GCCTGCATGAGTCCCTCCTCTTATCTTCTCTAGAGTCGTCGTTTCCCCTGCCGCCGCCGCATCTGGATCTGGATTAGTCATACCTTGACCTTCCTTTATCGCTGCCGGATTGATCTTCGTCCCTTAACAATTGCTCGCTTCCAGATTTGATATCACCGCATTGGTTTTCACCGCTTCTGGCGGGCAGTAAGTAAGGTCCTGCCCAGTAAGGTCCTGCAGCATCGATCCGCTTCGCGCCTGGCACACCCACCCCTAAGTATAGTCTCGCAAGCCGAACTCATAAAGGGAGGGGCGACGTGCGAGAAAATAGAAATACATAGTAAATACATATGAATATGCAGTTGTTGTTGCCTCGTATCATTCATAATTTGGAAAAATCAAAAATTGGATTGGCCTGCCTTGCTTGGCAGATTATTCAAATAAGAAACATATCATGACGATTAAGATAAGAAGCAGCAGCACGATGATTAAAAGAATTAACATGATGATGGAAATAATCAATCGGAGGAATGTGATTCGGAGGAATGTAATTTAGATCGTCCGTATGGAGATGGAGATCCTTCTGGTAATCAGTGTAAAGAGGAGGAATATGGATAAAACGCCTGAAAGGAATGAATCAATAGTAATTAAGATGATATTTATATATAAATATCGTCACCAGTTGGGTAAGATAAGCACTGCTATGCTATATATTAAGAATAGTAATCAAGCTTGGTTATCAATATCTATAGCTATAGTAGATCTTCTATTGATTTCCTTCTATAACAACCATAACAACCATTAATATGCTGCTAAGGAGAAGGGGAATGAGAATGCAATCTATTCATCAAACTAATTATATCCATCAAACCAATGAGGTTATTCACCGCATGAGGGCGATATAACACACTATATTAGAGATGAAGGATTATCTATCTATCTATACATAAATAGCAGAGGCAAGCAAGGGCAGCTGAAGTACCACCGGCGCAGCGTATGATCCTGTTTGTTGCCCGACCAGTTTATCCAGGACCAGCGGTTCTAGGCCAGCCAGCAAAGACTATCTTTCCAAGCCTTGATCTCGGGTAAATTCAGTACAGAAAGGTGGCGTTGCCCGTCCAGGACTCGATACGCCAGCAAGCAAGAGCCGGAGCGGAAAAGAGGAAGAGTCAGCCCAAAACGAACGAAGATCGGAACAACAACAAGCCAGACGGCCAAACCATGCCACGCCCCCAGGCAAGCAAGAATCGCACGAACAAGCGAGAGCAAGGGCCGAAGCAGCGAGGAAGCATCAGCTTTAGGAGGAGAGCCGAAAGCAAGAGGAAGGGAGCCGAAGCCCCCTACACCACGCCCGCAAGAGCCGGCACCACGGAGAAACCCAAAACAAACGAAGATCCCAACTACAAAACCACGCAACACACCACCCCAGAGTAAGCCCTCGAATCAAGGTCAAGATAAAGATACAAGTCCCGCCCACTGCTGCCACCCACCAATCCTGCAAGATAAGAATAAAGAACCACACCGTCACCAAAGAAATAATCCACCGTATAAGAAGAAGGAAGGGCCATCACCGGGAAGGGATAAGAGAGAGCCGCCGGAAAGGAATAGGATAAGCAAGAATGGAATAATAGATGGAGGTAGATATAAATATAGGGATATGGGGGGATATGAGGGAAGAACTAAACTAGCTGATAACCATGATGGACAAGCGATTGAGCGAAGGAAAGATAGATGGGGGGTCACCGGAGGCACGAGAGTGATATGTCGATCGAATGGGGGAAATACGTAGTAAATATGATGGGTAAATTATAGTTACTTCGAGGGCAAGAGAATAGGTACGTTGATTGACTGGAATTCAAGCAGGAAGAAGAAGGTGTCTCTACACACCTGCGAGTCAATATAAAACCTCACCAATCGGTGGGTGGGATTATCCGCTCACTAAGTTCTTCCAGTCATTCCTTATATATGTAATAACCCAAACAAGACGTTACGCTTTCTATTTATTCCCTCCAGCAAGCCGTGGTAAATTGGCTAGTGAAAAGGGGAAAGCGAGGGACGGAGTGCTTTTGCTTTTGGGTAAAGGCCCTAAAAAGAGAGAGAGGGGGCGTATAAGGTCAATTACCTACTAGGTTATACCTTTCCTGTAGCGATAAGGTTATCCCTTAAAATAGAGGACGGAAGGGACTTATAAGACCTATCGGGAGTTGTAAGGGTGGAAAATTTGAAAGTGAAAGGGTGGGGTGACTGGGATTGCTGCTGAGATTGCTTTTGTGCTGGTCCTTTTTAGTTTAAGTTATCGCCACCGCGGCCGCTACCCCATTGGTAATAAGAGGTCCTCCCAGAAGCCATGGAGCATTGGAAGATTAGGGACTCCTAGAAGCTAGTAAGTGACCGGAGATGCTATTATTGAGAGATAAATCTTTTTAGAGATGGTTGTCCACCGGACGGGGCACACGGATGACATAGCAGGGAGAGACGGTGGGACGGATGAAGTATGAGGGAGAGAAGTGGAATCACCCTGAACGCAGGTAAAGGGGGCCTATGAGAGGGATATTTCATTAGAATTTTTTCTATAGGAGGCAATGACGGTTACATGTCACCATCATTCAGTTATCACTGATGCTGGGTCAGATGGATTGCCGGCGTGGACTAGACCTATCATGCCGAAACACAGATCTGTCCGTGATTCACATATCTCCGCAAAACCGATCTATTTTATGTGAGAGATTCAATCCAAAGGCGAATCGTCACATTCTAATATGTTATATAAGCACCGCAGGCTCTTGTTCTACGATAGATTGCTTTCCCGGATTTGGGCTTATTCCCCGAAACCGGGAGGAAACGGCAGCGAACAACCATTCATAGAGCGCTTGTTTGGTCTTGAAGGCAGTTTTCCAAATGTATGTCTTCCTCCTTTGCTATAACCAGACGTCAAGTCTAACTTGGTTAAGTATTTGGCATGCTTCGATTGATCAGGTAGATCAGCAATCCTCGAGACTGTATATCTGTTCTTGATGGTAATTTTATTCAATGCTCTATAGTCCACGCACATCCCCCATGTGATTCATCCATTGGGGTCGAGAACTCGAATTTTTAAATAGTAAACTCGATTCATTTCATAATTCCCATAGCCTTGGGCCTGGGCGCCAGAATCCAAAAGTAAAGGGATTTCTCTTGTTCGAGGTAGGGCTGGTCTCCTTCCTTGTTAAAGAAGCGTAGAAGCGTGGAAACATGGAGTTGCCTTCCTTGGGCCTGCCTACCTATATATATATATATATTTCTCTGTGGGCCTACCTGTCTGAAGCGGTAAGTAGTGGGTCATCCCGGTAAGTAACGGGTAATGTATATATTAGCGTGGAAGCATAATTAAGTATAACTATCGATTCAAACTTTGGAATTGAGGTTTTTAAATGAAGATAGTATGCAAGAGTAGATTAGCAAAGGAGGTCTTGACTGCGCACATAAGGTTATACCTTTATGTACGTTATCCCTATTTTAGGGAATAAATATGAATATTTCTCCGATGCCCCCCCAATGTTTCCTTCCTGCCTGCACAATCTCGATCTCGTACTTAGCGATGTCGATCTTATTCCTGCGATATTTACTAGCCAGCCTAGATCTCTGAACCATTAATAGCTATGCCCGGCTTTAAAGCTGTATGTTCCTGTATGTTTTAAAGCTGTATGTTCGATAACCAGGTTTGAGCCCTTCCTATTAGTATTCACTCGGCCTTCTTCAGCGCCCCCGGCAGGGGTAGGGACCAAGTTATAAAGGTGACTCATTATAAATGAGGTCAATACTGAAAAGGACTCCCTTTAAGGGAGGTAGACCTACTTCTCAAGAAGGCACAAAGGTAGAGCTGTGTTTGGTTGTCCACATTTAGACGCTCGACCTTTAAAGCTGGTATGAGAGCTCATGCAGCTTTGAAAGACATTCAAATGTTTGACATAGAGTACCAGTAAGCCTGAAGGAGATATAGAATGGCCTATGATATATGATCCAGGTAAAATGGAGACTTGGGATGAACTTCAAGCAAGGCAAGAGCAAGGTAGGCCTCAATCCCAGACTGTACGTCTCCACACCGCTACGTATGGCACATCCCCTAGTAAAACAGCTTTTCATTTGTGGTAATATTGGGGGTTCAGTACTAGGGCCCCTCACATTCCTTAATAGGCCAGTGAAAAGAATATAGTCTGAGAGGGATGGATGTTACATAATTAGGTGGACTGCCGCTGGAGCTTATTCTCTTCCTCGCTCTAGGAACCCGTAGGCGAGGTAGCTGCCCGTATTGATTTACTAGCGAGTCACCAATATGTCCAGCCACAATGAGGTGAGCGAGGTAGCTGTCCGTAATTAGCTGAGAAGCAGTAGTAAAAACTGCCGCTATCGATCTTGAAAGCTTTCAAAGTAGGTATCCAAATAAGGCAAGTCATGTAGCGAGAGGTACGAAGTAGGCAAGTAGGTCAATGGAGTCAAACCCTTCCTTGGCCTTGGGCTTTGAGAGGTAGGGTGAGTAGGCTAATGTCCTTGGCGATACCAGTGAAAAGAATGTGCTTCCTGCTTGGCTTTCCTTTGTTTGCGTTAAATCTAATCTGTTCAAGGCTGCCCTGTGCTGAAATTAACGCTGCAACCTCAGCTCATCAAGCGATAGCGATCAACCTCACTCACCTCTCCCTGTAAACTACTCCTTCCGTCCAGCAGCATTCATTATCTATCCGTCGGCAAAAGGTGAAAAGCTGAAGTCCCTTGGCGGAAGGCCCCTGTTGAAAGGCAAAAGGTTCCAAGGTTTTAGCTTCTGTTCCTGGTGAAAGGCAAAGGGTGACCCCTGCCTGTTTAATGAATGGCTCCAGTGGAGAGGGGCATCTGGTGAACGGCTGGTTCGAGGCTAAAGAGGCTACAGATGAGAAGCTTATGGCTCCTGGTGACTGCCTCTTTCTCGGCTACAGGCTTGTGGCTTTGTGTTAATGGCTCGTACCTCGCCCCTCCCTCCCCGATTTTAAAGGCTAAGGCAAAAGGCTTCTGTTTACAGGTTCCCGGCTATAGGTTGGCCGAGGTGAGAGATTCCTTCCTGGCATCTGTGGGATCGATAGGTGGGCTCTTGGGAAAAGACTCATTCATCCAGCTCCTGAAAAACAAGAATCAATTGTCCTCAGCTCTTTAGATTGTGAATCAACGTAAGTAAGTATATATTGTAGGTGAGGCTTATCTGTAACCTTCCTGTTAATCCCCCACCTTCTCTACTCAGCCTGTCCTAACCCCCGGAGCTATATGCCGTTGGAAGCTAGTATGAAAGGCACCCCAGAATAGTCAGTCGTTACCAGGAATTTATTTTAACACTTAAATGCTTCGCTCCTCGATCGCACACGGAAATAACATACTATGATGTCGGTATCCCAATCAGGCATAGGGACGCTACCTACCTACTAGCCGCCAGGCATACGAGGCTAGGCACTACTGCCATGAAGCATATTACTTACGTGCATGCCCACATCATCTGGCCCAACAACTACAGATACAGGCCCAACAACTCCTTATTCGAGCGGCACCGGGGATCTAAGCTCCCATTGTGATGCTTCTTGCTCCCATTGCTTAAAAGCCCCCTATTGTCCACCTCTATTGCCGTCGCCTCCTCTGCTCAACTTTCATAATAATGGGGGTCCCCTCTTCTCTATCTCTTTCTCTTCCCCATGCGAATAGCTGCCTTCATCTTAGGCAGGTACTACCATACTGGCTCAATGAATGACATGCTTAGACTACTTACTTTAGGGACCTTTCTTTCATCCTTCCTATAACCCTAGCTATATAGAGTTCCCCTTAGACTTTGGTATCTCCTTTTCTTACTATTAGTCTTCTATCTTTCATTCTGATTCTATCATATGGATGGATCTTAATCGGTGCTCATCATATCCTCTATATTAACATATATACATATAGTTATATTTAGATGGCCCTCATGATGATGACGATTAGTAAGTAGTATCATCATGTGAAGATTTAGTATTTTCTCGCTCGCTTCCTCATTTAATTTCAGTTTCTCCCGGCTGGAAGGACTTTATTTAGTTATCGGGCTGGTTAAACCTGAGAACACCCGATATAGAGTCGGGCAGGGAGTATGCCGTGATGCACTCGAGAGTAAGCCATCAAGCCTAAATCCGAATTCCAGGTGCACACATTTCCGGGGTAAAGGGGCGTCTGATCGTATCTCGTGTTAAACCAAAGTCATAATTCCCTAGAATGTTCGGCAACTAAGGGGGCTAACAAAGCCCAATTACTCCCTATCCAGCCAACCCGTGGCTGGTAAAGAACCCTTCCCCGTGAGGTAATACGGCCAGGTCTGCCGAATATCAGCGAGGAAGCGTTGAGTGTCTCGCCCGACGCAGGAAGGCGAGGAAACGAATGGCATGACCTGGATGGCATCAAATGGGTTATATGCTCTTTCTCTTTATTCCGCAGAATCTTAAAATATGGGGGACCTTAATTGGATACAGACAATCCCCTACAGAGCTAAGGTCATAGGGTCTTACTACACTCTTCCCAAACCAAAAGAAAACAAGCTTGGCCGGTTCTGTCTTCATGGAGTTCCTTCTAATGAGAAGAAGGCCCCCGTTTCCTCTTTCTTGGGATATAGAATATAGGCCTTTCTTGTCCGGTCTTCGGGATCAAGACCGATGGATACCGAACGCTGAGCCATACCAGTAAGCCAAGGGTGAGTCTTCAGGGTAAGGCCTTAAGTGGTCACTACGATTCAATCACTGTTGACCTGCCTAAATATAGAAGGTGACAGGATATTTCCTTGAATTGCTTCACCAAACTTCGAGATTGGACCGCTTAGGCACTTAGACCATTCATATCCATGGCGAACCCTTTGGAAGGGACCATGCTTTCCCAGTATGGCACTCGAAAGCAGAGCTCTTAACCTTTACTTACGTGCATGCTACCTGTTTTCTACCAGACTTTACTTACCGCTTCAACCTACTTAGCCAGTCATCATAGCCAAGAAAAGCTGCCCGAAGGTGCTGATAGTCGCTAGTCGTTGAATGAAGGTCATTGCTGATAGCCGGTAATCCCAAGAGTCAATGCCGGGTGGGTGTTGACAAGTGTTGATGCTCCATCTTTGCAGTCAATCCAAGAGTCGATGCCGCTACCTCGATACTGGTGTTTATGCTGACTAGAGTTATGCATATACTACTCGTACTACCAACAAAGGCGCGAAGCGGGTAACTGAACCCCTTCCAGCGTTGGGAATAATAAAAATAAATGCATTCCAGACTTGCGAGCTATCCCTATCCTCTTCCATACCACTTCGTGTCCCCATATTGGCTAGTGTGTATGCTACCCCGTTTTCCACCCTTCGTTTGTGATGCTCCTACTATGAGCATTCAAGGGCTTCCAAACCAACCACTTGCTTGAGCAATCTTAATGGGTAGGAGGCACTCACTATTTACTTTCTCTTTTCAGGCCGGGCTGACAGATACGCGTTGATGAATTCAGACTGCATTGCTAGGAATATCCCTACTTGTTCATGTTAGTGCCTGCTACCATTTAAAGGGACTCCTCTTTACCCACCTAGAACAAGAACTTACCCTACTTACTTAGAACCTAGTGCTTCAGCCAGGAAGAGGAGCCAGAGAGAGGGGAAGTATGCTATTCACCCTTTACCCTAATACCTTACCTTATGAATTTTCTTTGTACCACACCCTATCGAAATGGAAGACATTTATTTCCCTGGCAAAGCGCTCTGTCCCGCTACTTAGTTTTCCTTCTGGGTACCGCTATTTAGCTTTTCGGGACGGGCAGATCTCTTACTTGTGAGGAATTCAGACTACAGTGCTAGCAGGAACTTTAGATGCTGACTTGGCTCCCCTCTCCCTTAAGCCTAAAAGAACTTATCCTTCCTAGTTTATTACCAGTCGTCCCAGACAACCTCACGCCATTCATACATCTTGCGCATCCTACGGATCTCTACGCGCCCTGCGCTGCTTCTGGTCATATGCCTTTCCTATTTCCCTCCCTCATTCATCTGCCCCAATACAGAAAGAAATAATCTTATGACCCTCCTCCACCCACCATAGTGTGAGAAACAGAGCCAGGCTTACTACAACCTGCCTGACTGGCTGATGGATAGGCGTCAAGGTCGGCCTGAGCGGCGTCTAAAAAATTGTTACTTTCGCATAGTGATTGAGGGAAGGAATAAAAGAGTCTCCCCTCCCTATATTTATTCTCCTCAAAGAGATCGCTCAGGGAGGGAGAAAAGAAGTATAACCTGACTTTCCTCCCTTTGCTATGGGGCCGCTACGGAAAGCTTCCCCTCAATCGTTATAGTTCGGGAAGATATGGGCCCTTTATATATGATTCTTACTCACTTATTTCTTTGGCTTTGGCTGGCTTTCCTGGATCTTTTTGTAAGGCAGGTCTAGAGGCTCGTATGATTTCGGTAACTAGAGATAGAATCAATAAGTTACATAACTCCTGCTATTTTGCCTCAATAAAAGGCGTTAGGCAAATACGAAAAGTAGTAAGTCCCGGGCTTTAACTGTAGCAAATAGGCCCTTACACGTTACGGCATGGCAAGGTATTCTTGGTTCTTACTCATATTTATTCCCCTCAAAGAGCATAGCGTAAGGGATAACCTTACCCTTATAGCTCAGGTCCTGATCTTACTGAGCTATGCGTAAGACCAGGATACTATTTTATTCCCTCAATCTAGCTAGCGAAGGTAGAAGGGAAGGCACTATGGATCGATCTACGTTGCCGTAACAAATTCACAAATCTGCTCTGCACCCGGGATAACAGAAAGAATTTGTGTAGGCTAGATCTAGAGTGACAGAATTTTCATTCTGGCCTCCACAAATGAAATTAGGTCAAGTCATTCCCGGGATATAAAGACTTTTCCCCCTCATCAGATTGGGGAACACACGAAACAAGGATATGAACTGGGTAAATGGAAATGGAAGAGAGATGTTTCCAATTCCGATTCGTTTTCCAAATCATAAGCTTTTTCTACATCCATATGATCTACTAAAGTATATTGGTATTGCCCGTATGATGGAATAATATTTCGGCTCATGGAGTCCCGAGAAGGTATAAACTCCGACCATATATTGCCCGGTGCTTTCTCGGTCAAATACAATATACAAGTGGGACCTGCACTATGAGCAAGCTGCGCGGAGAACCAACCTTGCTTCTCCTTTCTATCCATTAGTTCGCCGTCGTCGGTTCTGCAACTTGGTCGAAATGGGGTTCTACCGGGAAACCATGGATTTTTGGGTTTTCGCCATTGGTTACTGGTCGAGCCACTGGAATGGAATGAGATAAGAATCTCTGGAGATCTCTTCCCGATGTCCTGGGTTTTCCTCTGTATAATACTTCTCCCGAATGGCATAATTGTCCAATTTTTCCTTCCCCCGATCTCCTTTTTGGGCTCCTCCTTCTCCCTCCTTCGGGATCGTCGTTGGTTTATTCACTGGCTGGAAGGTTCGCAAGGTTATACCCTCCCCTCGCTACTTACTATAGGGGAGGGGGACCGATAGGTATAACCTTCCTTATAAAATATTTGCTTGCTCAATCATGCATGATGGCGCGCAATGCTTCTTCCCCTGAACGAACAAATAGGACGGGTTCTGCAGCCGATCATTTTAGGTAAAAGAAATCTCACGTCGCCATATCTATCATGCATGCATGGCCTGACCCTACAATTCATTCCCCCCTCTACACATGCTATTGCCTGCAGCACCCGAACGAACCATTCACCTCGCTCGATTATTGATTGAGAAAGTGAGCGGACCTCTCTCTAAGCTCTGCGCCCTCCCCCCTATGAAATGAAGAAATAAGATGAGTTCGGTCCGATGAATGATATATTCTTAACCCTTCGGAGTCCCCAACCAACCAATAAGTAGTTGTTGGGATGCCCGCTTGGTTGGTACGGGCGCTAACAAAGGATTGGGATCTGGACCCAGCGAATTGTACATTCTATGCTACTATTATATAAGATAATGGGGTTTCGGAACAGCGAGTGAACTAGGTTTTGGCATCCCATCCTCGAGCTTCCATTTCTTCCGTTAAGGGAGATTCGGGAAAGGATGGAATAGGAAGACGTGTTTCCAAAACGAGCAAGATACGGGTTGGGAAGAGGAAGTTAGCAAAGTTGAACAAGATTGGAATGAGCATAGGAACATGTATCGATGTACCAGATTGGCTAATGCTCCCAGGTTGATGCGATGTATTCCACCGGTTGACGGGGGACTTAATTATTGGTATATTTATCGGTCCAACACGGATTGAAATAGGAGCCGGTTCGACAGGAAGCTTTTGGGAACGCGGTGCACCCGGGTAAATAAGAGACGAGATGAATACAGGGGTTAAACGAGCATCCCACACCCGAAAGGTGCCCCACATAGGTTTCCCCCGAAACCCTCCAGTTACTGAGGTAAACAATGTGGAGAAAGCACCTATTTCTGTACCGGTTCCGGGAGAGCGGGGAAAAAGGGGATGTTTTGTTAATGAGAGCAAGAAACTGCTGATAGCCACTGCAATATGAACAGGTATACTCATCCGAGCTGCAGGAACATGTACATGGGTGATTCGATGATTTTCACCTTGTTGAGAATCTGATGGTGCCACCCGAATACTCAAATGAATAGCCATCGCTGTTAAGAACCACCGGAATCCAATGAGGATTTGCGCGTAGCTTCTGGTCTTTGACATCAAGAAAGAAGGTTGTAATAACGGGACGAACATGTTAGAATTTTATCCTAGCTAGTGGAACGAAAGATACATGCATGTATATGGAATACATAATCTATCTAAGGTTATACCGCAAGGTTATACTCGACTGACTATAGGGGGGGAGGTATAACCGATAGGATTCCGCATGGGATACGTACATATAATGATTCGATCCTAGCGCTTTGTTCCTCGCTCCGCTCGTGGCACTCCTTGCTTGCGGAGCGGCATACCGAAAAAAGAGAGAGAAGGTGATCCCCTTTCTTTCCCGTAGCTCAGGTCAGGTTATCTTCCTGAGCAGAGCTAAGGTAAGTGACCTTACCTTCATGCTCAGGTCAGGTTCTCCCTTACCTTCGGCTCTTGAGGGGAAGAAAGATGCGATTCCTTTTGATCAACCCGGTCAAGTCCTGACCCCCTTCCTTATATAACAGATATGATCTCAGTTTCTCTAACTGTGTGAAGAGTTGGCTTTTATGGTCAAGTCAATCCTTCGGCAATGCTGCTATTATATATGTAATTACGCTTTTCTTTCTTTATGGGATGTGGTAATTATTTATTAAGTAATTACGCTGGAGGGCTTGTGCTTGCTTCCTTATTTCCTTGGCCTTGGCCTTATTGATCGAACTAAGGTAGGCACGCATTAGTGGGTGAGTTAGCGTGGGCACTAAGACAGGTAGATCCAGGAACGGACGCCCAAAAACTAGAGTCTTTAGGGAGAAAGAGACAGTAGATCTGACAAAGTCTGGCTTTCAATACGTCCGCGCACCCACACTATTTACTTACTTACCTTATCTTTCCTTACTTACTGGCTGGCTTTCAATACGTTATGCCTTATCTTACTTATCTCTAGTTCTTTACGTTACGTACTTATTTAAACCCCCGAAAAGAACGAATAAATAAGTTGCTCTATCCCCTCCGGGAGGAACCTAACCACACCTATCCGTGATAAACCCGTCCTATAACTTACTGACAAAGCACTTTATACTAATAGAGCTAACACTAATATTGTCTATAAATAAAGATTGATTAGAGAGTAGAAGTTCGATCTAAGTCTAGTAGAAGATATTCTAAGTGAAGTATAAGAGTATAATATGTAATTACTCCTAATAGATAGTCTAAGATTAATATAAAATATAGAGTATAGAGAAGATAGCTAATGAGTTTTTATTCCTCATTCTAATAAGACTAATAATTATTTCATTACTAACTTATTCGGTTGGGTGAGATTCCTAAAGTTATCATGGAGGAGCCAGCCAACAAATAGAGTACAATACCAGCAAGAAGTAGGGAACTTAAGTAGTAGTAGTAGTATCCTACTAAGGAGTAATATACTAACTAACCAGTAGCTTGAGTATGCTAAGGAGTAATAAATCTAGCTAAAGCAGTTCGGGGAGATGCCCTATAGCACCAAGTGGGTAGGAGGAGTGCTTGATGGAGTAGGAGGAATACATAGGTCTTACTGAGGAGCATGCTAAGCGGATGGGTAGGGCTAAGGCGAGGTGAGTGAGGGTAGCCATGGGATATGCCTTAGTCAGGGTCTACAAGGGGATTCCTAGGGTGTTAAGTAGGAGTTCTCTTTTATTGATTAATACCCGAGTCATATTAATACCCGAGTCATACCGGTCAGCTCTAGGGGTCCAGGGGAGGCCCCTTGATGCAGTCAATCAATGAGGAGGGATGGACGGCTCAGCAATCAATGATGGCTAGGAGGTTGGTTGAATCGTACTGATAAGAACATGCATAGGGTAAGAAGTGAATGCATGTCTGTTGGTAACCTAGCTAGAATCAATGATATATGGGTCAATCATCATACGTTGATAGCTGCTGTGTTGCTCCCTTAGACCAATGACCCCCCTTCCGTTTGGGTTTTGTCTGGTATAACTGAGTCCTCGGTCGCCAAGTTCTCATACATGATTTCATGATGCGATTGAGGTCTCATTCATCAGAGTAAAAAGCATGTATTATTAGACGATGCAGTATAAACACAATGTGATGGTTCCTGTATGGAATTGTATCTCCTACAATAAGTAGGTAGGAACAAGAAGATTCAATAGGTAGGTAGAACCCAGGAGATCTTGTATATAGATATAGATTATGGTTTCCCCTGCTAATATGGTTGAAGAGTGACGATTTGTTGTTCCCTGCCTGGCTAAATGGCCATTCTTATAGAAGAAAACACTGTCGTTTGGTTCGTTGACGTACCTATACCCATCGTAAGTAAACATTTGATCAAGGGTTTCTAGCAACAAAGATGGCAGGCATTTTGCCCAAAACAGAATTGACGAATGACTAAGTTGGTTCTTTCTGCTCCTTTCCCAATTATTGATGAGTGTAAACAGACCTCCCCGAACGAAGAGGTGATACGAGGTCAAGAATGTAGTGACATGTTCTATGACGCGATGTGAGTTTCATATGCGATGTGATGCTCCTGTTTCGAATAGAAAAATAGAAGTTACGGCTAGGGGCTACCGGTTAGAATGTCTCTAAGTACAGGTGGGTACGGAGAGTGTAAAATCTTGCTAATGAATATCGTCTATGAAGGCTAATAGTTATGATTTGCTCTGAGGTCGTTGGGGATACCCCCATAATCAATCTTTGGTTGGCTCATAGGTGGGTCAAATGGCATGGGCATGTTGGCTTTGATGTAGCTGCTATCTCAAGCAAAAGGTTGTAGACGTGTTTTAGTAATGAATGGTTGTGTTTTGCTCCCACCTGCTTAAAAGCACATTGGATTGAAGAGTTGGGATACACATCATTATAAGATGAGGGAATCCACAAGTGGATAAGGCTGTAGTTGGGCCGGGTATAGCTAGTAGCAAGGGTGAAAGGCGAGGAACCCCAGATCTAGGGTCTGGTAGGACCCCACGAACAACAGGAATTGAAGCAATTGATTGAGTTCAATTCGGAGTAAAACACTCTGGGCGGAGGCAAAGAGGATAATAGAGGCATAGGTTGGGACGAAGCCATTCCTATATCGAGATTGAGTAAGCCCCTCATCAAAGGTTGCAGTGGAGAAGGTAGCATGATAGAGACATCATGGGCATACAGGGTCTAAGCTCCGGTTGTTCCAGTTGCAGGGGGTCGAGTGTAGTAGCTCTAGAGGTACCAATAGCATAATTACTAGTTTTAAGGGTTGTTTGGTTTCGTGATAGGTGCTTTGTGCAAATTGTAAGTGCTGGGGTTGTTTCCATTGGGTCTGGGGTTCCACGGTTGCAATTAATGTGTTACCAGCAGTAGATACAAAGAAAGCATAGGGATTTTTATAGGCAGTTAACCTTTCATAAGTGAATGATCTAGTTGCTTGAGTGTCCCTTGTGATCCAACAAGTGTAATTATAGAACTGAGTAGCAGGTTTGGCTATTCCAGGTATGTTGACCGCCAAGCTTATTCAATTGGTAAAGGTTTTATAGGGATTGGATTGCATTTGATCGGCCTGGGCCACGAGGAGCAGCTTATCCGGCATAGGTAGCAAGGGGAGACCGAGTTTATTCTGCTGATGGTGATGCTGTGAGGCCCTTCCATCTTATAATTAATCCCAATGCCATAAGTTTGGGGCATTGTGAAAAGGGTAGTTTAAGTGAGGCAGGCAGTAATTATAAGTGAGTAAATAGAAGAGTTAGTTGGTTATAAGAGGTACTAACATGAAAGGTAAGTAGGACTATTACTAGCCAGTAGGTTCTAATGAATCCAAGTCATATCCTGCTGATGCTCGACCGGAATATTAATAGTAGTTAAAAGTAATAATAAGCAAGTATGATTCCAGTGAATGCTGTCTGGAAGGGTGGAACAGCTCTGTGGGAAGTCAGTGTAAGGCTGTTTAGGACATGTCCAAAGGTAAGTCGTAAGGCGCGGAGCGTTGGTAATCATCAATTGTAGAGGTAAAGGTGGGCTCTTCCTATTCAGTGGGTGCCCGCAATTTCCTAAAGAGTATATGGCTGGCTGGGTTCGTTCATCCCGTCCCTACAATAAAAGTAGTACAGCGCTTGCTTGCTTTATTCACTCACTAAACGTGAATTCAGGAAGTGTTCACAGGCTTTACCCTAATTTGACGTGAGCGAGATACCTTTGTTTCAAGTCATAAGGCAAGCATAATTACATATATAATGATATATATCTCCTTGTCTACGAGATCTAAGGTGGGAGATCAATTATGAAAGAAAGTATCTATCCGGTAGTTGGTTAGGTCAAGGCTGACCCAAGAGCCTTTGCCTCTCACCCGGGAAATAGGTCTTTGAAACCATTCACACAGAGCCACAAGCCTTTCTCCACCAGCCTCACCAAGGAAGACCAACAGAAGGGGGGAAGGAGAGGATAATCTACCATCGACAAGGCTAGGTTCGCAGAAGAGACTTTACAGGTAAGGCCAGGTTATTGCTTTAGAATTGACCAGGTAAGGCCCCCTTTAAATATTAAATTTCTTACTTTTACAGGGCCAAGTTTGAACTAGTTCATTTCCCAGTCGCTAACTAAGCGGGACCACCAAAGCAAGCAAGACCAGCACCCAAGCAAGCTAGCAGCATCAACAAAGCAAGCCCCAGGTCTATTCCGCTCGAACCCATAACTTTAGAAATATATAGATAGAAATCTACATATAAAATATGTGTGACCTTCTTCGGGGTCAAGCAGAGCAGGGCTACAGCGCGCGAAAATGGCCATTGAAGGGGTTTCTATCTAATCTGGGGCACCATCAAGCAGTCAAGGGAGGGTCAAGGGATAAGGAGGAAGTTAGATCAAAGGTAGGTAAGTGGGCGGGCTTGGCATATACCGAAGAAAAAAATACGTAACATGTCTACCCTACTAGGTCTTTAGGTGGACAGATAGTGAGTAAACACTTTACGTAATCTTTGCTTACTTCAATTCCCAGCTTCGTTGGGCCAGGTGAACCTTATTCTTTCTCTCTATTTGATATGCCCACAAAGCTTTCTAAAATTCCCACTTCTTCAAGGTAAGGTCGGGGTCATTAAATCTACATTACCGGCTACTTCCTTCCCTACTTCCTTCAATTTCTTGCTAAAAGCCAGCCTCTAGAAGTAAGCCCGAGCGGGACCTTAACAGTCCAGTTTTCATAGTAGGATTTCCCCTCTAGGGCCAAGACAGACAGAGTAAAGACCGCTCTCACAGCTACCTAACCCAAAGGCCTGCCTGCCCATTCTTTTCAAAAGAGAGAGAGAGTTAAATAATTACGGTAAACTTTCCGGTTGTTTGTATCCATCCATAAGGTTCAGGTCCATAAGGTAGAGAAATTAGCTTTCTTTCAACTTGCCTTTCTCTATAGTAGTGAAGTCCGTAGTTCAATCTCTCTAGTTATAATAGGGATTCTCTATCTATAACGACTATATAAGACTAGCTCTTTAGTGCATCCAGTAGTTAGTAGTTCCAATCTCTAAACTCTATTTATACTTGGTCTAAGTTCTCTATAAAGACTCTATCTATATATTGCCTCTAAGTTCCTTTCTCTAAGGCCAGTTGCACTCTCTGTAGTGCTATAATGAATGATGGCTAGTAGTTTTCACAATCTATTGTTCTAATAGTTATATTCTATCTAGTTATTTATACACTATTTCTATTTGGCGAAGCCTGACTCTACCAACTAGTTGCGCACTAGCCTTGGCCTTAGCTGAGCTAAGCATGGCTTTCTCTTTAGTGCACCTACCTATTGTGATTATTTATTATAACAAATCTAGTCCCACTAGTTGGTTTAATTTATCAATAGAACGACTCTATCTGTGCTTAGCGGCAAGTTCAGAAGCTGTTGCCACAACTAGCTCTACTCTCTGTGCTTAGCCTCTCTGTTAGTGCTCTAATGACTGAACTCTCTGTAGTGGCTCTAATTACTAGTAGTTCAATAAGACTCTTTCTCTTAACCCTTGATCTTAACCCAGCTCTTTAAACCCTTTCAATCTCTCTAACTCTCTGATATTAGACTTAGGACCTACTCAACTTTACTTTATGTTTGACAGCTCAGTTGTTGTTCTGGTGTGGGATTTTCGGAACTTGCCGATTGAATTGATTCACTAAAGCCAGAACCTTGAGCGGAGGAGATCCTGGGAACTGCAGGATGGATTATGGTCGCAGTTCAATGATCTAAGCTAAAGGGAAACCAACCATCTCGGGACCATTCCCGCAGGAGCATGCTACCTACTAAAAGAAGTCCTTGGCTGATGGACAACCATCCAGCCGCCCTGCCTACCATGTCCATCCAGAATCATCGGGAGGAGCAAGGTACGTAAGGTAAATAGCGGTACCCCACCACTACTAAGCGATGAATTACTCAAGTAGTATAGTTCGAACAGATCTAGGTCTCTACGTGAGGAACTACTATAAGTAGCACATAAACTAAAGAGCAGGTTCTACCGGTCTAAGCAGTAGGTTTAAAGTTTTTTATTGGCTCTTCGGTGGGAACTACCAAGAAGGTACTAGTGGTACCCAGCATCCAATAAATCCACATCTATCTTAAAGCAAGTGTGATGACAGTTCTGTAAATGCGGTCTGGAAAGGGAAAAATATTTGTCTATGGGAAGGCGAGTGCAAGGCTGGCGGCTGTTTGGGGGTCCAAAGGTAAGTAGTAAGGCGCGGAGCGGTTATATAGTTAAGTAGGCAGCATAATAAAGATTCTAAGTGCTATTTGCTGTACCCACCCACATTCCTTCCTGGCTTCAAGAATTGGTTGAGGCGCATATGGGATATAATAAATAAGTGAGGTAAGTAGGCAGTATATATATAAGTTGGTGGAGGTGGTTTTTTTGTTGTGGAACGCCCATGATGCTTGCTTTATGTGAAGCCAGCCTTTCAATCTGATCCAACTCAACAATAGTAGTTTTCCAACTTCAATTTCTTACTTAAGGCATATCAATAATAGGGATTTCTCATCCAGTTCAAAGTGCCTAACTAAGCGAGCCCACCCGTGAAATCAATCACTAAGTTTGGTGAGGACAGTGAAAGTAAAGAGAAAGGTCGGTCGCAGCAGTCGCACTTAAGTAAAGCAAGTAGGCAACCAAAGCCAAAAAGCCAATAGTCATAGTGTGAGACCTCCTCCTGATCTTCTGGCACAAGTTCCTTACTAAAATAGGGCAGTTCAAACGATCACTGGTGGTAGTAGTCCAGCTTCCGTGAATTCTTCCGGCTAAAGGTGCGAGCAAGGATCTAAGTATCTAGCAACAAAGATATGATTTCATAAAGGTGGTGAGGAACGCCCGTAAAACAAGGCTCTCTGATGAACCATAATAAAGCCGCCGCAGTTCAATATATCAGCTGAAGGTTCTGACAAAGGTCTAAGTGCTGTACCTATTGAGCATTTCTGGCTGAAGTTGGGATCAGTAAGTTGGGTAAGCCTATAAGTTTTTAAAGAGAACAAACAGGTATTGAACTAAGCAGTCTGAATTCCTAGTATCGGGGAGTCTGCCTGTCCCGAGAAGCTAAATAGCGGTACCCCCTAAGTCAGAATATGTTGGCAAGTGTTTTGTAACGCTGGGGTGAATCACTATATTGAACGCCCGTCCACCAATGTGATACAGTTAAAGTAAAAAGAAAGGTGGGGGTTTGTACTGTACCTACTGAGTATTCTTGCCTGAAGCAAGGGGTGATGAGGGCATAAAGCACTCTCCCTAATAAGTAGAGTAGAGTGAAGCGGTAAGTGAAAGTCTGACCAAGTGACATGCGCATAAGTTAAAGGCACGGAGTGGTTAACACAATTGGTCCGGTCAATTCCAAGAAGCTTATCAGATGTGTCTTTTACTAAAGCAACCCTCCCCCCTATGAGAGGGCTTGCCTTGCTTGTTTGGATGGATGGATGGGGAATTATCTTAAATGCCGGAAATCCGTCCGCTATTTGCCTACTAAAAAATGCTAGTTACCGACCCCGGTAGATGGATATTACTCTGACCCTCTCAACACAAGGACCCGGAGGTGGTGAGGGGGGTGAGGATACTTTCCCTTAGCCCGACCAAAGAAGGAAGAGCGGGGACATATCTTATCTTCTCCTCTTGGCCAGTGTTGGATCATAAGCACCTGACATAGCCAATCATAGACAGAAGATCATTGCCAGTTGTCATAGCCGATAGCCGATGCCAGGTTCGATGGATTTCTTATGTTTCTTGACTCTATGTGCGCTTTTATGCTACGTGCGCCATGTTCCACCGGCTGGAAGAGATAGAGGGAGGATCTGGCTATGGGCTATGAAAGGCTAGGCCTCCTGACGATGAGACTCTTAGCAATGACTGACAATGAGGGGCTATCGGCCGACTTTATTACAATGACCTTCTGAACACCTTGTTTAAATCAATGCAGGGGATTCAATTAAAGAATAAAAAGGTCAATTATAACCACGAATGATCTATCTATTTATTTATGTAATTATGGATCAATTAGGGTTTTATTGATCGACCGGGTTGTAGGGAGTTAGAGGTACGAAGTCGCTCTCCCAACCATTTCTTTTTCGCAATCCCGTCGGTCGCTTCGGTCGGTCGCTTTCAGATTTGATCCTCGTTATAATTAAATTACCACTCTTTCCTCGATGCATATATATACGTATATAAAGAATGACCAGTATCCGATGGGAAGATGGGAATATTCCAACTTATTCTAATTTGATGTCGTTTATAAGTAAATAAAATAGGCATTGGGACTAATCCAATCCAACCATGGGGTTTACTACTCCTATAGTTAGAGTGTCCAATGGGGATCAACAAGGGGAAATTCCAACCAAGTATATGAGCGCATCTATACGTTTCACTTGTCCATTGTAAGAGGTTATCCTTACCTTAGCAACCACCATTCCCTATTTTATTTTTTCTTCCTGAACTAGGCCATCATTTCATGAACTTTCCCTAGTGGCAGGGCAGCAGGACGTCTTGATTGAGGAGGCTCGACCAAACTCGCATATAGACGTGTAACTTTTCCATCGGCAATTGTAAGTAATCTGAATATGCAATCTGAAGCCGAGAGGAAGGATAAAGAAGTTTCCCCACCAGGCCTAAGGGAGAAGGAACTATAGCTCTTCTGGTTCCCACGTGCCCCAGTAAGTTCATGAAGTGAGGTTAGTCAGTCAGTAAGGGTGGTCATTCTGAACATGGCCATTTCAGGACTCGCATATATACGTTTCACTTGCACATATCTACGTGAGACTTGCATATCTATCTACGCTAGAATCACATTTATACGTTTCACTTGTCCCATTTGTTGAGGTAGGTTATCCTTAGCACCCATTAAGGCCTTATTTTCATATCCATTTATTGAAATGCTTCGTAATCTATGCAATCTAAAGATGAAATGGATAGAATACCGAATATTACGCTGATGCTGCCGTATTGGAGAGGCCATAGGTAACAACGGATCTAGTCCCCAGTTTGAGGGAGGCAGACCCATTACCTAGGCTCCTTCTACACCCAGTACATGTTTACGATAGATATTTACCCTAAGCCAATGGGAATAATTCAATGGGGTTTACTCCTGTGATCCAATGGGAATAATTAGCTGTAGGTAATCCCAATGGGAGGAATAAGCAAGTGATACTCCTTGGGGAGGTAAATAAGCGATGGGGAATACGCAATGGGAATCCATAGCTGTAGTGTAAGAACTACTATGAAAACACCTACATACAATAGTAAGTCAGTAAGTGTCCAGTAGGTCTCATTGCTAGCCGGTCCCCATTCACATTCAATAGCCAGTTTATAATCCACATCCACATTGTCAGAGGGTACCTTGCCAATGGGGGTTTGACTCTCTCCTACTGTGATACCAATTGAAATATCTAGCTCAAAAAATAAATACCATCAATACTAAAGGTGCACCAACCTTACCAGTTGGACGTGAGAAGCCGTAGATCCCCGGTGCCCTAGAGATATAGGTTGTTGGGTTGTCTGTGCGGTACCAGTTATGCGAAAACAGGATGGGGGGAGTTCTACGTGACCACCAGTTCTCAATCCAACGTGCCCAGGATTGTCTCAGTCTCAAGAGGTTCCGCTGTGGTTGGGGTGGGACCAGACAACAATCTGATAGGAAAGAAGACGACCTTCTCTCATTTGCTTGTTTTGTCTATTAAAATATCCTCTTTTTGGGAGACGATGATCTATCCTATCATCTTCACTAGCTCTATTCCAATGGCTCTATATTACTTAGGCTACTATAATTCGCTCTAGTCCCCTAGGCTCTAATATAACTGGGAGGGGCCGCCTAACGATGCATTCCTTACTATGCTATGCACCTGTGTGTGAAGGGTGCTTCATTGACAAACCACCAGTGGATGCCCCAGGATTCTTTGCCACTACTAATACTACTAGATTCAGTTTCGATGCTGGTAGGAGACCCAGGTAAGTTAGGTGGTTATCCACTGCCGGTACTACTACTCCATGTCCCCGGTACTACATGTCCAGTGGAAATGCCAGGTGGTTTCTATGCACTAATCCATTGTGTAATAACAATAAATCAATACATCAATATACAATATTGCATCTATACGTTTCACTTTTCCTGGGACGACTATGAAAAAGAGACCTTAACAGTCCAGTAGTTCATAGGGCCCACTCTGATCTATAGCCCAGAGCCCAGTTAAGGTGCTGCTAGTCAATGTTGATGTTGATTGGCGTTGGCAATATAATATACTCGCCATATCTACGTGAAAATCATATATGAACTTTCTCTCTATATGCCCTAGCACCCCGGCCCACCCACTTCATAGCCGATAGGAAGGAGAGGAGAAGTGTTACCCGTCTCAACCTATAGAATCCCAGGGCCCTGGCATTGGAGCAGGGAACATGCCTTCTTTTCAGGTTCTCCATATACGAGAGACCCACCCGCATATCTACGTTTCACTTTTCCCATTTTATATAGGATAGGTGTGGTGTGATCCTTAGCACCCACCATTCTCTAAGTACACCACTTGAATTGAATCCATCCCCATGTTTGGTTTGGTTGGGACATATTTCACAAAAACATTCTCCGTTTGGCGTTTTGCCTTTGTCACAACCTCATTTGGATGGTTTAGAGGCCCCAACATAATCAGGGCACATAAATGGATTTTTTTATTACTTAAATAGGCCATTTCAGAACTCGCATCTCTACGTTGACCTTGTCCATCAAATGCCGGTACTACATGCCAAGTTTCAAGGGAATTACACATGCAACCTCCTCTACCCTGCCTTATAGGGGTCATATTAGTCAATGTCACCAAGCCCTTTAGACTAGCTAGACTAGTCTAGTCTGCTTAGCTTTAGTTCCCATGGCCTCTAGACAGGACTAAGTTAGTCTTGTTAATCTACGATAATCTATACGTTGCTTCCCGGATATTCCACTAGCTCTATTCCAACCTTAGTCCCATGAGCTACCAGCGAATCTTTGTCCCCTTAGCTCCAGCGAAGAACTAATTCTAGCTCTTGCCCTTGGTATTGCTTTAATTCCCATGTATCAATGAGCCGATACAAGCTCCAACAAAGCAGTAAGTTCCATACTTGGCAAGTGAAAGCGCCTCCTTAGTCTAAAGAGGAGAGCTGAGCGTGTGAATCTTTGTCCCCCTTAGCTCCAGCGAAGAAGCTAGAGGTTGTTTCATCTCCTGAGAAGACCTATGAAACCTAACCTGCAGACCTCATAGCAGGTGGACCTACTACAGAACCTATTACTAGATTATATCGCCATGGAGACGTTTACCTTGTCCATATTTTAAAGAAAGAGGAGAACTACGGGGAGTGTCAGTTCCTACGATCCTGGTTTCATGCATTCTCGGTACTCTGGTAGGCCATGCCAGGTGTAGCCAATCCAAAAGGCAACAACATCTATATTGTAAAAGCCTTCATACCAAGAAGTTGTACCCAACCCCTAAGTGGGAAATAAATGCTCTTACTGATACTAGAGCTCTATCTTATACCTAAGGTAGTAAGGCTTGGTACTAATCCAATCCAATGGGGGGTATATTACTCCTAAGTGATCCAATGGGAATAATCCGCAGGTGATCGGAATCAGCTCCGCTATAATATGCTACGTTTCACTTTGCCATCGTAAGTAATCTGAATATATGCCAATCTTAGAGCATACTAAAGGGCATAGACTAAAGACTAAGTCTATATTTATTAGTTTTTATCAGGTTCTTCGGTCGGGGCAAGCACAAAGTGTGGTTGGACAATAATATACTTAATTGAGGCTCGACCAAACTATCGCATATCTACGTTTCACTTGTCCGGGGTGTGTGATAGGGGGTAGAAGGGGGACCCTCGAGCAGTGTTGTTTTTTGCGGGCTCATATCAGGTTCGGCATGTTGATATAATGTTTGTCTTCTAACTACTTATTATCTACACCCATTCAACAAAGTTTATATGAGAGAAGTCCCCGGGATATAATACAATGGGGGGATAGGAGGTATCATACAAATATGAGAACAAATATGAAAGAGGATACTCCGTTTCACATCCAGGATAAGTTCCAACACCTCCTCCATTTTACATACGGGAGAACACATCAGGAGAAGATGTGTGGGCCGGTGGAGCGGCCAGGGGAAAGCGAATTAGGACGACAACTTCTGAGGCTGCTACTAGCTGTATTGGATAGGCCAGAGGACACGAAGTATAGTCCCCAGTGTGAGGCACGGAGTGATAGCACAACCATCAGAATTCCCCAGGATAGGTCATAATCTGATAGAGGAGACTCCGCTCATTGGGTAATCTAAATCCCTTGCCATGCATGTTGGTTATAAACCTATGCCAGACCTAAGGGAGAAGGGACTAGAGCTCTTCAGGTTCCCACGTGCCCTTTTAGATCCCCAGGATTCCAAGTGTCGCTGATACCCTGGTGTAAATGCACTCCATGCAAAGTGTTGATGATGCACTTGATGACAGGACTGCCGGTACTCGAGCCCAAGAGGATATCAAGAGGAGATGCTAGCGATACAAATGAAAGGTAGCATTCATATTTGATCCCAATAGGAGGAAATACAAGTTTGATCTAGTACTCAATGATGATACTCGATTATAGTTTTACTTAATGAGACAATGAGGTTACACGTAAAGGAGGACTCTTCAGTGAGCTACAACGTAGAACTTACACGATGATCATGAGCTTCGATGAAGTTACGTTACACAATGAAGTTAATTGCATGAGGTATGAGCGATGAGGAGTGATTGATGAGAGATTGATTGCCAACATCATTTTGGGTGGGGTGGTACAACGGAAGGATCAATACAGACAGACCCAGAGTGTAAGAGGTGGTTGGTCACCGATGAGGAGTTATTTATGAAATTGATGGATGACATAGTTGGGAGTGAGGCGGTACACCAGATGGACAACAGCCAACGAACGTAGTAGTGTGAGGTGAGGCGCAACAGACGGATTATGTAGACGTGTTAGGTGGACCAATAGAGAGAGTTATATGTTTTGTGTGCTGCTTGCCGGGATCACTCGACAGAGGTTCTGTATGCGAAGGTAGGAGAGCGCAAGGTTTATAACAGATTGCTTATTTACGATTCAACTGGTGGGTTAGGTAGGTGGATCTACTTATTCGCCCAGGACATTTTTACGAGAGGAGAGGTTCAAATACATCCGCGTTACCAACGAACGGACGGATCAATGCCCACCTTCCCCCTTAAACGGAACGGTACGGAACAACGTTCCTACTAGCCTCCCTCTTGCCCTTACCGCTACGGAACACAGTTCCTGCTTGATTCCCTCTTGGACCTTACTCAACGGTACGAAACACTGTTCCTACTGACCACCTTACCCTTTCACTTAACCTGACCTCGCCCTCCTTTACTTAAGGCTTACCTACATCAGCTCCTTGGAGGGCATAACCCTCCCTTTCCATCCAGCTATATATGAGGCAATACAACTCAAGCTTAGGGGAGTGCCGGGATAAACCTATTAGATTGCCATTTACGCCCGCTGTAAAAACACTTTATTTTTATCTGACCCTTGCCCAGATCTTTCGAGGATAGGTTCGAACTGGTTCTTCAGGCAATACAGATAGACTTGCCTAATTAAGAGAAATATCTTCCATCGCATCACCAGAAAAGAAATCCCCATCTCAGCTCTCATGCCCAGCTAAGCAGATCTGTTTCGTGAATGGACTATCTAAACTAATGGCCTCTGTAACGAGGGCCTTCCCATCGCGCTTAAAGCGCTTAGTCCACTTAGACACCACGCTCACCTTAAAGACAGCTAGCCATACTATATTATATTGTTGGTAACTATCTATATGATATAGGACCCTACTATTATAATAAGTAAATAAGTAACTTCGGAACGAAGTCGCTCGACCATAAGAGGAACGAAGTCGCTCAACCGTAAGAGATAGGTAGATAGGGGCTGTGTCCCAACCAGCCAGCCTGCTAGCAATAGATGCGCCCACTAAGTAACGCTGAACCCATTCATTCCTGCTGCGATAGGCTCTTTCTTTCCCTCTCCCTGTCTGTCTTCTTCCCATCCATCTCTATTTTTTTTTGTTACGTTCACTGATCCAACTTTCAATACGTTACGCCTTACCTTACTTATTTGACTTACTCGACTTACTTACCGGGTTCAAATAAGAGGGTGGGTGGGGAGAACCAATTTCATTTAAAGAGGAGGGATTTTGGCTTTTGAGAGGGATTTTATAAGATCGCCTGAGACTCTCTTTCTTTTATTCTTTATCGTCGTACCCTAATAGCGTAATATCGTATACAAAGAGATATCTCATTATATATTATATATGTAATTATGCTTGCCTTATTACTTGAAACGAAGGCGCGAAGCGAATTCACCGAACCTCCTGTTTCATATATATGCCAAGGGGATAGATAGGATTCATAACACCTTTTAGTTATGATAGGCTTTAAAACCGCACCACAAGCCAGGCCACACCAGACAGACACAAACCTAGTTATTGTGATAACCACACCTGCTTACACCGGACATACACACAGCAGGCGACAGTTAAACCCATACCTTGTGCCACGAGAAAGAACCACACCTTGCTACTACACACTATTATGATTATTATATAGCTTCTTGTGCCGGACTTCGGGATACGAACGATAAGGAAAGCAAATGGATAGGATCGATAAACCCCTTTGTTTTCATAGATCAATATCACTCCATGCCTATGGATTTTATTTATGTCCTCACTTTGGGTATGATATTCTTGGCCCCCTCACCTTTAGTTTGATATGGGATTCTTCTTTATCACGTTTTTATTAATGGCTATTCTTTCGAACCCACCTTGGCATCGAATTTGCCATACGGTGTTGCGTGAGTACCTGACCCCTATGGATTTGGGTGGATTGCAAGGAAGGAAGGAAGGTTCAAGAAAGGCAAAAGATAGAGTCGAATAAGTAGTTGTCAAGAGGTAGGTATTCGTCGGAGGTCATTCGGAAGGAAGGTCAATAGGTCTTGCCCTTCCCTTTCGTCGTCCTTTATTTGAAAGGAACGAAGTTGCTAAAGTGCCATTTGATTTATTTTCAATAATAAGATAAAGATATAGATCTTCTATATATGTGCCCTTCCTTGCCTTGATCGATAGAAAATAAATTTCTATTTATATAAGGTGAAAGTGGTAAAAAAGAGTGCCTACCCTACCCAAGCACGTCCAATCACTAACTGAGTTTCGTAGGTAAAGAAGGTAAAAAGAAAGGTTGGTAGCACATCGTAAGTAATGCAAGTAAAGGTAAATTTAATAGAATGCTGTCTGTGCCCACGCACCCAAGCAACATAAAGAAGCCCATCCAATAACTAAGTGAAGTGAGTGATCTCTTCTCTATAAACAGCAAAGCAACGTAGCGGAGGGAGGTCTTTACTGCCTTTCTTCTCTCTTTATCCACAGCCAACACTTATGCTGAGGGAGTGAACTACCTGTATTCTATCTAAAAAGCCACGACGTGATAAAGGGCCAACTGACTGCCTTCTCTCTCTACTGCTAAGTGTAACGGGTGGGTAAACAGCAAAGTGTTGGATCTCCGTCATCTCCGTCGGAGGAACTTCTCGGAGCAACTGATTCTAAATAGCCACGACGTTATAAAGAGCCAATTGACTGCCTGTACTCTCTCTTTACTACCAAGCAAGTGGTCTCTTTCTATCCAATCCACACTGAAGCGGATAGCATAAAAAACTGTGAGGTCGTGTAAACTACCTTGTCTGTCTTCTATCTATCTACTGCAGATAGGGGGTGGGTGGTTGTAACAGTAAAGTCAAGGGAGGCTGCAAAGGTAAATAGTAAAGAGGTTCTAAGTGTTGTACCCCCGATTCCTGGCTTCAGCAAGAGGTGAGTAAGTAGGTTATCTATAGGTGGGTTGGTAGCAGGTCCTAAAATGAAAGGGAAGTAGGGCTGTTCCTAGCAATGCAATGGGTTCTAATTCATGAATCGTATCCTGCCTGGGAAAACGCTCGGCCGTAATAGTCATAGAGTGATAGTGGTACCAAAGAAGCATCTGTCAGCAAGTGTGATTCCAGACCTGTGAATGCTGTCCGGAAGCTCGTCGTCCAAAAGCTCTCTCTATGGGAAGCCAGCCGGTGCAATGCAGTAAGTTTGGGGCATAGGTGGTGTAAGTGAGGTAGTCAAAGGTGTGTTGGTGAAGCAGGTGGGTTGGAGGTAACCAGTTCAGTAAAGGCAAGTATAGTATAAAGGCAATGCTGTGCCCACGCATCCACTAAGCAAGCCAGCAGCCGGTTCAATAACTAATAGTATCGTGAGGGACGAAGTGACTAAATCCAAGCAAACAGTTAAAACGATTCAACAACTGGTGGTAGCAGCAGTCCAACAGAAGGTAATCCCGTAGGTATGCGGAACCTGTCCCTCCTCCCAAAATAACTGAAATAAGGAGGGCGTGTGATATCCGCTAGAAGCAAAGGGTATAGGCAGCTAAGGCAGCGGTGGCAAAGCCAATTCATTACCCAACCCACTATATCGTGATCGATAGGAAGAGTCTGATGTTCCTTCTTATATAAGAGATTATTACGTTCGTGATAGAGGTTCAGAGTATGAGTCTCGTAATCGAGAGCCAGATCCAGATCGAGACCCGGAAGCAGAGGCAGGCGTATCAGTATCAATAGCAATGGTTTCGGCAGTTACAGGTCCAGGACGAGCATTAGTAGAAGAGCCAGTATCAGCAGCACCACTTGCAGAGCTTACAGATATAGATCCAGATAAAGACCCGGAACAACTACCAATAGCAAAGTGAGCCATGGGAGCAGCCAGCAGTGGATTCTAATTAAAGAATTGTCTCGTATAGGCTCGGCCAGACCAGAAGGTGATACGTGGTACCAGGAAGAATTCCTAAGGCAAGCAAGACAGTAAGTAAAGTGTTATGCTCCGTATCTCCTAAGATTCCTGGCAAGTGTGAACAAAGCATCTTCCGGCTCTGTCTGGGCATCAATCCATCCATATCCCTCCTACCTAGCAGTGATAAGTCTGTTCCCATCATCCCATCCCAAGGAGGCTCGCTCTCTGATGGACCATAATAAGCTATCCGGCAGTTAAACAATATAAGCTAAAGGGATCTAATAGAACTAAGAATATTTCTTTCATATGGAGTCTTCTGGCAGTAATTCATGAATCCATAGGAGAGTTCCGATCTGACGATCCAACAATGGGTGCCCGGTTGTTAATCCAACTGCCTGCCTGCTATTGTATGATGCATTAGGGGTGCAGCGAACTCAATTTTATAGTAAACTCGCTTCCTTTCATAATTCCCATAGCCTTTGCTTGGTCCTGGGCGCCTGCCTGAATTGCAAAGTAAAGGGGGTACGAGTATTCATCCTTCATCGAGTGCCAGAACGATCATACACAAAGAGTCCTCAGATAAGGGGCTAGAGTCTTCAGGGAGGGGAGATATAGAGCCATTAGGGGAAGGGAGGTTGAGCCATTCAGGGAGGTACCAATTCCCCTAACTTCTTCTCCACCCAGTACATGTTTCCGAGGGAAGGCCCCTTTAAATCCATACCCGACAGAGAACCATACCCCGGGAAAGGGTCTATGTGCTGTGAACAATTGCTATGTGCATGGGACCATGGCGGCTATGTTAGCGATACCTCACACCAAGAGAAAGTTACTAATGCTCATTATATATGATTCACCGGTTTCGGATTTTTCCAGTTTGGAATGGAGTGGAAAGGGGAGGCGTTGAGGTGTAGGGCTCCAGTTGATGGTATCCCGATTCAGGTTCTCCATCTCTGCATTCTTTGCATCCGAGCAAAGGTCAGGTCTACTAAGCAGTGGCTCCTAAGGGATTAATTAAGTCAATGTTATAGGTCAGGTAATTAATTAAAGTGGGTAAATAGTTTGTGTGGAAACAAGGGTAAGGTAGGGAGTAAGGGGTTCATAGCATGCCTACCCTACTGAGATTTGATTCCTCGTTTTCTGGCTGAATCAATGGGTTTGTAAGGGACAACACTCAATAACCGGTAGGTTGAAGGCAGTAAGTGAAAGTCTGGTAAACAGAAAAGATGGATAACACGCAAGTAAAGGTAAGCAGGGCTAAGGTGGTGAATAGTCCTAGTGTGCCTGCCTACCCGCCCCGCATTCCTCAAGCAAGTGCCTAGCCTGTGAATGCTGTATGCTGACCCTACCCGTCCAACACTCTGATGAACAATAAGAAAGCCATCCATCCGGCAGTTAGTTCTTCCACGATCTAAGCTTAAAGGGAAACCATTTCTCTCAGCTAATATACTGACCACCATCCAATCCCAACTCGGCTCTCTTCTCTGATGAACGAACCAACCTCCCACCCAAGCCATCCGCCGGCAGTGAAAGCCATGCAGCTGTAAAACGATATAAGCTTCAGTTCCAAGGATCTCCGCTAAAGGATATAATAAATAAGACAGTTCCATGATCTAAGCTCAAGTGCTTTATGACACGATCTCCGCTGAAATGCTGGGCTGTATATAGCTAATCCAGGCAGTAAATGATCGATCTAAGCTCAAGTGCTTTATGATCTCTGGTGAATTGGTGACTGGCTGTCTGTATAGAGATAATCGGGCAGTTAAACGATCTCTGTGAAAGGGAAACCACCCCACCATATCTCTCGGCTAATATACCGACCATTCCATCCCGCTCCTGAAACTCCTTCCTTATCTCCCGGTGGGCAGAGGACTAATCGTCCGACTCCTCAAACTCAATTGGCCTATGCTATTCTTCAAATGATGAATCAACGCAAGTAACAGCATGTATGATATTGACTGGGTAAAGGCTAATTCCTTATGTTCTTGGTGGACCTGGTGAGTCATCTGTTGGCACAGATGGAGCATACCTGTTGTACCCCTTCCTTCCCTTCCCTTTGGACATAGAATGACAGTTCCAACAAGGTTGAGGTAATAATTAATTCCCCTACTCTGTTTGAGAGTGATAACCTCACTCACTTGTTTTAGGAATGGAATCACTCACCTGAAGTATGCCCCCCCACCTTCAGCATAGGTCACCCTTTCACTAGCAAATTGACCATCTGTTTTCCCCCTCACTTTTTGAGAGCCCCGTTGTGGGTGGGAATAGATAATATAGGAAAAATAAATAAAGGAAAAAGCGTAATTACATATATAATGATGAGATATATCTTTGTATACGATGTTATTCAATCATGCTTTCGAATCACATGTTCTCTCCTTTCCCCTCCCTGTGTCAACCGAAAGTGAATGCCGGTGAATGAGGTTCTCTCGGCAAGGCCTTAAGGGGGCGGTCGACCGCCGCATCATGGGGAGCTCGGGGCAATGGAAGGTCTGATGCTTCTGAGAAATCAACTCCAGGGTGCTTGTGGGCGGTGTGTCGCTAACTGAGAAACTACTCGCATTCGAAGCATCAGACCTTCTTTTGTCCAATGGATGGGTACACAAAAGTTACGAAGTCTACTGCATCATATAAGAAAAGATATGCACTTCTCTCTTTCTTCCATAATGAGTGAGCGGATGATAGCTTTAAAGAAAAACGTAGAAAAAATGCGCGTATATAATTCATCCTCGGTGATGCAGGGGGGATCGGAAGGCGAGCGCTCCTCGGAAAAAGAAGGGAGGGTGAAGAAGGGATTTATCGCTCCAGATTCGTAAATTTGACAGGCTCCATTCTATTTGATTTATATCAACTCCCATTATTTTAGCCATAGAATTGGCGATTCATTATTTATTGCTTGCTCCCGGTTAGACGCAAGCAAAGAAAAGTCTCTCGCTCGATATTGTGCGAGAGCAAGCGCGAAATGAAAGAACAACTTAGAAATGTGTATTACATACGCGAAAACTCGACAGTTTATTAGTAACCTATTCCCTAAGATTTACTTCATCTTGGACGTTATTTTTTGCTTATTTATCATTCCAGCAGCCTTGGTCGCCTCTATAATTCATTTTTTTTATTTATATATTACTAATAAGGGTCCCATTCCGTCCGATGATCATGGCTGGCAAAAGCAGCTCTTCGGTCTACTTTTTCGCGTGCATTTCCTCCTCCTAGGTTATCATCTGAGTTGCCGCAGGCATCGGTTCAAGCTGAGTAATATGGATAAGCAATGGGAACTCTTAACCAAAGCTTTTTATGTATTATTGGGCTCGGAATTTGAACCCTTACTCAGAGCCCTGTTGGGAGAACCTCTTCCAGAGCCCTTCAAACATCTACTCGAGAAGGGAAAAAAAGGAGGGGGAAAAAACGGTCGCAAGACTGAAACTCAAAGGAATTGACGGGGGCCTGTACAAGCGGTGGAGCATGTGGTTTAATTCGATACAACGCGCAGAACCTTACCAGCCCTTGACATATGAACAAGTGTGCCTGTTCCGTAAGGGATGGTGCGAAAATTCATAAGGGCTGGGCCACACACGTGCTACAATGGCAATTACAATGGGAAGCAAGGCCGTAAGGCGGAGCGAATCCTCAAAAGTTGTCGCTACGGATTGTTCTCTGCAACTCGAGAACATGAAATTGGAATCGCTAGTAATCGCGGATCAGCATGCCGCGGTGAATATGTGCCCGGGCCCCTTTAGTGAGCAACAAGGTAGCCGTAGGGGAACCTGCGGCTGGATCGAATCTCTATGCGGCGCAAACTTGATTCATTAGGGCATGTAAGGTTTATTTCCTCAATCCATCCATCCCATCTATCCCATCAACGGAGCAGGGATCTAAGTAGTGGTAGCAGTGCCTTGTAAGACCTCATGTTCTAGGGGCTGGTACATTAAATATCTGTCTGGTAGGTGAGCGCGAGTGTCTAAAGCAAGAGAAGGGGTAAGGTCTTACACTGAAACAGGTGCTCCTAAGTAGTGGTAGCAGTGCCTCCAAGGCCCCTAATGTTGGCTGAAACATAGAAGGTATGTCTGGGAGGTGAAAAAGGCAAGGTAAGGTCTGATAGCAGTGCCTTGTAAGACCTAAAGCTAGGGCTGGTAAATCAAATCTATGTCAGGGAGGTGGGTAAAGCAAGAGAAGGGGTAAGGTCTGATCGCCATACTAAATTGCTATTTCTTCCTGACTGAATGCATAACTAAATGGTCCTAGGGTTAGGGAGAGAGAACTGGGTAAGCATGCAGATTATCCAAGGTATTAGATAAGGAAGCTAATAAGGTATGATATTCGTGCCTTCAAAGACCTCCCGAATGGGGCCTGTGAATATCTAATTATTGGAAGTGTATGGTATCCAAGGTAAGTACTTGGAAGACTGTCCCTCCCCGACCCGACTGGTCTTCCTGGTCTAACGAAAGGGATCAATGCTGGCGAGGTTGGCTTCAAGGCTTGGGATATTGGGCATAAGGCGAGGAGCCAGAGGCGAAGCGAACAAAGGGAGCTCCTTTTATGTATAGAATTTGCCGAGCAATTTTATGTATATGGTTGTGAGCGATATTGGCAATAAACCAAAGAAAGGGATCTTACTGAAGGGCGAGGTGCCGCAGGTTCTTCGCATGTTCTCATTGGGATACAGGCCATACATAGAATGACATCATCGGGCCTCTCATCGTAATTTGGGTGGACAACCCTAACCATTCAGTTAGAGTGGACAACCCTTCCTTTCCCATTTATCGCACCAATACTTCTATTACGTATAGAATACTTTGATTATTCGCTACTCTCTCTGCTAATAATTTGAACTTGACCAGATAACTTGGGTGATTCGCTACTCTCTCTGCTAATAATTTGAACTTCCACCTATTGCTATCAAGCTTTCGTTTGGAGCAAACTAATTCATTCGAGCAAAGTTCGTTCGAATTCATATATTTTTTTTTATAAGCTTAACCCGTTCTTCAGCGCCTCAGCTTCACCCCTATATCGGTGTGCATAAAACATCATGGTAATAGATAAGAATGGTAATAGATTCAATTAAGTGTTCGCCCCGAGATGATAGCATAGTTGACACCATCAAAAGCTACTGCGCGCTGGAGCTATAGCCTTGTACATAGTGAATTCCCGCTAGAATGGAGATGTTGGTTGAGGAAATGGCATGTGGGTACGAATGGCATATATGGGTACTTAGAAGGCTTGGTGGTGGTATCCAAATAATATATCATATACGTTATTTCTAATCATGGAGAGAGCCATGGGCACATGCGGACAGAACCCTCGGCGTATTAGCGACTCCCCAATACGAAAGCCCATTATTGAATCAAAAACCAGGAAGTGCCGCTCATCGATTGATACAGCTTTTTAGGAAACTAGCTTTATACAACCAACTTTGTACAACCAAGCCGTGCTTTCGAATCAATTGACGGGAATTAGATAGATAAGGATCAGAGGTTGTATCCTCTGCAAGGATTCCGACTAGATAGGGATGCTTGGGGAGACTAGCATTATACAACCAACTTTATACAATTACCGCAAGATTCCTTTCGAAGTACTATCCAGCTCTAGCCCACACATTTTACCTGACATCCAAGAGACTACCAATGCTCGGTAGTTCAGGAGGTCGAACTCGAGTTCGGCACTTTGGGGAGCCAAAAAAAAAGATGGAGTCGTTCGCCCATCTCATCTGTTGGTGGGAGCGTGAAAGCACATCCGTTGGTGAGATACCCTAGTTCCCCAATTATCCTGCACAGGAAACTCCTAGGAGCATTTGCCAGTCCCGGGGAACAGACATTGAATTTTCGATACTGGATTTTCGATAAGCCTCTCCCCACTACAGCATTTTGGAATTGGAATACCCAGGATCGTAAGTAAGGGCCGGTCCACGCAAGATAAGGCACTTTGGTTCGTACGGGTCGAATCCACACGGCACGCACGGTTCGGAAGTACAGGTTTTACACTGTTCCACTATCGGGAGATCGGAGTATGGGAAATTCCGAATTGGGGGAACATGGGGACTAAGGGACAGGGGCTTTCTTTCGTTCGTTTCATTCGCTACAGTCGTATTAAACATCTGTATCTTGGTGGTAATAGGGAGTGGTTCGATTCCCTTATAGGTGGCGGAACGGGAAAACACGAGCTTTATATCAACATGGGTGACGAAACCGGCGATTGATATTCATATTTATACTCACCCATTTATGAATGAGAGCGGGCGGTTGTTCAATCCAGGCGGGGCTATCGATTCAGAACTAGCCACTTTCGGGCCCTACCTATATTCGTAGGCCCCGGTCGGTACGTCGAAAGGGATCAAGGCGATTCAAGGCGAGGGGCGGGGTGCCGCAGGACGAGCTTATTAGAAGGGGGCGAGCGATGATGCCCAACCAGTATTGAGCTAGCTAGTGGTTGGCCGGCCCCTTTCGCTTCTGCTTGAGGAGGTAGATTTATTTATGCAGCATTATCCTGGAATTTTCGAGAGCGTTCCCAATCCGATAGCTAAGGGGTTGTCGCCAACCCTTGATTCCTCGCTCTAGTTACTACATGGAATGGAATAAATTGTAGTGGTTGAACTGGAACATTCCAAGTGACTAACTCCCCGATGACTCCAAAACTCAAGTTTCTAGTTAACAAATCAGTTGGTTGAAGGGTCCCATCCACTCACATGAAAATCAACTGACCATGAGAAAGGTTACAAGTAAAACATCCAGGGATAAATACCTTAAGGGGATATTCTTATCACTCAGGCATGGTCAATAGATCAAATCATCCATTAAAACAAGCATCATCCCCACATGCTTGTGAAGAGCCAATGTTTCCCCCATCCTCCAGTTGCTAAAGCAATACTAAAATGGTAAAGGATTAGGAAAGGACAATTCCACTAATTTTGATAACATTATAAAATGAAAAAAATATAAGATTGATGAACGAGGGTGTATCTAGGATCCTTGCTTGGCTTCTTTCTCCATCCATCTAGTATTTTACCCCCTCGTCTATGTTCCCTTAAGAAAGTATCAGCCTCTTTGGGGTCATAGATTCTTCCCCCAATCGACAAACAAAACATATAATTCAAAGCCACAACATCGTTCGTAAATCTTCCAATCAAACAAAGAGAATTAGTTTTTCGTTATACCTTTGACTTATTACCTGTGACTTTGACTGTTATCCTAAGTCACTTAACAACGTCCTTAACGTCACTTAACAACGTTCTTAACGTCCTTTAAGTCCCAAACATTTCATTCCACACACCTTCAGTTATGGTGGCTCCGCCCAGTACTTACCACAAACGTGCCTATGAATGGCTCCGCCCACTCCTTACCGCGATTGAAACAGCTCTGAGGAACAACGAGGAATTAAGCAGTTGGAGAATAGAAAGTAAAGATGCGGTCTTCCCGGCCCACCCACGCTTCTTTCGCAGAGGTAGTCGAGGGGGGCTCTCTGTGGAGCGATAAGCGAACCCCCCGATACGGAGCTGGGTTAGGATCACACGACTGATCGGGATCACACGACTGACCTTTTCCTTCGATTGAACTTCTTTCTTCGATTGAAGAGAGAAAGAGTTTCCTTCCGAGAGATAAGCCGAGTTGGTTATCCCTTACCTGATACTTTTCATTGAGGGAAGAAGCTGACTAATTAGCTCATAAATAAACTCTCAGGTAATAGCTTAACAAGCTTTGAACACGAACTATCACGCGAACTATTAAGCTATTTGGTAGAGTGACATTCCTCAAACGTAACATTACGAAATGGGGAAGGACATGAACATAAAATGGCAGGTCATGAACATCAAGGAACGAACATCAAGTGGCATAAACTAAAAGTCACACAGTAGGTCGTTAGCACGAATGAATGTATATGCAAGTGCTATTCCTTTCCTTACCGCGTGACATGCCTTACCACCTGAATGGCTCACTGACTGATGAATGGCTCACCTGACCGATGGTTGAATGGTTCACCTGACTGCGTGACATTCCTTGCCGTAGGCGTCTATACGTCCCTGTGCTGGGCTCACCCACGAACTCTTCAGTGGGGCACGAACTATTAAGTTTCCTTCCTGCCACGAATTCATTCCTGTGCTGGGCTCACCTACGAACTCTTCAGTGCGGCTCTTCAGTGCGGCACACAAACTCTTCAGTGGGGCACGAACTACTCTTCCTTAACACAAATTATTCGATTGTCATACTTAGTGATGTCTCTAATCTTCTTTACGGAAAAGGATCCTTCTCTCCCTTTTTCATCTGGTTTGCCGGAACAATTGTGCCAGACCCGAACTAACAAGCGGGCTGTCAATTGCTCAATCTGAATCACTGGCTCTATGGGAGACCATAGACTCGGGTAAGCCTTTCGTGGGTAGTCGGCTCGGAACACCAGATAGGTGATAGCTGCAGGTCCTTTACTCATTGCCCGAGACTTCGTGAGACTATTAAGGGCATTGAAGGTCCTCTCTTGATGTTATGCAAGTGTGGTACTTAGCGAAGAGAATCGAGCTGCTCGGAGTTAAGTGAGGAGTAGGACCAAAAGGGATATCCCTTGCAAAGCCAGGGTTTATTAACCTCCGACTGGCTTTGTTTTTGATACGCCACCTAATGTTAACTATGCAACGTCTATATTAAATCATAAAAATAAGAAGGGACTTCTTCTTATCCTTAAACGTACAGGTTCCCGTCTCCGCTTGTACGGTCTGGCTTGTAAGTCATAGCTTGTATAGACACTGGAATGACTATAGACACTAGACACTTTCCTGTGCTTGGGTTGGATAGAGAGAGTAATGGCTTCCCGATTGGATTAAGCCTCCCGATTGAGAGAGTAATTACTTCCCGAAGAGTAATGAATGGCTGTAGATAGGAGAGGGCAGGGCTTTCAACTGGTAATAAACTATCCATTAAGTAGGCAAGATTGAGGGTAGGAAATAGTAGGCTTGAGGGTAGGGCTTTAAATGAGGGTAGGCGTGCGTATAAAGGGTAGGCTTTTAAAGTGAGGGTAGGCAATAGCAATAGTAGGCTTGAGGTTGGAATGAATGTATACTGCTATACGCTGGCCGGTTCAAAGAGCATCCACATCTTTCGTCGTTTTTATAATAGGGAAGGGAAGAAGAGTTCTTCTCGATCTCGCCCTTACCTTATATTAGTTAAGAGAAGACGGGGACATCACCTTGAGTTATTCTCGATCTTTCCTATCGATGGAGTAGGAGTAGAGATTTATTCCAAGAGTTCTTCTTGATAGATTTTCCCCTCAATGCGTATGAAAGGTTATCCCTTTCCTGGCCTTCCTCCTGCCAAAGAGATGGGACCAACCTCGATTGGGTACGCATGGGTTTGGGTCCGCGACCAGAGAAATGACCACTTGAACGCGCTGTATCACCACGAAAATCCTTTTCAGTTACGTTAGGGGCATGGGCTTTCATAAAGGTCATCTTTCGTCGTTTTCATTAGGCAAGTAGTAGTGTCTTACTGGTATGATTGGGGAATACCGATACATGACCTACGGACTAATAACCTATGGCGGGCCCGTTCTGGCCATGGCGGGTAAGATGGCGGGTAAGCATGTCTATTATATTATAGGCGTGGGTACATATAAAGCGGTGCAAGTATCAATACCCGTAAACGGGGTGGGTATATTCTAGCCCCGCAGGGCAAAGCAAGTAGGTTCGGCTTACTCCTTCCACTCAATATATTTTACAAGCTCTCCTAACTATTGGATAGGCCATTAAGCCTGGTGGGACCAATGGGATGGTTAAGGCCCGCACTATTGGGTAGGGGTGGGACCAACCCTTACCAAGGTCTGGTTATCTTGGGTAAGGCAAAGGTCTTGGGTAAGGCCAAGTAGGAGTAGAAGTAGGCTTAGTGGGACCGCTAAAGGGAGGGCGATAGAAGGTAGGCGTGGTAGGAGTTATCGATTTTTTCGTGTTCTACGAAATCATTTTCATTCTATCTTTGAACAGACAAACACACTGGTCCAACCTAGCCTCTATCATTGAGCTACCGGTGAACACCAATCTATTCAATCTCGACCAATCCCGACCTGGTGAGGTGTGGTTCCTATGCTACCTATGCCCTATCTATAGTGGGCTATCGGTGCTTACCACTCATTCTCTTTCTCAACAGATCCAACCCTCGTTTAGGTGCGGGTGCATACTTAATAGAGGGGAAAGTCCATCTCTACAGCCCTAGCTCATGGAGTACCGGTGCTCACCAAGCATTCTATCTATCCACAGCGGCTAGTCCCATCCCATCCGAGGTGGATCCCATCTCTACCAATCGAGACAGACTTCTTCGAGGTGGAGCAGCTGGTCAATACCGCAATTACAGGGTGGAGCAAAAGGATAAAGATAGATTAAGATTCGTTTAAGTGGAATTTCCCTCTCCCTTATTTAGAGCCTGCTTGCGCTTCCTTGCCCTCCTATCGTCGAGCAAGCAATAAATTCCTCTTTCACCCATTTTGTTAAGAAGGGGAGGACCTTATCGTGCCGCCCCTCCATTCATAGATTGACCCGCTCCTAGGTTTGTACTCTTAGAGGTTATGCCCACCAGAGGAGAGGCCTTTAGGTTCGACCTTAGAAGTTATATCCGCTTAAATGGTGGCTCCATTTTAAGGCATTTAATTGCCACTTTCACCCAAGGAATTAAGAATGACCTTACTGGGTGGATTTACGTATATTATATATCTGTTCAATATTCCCGAAGAGCTAAAGGATAGATACTCTTTTCCTACCTTATAGATTCCGCAGAGGTGTTCTCCTCGATACGGTAGCGAGGAGACTATTCACTTCGAGCGGTAGTGAGAATACGATTCACTCGAGGAGCTGTCAATAACGGGTTCTGTCAGAAGTACAAAAACGTTTCAAATGGCTATTTTATTTCTAAAAAATTCCACTTTCATCCAAGGAAGGTATCAAGACCTTACTGGGTGGGTTTACCATAAACTTTCTGTACGTATCGGCATCAAAAGAACTAAGTATTACGTGAGCCAAAGGGAGAGAGGAGATGTAGCTACAAGTTTCCATTACACGCCTAATTGTACAAGGAAAGAAATCCATTCATTGCTGCTCCATCCGAGAATCTAAGGCCAGCTGCTCCACCCGAGAATCTACGGTCGCCATCCGGTCTTTATCCTGCTAGTGAGCGGGCTTACTCCTGCTGCGGGCTTACTCCTGCTAGCAAGCGGTTGTGGGCCTTAGTGGATTGCTTATCCATTCTATTGACCAGCTGCTCCACCCATTCCTTGGTTCTGTCTCCCTGTCTCCCAGGACGAGTTACCCAGTCTCCCAGTCACCCAGTCAAGGAAGCCAGTCACCCATCCCGGTTGTTGCTCTCATGCCCGAACCCACTGATAAGACCTTTCCTTGGTTCGGGACCTTGGAGTACTTGCCTACATTGGAGTACTTGCCTACAAGGAAGGTATTCGGTCAGCTAAGGTCTTCGATAAGGGCGAGGGTCTTCGATAAGGGTCTTCGTTAAGTGTGACGAGGAAATAGCCTTCGAGTAAGAGTGCTTGCCTACAATTGAATGGCTTATCGGAGTTACGAAGTTAGTGGACTTAGTTACGAAGTTAGCGGATAAACTAGTCCAAGCTTGCGGACTATAGCGAAAATATCTGCTGCTGCAGAGATAAAAGTACTTACCCACCTACTTACCCACCTACTTACCCACCTTAGAGATAAAAGTACTTACCCGTGCTCTTGGGTCACTGAATAGTACATATCTAGGTCTTACCCCAACCCAATAAAAAAAACTATATATTTATCAGCTCTTAATAACTCTTTCCTCTCTTTTAATTATCTTGGGTCAGAAAGAGAAAGATACTGGGGCATTGAGTCAGACACCCTATAGTAGTAAGGACTACTCCCTCGTGTATACAGGGTGCGTCGTACAGGTGCCCCCCTCGTGTCTATGCCCTCTCTCGCTTTGATGCTTCGAGGGCTCGCACTCGTAGAATTGGGGGGCCCCTGTCCTCCTTCCCTTCTCACTCGTCCAAAGGGGAGTAGTCCTTACTCCTAAGCTACTGTCCTCACTCTCCCTCAGGGCCATATGAGCTGTACTCATTTCTTCTCTTTAGGCACTGAACAGACTTACGGGACATGGACTTATAAGGTGCTATTTATTATATTTTTCTATGGCTTATACCTTCTCTTTTAGCGCCTTCAAGTGGACTTAAAGTTGCCTTCCTTATGACTAGCAGTAAATAGATTTATTATCTGTGGACCTGTAATTAGTAGGAGGGCCTTTAATGAATTAATAGGAGGGCCCGTAAGGAAAAGGCTTTTCATTAATAGGAGGGCCTTTCCTACCTATGTATTCTAATATGGATATGAAAGACAAGGAAATACATCCATTCATTACAGCCGATAGGCACTCTTCGGGGTGTCATTCCTTCCACTATAATAGATTCATTGATATTAAATAAGTTGCCTTCCTTAGGAGGGCCTGCCTACTAATATATTCTGCCTGCCTACTAAGATCTGGAGACCAACGCCACATTCCGATTCAGGACCTTCGGCATACATACGTGGATTTATTATCTTATCTTTACGGCATACCCACATAGATATTAAATAAGTTGCCTTTTGAGTAGGAGGGCCCGTAATATGACTAGCTGGTCGTAACTAGGTTGCGTTTCTGTGGTAGTCGTGTCGTGGTTGCCTTCCTTATTACTAGCAGGAAATAGATTTATTTATGACTTATAATCTGACTTACCTCGCTACCCTAAATTGTAATTCCTCGCTACCCTAAATATGACTTACCACCCGAGAATATAATAACTTTAGTTGTCTCCTTCTTATCCGATCTGTTGGGCGGATCCCAGCGGTTATCGGAGGGGGCTCCGCCCCCCCGAACCCCCCAAGTTACCGGCATGAGCATGAATAAAATAGTTTCGGGCTAAAGGCTGTTATCGGGCTAAAGTAGGTTATCGGACTAAAGGCATGGTTTAGAGGGCTAGCGGTTATCGGGCTAAAGGTCGGGGCTATATGGCTGATACCTTATAAAGGGGTAGTCTTAACCGGGGTAGTCTTATGAAGACCTTTCCTTACCGGTGAAGACCTTTCTTTACTAACTGGGGAAGACCTTACTAACCGGTGAAGACCTTAATGCCTTAATTCCTTCCTTATGACTTTCCACCAGAGAATATAAGGAAGAAGAAAGAGATAGATTGGGATAAGGAAAGATGGGTAGAGAAGATGGGCCATTAAAGGTAGACCAGTAAAGCGACTTCACTAAGGTCTGGTGGGGAAAGTCCGGTGGGGAAGGACTAGTGGAAGAGATAGATGGGTGGAAGAGAAGGTCTGGTGGGGATTGAGGGAAGAAAAGAGTATCCTGAAAGGTAAACCCTTAGCTCTGCGTGCGAAGGGTTAACCTTACGCAGAGCTCTTTGAGGGGAAGAAATATAGGGATAACCTTACCTTCTAGTTAGCTCTTTGAGGGGAAGAAATCAAGGGCCAGGACCTTACCCGCCCGAGGGGTGGGGAAAAGGCATTCTATAGCTACAATAAGTTAACCCAAGGTCCAGAATTTGTGCAACTTCAATAAGGCCAGAATTTGTGCAACTACTGCTTGCTATAGTGAATTTGCCGTAATTCACAAATTCTGTGCTAGACTATAGTGACAGAATTTGCACAAATTCTGAACCTCGGCGTGCGTGGAGCTTTCAAGATGAGGAAAGCCCCCCCCTTTGAATAGATAGGTTTCGATCACGGGGCGGAGCAAGTCACTTTACCCCCCCCCTTCCCCATTTGCGGTGTTTCACCTTTACCTCTCTTCGCTACACTTACATGGAATACTGTTTCGCTGCATGCATCTCTGCCCGGTATTGGTATCTCGGAATGGAGATCTCGGCTAAGGAAAAATCTCCAGACCCCACACATCATGATGATTAGAATAATAACAGTAAGAACCCACATTTGGAAAAGTTCTGTTAGGTTCTTAGTAGCAGCCGGCGACCTCCGTTTTTTCTTCTGCTTTACATAGCTTCTCACAAGGTCTCCTTGATAGCTGGAAGTTCTTCAGGAGTATGAAGAGCTGGAGGACTTTGTACCATCCATTCCGGTGTGGTTGGATTATGCTCAACAGCCCGGGGACTTGGAGCACATCTTTTGTTGTTTCCACCGCCTAAAGTGATTGTTACGACCACGAAGAAACGACGAATCCCAACTACGGATACATAAGGGCCGAAACTGCTAAGGGCATTCCATCCAGCGTAAGCATCTGGATAATCTGGAATGCGACGTGGCATACCCGAAAGCCCCAAGAAATGCATGGGAAAGAAGGTCGAATTCACCCCGAAAAGAGTGATCCGAAGATGGATTTGACCTAAAGTTTCAGGGTATGTTCGACCAGGGATTTTACCCACCCGGAAGTGAGATCCTGCAGATGAAGCAAAAACGGCTCCCATAGGAAGTACATAATGGGAATGTGCAACCACATAATGAGTATCATGCGGAGCAATGTCTAGCCCAGGATTTGCCAGGACTATTCCAGTGAGTCCTCCTATGGTGGACGGAAAGATGGACCCTGCAGCAGATAACATGGGTGTTTTGTATCGTATCGAACCTCCCCACATGGTAGCGATCCGACTAGAGATTTTGATTCCAGTGGGGACAGCTATGATCATGGTAGCTGCGGTAGAGTGAGCACGCGTATCAACGTCTGAGCCCACAGTAGACATATGATGAGCCCGAACAGGAGATCCAGGAACACCAATACTGATCATGGCATAAACCATGCCTGGATACCCGAATACCGGTTTTCCCGGAAAAGTCGATACGATATGACTAATGATACCGAATCCGGGCGGAATGGGAATATACACCTCTGGATGACCGGAGAACCGAAGGAGATGCTGGTATAATATCGGGTCTCCCCCTCCAGCAGGATCGGAAAAGGTTGTATTAAAGCTTCGATCGGTTGATAACATGGTAATTGCCCCTGCCGGTACCGGAAGTGATGATAAGAGTAGGAATGCTGTCACTGGAACGGACCGCACAAATAGGGGTGATCTATGCATAGTCATTCCAGGCCCGCGCATGTTGGGGATAGTAGTTATGAGATTGATAGAACCTGAAATGGATGAAACACCTGATAGATGAGGACTAGAAATCGCTGGATCAGCAGCTCCTCCGGAATGACTGGTAATACCACTTAGGGGCGGATAGACCGTCCACCCAGTGCCGCTACCCACTTCTACCGAGGCTGGGCTTAATGGGAGCAACAGCGAAGGTGGCAACAACCGGGATGGAATATTATTCAATCGTGGAAATGCCATGTCAGGTGCACCTATAGGAATCGGAACGGACCAATTACCAGATCCACCTATCACCGCCGGCATAACCATAAAAGGGATCATTGGAGAAGCGTGAGCCGTTATTGACACATTATGAGGTTGATGATTCCCACCAAGAATTTGATCGCCGGGTTGTGCTAATTCCATACGAATTGGTACTGAGAAGCATGTGCCCATCACTCCAGCAATGGCACCGAAGATTGAATGTGGAGTCCCTATATCCTTGTGGTTAGTGGGGAACGGCCATCGAACCAAATTTTTCGTAGAATTCTGATTATTTCGTTTCATTCCTTATCAGAGAGGGGCCGGCCCCGAGGAGCGGGGCGGCGGCTTATTGGGCGCGCCCCCCCCCACCAGTCAGTGTCTCTTTCTCTTAAGCGGGTGAGGGTGGTTCTGAGAGGGGGAGATAAACTCCGGAAATAATAACCCTCACCCGGGCTAACAGCCAGCATTTTTCCAGATCCTTCAATCCAACCAACCAATCCGGGCGGGTAAGGTCCTTCAAGGTCAACCCAGTCAGGTCCTTATAAACCCTGCTATTTTTAACCCGCGAAGTCAACCCTCCATTGGACGGACCTTATAATGCCTCACTGTACCGAATACTTATTTCCTTGATCTCCTTCTGCCTACCGGGGGAGTGGCTCCGCCCCTCGATCTCCCGTCCGACGGGAGATCGAGTGAGAAATCCCTCACCCTACTATATGGGGGTCGGGTGAGCGATTTCATCGATGGCGGCCCTTTCTAAGGGCGAGGTACGTTAAGTGACTCGCCCGACCTAAGAAGGGGGAGGTACGTTAAGTGACTCGCCCGACCTAAGAAGGGGGAGGTACGTTAAGTGACTCACCCCTCACCCTCACCAAATAAGTAACCCAAAGAAAAGGGAATCAATTCATTCTTGGGCTGGCTCGTCCCTACCTTTCCACCAGTGGTCCTATCTACCTCTCATTACACAATATATCTCTCGAGCACCCCACATCTGTCTGTGGTTTGGACACGGAATCGACTCTTTATTTATGGATGGAGGGAGCTTCACAACGATAGGGACGAATGGTAGTTCGCGTTACCCTCCCTCTCTTTGAACCTTGTAAGTATTTAACTCACAGATAGAAACTTAGTGCCGTTTGATGAGTAACTAAGAACGAGGGAGAGGGATACGGGAAGGATGAAGTAATGGAAGAGAAAGTAATTGCTAGTAGTAACGACTTGTCACGATCCATTGGTTTATATATCATCCATGTTCTAGGTGTATCGGGATACATTATTTTCGCTAAGCGTATATAATAAAATTGGGTGGAAGGGTCCACCCCGCGACGAAGGATGGGGTACTAACTGCCCCAAGACCAAGGGGGTACTAACCATTATTTTAGCCCCTGTCCTCTCCGAACCGCAGGAGATAGTTGCCCATCATACGGCTCACCAACTTCACTTGCTCCGAGAATGTTAGGTCGGGGGGGCTCGGGCGGGTTCACAAACGAAGGTCCTCCTGAGCTAGGCTAGTAAGGTCCTGATCTTACGCATAGCGAAGCTAACTCAGGCTTTGAGGGGAAGAAATATAAGTGAAGTATGGACTCTATTTATTCCCCTCAAAGAGCATAGCGTAAGTAGCGGAGCCCATGGTTGGTTTGTTTGGTGAAGAGGCAAGGGGAAGGGATGGGAAGGAAGGGGCGGGATAAGCCGAATTTTGGCAAATCGATCTATTTGTGTAGGAAAAGCTTATTTTGCCGTCTCCCTTTTGTCCCCTTTGAGGCTTTTTAGGTTATCCCAGAATGCACTATAGATAGATCGTAGTTGCTGAGCTATAAGGTCATCACTTACCTTCCTTCTAGCGGGATAACCTTCCCTTCGCTACCGGTCTTACCTGAGCATAGCGAAGGCCTTGAGCTCTTTCTTAAGTGCTTCCCTCCACACCTTTACTTACCTGCCTGGAAGGGCCTTACCTGAGCGAGTTAGTTCGGGAAGATAAAACCCTTTCTTTTGACCCGGTCCTCTCAGGCGGTCGGTAAGGTCTTACCGGGTGGGTTGGTCCTTCCTGAAAGCCCTTTATTTCTTCCCCTCAAAGAGATAGCTCAGGTAGTGACTCTTTCTTAAAAAGTCCATTTCTTCATTAGAGATAGACGAAAGAGTGGTATTCCAGGACGGCCACCGAACCAAATCCCACGCATTCGTAAGAGGTTGTCACTGCGGCGAAGCGCAGCGTCACGGAAGGTCTTTCTTGCTCGACCCAAAGGGAAAGATATTCAATAGGTGTATCTCTACCCAAATTAGAAGTGGTACTTACGACTATGTCCTGGGCCCCTTGGGTAACCGAACTAACACGCGCGCAGCGTCAGGGATGCCGCTTTCACACTTCTTATGGTAGTGATATTTTATCAATGTCTTTCCATAAAGCACCCCGCCAGTGCTTTGGCGACTTTCACTTTCGGTTGGGTGGGAATAGATCATATAAGCGCGCCGCCTACGTGCCCTTTACGCCCAGTCATTCTTTATATATGTAATTACGCTTTAGCATCGGGTCTCGCCAGAATATTGATCAAACAGAGATCTCAGTCTTTCTTTATATATGTAATTACGCAATATAATGACCAACAGCATTGTCGACCTTCCCATCCATAAAGTGGGTGGGTTGGTCCTGCTTCACTGGTAAACCCTTCCCTTAAAGGGCAGAGCTCTTTGAGGGGAATAAATAAAGGGCCGGCCGTCGTGACAGGAAGCTTGTTTGAGGGGAATAAATAAAAGCCTTTAGCTTCCCTCACCCATATGATGAGTGAGCGTTAAAACCCTATATTGGGGGGAAAACTAAAAGGTTATACCCTATATTTCTTCCCTTCAAATCGCTAGCTAGAATATGTCATTACGCTTTTCTTTCTCGGGTCAAAGGTAGTATGTATGGGTGGGCGACTGGGAATGCTGCTGGTCATTCTTTATAGATGTAATTACGCTTTAGCAAAGACAGACACCACTCCATAGATGGATGATCTCTTTCTTACCGTACTTATATTTATTCCCCTCAAAGAGAAGCAGAGCTACGCGTAAGTGATAACCTGACAAGCCAGCAAGCAAGCAGAGCTACGCGTAAGTGATAACCCTGAGCTACAAGGGAGGGAGGTTGGTTCAGAGAATGTGATATCATCTCTATATGTGTCTTTCAATATTCTGGGGAAATTCATTGCTTTATTGGATTGGGGCATTCATAGGATCGGATCATGGAAAGGGAGGGTCTAATAGGCAGTTCATAAGGCAAGCCCCGCTCCTCGAGCCTCAAGTGGCTGGAATGAAGTAGGCATTGACGATAGCCCGGGCAGTTCATGAGGCAAGCCCCTTTAGAGAGCAAATGTCCTTTAGTGAGCCAACCGCCTGCCTTTCCTTGAGCCTCTAGTGAGCCAACCGTGATATAATGGTGGCAAGCCCCGCCCGCCTTGTTAGCCAACCTATTAATTTAATGAAGTAGGCAGTGACAATAGCCCACTTGGCAGTTCATGAGGCAAGCCCCTTTAGTAGGGCACCAACCCAGAATATTGTTAACGCAAGCTGGCACCCACCATTAGCTGTTCATGAGGCGGGTAACAGAAGGTCTATAAGCCTTAGAACAGAAGGGAACAGATGGGGCTATCGTTCGTTATTATCCTGTTATTACGCTATATGGATATCGGTTAAAGCCCTACAATAAACCACTTACAAAAATTGATCTAGCTGTTACGCTCTGTAGAGGCCCTTTATATCTTTCCTGGGCTACTGATCTTTCCTTGGCTACTGAACCTTTAGTGAGAGGCACCCTAGTTATATTCTTTCCTTGTAGTTAATATAAGAATGAAACGCATAGGAACGCTCAGATGACGGGCACTCGATGGATGACGGGCACTCAAAATATATCCTGTAGGCAAGCACGTATGAAGGCGAACGTATGATGGCGCGAACTTAAGTAGCAACGTCATAACAGCTCCAGGCGAGGTTATATCCCACAGATGGAAGAGAACCTGTAAGTCTCCCCTCCCAGGTGTCAGGCGTAGGTCTCCCCTCCCGGGTGAAAGAAGCACAGGTCAGTCTCCTCCTGCCACACTATAGATTATAGTATACATTACTTTGACTGTAAACCGAGTATAGTATACATCTCCTGCCCTACTCTACAACGAACGTCTTTCCTTCCTTAGGTCTCCTATCAAAAAAAATGACGAAAGATTAATTCAATGGACTTTTATACCAAATTCAAACCGAGCAACCAATGATTTCTCCTCTGAGGGGAACTTTGTGGAAGACCCTTACCCACACGGGCTCCTCCCTAATGGTTGGCTTACAGGGGACTCAGCGAAACCAATAGGGGATCGCCTGGAAAGAGATGCGGATCACCCTTCAGTTCAACCTATAGACGCACTTGGGGAGGGGGGATAAACGAGTACACTATAGACGGAAACATTTTGTTTTTTGAAACGGATCACCTGTATATGCCTCTTCCGGTTGCTGGTCTCGTAAGCATACCACAATTGATCCTGTGTGAGTGTGAGTTAGTGGATTTGATTATAGACGTTTCTCACGCGCGTTCCTGCTCGGCCCGAACATACCCCTCAGATGTGCCCCCCTCTATGCGCCATAGAGTGGCCGAGGAAAGCTGTTCGATCCCCATGGAGCTGTAGGGATCAGGCGAATAGATGCCTACAGCCTCTTCACTGCAGGGTTATTTCCCCATTCACACTCACTCGCTTTAACCCAGACCCACTTAGCTGTCTAAAATCCCTCTTTTCTCGAAGTTGTTAATACGTAGATAATATAACCTTTCTTGCTGCGGCTCAATTGAACGAAGTCTCTACCTTATTATAATAGTAGGGGGCTCTGGCTGATCCCCATTCATCGGTAGGACCATGATGATGCAATTCGCATATTTAATAAATTCACGTATTCTAATAGCCGTGGGCATGCAAATAGAAATTATGGGATTTCGGCTATTTCCACCACTAGGACATGGTATATCAACCACGGCGAAACTCTCTCTCAACCAGAGAGAAGTTCGTCTATTCCAACCACTAGGAACATGATGAAGGGCCAATTATCCTCTTTTATCTCCAAAACCAGCAGTGCCCTCCTCATTTACAGGCCAACGAGAAGAGGAGACTAATGTTGGAAAGCAGTAAGTATGTCCTGCTGAACAATTATTTGTTTCACAGGCATGCTGATGGCATGTTGCTTCGTTGTGTCAGTAAGTCTCAAGCCAAGTCCATCCTGTGGCAGTTTCATGACAAACAGGAGGGCTCAAGATGACAATTTTTGAAAACTGTTTTCTGAAGAGACTAACTTCCTCATGTTGTGCTGACTGTGCAGGTACCATGATCATTGCAGATTGGAGAGAGAGAGCCTCAGGCTCGGAAATAATCCCGATAAGGCACTTAGCCTGAGCATAGCGAGCGAAGGGTAAGGGATAACGTCGCTGGAGCGTATTTCCAGTGAATGGCCCAACAAGGAAGGTGGGTGTTAGTGGTTCATCATGGTCAATGATGCTAATCTGTGCTGCTACCCTATTCTTATTCATCGGGAAGAAGAGAAGGTTCTACCTTTCCTGAGGCGGGCGAGGAGATTTATCCGCTCGCCTGAGGTACGAGGGCGAGGGGCGGGCCCGGCCGGTTAAGTGGTGATTCCAGAATTTGTCATTTCATAATTGGTGTAGGATTCCGAAGGGAGGGAAGGTTATCCCAGAATGCACTATGGATAGATCGTAGTTGCTGAGCTAGAAGGTCATAACTTACCTTCCTTCTAGCTCTGCTTTCATGCATGCTCATAAGTAAGATATAATAAACCCTTCTAATAAGGAAACTTCAGGCAAGGCAGGTAAGGTCCTGAACTGACTGGTTGGGCTGCTGTTTGGGTGGGGATCTCCCGGCTAGGCTTGCTTGCTTGCCTACCTACATTACTATTATTGCTCCCATTTCGATCACGATCTTTCACCTTATCCTGACGAATTCGACCTTGATTGACCTTGATATGACATGATGAGTTCCGATGGGAGATGGGACCAGGGATGCGCTTGATGCTCGTGCTGCTGGTCATTATTTATTATATATGTAATTTCGCATATCGACATTGATCCTCTCCCCCTAACCTTGGTCTCGAGTTCGCTTCTTCTCCACCTAGCACAGGAGTTTGGGGATAACTGTAGGTCGGTGGCTACCTGAGGCAACTCCGATTCGATCCGCCGGCTGGGAGGCACCTCCCTCATCCCGATCGAGTGAGAGGTTCACCATGATGGGCTAGGTACTTTTCTATGAGTCCCTCCAAGGAAGGCACTTGAGGACATGGACCATACTTTTGATAATGCTATTATTCATATTATAGGAGTTCCGCATACTCACTTCAACCCCTGATTGAACTCTTGAGCAGAACTTTGTTTGTTTGTTCAACATTCCTTGATGACCACTACAAATACAAAAACATTTTCCTCCTCCCTGTATCCTGGATTCATTTTAGAGCAGTCTAATCGAGATAAAATCAAGAGATCAAGCTCAATAGATTGTTTGTTCAAGCAGGTGTGTTCGGAACTGACTTGATATCTCTTTCAATGGCTCGAGTGCTCAAGTGATCTTTTATAATGATCATAGTGATCTTTTTGCGATCATCAAAGAAAACCTGTTCGGCCAAGGCTAGCAAACATTAGTTCGTTTCTCACCCTCGATTTCCCTATGGTCAATCGAGCTATAAATCTCTTCGGTCGAGTGTCTAAAGCAATTCAGAGGCTATTGAAAGACCTAGGGAGTTATGGCTTGCTTATTTATTAGGGAAAGATCGACAAAATCGGATCTTTCGGCTGGTCCAGATAGTAGCAAAAGTAACATCATGCCACAACATTACCTACAGTCATTTTTTGATCGAACCTTCATAATACCATCACATTTAGCCATCCGAACCCCGTATAGCTATAGCGTATATCCCGTCGTATGCATTTCCCCGGTCCAGATCTTAGGGAGGATGCAGGCATAGATCGAGCTCGTTTTCCACCCATTCAAGATCGAGACCCAGAAGGATAGGTAGCATAACCAGTAGTTTAACCCATTGATTCATCACCACCAATAGAAGTAGAGGCTAAAGCAGCTTCAGGACCAGGTTAAGTTGAACCAGTATACCTAGTTCCTGTTGTTTACCTTGTTTAACCGGACCCCGTTTACTCAGTTGGCTCAACAGTAGTGAAGATGGGAGCAGAGGCAGTTGATCTTGTTGATCCCCCAGCAGGAGAGATAGAGGCAGAGGCAGAGCCAATTGATCGAGTAATTGATCCCCCAGTGGCATAACCGGTTATAGAGCCACCAGAAGCTACTATGGTGGCAGAAGCAGTTTATCCACTTGAAGAACCAAAAGCACCAGTTTACTGTGTAAAAGTAGCCCCCGCATCTTCATAGTAACCCGGCCCACCGACAGGCAAGGATGTAGGGCCCATTACTAACCCACCACACCGCTACCTCTTCACATAGGGATTTCACATAAGTAAGAGTCCGGGGTCAGCGAGACAGAAGAGGGATACAACTAACCCCCATCATTATTGCTATAAAATATCCTAACTAAAGGCGAAAACTTTCCTCTAAAGTATTAACAACTTCAAGTGAAATATTATCTACGTATTAACAACGATGACTTGATATGGATTTGGATTATTATCATTATTAGGACCAGACATGGAAAAAGCAGAGCCATAAGGAACGCACATTTGGTTTCCTTCTCCTCTTCCTCAATTTGCAAGGCTGTGTCCACTGAAGCAGCAGCAGCTAACATGGTTATGGTTACAGGAATGGAAAACAACCCAACCAACTCACGGTCTTTAACCATTAGTCCATACCTTTCAGTCTCAGTCCTTCGGTCTCTAACCATAATCCCCGGCCCTGCCTGTTAAAGTCGCCTTCCCCAGCCCCTAATTCCCCATATGGCAGTCGCTTTCCCCGGGTTGAGTGGCAGTCTTCTGTACGTAATTCCCATGGCCCCGGATAATTGGATTCAGTTATGGCCGACAAACCATCCCTAGTTACTGTATATTCTGCAACTCCAGAATCCGTTACGGCATTCTAGGATTATCAACGAATAGATAGCTTGGTCTCCCATAATACAACTGGTAGTCCTGTGCTGGTCCTTGGCCGACTGGAAACTAGACCCTGCATGCAGGCGAAAGTAGTTTCGGCGGGTGGATACAAAGGAACAAGGTGATGAAACAAACACGAATGAAGCCCCTGACGGAATGGCAAAGCCCCTGACGGAATGAGCCCCTGTCCGACGGAATGAGCCCCTGACGGACGCTATGACGGTTCAATGGCTATGGCTCTCAGTCTTTCCTCAGTTCATGAGCTTTCAAACAACGGTTCATGCGCACACATACGCCCACATAGCTACGATCACCGCACACAAGGCAGTGGTAAAGTCTATAGGGTAAAGTCTATAGTTCGTTAATCTCCTTCCCGGATTCTCTACCCCTCTTCCCAGGATTCTCTACCTCTCCTCGCGATCTCGAGTTCTTTCAACATCTCGAGTTCACGAACACTACGATTAATGTGGCACCTATTAGAGTCAGGCAGTGGGAATAAAGAATCTCCTTCCTTCCATCACCGAGTGCATTTCCTTAGGAATAACGGTAGGAATAACGGTTCATGAGGCAGTGGGAGAGTCCTCCAAGGTACTTCACCACCACCCCTTACTCTTCCAAAGAGATACCCATCCTGATGGCTTGCTTCAGGAATTCAGAAGTGTATTCTTGTACACCTTCTCCCTATTCTAGCCGAAGGTACTGCCATTTCTTGAGCTGCTCCTCTCCATAGCCTATTGGATAGAATTGCGATTTAAACAATGTCTTGAAGTCCTCCCATTTTGTAACCATGGGCTTATTGCCTGGGGGTGGGCAGGACCTACCTTACCGACCGACTGCCTGAAACCCTTCCAACCAACTGACCTTTCCCTCCCTCGCCCATATGAATGAAGCGTGAAACCCTTTCATCAATTTCTGAACCACTGCTCCGAATGAAACGGGTTTGGGTGGGCTTGGAAGAGCCAGGGAATGTGAAACAGCGGACAACTGAACCTGGTTCTAAAGGCATGCTTTCTCCGATGCATTTGATTAGCCACGCAACGCCCCTATTTAACTAAACTATCTAAGGAGGGGCATTCGGTCGCTTCAAGGCAATCCCAATCCGCCTTTCCGATATTCATGCCTATCCAAACTATGGGGCGTCGTCAGTCTCCGAGTGGCTCTTAGCCTGCTCTTTCAGTTGAGCGGGCCTGTCACACAATTAATCGAATCGATGTTGGCCAACCGGGTAGATAGGGCTCCTGTTCACCTTCTCTGGTGGTGGCCATCACTGTTCAAATTGCTTCAAGTAGTCCACCTGGTCATGACCGAACTTTGGCATAGTGCTCAAGGGGACGAACAGTAACCTCTACTGCCTCGAGAGTTGGAGTGATTCGATCCAGAAATGGCCCCTACCTCGTGCCAGTCTTATCTACGTAACAGCGTGCTAAAGCGAACCAGCCTATAGGTAGTAGGGCGCCCGGGGACTCTTTTTTCCATTTGGTACGATAGTAACGTGATTCCTAAAGGTCACGCAGTAGTAAGACCCCGAACTAGGAGGCCCCCTAACTCGGGTTCTCCAATCATTGCAGTTCCAGTTGGCACCCCCTATAGATAGTAGGGCTTAATGGGCGGAGGGACCCATGATTCTATTCCACATATCCAAGTGCCTGGATTTAGTGACTTTGGTATAGCTGCTTCCCAACCTAATTGTCGCCCGTGATACCGATGCTGCTGCACTGGGTTGGGTCTCATGCGAATCCGATCCGATGCTCTACCCTACTACATAGATAGCGAATCAATCTGCTTTTAATGCCATGCATGCCACTACAGAGGTAGGGCGATCCCAAAACTGGAACACCGGTCTTATTGTAGCTGACCATGTCGCTCCACCTTCACTGAATAACCTATCAAAATTGGAACAAGACTTGATGATGGCCCACTCGATCCAGTCATAACAGCTGCCTGAAATAGATAATACGATGTCAGTCTTATATACCACGGAGTTTACATCCCCGAAATGCTTTTGGTACCAGTTATCATATCCGCATCCCGCCGGAATAGAGGTGGGACCTATAGAGAGTAGGGGCATGTCTCCGATTTGGAATTGTGCGTGGCCCGCCCGGCGTCTATAGGTTTTTTTAGTTGGGTCTCCCACCCATAGTAGAGAGGGGGAGGGGAGGGGGCAGATCGATCTATTGGCACCGTTCAATCAGATCTTTCTACTAAGCGTCCGGGCAGGAAAGGGACTATCCTATCTTGCCAGTCTGGTGGTTCGGGCATTCCTCCCAAGGTTTCGCTTCACCTCTTATAGAGCAGGCCCTATAGATAGTAGGGGCCCCATTGTAGAGTAGGGCTCCGCGACCCTGTTAGATATGAAGCGTGGTCGTAACTAAACCGAATCTCCATCCATCTGGTTGAAGAAGCACTCGGAAACATGAAACTATACCCTGTAACAACGCTTCTGAAGATGCCCTACCTCTCTATAGTAGGGCTTCGCTTCACACCGAGCAAAGTACAGGTTCGATTCGGCAAGAGCAGGTTTGAGAGGGCCGTCAGGAATAAATAGAATAGGCGAGGATGGAGTAATAGATGGATGGGGAACTCCTTGGCCCAGACCATTTGGGCAAGTGGGACGAAGAACTTACTTCTTACTGATACTTAACTACGAGTGATTTGTCAGCCCTGCTCTTCATTCGCTCAGAGCGTCATATTAAGCTTATACATATGTAGCGTATAAAATCCAACCCACTGGAAATAGCTTAGAGGAAGGAGAAGAGAAGTTACCCATCAGTCAGTGAGTGCCCAGGAGGTTCCATTGCTGCTAGCCGGCCCAATAGCCAGTGTATACCAGTTTCTACATTGCATCGAGACGTTTTCACATACGATACGCGCATCGATACGTCCTTTCACTGGCCTTTCTGAAATAGCCAGTCCCGCTGACTGAATGCCTGTACGGGACGGAACTCTGTTCCTCTTCCACCTAACGGTACGGGATAAGAGCGTAGCAGGCAGTGCAATGAATGCCTAGAGCGATAGTGAGTGAGCTATATCCCCCCCCCTTAGCTTTGAGGTTGAGCGAGATGGATCTGCTCTCTTCTCTTCTAATGTAATGGTCTTATAATGTAATTGCGAGAGTAAGGAGGATAGTAGAGCCGGGTAGATAAGGTGTAAACCTATAGTCTTTCTTTATGACATTACCCACTAGCCAGTGTCTCATCCACATTGTCAGAAGGTCCTTGTAATACAGCTTCCAAAAGTCATACATATATAGTACCAGCATAGATAAGTTTAGTGCCATTTAAGAGGTGATCCACCTACCCATTACCTAAGTAGTACACAACAACTTGAATTGAATCCATCCATGTTTGTTGGTTGGGACATATTTGAAAAACCTCTCCATTTGGCTTTTTTTGCCTTAGTCACAACTTATTTTCTATGGTTTCGAGGAAATCATACCCTCCCTTTCATCAGGGAATGAAATTGAATTTTATTATTCCTGGAACATTCCCTGCCCTTCTTAGGATGGGCAAGCGGCTTCGCACCTCTTCTCTCAAATGAACACTTAAAGAACCTCCCCGGACCATTCTAGCCTAGGTCTCCAGCTCTTGAAGAGCTAAGCCAGACCTACACAACTAAAACCTATTATATTTATGATATCATCTATATCTATACGTTGCTCCCTGGATATAATTCCACTGGCTCTCTCTATTCCAAGGCTCATTTACCTAGACACAGGAGGTGGTTGTTTGTGCAGGTTCATTATCAAATTCCAGCTACCATTCCAGGAAGGTCGTTGTCACCACTACGCCCTTTAGACTAGCTATAGTCTGAGCTGCTTTAGTTCCCTTAGCTTTAGTTCTATGGACACTTGCACTACTAGAGTTAAAGCCTTAGTCTTATGACACTTACCCTACTACGGTATGGTTCACGGTACGGTTTGAAGTCTCCATTCAAATCATAGCTCCGTTCAAGCCCTATGGTTAAGGTCTATAGAGTCCCCTTTGCATTATTATTTTTAAATTAGCCTAGTTAAAGCCTTAGTCTTAGCCTTAGCTCTCTTTGAAAGAGCTAGCTCTCTTATGCCTGAAGTTCTAACCTATAGAGAAAAGCCTTAGTCTTTGCATTCATTCATTTAGCTGCATGGACTGCTTTAGCGCTGCCTTTGCCGAATAAGGTGGGCTCTCAATCAATTACTATAGAGATAACCCACTTCCCTTACTGGACTCCCTTCCTAGCGTGAAACCACCACCAAGGGGGCAAGGCGTTAATGCGGACCTGAATGCGGGGCGTATCATCGAGCTGTATCGATCCTTTTTTCGGGCAAGTGTTATCGATCAGTGCTCCCGCGGTAGCGTCCTACCTTCCTTCCTTCCTTCCTTCCAAATGGGTCAAGCGATAGCGAGAATCAAATACCTGCTCTCTCTTGGTCCACCTCACACTGCTACATCATCCGTTCGTTGGCCCGCCTCACCTCATCAATGTGAGCTCTGGTTGTTGGGCCCAGAAGGCAAGGACTAGGCATGCTTGGCATCAATGCTTGGCAAAATACCGGTTATCCGAGATAAATGTTCTAAAAGGGGCGAGGGGGTTTATCCACTCACCTGACCAAAGAAGGGCGAGGGGCGAGAGCCTTTAACTTTCACCTTCCTTTCAGGGCCTTCAGCTTTTAACCTTTTTAACCTTGAGCCTTTTGCCTTTCAACATAAGCCCAGTCCAACAAGTCCACCGGAATAAATCCTGTCAATTTAACCTTCAGATTAAGTCCAACAGATGCCTGTAACCCTTTGCCTTCACCACCAGCCTCACCAAGTCAAACAGAATCTGCCTGTGTAAATCTTTGTGGCTTTTGGTTTAATCTCAGAGGCATTCTTATCACTTGGTAGATCCAAGTCCATGGCCTATTTCGAATTCACGGACAGACCAACCGCCATGGCTTTTATTTCTTGCTTGAGGAACGAAGTGGCTGTCTATTGCTTGATCCCACTAGGGTCAGATCATCGGAGGAACCGGGTGGTGGGGCAAGGCCAATTGGACCAGGGAGAGGCGGAACAACCTCAAAAAACCCGATCGCATGGGCTTATTAAGGAATTATGTATTGAAGCTGGACAGGTGGAGGTGGGGCAATTCTTCTAGATCGAACGAGGAACGAAGTCTTCGATGGAACCAGTTGTGGGATCCTCAGAACCGATCGCCTTCTTGGATTTAGGAACTACAGTAAGACCCCGGAGATTGGATGGGATGGATGGGAATAACCTGACATGCTGGAAATACTCAATGCTTCACTGACTAGAGAATTCCTCAAGTGATTGATTGATGGCCATTTCGATAAGAGGGGTGGTCCCACGCACGATACAGCCTCTGATTGGAGGGATGGAAGGCCCTGCTTGGATGAGCACTTAGACCAGGACTAGTACTTCGGCCTACTGGTGGATTCATGCTTGTCGACCTAGCGTGCCAACTGCCCTATTGAGGAACTAGTGCCAGAACTTATTAGAGAGACATAGCTTTCTTGTTGGATGGGTAGATGGGATTATGCTTGGGACATCAGAGAGCAAAGTTGGGATGGGATTATGGGAAGGACCAGGACACTGCTAGGAGGGAGGGATATGCGCATTTATGCCCTGACAAAGCCAGCCAGGATATCATTTGTTTAAAATACCTTGCCTTTAGGAATCTTAGTCAATTGGCACTGCTATTTAACACTCCCTTCGTTTCTTAACTAGACCTGGAGCCCTAGACCAGGAATCACATAGTTAGTGAGTCGGGAATGCTATTATCCCTTAGAAGCGCCAGATTATATTGCATGGGTTTAAGGCAATATGATCCCATCAACCGAGCAGGGCATCTAAGGTCTGATATTCGTGCCTCCAAAGACCTAACCTAATGGGTCCTGTCAAAATCTAATTATTGTAGGTGTATGGTATCAAAGGTAAGTGCTTTTAAGACTGTCCCCTCCCCGACTGGTCTTCCTGGTCTCATTCCTGGGTTGGTAAGTAACTAAATCCATCATTGTAGGGTTCCAGCAGTAATCATAGAAGGGTAAGGCACTAATTGATCAATCCATGCCATCCCCAATCTGTAGCTCCAAAGGTCTTCTAGTAGTGCCTCCAAAGAGCTCATGGTCTAGAGCTTAAACATATAAGGTATATCTGGGAGGTGGGTGAGTGTCTAAAGCAAGGTAAGTAATAGCAGTGCCTCCAAAGACCTCATGTTCTAGGGCTGAAACGTAGAAGGTATTGTCAGTAGAGCTACTCTCGTGTTCTTGGCTGGCTGAATCCAAATGAAGTTGGTGGGCAGGAACCCAGGTAACAGTTGTATTCCCACAGGTTGTTGTGAGCAGAGTATTCCAAGCCAAGTGTTTGAGCAGAGTATTCCCATCCCAGGTTCGCGAACCAAGCCAAGTAGGTGAGCAGGAGCCAAGTTGGTGAAATAGGCCCGCCCAGTGGGTGAGCAGGAGTAGGCCCGGCCAAGTAGGTGAGCAGGTGGGAGTATAGCTGGTAAAGTCCTGAATGTCCAGTCCAGTCCTGTTGTTCGTTGTCCCCAGGGCTAAGGTTGGCAGGGGGTTACGGGGGCCCCTGTAAGTTCGTGTAGGTGGGAGGGGGGCAGTTGGGAACATCCATCAGTTGGGAACGCTGGGGTCTATGGATAAATCAAGTTCATCAAGTAAGAAGAATCAAGCAACAACCAACCAACACTCATCAACTAAGAGGTAACAGGTTTGGTATAATCACGTCTATAAGCAACTAAGTTAAGCACAACCTAGCTGTTATGTCTTGTGTTATAATTGTTGGGCAGGACCCCCGCATAGGCCCAGGTAACATTCGTAGGCCCAGCCAAGTTAGCAGAGTATTCCCACCCAGGTGAGCGAGCCCAGCCTATTGGGTGAGCCCAGCCAAGTAGGAACATGAGCCTTATTTACTTTAGTACTTGCCTTTGTTTCCTGCAGAGCCTAGAATCGAGGAAGGCCTAGTCCCTCCTACCACTACTTTTATTGGGGTGGAGACAGATCCAGGAAGCAATTATCCTAAGCTATAGTACCAAGGGTTAAACGAATGAATGATCTGGTTCAACTTATGCCGCTGCTAGGCCTGCTTGGGCTTGAAATAAGAAAGTAGGTTTCAACTGGTTCTGCTTGGGCTGCTGGGGATACTGGTTCAAATGCTCATAGGAATGATGTTTATTGGCCGGGTTCAACTGGTGCTTAGAATCCTTTTGCTGCTAGGAATGGTTCTGCTGGTTCTAATGCTATCGGGAATGCTGCTGGGAATCCTGGTCGTGTGGAAATGACGGTCTGGGAATAATGCCGGTTCCAATGCTGCTGCTTGACCTTCTCTTTCTTCTCTCTCTATATGGCCCAAACTGATGCTGAGCTGAGGACGTATACTGCCTGGTCTGCCTTCTCTCTCTCTACTGCAGATACGGGGGTGGTCCCACATCACATGATACCCGAGTCACCAGCACCACATAAACGAAATAGAAGTAACCCTTATTTGCACGCTGTAGCGCTGACCCATTTAATGCGGGTTATGCCTCACCTTCAGACTCATCCAGCTCATCCATCGATCCCAAGCTAGCTGACCCAGCTCTCTATCCGATCCAGCCCTACTTCCAGCGAGCCCCAATACATACTACCCTTTGGATTCCATACTACCTTACTTAGAATATCTTACGCCCTTGGGTCGGTGGGCACTTTGAACATATGAACTTTAGAAGCCTACGCGATGAATGGAAGGGAAGGGAAGTAAGTGGGTTGCACAGGAACAACCAAGTTGGATCGTAGCGCGTGGGAACTTATGGATGGATTCAGCCGGAATTGATTAGAAGATCGAATTGGAGTCAGCATATTAGGAGTAACCTTTAACAATTGTACCCTTTTAATAAGCCGCCTATCTGGATCGCTTCACTCACCTGGTCTCCTCTCATCGCTACCCCGATTATGGATGGGATGGGGCACAACTTACTTGGCTGGATTATGGTTCATCAGAGAGCTGGACGGGCTTCAAACATTGCCATGGATTACACTTACTGAATGAAGCGCTTAGTGAGTCGGGACTACTATGAACTCTTCTCTTATAAGCACCGGATTATATGCCTTACCTTTAGCCTTTCACCCAACAACCTATGGAGGAGTGCTGGTGGGGCTATAACCTATCGCATTCACCCAGGCAGGAACACCTTCGTATGGGAGGCACTATCAGAACTACCTTGTTAGTTCCACACTCAATATTTACCCACCTGAAGACCTAGAACTTACTTCTACCTATACCACCTTACTTTATGAATCACTTAGTAAAGTGGGGACTGCTATGAACCCTTCTCTTATCAGGAACGGATGGATCGATCCCTTACCCTTCTATAAATAGCCTTTCCACACAACACTGAAAGGATCTTGATTGAATGAGACTGAAAGGCTTGGCTTATAGACTCCTATAATCAAGTTCCTTAAAGGGCTAGATAGTTTCAGAGATCCTATCCCTATTTGGGAATAGTCTTCCGGACACTCATTCTGTAAGGGAGAGGGCTCATTACTTACAGGAAGGAGATTGATTGCCAACATCATTTAGGGAAGGGAACACTCAATTTGAGTGCTACCCCCCTGTCCCCCCAGGGGGCACAACGACCCAGACGCTAACGCTATACTGACTTTCAGCTCTGCCAGTGATGGATTAAATAGGGCTTTCAGCTAACGAAACGAAGAGTCATTATGTACGTTATTACACCAAACCTTTCAAATAATAAGGTATGCATAATTACATATATAATTAATTATTGTTTAGTGCGATTCATAGCTTTTTGCTTTGCCTATCTATATTGCCTATATTGCCTAGCTTTCTTTGAACGACAGGGACTAAGACTGAGGGTCTAATAGCAATTCTAATAGCAGGTGAGATGGCGGTTAGGTCAAATAGTTAGGAGAGCATGACTTGTGATAGACATAACGCAAAGGAAGACCTAAGGGATTTATCCTCGCATCGGGGAAGGGATTTATTGCTCACCTGACAGAGGAGGGTGAGGGCCGCCATCGCCTTGAGATCAGGACCTTTCCGTTCTTTCTTAGGTCGGGTCGCCCTTGCCCTCGGAAGGACAAGTGAGAAATCCCTCCATTTCGAGAAACCATTATTGATACCATCTTGATACCACCAAGCCTTCTCGGATCGGTTCTACGAGAAAAGCTTTTTTCGTATCGGTGGTGCAGGGGACAAATTGATCACTCACTGAGAAGTGAAACCCTGTTACTATATCGTCCCGAAGACGGATGCGACGGGAAGAAATGGCATTTGGAGGTGTTGCTGACTCCACATTTAGGTTTCGGCATGACACAGCTTGCACTGTCCTTTCGCACTTAGGCGCACAGCGTGCCGTCTCATTCGGTAATGATTCGACAATTTTCGGCGTAATTGAACGCAAGCTGATTCTAAGTAATCGCTGTTGTTCATTGGATTCCGGAGAAATCACTTCGTTAGGATTGGGGAATTGCTGCAATTCCCTCTGAATAGCTCCGATTCTCCCGTCGAAAGTCGCTTTGGAAGTATTACCCGAACTCCTCTGACTAAATATGATAAAGCCTATGGAACGACGAGCTACTATCGTTTCTTCATTACATATTGAGATCCCCTTCGAACTTAAGACACGAATGAATGGAATAGCAGCAAATGGCATATTTCCCTCCTTCGTATTCGTGGAACTAAATATCGTTTGTCAACGTCATCATGACTCTTTTAGCAACTTAACGGAAGATAAAATCCATTAGATATTCTATTCATTATGGTCGCAGAGAGAAGCTTAGGGTTGGACCTCCCAGCAGCGACCCGCATTTCTCCACCCATACTCCTGAAATAAAGTGAAGAAGGTTATCCCTTTCGCTCAGGTCAGGTTATCCTTACCTTCTAGCTCTTTGAGGAGAAGAAAGAAAGGGGACCTTCCCTTCGCTCAGGTACAGGATACTATTTTATTCTCTCAATCTAGCTCAGGCTTTGAGGGTAGAAAATATATAAGTGGGGGCCTTCTTCTTCGGGGGGACCTTTGGATTAATTTATTGGATACCCGAGAAACATAATCTTTCAAAGAAACAGCTTCTACGGCGATAGATAGGGGTCGGGTTTGGCATCTCTGCCCCCTGCCCTCCAAACAGTATGGGAGCCTCTCGGCTCGTACCGCTCACACTCCCGGATCTCAACCCTTGGGTAACCCTCCTCCACCCACCATAGTGTGAGAAACAGAGCCAGGCTTACTACAACCTGCCTGACTGACTGATAGATAGGCGTCGTGGTTCAAACAAACTATGGTACCTGCTTAGCTTAGCCCGAATGCCCCCACTGATCATTGGTTAGATCCGATCCCCTCTATTGAATGGGGGCCCGGCTCGTTCCTCTCCCGTTGGTCGAGTCACTTAACGTACCTCACTTTTTCCGGATGATGCATCTCCACGAAGATCCACTATTTTTAGACCCGCACAATCCCAGAAGATCGCCTCCTCGGGGAGTAGGTCTACGATCTTGTCTTACTATTTGTTGGGGGTGGGGCAGTTGCTCGAGCTAGCTTAAGAACGTTGTTTATGGCTGCTCAATAATAAGGTCGGCCTGAGCGGACAGGCAGGCGTCTACTCTACCAAATCGTTACCTTCGCATAGCTCAGGTAAGGTCACTTACGCATAGCTCAGGTAAGGTCATCCCCTATATTTATTCCCCTCAATCGTTATAGTTCGGGAAGATATGCGCCCTTTATTTCTTTCCCTCAAAGAGCTAGAAGGTAAGGTCCTGCGCCGGTCAACCCGGTAAGGTCCTTATAAACCCGGTCAAGTCCTGATCAACCCCCCTTATCTAACGGGTCCTTTATTTCAGGTCAATCCTTCGAAGACTTGTCCTGATTAACCCTTATTGCTATTCTTTCTATTTTCCCCCCCATCAGCGATAATATATGCTTTTCAGATCAATACGGGGCGTCTCAAAAGTAAGCAGGCCTTGAAAGGAAATATTATTTGAGGTCCGATTCATACCCTCTTATTTAATGAAGAAGGGCGAAGTCAACCCTCCATCTCCTTATAAATACTCTTTTTTACCCGAGTTTGGCGAAGTCAACCCAGAAAGGTCGGTCCTTGCCCGATGCGGGCAAGCAATTCCCTGCAATGCCCTCTTTATCGAAGTCTTTACCTAACGACTGATACCTATTCGTTAGCTAAGGGGGTGGATAAGGTCGTTTGTCACAAGGGCCTTGCTATGACTTATGTAACGAAATGTACACCTAACGTCTTAATTTCATTCGGTAGCTAAGTGGGATAGAAGGAGATATCTGTTTTAGGCCCCGCTACCTCACCTAACGACTTAATTGAAGGGGCTGGTAATTAGAGATGTAATTACGCTTTAGGCTCTCATAATCGATCGTACCCTAATAGAAGAATATCGTATACAAAGATATATTTCATTATATATGTAATTATGCTTGCCTTATGACTTGACACTTCGTATTTCACGAACGTAAAGTTAGGGTGATTCACAACACGTACCTCGCCCCTTCCCCGATGCGGACAAGAGCTAAACACACCCTACTCTCCTCACTGGGAGCAAGCGCTTCGCACCTCGATCTCCTTGAGGTCGATCGAGTGATAAATCCCTTACTTGTGACCTACCTTTTCTTAATCTAACCCGCTATATGCCCCCCCATAGCTTGACCCATTAATTCCTGCTGCGATAGGCCCTTTATTTCCCTCTCCCTGTCTGTATCCTTCCCATCCCTGCTCGGACCAGATCAAGCCGGATCAAACTAGATTGATACCCTTCCTTCCGTAGCTCTCTAATCAAGTTGAAGGGAAGAAGCTCCCGAACGAGCGTTTCCCACTTGATTCCAATTTCATCGCGAACGAAACGGGAAACATGAGAATCACCGGAATCAGAGCTCCTCCTATCAACAGCCGAATAAAATGTACGCTCAGGGCCCCATCGGGATGAATCGGGTCAAGCTCAAGGTCAGCAGGCAAGGTCAAGATCGATCGGTGTCCCTAGCCGTTATCCCCCGTCGGAAAGAGATAAAGAGAAATAAAAGAAAAGAAGGCTGATAAAGCAGCGAACGAAGAAAAGAGAGAAGGAGGGAGCACCAGAGGGAGGGGGAAGGGGGACCTTTAATAAAGTTTTGGCAAATTCATCTTTTTTAGGTACTTTAAGTGATATCAGCTAGGACAGGACCTTACCTCATCAAACAAGCTAGCATGCCTCATCAAACCACTTCATCTGCTATTCAATTTCTCCTTCATCTGCTATTCAATTTCTCCTTTGTTTTGTTGGTTTCACGACTTCAGCTAGGGGTGCTAGGATGGAGTAAGGAGGCTAGGAGGTAAGGCTAGGAGGAAGGGGGCGGGATGGAAGGCTAGGAGGGAAGGCTAGGGCTAGGAAGAAGGGTCGGGATGGAATGCTAGGAGGGAAGGGGGATGGGTGCGGATATCTAGGTTCATGAGCTGCATGTTTCAATTCAATCTGGATCAAGGCTGCATGCTTTGGCGAATCAATATGGGAGCTGGGGAATCATTATATGGGTTCACGATCTGGCTTCGGCAATAGATGGGTTGTGTGATACTGATCGATGGGTTTTTAGCGCCTATCTATCATGCCTCCGGGTTCAAGAACTCGCATTTTTCTTGAGCCAAATAGCTGATTCCCAGCAAGTTCTGAATGCTAATTCATTCCATAGCTTGCTTGCCCGACCTAAGAAGTACGAGTTCCTAGTGTGTGCGCCCGCCCGAAGTACGGGGAAAACAAGGTGGCCGCTGCTTTTCTGCATCGTAATTACGTATAGAAAAGCTAATAACAAAACTAAGGCGTGTAACTTGTAAGAAGAGGTTTCAGGAGTGTATCCAGTGGTTGTGTGGAAAGGCAGTAAGAAAGTAAGGGTTGTGTCATGCCGTCCGGAAAGATAAGTTTATAGCAGTACCCACTCCACTAAGCGATTCATTCAGCAAGTGTATAGGGCAGGTATAGGTATTCCAGGTTGGTGAAGCAGGTGGGATGTTGGTAACAGTTAATTAAAGGCAAGTGAGTGGGGTAAAGGTGAAAGTGGTAAAAAAGAGTGCCTACCCTACCCAAGCACGTCCAATCACTAACTGAGTTTCGTAGGTAAAGAAGGTAAAAAGAAAGGTTGGTAGCACATCGTAAGTAATGCAAGTAAAGGTAAATTTAATAGAATGTTGTCTGTGCCCACGCACCCAAGCAAGCTCGTGCAATAAGGTTCAGGTCTGTGAGCCGGGTTTATAAAGGGTTGACGAAAGGTTGTTGGTTGTTTCATCAAGTAATCGTAGGTATCTAAAGGTAATAGTACATGGTATATTTGAAGCCCTTCCAATCAATCTCCGTCTCACACAAGTGAGAATCAGAAATAGGAGGCGGGCTCCTACGATCCAACGATCATGTGGGACTCAAGCCAAAAAGAGAAATAGCCTGCTAGGGTGAAAAAGGTCCTCCATCCATGCAAAGGCATATGTGTAAGTTCGTGGGATTCAGAAGCACATAAGTTGCTTGGATTGTGCGAAGACGGAGTGGTGGTTCAAAAGAAAGGGCAAGAATCATCATAACTAATCTACGCATAACTTCAAACTAGAATCATAAAGAAGATCCCGAAACAAGAAAGGATTACTGAAGCAAGGTCTCGTCTCTGGATTCAAATCCTTGGCAAAGTAAGGGTCTTACGTATCGGCACCTCCCTACAAACAAGGTTTGGTAGTGGGTGAAACCAAAGTAACAAGAAGGTTGTTATCAAGAATAGTCCTCATTGGATATTCAACTCGAAGGTTTGGTGGGTTGCCCAAGAAAACAAAAATAATAGATAAATGAAGAAGAAAAGGTCCTGGCCTCTATACTAAACAAAGGAAAGGGTGAGGGTGCTCAAAAAAGAGAAACACATAAGTATAGGTGCTCAAGAAGAGATAGAACAAAAGGACCGAAGGTGGGGTCCGAATCTATCTCTATATAAGTTTATGAAGACCGCGTACTTCCTTCGTACAGAGATATGAAATGGTAAGATGAGAGTGCTCAAGAAGAAGAAACAAAAGGCGGTCTTAAGAAGATCTACCCATGCATGGTTTGTTATGTCACCCGTATGAAAGCCCTCGCCCTCTTTCTGTCGGGCGAGCGGTTCGTACCCTCACCCCTCGTCCGACCGATCAAGCAATAAGTGCCCTAACAATCGGTCCAGCTAAAAATGCACTAATCCCACCCAAATTGCCTTTTGCCATTTCCCCATGCACACAAATAGGGGTATTTTCTTCACTCCCCTCTCCAAAGTAATTTAGCGCTCACGCCGTAAATGGGTCGCCTGACACCTGGATCGATCTCAAAGGGACCTCGTCCATCCAAAGAATAAGTGCCCTACCCATCCAGCTTAATGCGATAAGACCAGCTGCCTTTCTTTCCATTTATCCACCCACATCAATAGGGGTATGGTCCCCACTCCCAAATGGTGAATTCGAAGCGATTGCCCCTCCCTGTTCCAATTGGCTTTCTCCCACTCGGTCCCCCGATCGATGTTGACCCTAGTGCGATCAAGCAAGAAGGAAGATGACAAGCCATGCCCTAAAGAGCAATAAGTAAGACGACCAGCCATGCCATCCAGCAATTGGTAATGGGGAGCAAGGGGCTATCTATGGTTCGATAAAGCAAAACTCAAGGCTTAAGCAGGTAATAAATAGTAGATAGGGTGCCCCCCTGCCCATTCATTCCTCAAAGGTGTGGTAGCTAAAACATAACTAACCTTTTCAGAAGGTTAAAAAAGAGAAAGATCCATCACTAACTAAAGCCTCTTTTCTGCAGCACAGCATAATCTGATGTCGATTGGGTAACGGGATGACCGCACTCGTTCGTTTCGGGCAACAAGCCCACTCAAAAGACGATGGGATTTATTGATGATTTGGTGGGATAATGCAAAGTAATGGGCGGGCGGCATACAATAGACCAGCAGGTGGTGTAATTATATAGGAGATATGACTCAATGTTGATTGGTGCTATTTCGAAGCGGTAGGTCTAATTGTTTCCAGGCTGGGGCTGCTCCAACTCGGACGTGGTAACTTGGTTTTTATATTTAAGCCCACTAAAGAATACGTATGTAATTCCTCTAGTTGATAGTTCGGGCCCTCGAGGTATTAGGTAGGGGTAAATTCCGCATGTTCCAGTTTTGTCATCAAACTTCTTCTATCTAGGCGCTCGCTCCGTGAATGACAAAATAAATAGAACCTCCTTGGAATGATGGGGGGGGGGCGGTAGGGTTTGAAAGAAGGGGTAGGAGTCGCACCAAAGCGGGTAAGGTCCGGGGGTAAGCAAGCCAAAAATCCGGACAGCTTGCCATCCATACAACCAGCCCATGCAGCACGCCATCCATCCCAGCGATCCGAGCAATGCCAGCCAGCTCGGAAGCAAGCCACGGGGTCTCCAGTCTGCCTCACCATAAATCTACAGCTCGGAAGCTCCGTTTCTTTCCCGGTACATCAAAAGTGAAGTAAGAGCATATCTAAAGGGTATAATAAGGCAGGGCGGTTAGCGGGTTCGGCAGGTAACTTCTAGGCTTAGGCGGGTGAGGTCAAAACCTCTTCTAAAGAAGAACCCCATCCCCATATGAAACTAAAGGTGAGGTTCTCAAGAAGATCCTATGTGATAAAGAATATATCCCTCAAAGGGTGGGTTCCTTCTAAAGAATAGCTATCAAAAGTTTATAAAGAATAGCATAATCAAAAGGTTATTCATAAAGAAGCTCAATAAGAAGGTGATTAAATCAGATCCCTGAACAACCTAAATGGGTAAGGGTCTGGCACAAAGGGAAGGGTCTGTCTGTCTGTCCTCTCCAAACATGAGGGTCCAGGTCTGTCTGTCCTCTCCGAACATGGGCTGGGTAGTATGAAACTTTCAGGGTACGGTTCTGGATGACCTAAACCTTGTTGGAACTGTCATTCAATGTCTGAGGTGAAAAGATGTCTGTCAAAACCTTTTGGACCACGTCCGGCAAACTGTCATTGTTATAAAGAATCGCCTTCAAAAGGTCCCCTTCCTTCGAAAGAACCTCAAAAGGCGGCACCCATAGAAAGAAGATCCCCATATGACGTATATAAAGATCTAACTTGCATCAAGAAGATATAACATATATAAATAAGAGCCCAAAGGTGAGGTTCAAAATACTAATAAAAAGGCATGCATGGGGTGAGGTTGATCATCCATATAAAAACCAAGGGGTTTTTTTCTCGATCCTATCCATTAGCTTTCCTTTCGTGAGTATCCCAAATCCCGGAACAACTCTTCTATGCTTAATACAAAACTAAACATAAGTACGACTGGTTGTAGTGCCCAAGCCCGTGCTCTATGTGTATTCTTCCTGTATCTAAACTGTCATACTGTAGTCAATGCAAAGTGGGTTGTCAAAATGAAAGGTTCATACTGTAGGCTCAACCTTGTGCTCCTTTGAGGGGATGGCCTGGAGAAAGAGAGCGTGAACATAAATAAGAGGGTTAGTGACTGATGGGTAACAAGATCCCAACTGTAAAGAAAGAAAGCAATGGTAAAGAAAGTCCTTAGAGTAAGGATTCGGTGACTGATACCAATAGCCCAGATTCAATCAATTTGATAGACATGGAGGAAAGCACTTGAGCGAGGTTGACTGATCCAGACCGTTTGATGGAAATGGAGGCTTTAGAGGAAGGAAAGCCAGTCACTCGAGCCCGGAATGAATGTATCAGTGCCTGTATAAATGAATGACTGTAGATCAGTTCAAGTCCCTTTCATTCCACACATTCCTGTGCTTGGGTAGGTGGTTGGATCTTGGGATGGACACAAAACAGGTCATATTCTCCATATTCGCGAAAGAGGGAAGTGGAACTGACTGAATGCAAGAGGGACTGACCATCTGAGGAGCTCTTCCATGACTCTTTGAAAGATTGCTGCTTTCTTTCCATGAGTACTCTTCCATTGACTGCCTGCCCTCTGCTCTCGAAAGCCTGAACTGAGGAGAACTTTATTAAGTCAGCTTGCTCATCATCCTGCCGGATCGCTTCTTCTTCAGCCTGGGCCGCTGCTTCTTCGACTGGATCTGGACCTGTCACTGGTGCTTCTATGGGCTATGGATCACGAAGGTATGGGTCTCGAACACTATTAATTGGGTAAACATCTGGTGAAGATAGTCCCGGTTTATCAATGGTACAGGGGATACTAGATTAAACCCATCCTGGGGATAAAGTTGCCTTTCTCTTTTGATAGTCCCATCGGCGGGTCAGACAGCGAGAGTGACTCGGATATATCCGGTCTAACTAATAAGAGTTTCTTTTACCATATTGATCTATCTATCGGGTCACAAATTCATTTTGCTTTTAATGGTGTACCGGTTGTCACGCCTATAGCAGTGCCGGGCAGCCAAGTCGGTATGGAAGAATAGCCTAAAGCACCTAAGTGGTTGTCAATTCTGCTCTATTCTATCCAATAGTACGAGTTGAAAGAACCTCACTTTGTCAGGCCCTGTTCTTCTTTAGGGTTTCATTCTCGATACTATAAAGGTCAGCGCCGGAGAAGGAGGAAAAAAAAGAGATTGGTTCTACGTTTCAATCGTTGTTGGCTCGGAGACGGCACAATTCCCTATCTATTCCATGGAAATGGGCCGGTTCAGAGATCAACGGATCACAAATAGCATATCTCTGGTCCCATAGCCGCCTATCGCCCGCCTTTGAAGAAGCGCTTTTCCCCTCTCAGTGCCCGAGCATCGCATCTATCTGGTCAAACAGACCTTAAATCCGATGCACGCAACAGGGGCTTGCTTCTTATTGGATAGAGGATTGGTAGGTATCACCCACCCCCCCTACTCATCAATTTCCACTTGTCAATTTCCAATGTAATAATTTCGTATATGGTATATGAACTACAATGCCTGGTGCGATCTATCCCTGTCTTACTCCGAGCGCATGGTTCACAATACCTTCTTCCACGCTCAATAATAAAGGGAAAATTCCATATCTAAAAGGTGCCTCATGAATGGGAAAGAAGCACCATTGGGGTTTGTTAAAGAAGAATCATGTAGAATATCTTTCTTTAACGAAGCAGCGCAGCTCATAAGAAAAGAGATTCTTACACAACAGACAAGCAAGTGGATGGGATCTCCCTCCTATAGTCCGGTTGAAAAGGGATGGATATAGAGATTGGGTAGAATCAGAACCTAACTAAGAGGGATTTTGAAGTCAACCAACCCTCCATCTCTTTAGATTATAAACCCTTAGGTAACGAAGCGAAGAAGTAAACCCAGGATGGACCAGGGAGGTCCTTCCTTAAATAGCCCAGGGAGGTCTTTAAATGGTTTAATGGCCCAGTCTTTTCTTTTCTTTTCATGGCCCATACATGGCCCATACTTGGTAAGTAAGTATTTCATAAGATAGTCTCTGAATTTACGCCGTTCAATGTCCCTTACTTTCTTTCCGAATCTTCCCATGACTTATGTTTAGAAGTGTACACCTATACTATAGTGATTTATATAGTGATGGTCTTTCGGTTCTACGACGCCCCAGAAATAGAAGTACTCGTAGCATGTCGGTAACTAGAGATAACAGAAAGAAAAGGAACACAGTTCATGGTTCTACGACGCCCCAGAAGCAGATAGTAATGACTCGTATATAATATCTAATGTAACTAGAGATAGCATAAAGAGAAGACATAACTCCACAGAGGCCTTCGTAGAATCAGAGTCTATTAAAAGACTTTCATATCTTTTCAGTCTCGTAATAAAGTGCCTTACAAAGAGATCCTTCGGAGAATCAGAGACTATTTAAAGCCCTGTATTTATTCCGGTTATGTTTTCTCTTTATTCTATCTCTAGTTACCGAAAGCATACGAGCTCTCGGCCAAGCCCCTCTACCAGATAAGTGACTTAGAATCAAGTGCCTTAAAAGAGGTACGTTAAGTGACTCGCCCGACCTAAGAAGGGCGAGGAACGTAGTCGCGAAGACCAACGGGAGAGGAGATCCTTCGTAAAATAAGATACATTGAAACACTTTCCTAGCTTTCTTAGATATCTGTCTTGTGCTTTTACACGCTAACTCAGCTTTTTTAGACCTGTGTTTATTCTTTTTTCACGTATTGACTCATATAACTTCGGTAACTAGGGATAGTATAAAGCCAGCCAAGGAAATAAGCAAGCCATAACTCCATAAGCATTAGACGAAGTGTTTCTTGAACGTAAAAAACTAGATCATTTCGGTAACTAGGGATAGCATCCATAACCTGATACCCCAAAAGACATAACTCCATAAAACGAATCCACCACTACTTTAGCCCATCAAGAAAAGGCGTTCGGGGAACACTTCGTTACATAAGGCATAGCAAGGTCCTTACACGTTCTAGGCGGACCTATTTTAAGAAGAAAGGCCCTATCAGGTAGGTCGTTTGGGGTGCCCGGCCTTTAAGGTCCTTTCATTTAAGGTTAAGACTTCGAAGATAAGGTGGTTCTAAAGGGTATACCGATTCCGGACTGATAAACCCTTCTCATTTTCACCCGAAGTAATCTTTTAAGATAAATACTTTGGACAATAAGGCCTTGCTTGAAAGGAAATCTTATTTGATTCTGGTTCTGAAAGGATAGACCCTGATTCATTTTTCATGAAGAAGGTTTATTTTAAGGTTAATACTTCGAAGATAAGGCTCTAGAGGGCAGACGGTCCTGAAAGGTAAATTCTTCGAAAGTAAGGTCCTGCCGGATTTGAGGGGAAGAAATATAGGGGCCTGCGCCGGTAAACCCACCCTGGAGCAGTCAGGTAAGGTCCTGCGCCGGCCTTACCGGGTTTAACCTTACCTGAAGCTAGCTCTGCGTCAGGTTATCACTCATATTTCTTCCCCTCAAAGCCTGAGCATAGCGTAAGGGATAACCTTACCTTCGGGGGGATAACCTTACCTGCTGCGAAGGAAAGTAGGTAAGGTCTACTATATTCTTCCCTCAATCGCGTAGCTCAGGCTTTGAGGGAAATGTGATATCCTTCCCTTCGCTATGCTCAAGGGCTCGGCTCAAGGGCCTTCCGTCAGGGAAGGTTATCCCTTTCTTCCTTCCTGCACGGGGGATCTATAGTGCCTTCTGTCACTATAGATAGATCGTAGTTGCCGTAATTGCCTACACAAATTCTGTCTGCTAGGCTGCCCACCTATATAATGAATAGCCAGCCCTCCACGAGCAGCTGTCTGGGAATTTCCATTCTTCGCCACAGAACGAACCACCCTTTATTGGAATAGAAGGAGTAGTAAGAAAGGGGAACTTAAGAGAAGAAGAACCGTCCCACTTCACAAAATGTGAGGGAATTTGTGCAACGTAGATCGATCTATAGTGAGTGCCTGCCCTATCTATGCAATGGATGCGACCCAATCCCCTTCCTTCTCCGCTACTCGTGATAATGGAGCGAACCATCCATAAAGGCTCGTAGATCAATATGCCTATTATGTATGGGATAAAGTATTGTTGGTAATAAAATTCTGCAATACCTACATGCATGTCCAGCCTTATGATGATTGACCAGAATAACATATATATAGATTGGTCCAGAGTAAGTGAAACGATCTCCGGTCTATATCGCTATAGTAGCTCCGTCGTTGATCTCTCCTCTTCCCTATAGGAACAAAAAAGAGTATGTCCAGACAACGACTATCGATTCCTATATATTCCTCTACCACTAAACCAGATCTTCTATATCAATCATCCCCGAGCAATCTCATTTATGGTCGTCGGGCGGGATCGTGGTTCGTTGGCTGGTCCTTGTTCGGCAGATAATTGTTCTTATTAGGTTGGGGGCGCCTGGCTGGCCGTGCGATTGGTAATGGCACAACCGGGGAGGGGAGCATTAGCTTTGTGAGACAAGGTTACGCGCTCGCCAGAGGTAGCGCAGGGTACAGAGCCGAAGGGGGGCACTTGTGGGCGGGGGTGCCATTTGTGGGGGGCCATAGGTCCGAATCCCGTCACCTCGATTGTGAATCATCCTGTGGTGACCCACAGAGGATGATGGGAATAACAACGAAATTGGGGAACACGGACGGAATGTCAATAAATGAATTGTGCCATTATCTGTTATTTCCGGGTCTTTCCGTTGCATTCACTCACGACAAGAAAAAACCACCTGCGTCTGGTGCTTCACCTTACTTTTTGTGCACTCTTCTTTCTCTCCTTGGTCCTTCGTTCCGTCATACTCCTTCTAACTTTCCCAATTACAACGTATTCACCAACTCCAATGCTAATGCACCTTCGCTTTATCAAATCTCAGGGACATGGTCTAATCATGAGGGTAGTATTCCACCACGGTGTCGGATCCCAAGTTTTTACGGATTCCCCTTTCGTTACCGGGTCCAACCCCGGAGCCATAATGTATCAGAACGAGGAGGCCGTAGGGAAACTGCTTTTTGCTCCTTCGTCTCGAGCTTCGTGAATAACTCCATTCTATCTCTCCCCCGTTACGAACAACAAAGTGGGGCTGCGCCCCGATTGTACACCGTTCCACGAACCTTTGTTCCTTCGCGAACGGGCCGGACTTTTCACAGGAAACGTAAACCCGCCCTTTCTCTTTCTTATGCGCTGCTTGACTACTTCATTTTCATAGGCAGAGGGAGTAAAATGAGCTTTGCTTCTCTCAATAAGGGCGCTAGGCGCTCCCGAAACAAAGGTTCGCGAGAACGAGCGCGTAGCAGAAAAAAGCCCATAGCACTGCACTTGGCACGAGATGCAAAAGATAGAGCTTCGCCCATCGATGAACAGCGGATTTACTCTGTTGGCATTGCTTTGTTTTTCTCTCTTTCCCTATCGGCGAGTTCCAATCCTTTTGTTCGAAATTCATTCGTTCGTACTGAACCGCTTGCAGAATCAAATCCTGTTCCGCAAGATCCCATATTAGCTATACATCCTCCTCGCATTTATGCCGGAGACGTCGCCAGTGCTATGGGCTTTGGCTTATGTAGATCCAAAATGATGAACGGGATTGTAGCACTCTACTCGCCAATGCAGAAGGAAAGGAATAGAACGCTTCGCTCTGCCGGATGCGTCGGAGCCCGTGTAACGAGCGAGCTCTTTACCCTCACAGACGCGAAATGCCATCCCAGATTTCTATTGTTGCGTAGCAATAGAAGCCTGCTCATGCTGCTCCGGCGGCGCTTCCTCGCCCTCTCTCCGCTGCTCTGGACAGGAGCGCTGATGGACACGGGGAGGGAGCAGGCGAAGCGTGTCGTTCGCAATGAAAGGAAAGATACCACTACTTCGCCTCTCTGTCCCGTCGGCGCGAACACAGTGGTCTCTGACCCGAAGAAGGACCGGGAACAAATTCGAATTTGGATCCCGACATGTCGGTGGTTTTTAACCGTAGGCATCTTGCCAGGAAGTTGGTGGGCTCATCATGAATTGGGTCGGGGTGGCCGGTGGTTTCGGGATCCCGTAGAAAATGCTTCTCCTATGCCTCGGGTATTAGCCACAGCTCGTATTCATCCAGTAATTATACCCAAAGTTTATTTTTGGACCTTGTTTCCCAATATTGTTACTTTTTCACGCTGTGTCTCAGGAACTTCTTCGGTACGGTCCGGATTGCCAGCTCCCGTTCATAGTCCTGCTACGGATTCTACACGAGGAATCTTTTTATGGCGGTTCTTCCTTCTAATTACCGGCATATCTCTGATCCTCTTCTCCCAGATGAAGCAGCGGACATCGGTCCATAGAACCTATAAAAAAAAGATTGTTGTGGCGCGAAGTACTCTTTTGCACCTACGTAACTCGGCATTTCATTAGAATAAGGCCCCCATTATGTATGTATGAAAGAATTTGGGCTGGGCTCATTGCTGGCTGGTTTTTTAAAGCCACCATTTGCCCATACATAAGGGAAGGGTCAATTTGAATATCGTTCCGGGCTTACTGATAAAGAAATAGGGGGTGGACACGACTTACCTTCATGCTCAGGTAAGTGAAAGGTCTTACCTGAGCGCGCTCTATATTCTTTATTCTATCTCTAGTTACCGAAATGATACGAGCTTCTAGGCTGCCTTACAAAGCCTTCGTAAAATCAGAGACTATTTAAAGACCTTTTTATGGAGTTCTTTTATCTTTATATCTCTAGTTACCGACACGATACGAGTCTTCGCGGTTCGTCCCTCGCCCTCGGAGGGCGAGTCACTTAACGTCCCTCACCCTCAGCGGTACAAGCAATCCTTCACAATGAATCCTAACCTAAAGGGCTTTCTCCTGGCCTGGGATATTTGAATTGGACGACTAACGTATAGCACACCAAGCCAAAGAGACGGGCGACTGAATCGGAGGCCTATATACGTCACTGACTAGAAGGATATTTCTTTTGGACTGACAAAGGCACCCAACACCAACACCAACACCACACTTACGGCCGGGATATTTTGATTAGTCAGGGAGACCAAACCCCCGCACCCGAAACCCCACACCCACCACACTGATGGCTAGGATATTTTGATTGGTCTGGGCAGGGACTAGCGACTTATTCCCTTGAGACCAAAACAAATCACCCCACCTCACTCGAGCCCGTTCTATTGGATAGGATAGATTTATTTGCTCGGAAAGAAAAGGATTTAGGTTGTGGGCTTGTCGAGGAAGGCGTAACCTTACCCCGAGAGAGGGTGGCTCGCTACGCTCAACGGCATCCCCCCCCCCTCTCGGGAAAGCCCCACACTTTCACTAATTAGATGGATTGATTAATTGGACTTAAAAATTTAATCCTATTAAAATAAAGGCCCCCTAAGATGATATTGCTTTCAGATGATATGGATGGATTTCTTAGACTGAAAAGGCATCTTCCACTAACCGGTAAACTAACTACTCGAGTTGAGCATAGTATTGCGAGGTCACCCGGAAGCTATCGCACTACGGATAACTACTTGAGTTGGAATGGGCACCCGGGGGAAGCTAGACCCGGAACGGAACCCACAGGGATATCAAAAAGGCTGGGGCTTATCCATGGCATCTCACGGGCAGAAGAGAAGGAGAGATCTGATCTGAAATGGAAATAAGGAGCATGGGGGTCTAATCTCACAGCAAGCATTTCTCATTGTCAATTTGGGATCCATGGCTTATTGGGAATGAGATTGTTCATTCCTTTCCAACTCCTTCCGAGATGGATGATGATTCATTTTCCGTGATTTCCACCAATCGCTTTCCATCCATCCGGTGGTCGAGCCCATCAATCATTAGAACCGATTCACTCCACTAACTAGCCCTATTATTATTATTTAAGGTGAGGTGGCCCATCAATGTATCAATCAATCAATAATATCCCAACTGATCTGGTATCTCGTTCACCTCCTTTCTCCATAAGATGAATGATAGGAAACAACTAGATTGAGCTTATCTATGAACCACAATCCGGACAACGGCTCCGCCATTCCACCGATCCACATCTCGTTCACCTCCTTTCTTCAGAAACATGATCCTACAATACCACCGAACCAGAGACATGATCCTTCAAACCAGATTGCTAGATTGAGCTCTCCGAAGCGGAATAAATAAAACCCAGAATCCTTCTCGTTTGGGATCCAGATTGATCAGGCAACAATCTACAACTGAGTGATTGATCCCCTTTCTCGTTAACAAAAGGGATAATAGCTCGCTTAAATAATAATAATAAGGCGGTCTATTAACATTGTCAACGATTCGTCCCTAAAGATTTCCGAATGGAGAATCGATCAACTAGCGGGACAGCACCTTCTCAATAACGGACTATCATTCCACGCCATATTGTATACGTCATTCCCATCCACCACGATTCACTTCCCTGCAACTGAAAACACCAACCAACTGATTGACTTGCCTGTCTCTCAATTGATTAAGTCTACTCATTTAAACGCCGGATTCATGCATGATTCCCTAAACGACCTTATTATTTCAAAAAGATGTCCGATTGATTAAAGCATTATCATGAAGACGGAAATTGAAAAACCCAATTATAAATTGGTTCCACGGATGCCCCGCCCTCATGGAACGAACACTCCGGAATGGCCAAAGCAAACGAACTATGAGTTGTTTTTAGAAGCCATCCCTATTTATTGAAAGGTCGATCGATCACTCTCCTCTCCTCGACTTACTTAAAGGAAAAGTCGAGCGTACTCCAACATGCATGCATTGTTACTACAGACGTAATAAATAAGACTGTCGTGTTGTCGAGTGCAGAAATGCTATCTCCCTCGACCTGTTGAAAGGGAGAGCGCATAAAGGGTTCTTTCCTAACCTCTTCTCCTAGATAAATTACCCAAAACTCCCCCAATCCAATTACAAGAGTTATAGAGAGCTCCATCTCCATCTTAAGGTCAGTAGAGGTTGATCTCACCTAAAAGCAAGGAGTAATCCCAATTCTGACCTCATGGATCAAGGAGTCGAAAGATAGGTCAAATGCTTAAATGAAAAGTATTAGGTAGATTTCTCGCCTTCCCCTATGATAAGGGGGAAAGGCCGGTCTCATTCTCTTTGGAATAAAAGCCAGTCATTCGTAACACCTCTCTTCCTCTATAGCTATTTCCCCGCCTCGCAACCTGACTAAGCAGTCTTTTTCACCTGAGCAGGACTCGTAACCATAGCTGATGATCGGGGTTCTCCTGCGTCTCCCCTCGAGAGCTGCTCTATTACTATCCCACCCCAATCAATAGCAGAAGTTCGGGTGATTCCCCCACCTACCTCTGACCCTAGAGACATGCTCCTACACTTCCTCAATCCAATGGATTTAATTAGGGATAACCTCTCTGTTAAAGACCAATTACTTGGTATTGAACCAAGAACACAAGTAAGAGGAAATAGGTGGGCTCAAGAGAGATATTTATACCGATCAGATATTGAGGAAAAGCCTCCTCCATAATACTTGGGTTTCCAGCTGGGAGAATTAGGTTCTCCTCCAATCAGGGCTCTAAGAGGTATAAATAAGGGCTATGAGAGGTGGGGGCTCTGATCGGTGGTCTATAAATAAGGGCTCTTCTCACTCATGGGAATCATAAATCTAATAATGTTTTAATAACGGCTCACGCTTCTCCAATTCCATCCTATTGGGAAGCGAAGAGATCCATGGAGTTTCGGGAACAAAGCCCCGAAAACTATTGATTTATTTGTTTATTTGATCCTCTCTCAAAGGGAGAGAGTGGCTATCTATATAGGATTATCCCTAAGCTATATAAACATAGAGTCGATCCCATCCACTTGTAAATTCTTGGTGTAAGACTCGTGGATTATTGGTGTAATAATTTCCCCGTGAACTGATCAGGTGCGATCGATCTCCACTTGTGGATTATTGGTGTAATAATTGGTAATGATTCTTCCAACTCGTCCCGGAATGGGCGTTATGGCGGGGAACAAGGAGAAAGCTACTGAAGAAATTTGTCCAATAGTAACATATGGTGCCTCCACGGGTTCACATCCGATCCGACCTAATAGTGAGCGATCCGCCAGGAACAACCGAAATATTTTCTGGTAAATCGGGCGAGAACTTGAGCTACGCACATACGAACTTTTAATAGGAGGTGGAGCCAACAGAGATATAGAAACTGGTGCTATTGCGGCTACACCTCCTAATTTGTCAGGTATACTGCGAGGAATGGCATGGATTGGTGGGAAATACCGTTCCGGCACAATATGAGGCGGGGTGGACATCGGATTAGCAGGTATATAATTGTCGGGATGCCCCGAGACATTAGGAGCATAAAAAATCCAAATGGAAGAGAAGATAGCGGAAGCTACCCGACCTACTGGATCCTTCACGTAAAAATATGGATAAGAAGCGATTCTATCCATCTTTGAATGTACACCCGATGGATTATTTGATCCATATTGATGCGATGCGGCCAGATGAAGAAGACTGGCGCCTACTGGAATAAAAGGGGGTAAATGATGAAGACTAAAGAAACGATTTGAGGTGGCATTGTCCACGGAGAAACCACCCCGAAGCCAAGTCACTATAGTATATCCCACTACAGGTATGGCGCTAGCTGAGCTTGTAATTACCGTAGCTCCCCGAAAGCTCATCTGACCCCAAGGTAGTACGTATCCTATAGGAGCTGTCACAATCATTAATAGGAAGATGACAACTCCGAGACACCGAACGAATTCCCTAGGACTGCCATGACTCGCATGATACAAACCACGAAAAATATGGAGGTAAACCACAATGGAAAACATACTTGCCCCATTAGCATGCATATAACGAAGCAACCGGCCCCCTTCAACATCTCTCATGATGTGTTCTACGCTGTTGAAAGCTAGATCCACATGAGGTGTGTGATGCATAGCTGGAAAAACGCCGGTCACTATCTGAATGGCTGGACGAATACCAGCTAACGGACCAAACCCCCACCAATAACTTAGATTGCTCGGGGTCGGATGATCTATCAAATGCTGGTTAAGTGTAGATAATATGGGTTGTTTGGGAATAGGGAATCGTTGTTTTCCCATAGTCATGTCTCCTATATAACTCTTGTTCCCCAATTCGATCGACGTTATCCCCCTCGACTCGACGAAGAAATAAGAAACGAGCGAACAGCGAGTCACCTGAGCTACGTGAAGGGAGGGTACGTGCGAGTTACTTTGTTCGTTTGTGTAGGTTCTTTGTGTAGGTTATCCTGCCTATTTTTAGCCCCGGGAAGGCAACGTAGATCGATCTATAGTGACAGACAGAATGTAGTATAGATCGATCTACGTTGCCGTAACAAATTCTGAACACAAATTCTGGTATATATAACCTTATTGATTCATTGATCTCATTTTGGGCGAGGGGCAGCGAGTCACCTGAGCTACACGTTTTTCGGGCGTGAAAAGCCCCCTAACGACTTAATTCGGAATCACTGTGCTTTTACCCGTGACCCCCCTACCCCAAGTAAGTCAAGGGGTCCCGACCCACCGGTCGGTAGGTAGGGGGGGGAAAAAGGCGCAAGCACCCCCTTGGGTGGGGGTGGGGGGGAACCCACCTTGCGCAGCTTTGGAAAGGAGATAATTCGTGAAACTACGTCACTCTTGTAAACTCTTATTGATTGAACGAGAGAGAGTAAATATGATACTGGCGTTGGTTTTACCAACGAAAAGTTGGCGCTATGTCGATTCGAAAGGTTTCCCAAGTTCTTCCTTTCTTTCCCGTTATCCCTATCCGCAAGGGGAAACTCCTATATTTCTAAGGGAAGCTCCTCTATTATATAAGGGGGGGCGGTTCCACACTCTGACCTCAACGAACGAAACAACCTTCGCTATTACTATTATATAAGGTGAAACCGAGCGCAGGGGAAGGGGGCGCTCCAATACCAATGAGCAACAGTTTTAATTCTCTTTTTTCCCCTCAAAGAGCTCAGGGTTATACCTTTCCCGTAGCGATAAGGTTATCCTTATCTCTTCTATCTTATTTCTTCCCCTCAAAGAGCGCTTATAAAGTGACTCTTTCTTCAAAAGTCCATTTCTTCCAGTCATTCTTTATATATGTAATAACACGCTTTTCGGTGTGAGTCGAAGGGTGAGGAGCGAAAAGCGCTCACCTGAAGGATGCAGAATCAACAGCGGAATCGACTGCTTAATCTGGACCTGTAACTACGACGGCTTCTACTTCTCCTTGCTACTCGTGCTGGTGAATCTGGAACTGGATCCCTGCTGCTATGACTGGGAATTATAGCTTTCAAAAAGGATTGAATAATATTGATCTGGAACATAAGACTCTTCATCTTGCTCATCACTTAATAAAGGCTAGGTAACTACCCACTCTATATAGGATATAGGATGGGTTTATAACCACTCTATGTAAAGATAGCCACTACTCACACTATAGAAAGTTAGGTTCGTTACGCTCCATGCGCTATTATCCGCAGACAGACATGCAGAGAGGTATGGCATACCAGTAATACGCACGAACAGGGATACGGAAGAACTATGCCTACTATTTACTTCCGGCCCTAGAACACATGCTCTGTAATTAGTATTAGGTTATATAAATAGGCAACATAAAACCCACTAGTTCTGGTCCATAAATGGCATATGCCTCCGTCGCTTATGCTTCTCATGCTATGGCTTTTGGCTGCTCCTGTCTTTTCCCTTTGCTTTAGTGGGTGCCTTTGTCCTTGCCTTTCCTGCTGCTAGTCGTCCTGCTGCTACTGGTGCTGGTAGATCTACTGTTACTGGCTCGATATCTGCGTATGTAGCCTATGCCTTTCCTGCTACTTGTGCCGGATGGATATAAAACCACAGCTACTTCCACTCGGTCTGCCCGCATCCACTGACTCCTCTATATGACTCTGCTCTTACCTTTTACTCTGCTAACAAAAAAGTATCACCTCACGCTCTAGTTACCTCTGTTACTGATGGCCCTAGAACTGGATATGCATCTGGAACAGGGATAGGCTCTGAAACTGATTGGATCTGCTGCGGGTAAGATTAAATGGTGCAGTAGGGAAGGCACCTCGGTGGTGATTAATAAGCCTAGGTGTGTCCGGTTGTTCCCTAGGCCTCGTTGGGTGGGTATAGTTATATCCTTATCCTGCGCGGGAGTTGTATGATCCGACTGGAAGGGCCGTGGTCCCGTGCCATGGCATAGTAATGTCCCGGCCTGGATCAATGCTTACGAGTTAGCATGCTGGCAGGTGACCTAATCGACAAGTTAAGACGCGTTGTTAGCTTATCATAGTGGTTATTCCCTTAGTCAATTTGCCTAAATTATCCGTCAAAGAATGCAAATTCCTTCTGAATTTCGCCGCCTTCGATTCGCCGCCTTCTATGTCGATTCGCCCCCTCGCTTCACTTGCTGAACAAATTCAGAGCAAACATTGTGATAAAAGAAAGACCGCTCAAGAAGGTCTCAGGTTGGGTTAAAGCTATCGATCTAAGATAGTGAGTGATAGTGAGTGCCGCACCCCAACGACGAAGTATAAATCCGAAGCCACTTACGTTCGGGAACCAAACAAACTGGAATTGAGATGGTTGGGTTGGCCTGCACTGCAGTACATATTCTTCACTCGCATCCATGAATTCGTATGCATGCTCGGAAATATTAATGGTTGAATTTCATGTATTAGTTGTTCGATTCTACCCTCCTTCGGAACAATTAAGACCCTCCCGCAAAGATTTCTTATCGATCAAAAGGTTCCGTAAAGTAAGGCCCACGAGGTCCTACTGCCCCTTCCTCCGTACGAGATCACTTTAGTAGTTGCCAAGGCCCAACAAACAAGATTACCGGGTAGCCGGCTATTGGTGCCAAATCTTAGTAAGTTCTATATAGCCTCTAAAACCTTTCTTTATTGCCCACCCTTTTCTTTTTCCTGCATGCCCAATAATGAAGAGAAATTGGTATTATTCCGAATTAAACCAGGCCCACCTATGATTCCAGTTCTTATTTAAACTAATATAGATTAACAGGGCCTACCCATACCCTACCGGTATCCTCCGGTCATAGATACTCTTTCGTGCGATTGAAACTCCTAAAATAGTTCAGTGAGCGGTGCCCTACCTACTAACACTAAATACTTGATCCGTTACAAACCAAAGCGAAGCCGGTTCTTATATGCCCCACCCAACGGAGAAAGAGATTGAGGCCTTATTCAACTATTTATTGCCACCCACCTTGCAGCATCCCATATCACCCGGATCGATGCGGATCCAACTTCGATTTAATGGCCCCATGCTTCAAATTGGGATTTGCTTCTATTTAGTCCATGCTAGAAATATTCGAAAGGCAAGATGAATGCAGAATGCGAAATACAGTAGTTTCATTCGGGCACTACACTACACTTAATAATCGGAGGAATCGAACTATCTACTCATTATCGATCGCAACCAGCAGCTTGATCTAAAACTAGAACATGGCATCAGCACTCTCCCCATATAGAAGACTCAGACGACTCGTTCAGGTGCGTGTAAAAACGAAACTCTATTTCCAACTATTGCCGTGCCAGAATCAAATCCATGGCACTATTGGGAACATGCTGAGATAGTCAATGAAATGGGCCATCTTGGTTGCTCAGGCTGTCATCATTGAAATGGGCCAGGATTTTGAAAGGTGGTTTCATGCTGGTTGATGGAGTAGTTACGTAGACTGAAACTTCCGCCCACCTTTTCTTTTTCATTCCTGCTATCCATGAACCGATAATGTACACGCTCAGGTGCAAGGGGATTTCTTTTTTGATTCAGGCGCGTCGGTTACTCCCAAACTTGACGCCCAGGTTACTCCTAAAGTCCCGGGCATTATAGTCTAGATTAGGCATTCGACCACTTGCTTTCATGCGGATGCGGCAAAAAGGGTTGTATAGATTGAGCAAGACCGCGTCCCTTTAGTTCTTAGGCCGTATAGTACTTTAAGGCATATCTGATTAGGAGGTTTCAAATAGTTAAGAAGATCGATTCTTCCAACTGGAATGGCCTTAGGAAGTGGAAGCGATAGCTATCTATCTCTATCTCATAGTGCTCTTTTGTCAGCGTGAGACTATTAATGAACGCTAGCCACCTAAACAAAGGGTGGGATTGAAATAATCCGAACGAAAAATAGAAATCATTCTCCGATCGGGCTGCTTCTTGGTGGGATTCATAAACTTTCTAATGTGTTTATAACCTTCCAACCCTACTTCTACCCATCCACCTTTGGAAATGCAAGGCTGGTTCCAGACCCTACTCTTTTCCACCCTACTACTACCCATTCAGAATCAGGTTATCTAGTTCTCTTCTCCGACCGGCCGAAACCTCATCACCAGCTATTTCTATTCTAAAGGTAAGGCTCTAAATCTTTTATTTGGCCATACAGAGGAAAGTAGTCATCCGCCTATGAAAGTGGAGATTAGCTATGGAAGAAGGCGAATTTACTAATAATCCCAAGTGACACATCCTTTCATCCCGAAAACACAATCTAATGGCATTGTCCGGCTGCACTTTCATGCAGGATATATGGTAGATATTCGCTCGAATTCCTTCATATTCGACATCCGAGTAAAATAGTGACTGCCATATCAATGCGATCCGTTCGATTCTGCATCTGCTCAGGCATGGTAACGAAATCTGCTCGTGCTCGTGAGGGACATGTTTGAAAATAGAGCTTTATATTCCCCGGGTGGGATATAGAAGCGAACAGAAGTGGAGAAGTAGATAATAAGCAAAACATCTATATAAAATCTATCTAAAATAGAAGGCGTTCGACAGGGGATGAAACAAACTAAATTCCATTTCAAAGCAAAGGTTGGAGTGGAAGGAAATCCCTGATTGATGCTTTACTAATGGTGGTAACGGCAAGAACTGATAAAGCTAAAAGGAATGCTACATGAGAAGGAAATCCAAACAACTCGACTTACTATCGGTTTTCTTCTTGCCACTGGCATGACTAAGATCATAAAGAGGTATAGCCGGGTCTGTAGCCCATGGTTCAGAAAGATAATAAGCTTAATCAGTATCATAGTAGTCTATCCTGCCTGGATCATCATAAAAACCTAGTCACTTCCAACTCATTGGCTATTGGCTCTTTTAGGTAGGCTTATAAATCCCTAAAGATACGAAACAATCGGACTATCGCATCTACGTCCCAAACCAAGTCGACTATAGCTAAGCATGCCCAGAACAAGGCATGATAAAACAGAGGTGCCAAAGGCTTCGACTTTCCCCCATAGCAAAGTCACTTATCCCCAACAGATATGGTCAAGAGCGGAAAGATTGGTCTCATCAGTGCTTGCTCTATCTGAATAAAGCAAGCTTCTCTCCTCTTGGTCTTCGCTTCCTCGAAATGAACTCCATTTTCATCTCGGTTGGCTTGGAACACCAGTCTTTAATACTATTATATACGTATTAACAAGTTTAAGGAGATCCACCTGTTGATAAGGTTTCAATCGACACCTTTCTCTCCTGAATACAAGGTACTTGTGAAGGTGCCAGCTATTGCTATAAAGTTTTACTTGCTTGAGTCTACCTCTGCACACCTCGCCCTAACAAATTGATAAACTAGAACATATCTATAAACTAAAAATAGGAATATACGAAGTGACTACTTAAACTCTAGATGAGGTATATTAAGAGGCAGGCTGGCTGTTATTAGTAAGAAATCAATTGATGAGGATCTAAGTAAGTAAGGTAATTCTTGTTGGCAGAGGTGATTCTTTCCTCCCGGAATAGCAGCTAACCTGTTTTCTAAATAAACCTACCTATCTGATGACTGTGATCAAATCGAATATGGGGTGGGAGGGATATGGAAGAGGGCGTTCTGAACTATTAATATCGATGCTGCTTAAAATTAACGTTTCAATCGTCGTCTCACGTCACGGGTTTCCATTTCGCCTGGTCAAGATCGATACCATTCGGACGTATAGTGATGCCCAACTTCCGCCTATAATGAATGAGCGAAAGGATCATCGTTTTACTCGGGTCTGGTGTGACGAAATAGCATGTTCGCTTCATTGAGCGGGAGGAATAGCTATTCTACCTGAGATGGCTGATCTTGTCCGTCGAGGAGATAAAACCCAATTCAATAGGTATGGTTCACTCAACTCACTAGAATTTTGATTCTGTCCTCGAGGAACGAAAGTGGCTCGACCGGTGAGGTACGTTAAGTGACTCACCTCCCGATGGTCGGACGAGGTACGTTAAGTGACTCGACCCAAAAGCGAGGAACGGGCGCGCGTCCCCAACCATCTATAGATGAGATGCCGCAACTCATGTCATTAACCCTATCAATCATTGGCGGGTGCCTATTACCTCATTATTGCATTGGTTACTCCCCAATGACCCTTCCTTTATAGGTGAATGAATCTCCATCCGGTTTTCTACCTCTATATAACGAAGAAATAGATAGATGATGGCCCAGGAAACTAGTTAGTGCTCTCCATTCCATCTGAACTGGAAATCGCGTTATCACGCTCTCCTTCACTTGTAATTGTGACTCGTCGATTAGCCCAGCTTGGCTTGGTTCGGCTTGGTCGGATGCCCCGGTGCGAGTGCCAGTATCCGGTGCTAGTGCCAGTATAGATGGCTCATGCTACGGAGTAGTGGTATAGAAAAGTAGTGCCCTTCAACATTGATGCGATCGGTAGCAATTGAATGAATTGATAGATTGGGGTGAGATAGAAGCCGATACCTCCTTCGTTAATGCTTGCTCCCAGAACGACTTAACTGAACCGGGAAACGAATAGTTAATGTTTGGCTTGCTCTCAATCCACCGGACTGGCGGCGCCTTTCAATCGCTAATGCTCGGCCGGCAATAAATCATCTAAGTAATTCTATTTTCAACTTCGAAGTGAATCAATAAATGATGTGAGGGTAGAAAGCAAGAAATGAAGAAAGCTGTCCCAGTAGAGGCGGGAGGGATGCAAAGTCAAACCTCTCCCCTTCGGCTAGTAAGCTAGAAGATACGTCTGCCTCTAGATCTGGAGTGATGGGTGGGAGACGCCTTGTTCCTAAGGAAATAGCAGTGGGCTGTGCCGGAATAGGGATGGGCATAGTTTACTTTCCTTTATTTCCATAATGGGATTTATGGATTTATTGTCTTTAAATGTCTGGATAAATAAGGACGTTAATTGGAAGGTGGGTTAAATAGATCAATAGGTGTACTTGAGTCCCTTTGTAAACAGTGATTTACCTACCCCATCAATTCCAGGGTCTATCTGGGTCACTCTCTCTCTCGGCTTGAATACTTAATCAACCATAGATCTATTCCTCCCTCTCGCACCGAACCAACCAACCTCTCTCTATGATATCTATTTGCTATGTTGTTATTCAAAACCCATTCGCTTTCCCCGATTATTTCTCTTTATGAATTGGCATCAATTGGGCACCAGCCCTCTCCGATTTATGGTTGGATCGTTCCAAAGCATTGAGAGTCGCTTGACTTACAGAAAGCTGGGCGATATAGCAGCCGTCTACGTCTGACGACCTTTAACTGGTTAGTTGCAAGCTCCTCTCTTAAGCCCCTCCTCTTTCAACTTTAAGAATAGGAAGGGGGTTCAATCAATCAATGCCGGCCTCCTCTCTGACGATCTTGCCGATGCGCCAGGGAGAAGCCGGCGAAACTCTATGTTGGTCTTTTCCGTCTAAAGCTCGCCTCTTGGTTGCCATTTCTTTAGTAGACACGGGAAAAACCACGTAACCGTATTCCCTATACAGCTCGTCTGTTAGTAAACATTTATCTTGCGCGCGACAAAGTCAGCAACCCCAGTTTTCACTAAGTAGATCAACAGTGGCAAGAATGACCCGGGAATTATACTCCCTATGTTTAGGATCTCTACCAATTTGTCTATAGATAGATCATGAGTAAGCCGTTCGAATACGTCTGTCGGTGGTCGTGCACGAATAACCATTGAAGAACCTTTGCTGAAGATCCGCCATTGCCATTGAAGAAAGGACCTGACGAAGCCGTGGGAGTCTCAAAGTGGGGTAGGCGGAAATCATTTATTAAGGGAATCTATGGGTTGGGGTGAAATAAATGATTACGGACCAGTACTAAACACACCAACCGAACTAAACACACCAAGCGGAGAAGGAACTTGTTCAGCACCCCCATCAAACCTTTTATTCTCCGAAAGACTGGCGGGCCATCCAACCGCTGATCCGGAATAATTGAAAAATGGGCGTTGGCTTTGAAATGAAGAAATAACAGCGACTCTCACTCAATGATCTATGAATCTATTTCTTTTTCTAGTCTTAATAGCTCGAGTATATTATATACGTATTAACAACTGAACTGATAAGGAGAAAAACCAAGGCTTAAATAGGGATAGAGCGCTCGTTCTCGTCTCCCAAAGCTAACTAAAAGCCGAGCTTTTAGTCCCCAGGAGTTCGTCCTCCGCCTCGTTGAGTGCCTTACTAAAGTCGAGGCTTTAGTCCCCAGGAGTTCGCTTGTTTACGGAATGAAGGAAATTCTGCATGAAGCGCAATTCTTCTGTCATATCCTATCTGGCTTTTTCCGGATCCATCGGATCAATGGTTGAGCCCTCGTGATGGAAGGTTGTATGAAATAGAACTTTCAAACTTTAAAGGTCCTGATAGGCCTTGCAGTGAAAGATAGATCCGGTTCTAGAATGTTTATTCCATGGGTGCTTCATCCATCAGCCAGCATGGAGTCAACAGGGAAGTAAGTGGAATAAGACTGCTTGTTCGTTTCATAGCTGAGTGAAAGTGTTCGTTCCAGCATGAGTGAAGAGTGCTGTATCGGATCATCTGGTTCCACGGATAGGGTGAGCAGGTGCCCGAGGAGAATGAACCTCTCCTCTATAGTGAGTTGGTTGGGAAGGCAGGTGCAAACGGGTATTCTTCCTTTGTCTCCGTAAAGAGTGTTAAAAGCTCCGGAAAGGTCGAGGATGCTGAGGTGGGAAGAAAGCCGGCCTGGCCGATCCCGATTATAGATAGAGAGGTGCCTTAATCTCTGGCCAGTTTGACGGATAGAGATTTATTTGTGGGATTGTGCTTATAAGATGGAGAGGAAGCGGATAGAGATGTGTTGCTAGAACCCGGTCCACCTGGTTTCCGAATCCAACTATATTAGTGCCGGATCATCAGATCCTTCTGGCAGGAAACAGAAACCAATCTTGTCTTAGGCACTTGTTAAGCTAGCTATTATGCGGCTTGCAGGAGAAGAGTCGACTGCTTATCCTTATAAAAGCCCTCGATGCTTGCCAAAATGCGAGTGAGTGCGGCGTCAGTTGAGGAAATCCATCCATGCACAAGAGTCGAGGGCCCCTATAGGTCTTTTCTTCCGAGTGAGCCGAGCAAGAGTGCCTAAAGTCGAGTCTTCTTCCCACCAGCTTATGTCTCCCGGTGAACTGTTTCATTGGTGCTTCCCGAGTGGCCCGAGCAGCTTTCTTACCTGGGCTTGGGCTTTTCAGAGGTGGCAGGAGTAGCTTCCTTACAGCCGAGATCCCTTCTGCTTTTCCTAGTCAGTAGATAAGTCGCCTATGTTCATCGTATCAACAAAGTATCGTCTCCTCGGCGGGGCGGCGTCTTGGTAAGAAGTCTATCATTAGCAAGCATGAACTTGGGCTTTAATCCTTCTCCGGAAGAGTAGAAAGTGAGTAGCTAACTTGGGCTTTCAAGCTTCCTTACAATGGCCACACCGCACATTCTTAGCCAGCAGGGGATTAGCCACAGCTAGCATCAGGGAAGTTACACCATCTGACTTGCCAGGTATTCTTCTCTTGTCTCCGCGAAGAGTGGGGAATGGCCAGCAAAGCTCGCTTGCCAGCATGAATCTCCATGTCCCACTCGGAGCTTATAGATGAGAGCTCCAACAAGAGCATTGAGAATTGTGTTCGTCGGTGCCCAAAGAGTGAAATCCCTATCTATTGGTTTGGTTAGGGCTTGAGTAAGCGCTCTTAAGATAGATCGAGGCACTCGCTTACCGATAAGAGAGAGAGGTTTACTGTTAGTCACTCTTCTATGGAGGGGATAACCTTTTGCTAACGCTCTTCACTCTATCCTTCCTGTCCTGTGGTTGGATCCCGAACGTTGGGCCGTTTATCTCTCATTAGCAATAGTGCCTACTACTCAGAGTCCTGCCTTAAGCGATAGGTCGGTAAGGGATATGGGACTCCCTCCATCCGGTGCCGATAAGAGAAGGTCATGGGTGGGGCATCACTTCATATCCTTCCTAGGGTGAAGAGTAATCAAGGTAAGGATGAGGTTGTTGGATGATCCCGTCCTGATACCTGAAGAGAAGGGTTTTGAATAGCAGTACCTCCTCTCCTCCTAGAATAAGTAAGTTCGTGGTATAGGGCCGGTTCTATTTCTTCAGGTGGGTAAAGAGTTTGGAAACAGTTCAGTAAAGGTAGTTTAATGCCGTCCTGAGAAGAGGTAAATAGCATTCCAGTAAGCGATTAATGAAGTGGTATAGGGAGGTTCTAGGTCTATAGGTGGGCAGGCGGAACGGAACACTTCAGTAAGGAGAAGGGTAAGTCTGGCCCAATAAGTACGAGTTCCTAAGTGCGTGACCCCCGCCATCTTGTCAGCAGCATGTCAGTTTTCTATCCGTGCTGGGTGGTGAACATCCATCATCTTTTGCGTATGGTGTTTCGCTGAATGGATGTATGTGTTGGTGACCTACCTACCTCACTCAATCTCCCGGGTATGGTGTGATGTTGAACGGGGTATCTATCTATAATGGGTGGGGCCTTCTCTCCGGGGTATGTTGTGACGGGTCCTTCTGGGGCATTCCGTGAACCTGTTAAACACAAGGTCGCAAGTATAATAAGCAATCCATTTCCTTTTCCTTGCCTCACGTGCTAGGCTCAATCTCACTCGTCTGGCGGCAACTTGAACTAACTCAATGGATATTTCATCAGTCGGTAGTATTTTCTTCTTCCTCTCATCTGTTGGTATAGTCTTTAGGAATCACCATTATTACGTATATAATAATACTTCTTGTGACTTTCTTTAATTGAATCAACACGAAGATATTATATTACATTAAAGTGTTGTTGTTCTCTTTTCCGGGTCATTAAGAGGGCCTTTAGGGTTAAAATGAAGTGTTGTAGCCTGCCTTAAATAGGATGACAGAAGTGCTCCGGCAAGAAGCTTTTTATAGGCAAGGTATACCGACCAATTTAATAGAGTGCTTTCCTATAGGATAGACTTTACCCTCCCGGCCAGAAAGATCCTCTTTACTGGGCCCGAAAGAATAGGGTTTAAAATGGACATAAATGTGCCTTAAAACAGTCAACAATTATCCTTGTATGTATCATAAGTGAGGAGAGAGGGAACTACGAAGAGCCAGTGTACCGACCCTACTTATTTATATAGAGGAGCCCTAATTATTTAAGGTATAAATCTATAGTGTGGAGTGAACGTCCTACCCCTATCGATCTAGTAACTATAGGGTCCCGACCGAGCTGATTCTCCCTCTCCCTGTCTTGGGAGTGCAATCAATGCTATCTCCAACCTAATTCAAAAGTAGATCTCGGGAGAGAGACCAACCGTTTAAAGCGAGCACCTAAAGGTCCTGCTTGCTAGCCTACTTTACATCTGTTTTTATTTTAATGGGCTATGGTTTTCAAAATGAATGGAGGTATAAGTGAGATTTTATCTACACCGATGCTACTGGTATTGTTGCTATATATACTACTGGTGTATATGTTTACTCTATTACTGCGTCTGGATATGAAACTCTTCCTTTGCCGATCGACTGATTATAGGTAAACGGGTGCTGCCTTTATATCTCTCCCCGCCCTTCCTCCTGTTTATGGTGCCTTTGCCTCTGCCTCCCCAGCCTATCCCTTTTTGCTTCCTATCCTCCATTGCTGGGTGAGTTGCAGCTTGTTTGTTAACCTGTTCTGTGCCTTGGAGGGTCGCTTATTAGCCCGTTTGGCAGGGCCGCTTACTCCTGTTTCGCACTTAGCTGCTGGACGCAACTCGCGGTACGCTGGGCATTAGTCCGCTTTGCTATCGCACTTTGTTTTAATATGATATGGCTCTCGCTCTTGCTCGTACTTACTGGGGCTTTTCGACCTAGAACGGGTGACCGGAACGGGCTACGGCTATCAACTGAAGGAGGGATGTATTACTGTTAAAGTTCATCAGCTGCTCGGTCAACCGTCTCCGGGGCTGGATCTTTCCCTGCACCTAGATTTGCCTCTACAACTGTAGGATTTCCTTTTATTGTTGTATGATTATATGGACTTTAATATTGAAGGTAAACCCGGTCTGCTGCTTTTGGTGCTGGTAGTGAAGCTTCAGGATCAACTGAATCTGGTCTTGAAGATGCTACCTCCCCGCCTATGGTGGTGGATCAATGGCTGGTGGAGATACGCAGTAATGCCCTTGCAGGAGAGAGCGTAACACCTATCTTTGCAGGCGTACCTTTGCTCTTCAAGTGCAGCTAAGTGTTCCTTCCTTGGTTTATGTTGATAGCAAGGTGTTGATTGATCGATTGCTTAGCTTTGTTACCCTTGTTCCTATCGCCCGTAGGAATGGAGGCAAAGATGGCGGGGCGGGGAAACTTCTTTATCTCGATCCGCTGACTTTGCTTCAGGATCATTCACTGGGACTACAGGGTAAACTAGCGCGGATTTGGATCTGGAACCACTTTAACTGCACTTGCCTCTGTTTTCCAGGATAAACTCGATAAAATACCTTTGTTGCGGGTGGAACTGCTGCTCTCTATGCTCCCGAAAGATCCTTCTTTCTTCATCAGCTCCTTACCCGCACATATAAAATAAAGTTTATGCAAATAGGTTCTCGGAGTGGTTTATTATCTTATATGTTATAGATAATAGGTCTAGCTTCTAGCTATTTCAAAGGAGATTGATCTTTGTCGAGGGCCCAATGAGAGTATGGAATTTACCAGTTTATATTATGTATTAGGAGCCTAATGTCGAAGCATCTATTATTGGTGGAATAGTGGGGAATGAAGGAAAAGCTTAACTCCCGTCTTTCCATAAGGTACGCTGGAAAAAGTCTGCTCACGGGGAAATAAACTGTAACTCGTAAAATATCTAGCTTTGGATCTTTATCTGAGCTAAGTGGTGACTCTCGAAAAGGCTCTGTCCTCGATGCTCGGTAAACTACTCGATCTGTATCCACCGGTAAAACAACAACGTTTATGATATATTCTAAAATTTTTGGTTTACTGGTGGTGGCCTGCCTTTGCTCTGGCCTTTATAAAAGCCCAGAAAAGCCGGTTCGCTGCTTTCTATGCTCCTTTTATTGCCTCTGCCTATAATGCCCTTGATTCCTCCCACTAAGGAGTGGTTGGCTGAAAACAATAGATAATTTACAAGCCTCAGAGCTATGGAGAGATGGATGGAATCATACATGGGAAGGACCTTAAAGCATCTCATTTAGCCGCTTGTCTTCACACAAATCACGTTCGACACCGTGGTGGAGGATTATGACTCGACCTATGTCAACGACGCGTTTTAAGCTCTCAAATAACATTTAAGACACTTACCCATGAATAAACTTATCCATGAATACACTATTCACCCCAGTTTGGAACAGTAATCATCCTAGCCCGGAAGATTAGCCGTTTGACCCATAGCCCCTATTGCCCCAGGCCAGGAGCCATGGGGTTCCGTAAAGGTCCGTCCATGAGCCATGAGGTTCTGTATTGAGAAAATTATTCCTCCTTAACTCCTTTTTAACTCCTCCTTAATTCCTTCTTCACTTCTCCTTCTTGAGAACTTATTCTTGAGGTACTACTCCATGAAGAACTTATTTTTATCCAGACCATCCATCCATCCCAGCCAGCAATTGGTACATTGGTAGAAGAAGCCACCAGCAGCCATTTACATTAACATTGACATTGGTGCGAAGAAATACCAGCCATTGGTACATTGGTGAAGAAGCCATTGATTAAATTGCCGAAGCAGTCACCCTTCACGGCTTGACAACCTTCCCTTCACGGCAGAAATGGCTCAGCTTGTGGACATCCTAAGCTTGGACGAATGGCTCTTACTCACTCTTACTCAGTTCTTACTCTTCTGAATATTCTTATTATTCTGAATGGATAGTCTAACCCTTAACGGCTTGAACGGCTTTTGAACAGCTTGAACGGAATGGCTCAGCTTGGATCAGTCTCCCTATAGCCTCTCCTCTGCTTACTCTCTCCCTAGGCTGCTTACTCTTAGTCTGCTTACTCTCTCCTAAGCCTCCCTAAGCTGCTTACTCTCTCCTGCTTGCCTTGGGTGTGTGGGTCTTTCTCTCCTCTTCCGCGTGCATTAAAGCTCTCTTCTCTGGCTAGTTACTTCTTATCTGGCTATTACACTTGCTCTGGTGGCTACACTTACTCTGGTGGCCAGGGGCTTAGGAGAGGTGGCCTGACAGGAGGGCTTACTGGGCCTGACAAACTTGCTTACAAACTTACTCTTTCTGGCTCTGACTCTGGCTCTGACTCTGGGGCTGCTTAAGGGACCTCCCTAGCTGTAGGGGCGGCTTAAGAGTGCTTTCCTCCCTAGTGCTTACCTCCCTAGCTGCTTAGGTGGTATAGGGAGAACAAATATAGGGTAGGTCTATTTATTCCTAGCAGTAACTTCTAATGACTGAATCATATAGGCAAGGTTCTGAAATCCAAGTTAATAGTGTTACTCAGATTCATAAGGAAGGTAGGCACGGGTGGTAAATATCCTAGTGCTGTACCCACCCACATTCCTTCATGGCAGAAACAAGTGGTTAGTAAGAGGCAGCTCAATAACCAAAGGTTAGGTGAAGACAGTAGTAAGTAAGTATCTAACAGGTGGGTTGGTAGCAGGGACTAAAATGAAAGGTCAATAGGGCTCTTTCTAGCCAAGCCAGCAGGTGCCTAAATTAGAAATAAATTACTGCTGATGCTCTTAAATCCAAGTCATAATGGTATCAAGATCTGTAAGCAGCCAAGTGTGATTCCAGTGAATGGCTGAGACGTTTAACTTCCATTAAAAAGATGAAAAAAATGATATTTCTCAAGGTCATTGCTAATAGAACCCATATACGAGTTCGCATGGAGACGTTTAACTTGTCCGTAGACACTATCTGATCCCATTGCCTTAGTCCATGTCAACTGGCCCTACTAAGGTCTGTCTTTCCCATGCCTACCTACCGTTTTGTCGATTTGAAACGGGAAATCTTCCAAGGCAGGAATAAGCCCCAATGGGACTAATCCAATGGGGATGGGTTTACTCTCCTCCTATGTGGATGCTGCTCTAACAACCTTTGGCGATAGGAAGGAGGATGAGGCTATCCGATATCTCAAGGTTGAATTTATCCCATTTAAAGAGGTAGGTGTGATACTTATAACCATTCCAAAAACCACCCGTTGAATATCCATGGTTGGTTGGTTTGGGTGGGACTTCCAAACCTTAAGGCTAGTGGTCCATGCCACTAAGTGCATAGACTCAGATAGAGTGTCATTTACAGGCCCATACAGGCCCACTTCCATAGTGGATAGGAAGGAGAATAGAAGTTACCCATCTCACAACCTGAATCAGACATTCATTGGAGCCATGCCATAGCAGAACAGCTAGCTCAAGTGGTGTTTGGTGTTACTGCTTTTATCTTCCCACCCTGCCTAGGAAAGGTGTTACAAGTAGTGACCCATGCCCATCGACGTGAACTGTTCTCGATACACTGCCGTACCCAACTAGCTGGTTTCATCCAACAATAGTAGCCAGTGTCTCATCCATTATATATATATTAGATAAATAAATAATACACCGATATATATGATATTGCACATCGCTATGTTGTTTACCTTTTCCATAACCCACCAGACAATCCCCTTGATCAGACAATCCCATTTATTTCTCAATCGGGGCAGGCACAAAGAAGTGTGGTTGGACAAAATAACTTCTTACAGGAACCCATAGAGAGAGGAATAGAATAGTGGCCTTAATAAATAGTAGTGGTCTCGATTGACTTGATGAAGTTGGAAGAGGATTCCCCATGGGGAGGATGGAGTGATACCGCATAGACGATACACCAGACTGTGTGTGTGATTGGAATGTTCCCACTACCGAGATAGGGCCACACATGAGGTTCTACAACCGATAGGAGAGGTTCCACTACTATGGGGTTGGCACAATCAGGTGAGTGAGTAAGATCAATAGTGATTTATACATTCCGGGATTAAACTTCACACGAAGCTTGCTTTGTTGCTTCCCCATGATGCCCTCTCCGGGGCCAACACTGAGCAGGGAACATCCCCCGCCGGTTAGGTAGTGCTCACCATATCACGAGGACTTCCCCATCATGAGGTTGGAAGGAGTTCTTTCTCTATGAGTAGGATGGAGCGATACTACTGAGGAGGTTCACTACCGCACCGCATAGGGCAACACTGAGGTAGGTCCGGTTAGCCCTCTTTAGTGATTGAGGCATTATGGCATGCTCTCGAACCTTTACATTTAGGTGAGGATACTCCCTAAGTCAGTCAGTAAGGGTAATAACCAATGGGGATGAAATAAGCCATGCCATGGGAATAATAAGGGAATAATCCTCCAGGAATAAGCCAATGGGACTTACTTCAATCCAATGCAATCCAATGGGATGGTTTCCTACTCTCCTACAGTGATCCAATCATCATAAGTCACACAACAGTGGAATCCATGTTTGTTGGGGTTGGACATATTTACCAAACCCTCCTCATTTCACATTTTGCCAGAGTCAAAACCTCTTTGTGATGGGAAATATGAAACCTCATCGGGGAAAGAAAATGGAGATTCTTATTTAGTCAGAATGCCATTTAAGAAAGTTTCTCTAATAGGTATGCCCTTGCACCCAGCAGGCCCACTTCCATAGCCGATAGGAATAGGAAGGAGATAAGTTACCCGTATCAAACTGAAGACAGACATTGTTGTTGTAGCTATGTTGGTTACTATATGAGCGTATACACCACCCATATGATAAGTATGCCCGTGCACCCTCCACTTCCATAGTTTAGAGGGCAGTTGACCCGGCATCTCTATTTGTTTATAGAAGATACGATTCCGACATTAGGCTACTCAGAAGTGCTGTTCTCGCATTTTACAGTGATCCTAGAAGGGGTGTCCCCAAGGTCCCATAAGTTAGGTGCATTCGCTTTCCGGTGACTCATTCCGGAAAAGGAGTGCAGGGCGGAGGAGCCACACCCATAACCAGTTGCAAAGTCAGTTCCAAATTAATAGCCTGTTCCAGTTGATCTTGATCCAGACCCAGCAGATCGATACCCAGTTAATAGAGACCGAGTAGCCTAGGTTGAATCATACCCCGTTGACTCAGTTGATGTTGATCTGATTGAAGAATCAAAGGCAGTTTTTGTTTCACCTATTGAAGCACCCGTTTCAGCATCATAGCCATCAGCGGAAGCATCACTTTTAGTTCCATATCATTCAATTGATCGAGTTGAAGCAGCACCAATAGCAGTGGGAGCAAAGGCAGTAGTTTCATAAGCAGATGGAGATCGAGCTCGTTCCTTGGATCTATACCCTGCATATCGAGATTGATACCCTGCAGCGGGGGCCTAAGCCATTGCATTTGACCCCGAACCACCAGCACTTCGCCCAACATCCCTGCCTGTTTTAGAGCCCGCATTCTTTCCGTTTCGAAAGCCTATTTAGGAACCAGTATCCTCACCAGTTTTAGAACCAATTGCTTAACCACTAGTAGCTGATCCAGTCGATTAAGCCCCACCAGCAGGAGCAAAGGTAAAGACAGGAGAGACCGGAGCAACAGGGGCGGCTAAAGCGAGGATAGTTAAGGTTGTAGAGACATAGAGGGCATCAGGATCCGGTGAAGTTTAAGATACAGGCCCAGTTGAAATCGATCCAGCTAACCGATTTGAACTAGCAGTTTCGTCAATAGCACCAGTTCCTGTCGTTTACCTTAAACCAGTTGATCCGCAAAAGGTTGCGTCCCTATATACTAAATATAGAATGGATCCCTAAAGAATCTCCATTTTCATGGCTGATTTTGGTTCTTTAGGATTCCCTCTGCTTGTGTTCTTCGATGGTTTACCAACTTAGAGGCTCACACTGATAGCAAGCCTGGGAGTGCACAAATGGATTATGGGTGCAGATGTGCACATAAGTGTTCGTTGTATTGTCATGTGCAGCCGATGTGGACCTTCCCTGCGATTGCTAAGCTTGATCCCTTGCCCTGGTTGCTAGGTTTATGCCGTCTTACCAGCGATTAGATATGTCATTTTGGCTGTCTTTAAGGGAAGCACGTTACCTTTGGTTTACCGGATTTCCTCCTGAGTCTTCGCCGGTCCCGGTAACTGGCTACTATCTATACTATAGGTGTCGTAACCTCTGGCTAAGGGGCAGAAGGAGTGCTCCTCGCTGAGCTAAGGCCTGGATGAATGCCCCTGAGGAATGATCCCCTGAAAGGTTGGGTGCTTCCTTCCTTATATAGGCATATTGATTATCGGCATGCGTCAAATCGATTATCCTTCCAGACACCTTAGGAAACCTTACACCTAATAGGCTAACCCCAGAAATAGTTAAGGAAGAGCAAGGTAGGAAGTCCCTCTATCTATTAGCGCATAGCTCAGTCTGCACGAGGAATAGCTTAAGTATTACCCGGTTCCGTTAACTGCATACTATCTATAGCATAGGTGGGGTTACCTCTGTCTAAGGGATGTATAGAAGTATCGATTTGCCGCATAAGGTTTCCACATAAGATTATAACTTTTTCCCTCCATTATTGATTACAATAAATGTTATATACGATCTTCGTTAGGCAGGAGCCAGGAAGAGAAACAGGTCCGGCCAAATACTGGCCTTCCTGATTATTCTGGGCTAGTATTTATCTTATCGGAACATGAATTGGAATAGATAGAGTCCAAGTATGCTCCGATTCTCGGAACATGAATCGGAACAGGTTAAAGCACTTATTCAAGCCGGCCCAATTAAGCCGATCTTCTGTCTATTCTCTATAGTCGCCTTCTTCCCTGTCTCTGGGCTTTCTTTCACAAATCCTTTATTCTACTTACTCTTTCCTTCCGTATTCCGGGATAAAAATACGGGTTTATTAGAGACCATTCTAGGTCTCCCGGTTATGTTTCCTATTGTTCTTTCTTGCCCATTAGGGGATATATAATTCTTTCTGTTGCCAGTGGGAACGCCTTTCTCGTAAGACTAATAAGTTGAGAGAATCCAATCAATCAATTCACTCGATCAATACCTATCTATCCTGTAAGACGGGGAGTTTATCGGGCCGTGATACGGGTATGTACCAGTTGTATAACTCCTATCCCCAGAATACTTATCAGTTTAGAGAATCAAATCAATCAATGCCAATATCATATGAGAACGTATATAAGCAGCTACGTGTAATGAGCATCATCCCCCCTTCCCTGACTTCAACTACTACCCTAACTGACCAGCGTGACAGAACCAACCTGCCAAGCATGAAAGAGAGTACCCTAACTGATGAGGGTGAAAGACTTAATGTATCCATCGTCTTCTGGGCTCTATCCTTTTGAATAAGGCTCTAGGTGGGGTAACTTTATTATATATGAGATTATGCGAAGTGGTACATATCTCCTCTGGTGGGTAGTACATCTTTTGTTCTCTTTGGTCAGACCGGTAGTGAGCTACTGGGGAATGCTGGGAGAATGCGAGACTGAGAGAAAGCGGGTTACTGGTGTAGGATTGATCGGTTACTGAAAGCGTTAATGTAGGATGGTTTCCTGAAAGCTTCCTGCTGCTGTAAGATGATTTCCTGAAAGCTGGTAATGAAGGGTACGTGAGATGTTTACTCATATTGGGACGTGCTATTGGTGGTTCAGTTGGGACTCGCTCTCCCGGAATATGAATTAGTTGAACTAACTCCCCCGGGATAATCATAAGTTGTAACTTTCCCCCCCCTGTAATAATCATCAGTTGCTTGCGAAGCGGCCCTACCCAGAAGCTGCTGTGCTCCATCAAGAGAATAAATCTCATCAGTTGCTTGCGAAGCGGCCCTACCCATTGTGTCGTGCGTTGTGTCCGTCTGTTGTACCGCCTAACCTCAAACAATGTGTTCTACGAAGTGAATCTCTTACAAGGGAATGCCTTTCAGCGAAGAAGATAAGTGGCATGGATAGTGATTTATTTATTTTCTTGATTGGATCCAACTCGATTGAGGAGGATTAGTAACTCGGAGTCACCTGTGTACCTGCGTCACCTTCAAAACATACCCCAAAAGGCCCCACCAATGGAGATAGAAGGAGCACATCACAGGATATCCCAGAGAAAAGTTACCCATCAAAGGATACCCATGAGAGAAGGATCACATCGCTGGCCGAGAGGAAGGAGAAGAAAGAAAGTTCCCATTGGTTAAACCAGAATACAGTCTTGGTTACATAGAAAGGTAGTCCATATTTGTGATTTGCTAGCTGGTAAACCACCAGTATCAACAGGCAAATGGAGACTTCACTAGTAGTTCTGAAGATGCCGGTACTCCATTATGTTCAGTATAAATGCCAGGTGGTTTCCTATGCACTCAATTCCAAGATAATATACCCAGGTATTTAGTCCAACTACTAGCCTTAGAGTAAGTCCCATGGAATCCAGACTTATCTTAGTCCATTAATATAATACTTCCCAGCCCTTTGATGCTGCTAGGATGCTGCTAGCCATATCGGAGAGGCCAGAGGGACTTAGACAACTGGAGACATCATCAAGGCTAGCCTGACTTACTACTCTTCCGAATTAACTATAAGGCCTTTTTTACTCAAGAAAATGTCGCTTTAAATTAAATAGTTGGGGCTCGAAGGTGAAAAAGAGTGTTTCCAGTGGGTTTAAATGACCATTTCAGAGGGTTCTACCGGAACTTGCCTAAGCTTATTCCCTATATGATGCTGCCTCGCTTCACTTTCGATGAAGTGGTCTCAGGAAGCCACGTTTCACTATTTAAATTACCAGGTCCCAAGGCTTCCAGCCCCCTCAAAGCTCTCTTACCCACCTATTTAGGAACCGACTTCCGACGACCAAAAAACCTCACAAATTAGGACCGCCTTACGACCCAACACCGCAGGAGACAGACGTGGACGGATTAAGTCTTCGGGAGATGCCCAGCCTACCACCTAACCTACCTATTGAGTACCTTACGACGACCCGCAGAGAAAGTAGCAACTCCGGGCACATATAATCAATCTCTGGCTGGATCCCGCGCGAATTTATCCAGTTGTTAATGTTTCCGCTTTCAACCCTCCAGTTATAGATTCATAGCGAGCAGATTAACCCGCAGCAAAGGAAGGTACTAAGAATTGTATGGCTTTCTATGGAAGTGAAAACGCTTTTCACTATGGAGAATGAAATACTGAAAGGTGGCCTATGTATGAAGGGCAAGACCTATTGGACCTTCCTTCCGACGAATAACTACTTTACTGCTTTCCTTCCTGCCTTCTACCACCCGACTGACTGCTTCTTTCTCTAGACCTTGCCGACTTATCGCTTCGACCTTGCTCTCTGCTGATCGATCTCTTGCTCCCTTGCGAACAACCACCAAGACCTACGGGCCTAATTCTGAATAAAAGGGGGGGCCACACGAGCCATGAACCATAAGCAGCCTCTCACCTTGAACCTTCAGCCTGTCACCTTTTGCCATAAGCCTTTACCCAAGGGGAGCCCCTTTCACATTGAACCTCTCCACTCCGTGCCTTCACCAGCCAACCAAGCCAAGCCCAACAAAAGCCAGAAGCCCACTGCCTTTCACCTACCACCACGCCGTTGGCCTTAAAGAAAGACCTTGGGAGGAAAAGAGAAAGACTCCTCATTCATGCGCATTACTTACCAATTTATCTTCTTCCCGTAATCCGCTGACTTACAATGTCCATGTTCCCATTACAGTCTCGACTTCCGTTCTTGTTGCTACATCTGGTCATAAATGGGTCTTGTGGCTTCTTCATTAGTTTCGTTTCATCTTCCTATAATTACTTGGTACTCCTATTACTGTGTTCGGTTCGAGGGTTTTCTTCCACTGAAAAATGTGCTTCTGGCAGCTGGGGTCTGTATTGGTCGTAGTTGGAGCCTTATACGATATCTCACTCATTTTGGTTGGGGGCGTGAGAGAAAATCGAGTCGGAAATCGACATCGTTCTTACTGTTCTTCCTACGTAATTCTCCACCTAGAGAGAGAAAAGAGTGGGTATGCTAGACGACTTTAAATGGATGGACCCACCCGGCCGGCGTTTGTTCTGGTAGCGCAGAGATGAAACAGAGTGCGTGCATTCTACGGAAGAGTCCGAGGTTTCTTGGGAGTCTGAGGTTAGGAGGATTGAAGTGTGAGTTGCCCTTTGAGTGATGGCTGTGTGATTGATAGTGAGGCAAGCCTGATGAGGGAGGGCGTAAAGTGAACCCTCCCTTATCTTAATGGGGGCCGTGCCCCTTGCGACACCTTACCTATCTATATAAGGGGCTGGGGCCAACCAAGATGTAATTAATCTTCTGATACATTCCCGAGTCATTTTATTTCTCGCGCTAAACACCGTGTCCCTATTCAATGTTTGTTATAGGGGAGGAGAAGCACAAGGGGGAAGGCACACATACATTGGGAGAAGAGGCGAGTGGAAAAAGAAGCCCCCAAGCGAGTAGGGGCAGCGGGAATCGCTTAAAAGAAGGAGCGTGCGAACAATAATAAGGTAAGGACCAAGGAGGAGAGGATCAGAACGTGGTTTGTTATCCAATGTAGGTAGGTAGAGGTAAACGAACGCACGCAGTATCGCGAGTGGGTGGAAGGTCATTCGGTGCGCCCCCTATCCAGAAAGTAAAGGCCATGTTGGCTTGTGTGCCGCAATGTACACTCACCATGGCCTCGAGGCGTTGATGATGTCCGTCCGTAGGTATGGGTCTGGGCTCGCACGAGTACGTTAGGGGGGGGCACTTACCTTCCTTCTGTAGGGAGGGGGAAGAGAAGTATGAGGGGGCCACGGATGGTGAGACGCCGATACCGCCGCAGAAAACACGGATAATGAGCCTTGTGTCGGAGTTACCTTCCTTGTGTCGTCCTTCCTGCTGCTCGGCTGAACGATTGAGCGGCTTTGGACTGACAGGCGGAGATTTCTAGCGATTTCACACCCAAATCACCCCCATCCCGTCCGTTTTCGACGGAAGATACAAGAGAAAAGAGAGAGAATGTGACCATATGGGGAGGGAGAGAAACGATTCAAGGCTCCTTACTGACAGGGTCGTGGAGTGGTCCTGATCCAGCATGGAACAAACAATGGCATATAGCACTGACCTTACTCTCTTTCACCTTAATTGTGCCCTAGGCACAGTAAAGGATAGAAAACATATCTAACTCCTCCAAGACCAACTTCTGAGAGGACTTCCTTGGCCTTATCGATACTGGCTAGGCTAACAACTCACTTCTTCAGCAGGCAGGAAAGGTGGGAAAGGAGCTTCTGCTAATGCTAGTACAGTGGCGAATCTCGAAGTCTCCCGTCCCGTAGGCCCACCACTGCCTTTTGATCTGCCTCGTGTGTAACTACGCGCCGCCCTACCTCCCATTCCTTGGTTAACTCTTTCGGTGCTTCATGACCGGTAAACGCGCCAGGGGCCTGCTGTGCTTGCTTGCTTTTTACCAACCAATAGTAGGTGTGACCGGTCCTATTGAGTGGGGCCTCTTTCTTGTTGGATATGGATATGACACAAGCCTATGTGCGATATCCTATATAGATACGTGATATGCCCACTTCTTTCCTTCTTAATCCGTGCATAAAAGGAATAGGAGTAATAGGCTGAGGCAGGGAAGTTAGGAGCGAACTAATTTCTATAACGGCATGCATATTGAACCTATATTTAATACTACGCTCTCCTTCTTATCTCACTGTGAATTGCCCCTCGCCTCCCCCCCTACATGCGAAATTATTCCCGCACCCCAGCTAACTCAAGTGCAGAGAGTAATCTCTCGCTTCCGTGCTAATTAAGTTAATGAGCTAAACAAATAAGAACAAGTCAATTGATTACTGAGCAGAAACATGACTCGCTCTCCATTTGCTTTGGTGCTATCCGTTCTTATTCGTGTCCTACCGGCCGGCCCACCTCCTTTTATTCCGGGTGGGAAGACACCAACTGAGCACTTCGATCGTAGTGTAGTTCTTCTTTCTTACCAACGAACGAGCCCATAGCAAGTCACTTCTGATTGACCAGTGGCGATGTTTTAATGATAGACTTTCCGGCCGGAAGATGAGGAAGGAATAGGGAAGCAGACCAGGAGCGAACTATGGCGACAGCAAACGGGCGGACCTATGAAAACATCCAAGGGATCAGTAATAGAGAGGGGAAGGACTTGGGGATGGATCGCGCTCGCTTGACTTTCAGACTATGAGCGCTTTAGGACGTCCTCACTCAGATACTGCTATACAATTACAACCTATCTATCTTCAATGGATACAAAACACTCATGCTTCAGCACCAGCTCCTGATGCAACAGCACCAGGCAGGGGTGGTTATTTGGTGTAGGTGCCTGGGTGGGTGACCAATTCCATTAGTTCGTACATCACATTCATGCATTTACTATATCCTACTTCAAGGTGGTGTTCTATTTGCTTGCCCGTAGCAAAAAAGACCCGGGAAAGCTAATCTTGGTTTTCGTTTTCCTTGGGTATTTATTAAACTGAACGGGAGTAACTCTGCCCGGGATCATGTTTTCCTTGGTTTCGGATGTGATAGAATAAGAAGAAATAGATACTAAAGTAACAACTACCTGTTTCTACCTTTTGATTCTAGCTATCTTTCCAAGTATACAACTTTTTATACTTATTTCTTTTTATCTTTGCCTCGTAGTAATATTTCCGATGTTTGGGTGCGTAGTGAAAGTGATCAGGGAGAGGAAGGAAAGGAGTTCCATTACGATCGATTAACGGGTGGGTTACTTTCTATGGGCACAAGCCTCTCAAGTGAATCTTATGGTTATTCATTATCTGCATATGGTCTAGTAATTTTGTTTGGGCCTTGAGTTTCATGTTCTTATTCACGACTCTCTTCCATAAAAAAGTGCTATCCGGCCCAGAGCCGCATTGTACAGGGACGTGCTGTAGGAGTAGCTCATTACCTTCTGGATCGCCTCCCCATATGGGGATTCTGGCAGATAATGGCTAGGAGGATTGATTTGAAAAGCATTACATCGAGTTCAAGGAAGGGGCCTGGTTTGGGACCCAACTAATCGTCGTATTTGGTTCGGTATTGGCACTTCGAGAGATGACTGAAGAACGCCTTTATCAGAAAACGGTCAGTTATCAATAATATTTCTGTGGACCTGTGGCTTGGCTGGAAATTTTGAAGCATGGGTGTGCAATTTGGGATCCTCATTTTGGTAGCTAGGCCTTTACCCGATATAAATATTGTTGCTTTGCTCATTCTGGTGTTTCTCAGTGGTGATATTGGCTTACGCACTAATGATCTTTATTTGATGCCGGAGCTCTTCTCTTTTTCTGCTTTTAAATAGCGGGTAGGTTACATCTATGACCTAAATGGAAAGTCATGGTTCGAAAAGTTTCAATTATCACAGGACTCTTTGGAGTCAGTTCTCTAGCTTCTTTAGTTCCTGTCGCTATTCCTCTCAGATGGGATAATTTAATACAGTATTGGCAATACAATCGCTAAAAAGCAGAATCACTTATTCCTATCAAGGGGCGGGAACTGCTCTACTCTATTCTCGGAGGATCAACGTTTGTTTATGAATCGCTCATCATCATTTAGCTATTGCATTGTTTCCATTGCTGGTCATATCATATGTCATTCACTTTGCACAGTATGGAAGAGATCACATATTATTCCAGGTATGATGTAAAATCTTGATTCTCAGTGGTATTATAAATCCTATCTTCAACAAACGATGCGGGTAAAATAAGAGTCATTACCTGGTTGGTTCTATTAATTAGAATAATAATAATTCACTGTTATTAACCTGGAGACTACTACTTTTTGGTTCATCATGCTCTTTTCTACATTGAAACCAGTAAAAGGTGGGATGCGCGTCCAGGCCCCAGATAAGTAAGAAGGAAGGAGCAGGTCATGTCTGCCCGCCCCTCCCTTATATATTGCGACCTGACCTTCTAGCTCTGCTTTTGAGGGGAAGAAAACACTATTTCCTTCCCTCAATCTAGATCGGGTTCCTTACTTCTCTATAGCGTGAAGATGGAACCGGAAGAATATGGATATCTATAGCAGATGGATATTATTTCTATCCCCTATAGAAAAAAAAGATTCTCTAGAGAGAGAAGGATTTCTATAAGAGAGTTCTGTTATATATGCAATTATGCTAGCCAGGTGAAGGTACCCCACTTTCCCCTGCTAGGAGGTGAAGTTAAATACCTCGTAAGGCACTTGGGGCTTGCTGTAGAGAGAATGTCGAGAGATAGATATATAGATATATATATAGATATAGATATCTATATTCGAAGGTTTTACTTCACCGCTTCAGGCACCCTTCGAGAAAGGTGGTTACTCTAGTGTCTGAAGGGCTTACCTTAGAAGTGAAGTATGGTATTATTATTATTATTATTATTATTTCTTTTTACGTACGCTTTTACTGTGCTTCCTCTTCTTCTGTATAGGTCGAGCGACGGGCTTCCAAATAGTCTCTCTCCGGTCGAGCGACTGAAAATTCCCCCCAACTGTACTTCATTTTCGTATCATCTGGGCACTGTGCCCAAGCAACTTATTCTCCGTATTATTATAATAAGATAAGAGTAGTGGGATAGATAGATTTCTTGTTGCTAACTCAGGCTTTTAGGTAAACTAGTAGTATCGTGTCATGTAAAGATAAGCCCGCCCTGATGGCCAATACAGGCAGGCAGGCCAGGGATAGCATAATACAATAGATAAGGACATTATTGGTTTATCTATTCTATTCTATAGTAGGGTCTAGCTCATCAGTTCTGTCGCTCATCAGCAATAAGGGGACGAAGTCGCTCTAAAGGGAGAGGAAACTGGTTAGCTCATCAGTTAGGGAAAGGAAGTCCGGGTGGGAAGGAAAACAACGTTTATCCAAAAGAAGCCTGATCTGATGAGAGTCCAATACAAGGGATAGGTGTGTCTTCTCTTTCTCTCTAGTTACATGGTATATACATTATTATAATCTGGGCGTATCCTTTTGATCTTCTCATCTCCATGACCAGAGTCTCTATAGCTATTACTCTTTTTCCTTCTCTCTCTCGTTATTATACGTCATTAAAAGCCTTATTCTTCGTTCTGCCAGACCCCTTCTTCTTGGGAGTGTTAGACCAGGACCAAGCCCATCCAACACCTTACTTATAGTCCCCCTTTTGGGGTCCTGAGACAGGTATTTCCATGTCTTACCGGAGGGTTGGTCCTCATTGGTCTTCCCTTAGTTATGGTACAGTCCCAAAGGACCTGAGTACAACGAAGTGAAAAGGCATACAGATAAAAGCCTGAGCTCTGCGTAAGTAAGGGATAACCTTGTTCGGTCTGACAGCAAACGATATGCAAGCAATCAGATTCGAAAGGGTAAGAGCCATACAGTCAGAACCATACAGGTCAGGGAGGGCAGGTTGATAGAGATTCAGCGAGGGGCAGAAACTTTGGATGGTAGTTCATTGGATGGTAGTTCAGTTCAAGTTGTTAACCTGCCTGATGGGTGAAAACAAATAGCTGCTAGACCATCCTTCACCCCCGGTTAGCATCTTTCTTTCCTCCGGCTATCCAGCCAAACTTACAACCGGCTAGAACTCCCTGCCTCGTTGGGCTAGAACTCTGTTAGCAGGAAAGAGGAGGTGGACAGGTTAGGCCCTTCAAAGCAGGCCCTTGATAAACTATTCAACAGTCAACTAGTTCAACAACTTGATCAATTGGAATTTACTTTGTATCTGCCTTCGCGGGATCATTTACTGTTTCAAGGTCAACTCGATCTACACCCGTATCTGCGCCCGGCAAGGACTATGACTCTATAAATGGAAGAGATGCCACTGGCTTTCGAACTGGAAGGAATCCTTAGCAAAGTGGTGGTAGAGAAGCTAGGACATGAAGGTATACCGCGGGCTTCGCTGCAACCTATGCCTATCCTGCCTATGTCTTTACTGGTCGCTGTGCTTCCGAAGCTGCTTTTACATTGTGCTTGCTCTCAACTTCAATGCCTGAGCTTGCTCTGCTCTCTCCTCCACCGACTTCCTGGGGTCTGGTGCCGCTGTTCCTCTATGGGGGTCTGGGGGTAGGGGTTGATCGATTGCCCCAGGAAGAGGTACTACCACTATTGCTTCATCCATCCTCCAAAGAATGAACAAACAGGGCATTCTCCGTTGACCTGGTGGAAGAAAGAGCGTGTACAGTTAGGGACGCAACGAGACGAGACGCAACGAGACCGGACGGGAGTCGATAGAAAAAGGGCAATGGCTTTGGAACCTTCCCATTATGAACTCCGGAAGCCAAACAACGCCAGTAAGCTATTTGACGACAGCCATCCAAGAGAAATAAGTGAAATCCGTTACACACCAACCCCTTCCCTGGGTGGGCAGCAGATCATTAGAAAGAGCCGGGCCGATCGAGACACATTAGGAGGGGAATAAAGCATAGCGCTATGGGAATGACCGTCCCTAAATAACCGTTTCGATGATGGCAATACCGTGCGTGTCCAAATAACCGGTTCTGAATGCCGTTGGGAATCCGTGTCCAAATAACTGGAAATGATAACTGTTTTATCATGCTGATGCTGCTTGGCCCTCTCTCTTACTCCTTCTCTCTCTTCTCTATAAACAGCCCGGATGCTGAGAGCGTTCACTCCCTAATATGAAAGCGTTTACTACCTGGCCTGTATTCTCTCTCTACGGCCAGCACTTAAGAGACATGGCTGGATGGTATGGTAAAACTTGGATTTAATAGGGCTTTTCATAGCTTCCCTTGCTCCCTATGATTGCTTGATGGTCAGCCGAGAGGAGCGAGTTCCCTTTAGCAGAAATAAATCGTGTGGAACTGCCGGATGATTAATTCTCAACAGCCAGAACTTTAGAGACATGATGGCTAGATGATGGGACATCGGAGAGCCTTGTTTTAGACGGGCTTCAGACTAGCTAGGGGATGCCATGATTGCTAGGAGATGTTCACACCTTGCCTTTAGTAATCTTAGTTAGGAGGGACTGCTATTAACCTTCTTATCAGGATCAGGACCGGGCGGGATCACATAACCTTACCTCTTCCGTGTTTCCTAACTACCTGCCCACCTTTAGAGCTAGACCTTTTAGTCCCTCCCTTTATGAGGTTGGCTTGCGAGACTATACTTAGGGGTGTGCCAGGAATTAAGAGGATTGATAAGGACCTTACTGGGCAGGACCTTTCCGGGGCAGGACCTTCTTTTCAGGACCTTACCTGAGCAGAGCTCGAGGAATCAATAAATAATAAGGGGATAACCTTGTTCGAGCCGGCCGAAGAAAAGGTGTACTTCCTGAAAGAAGGACGAATGACTCCGCACTCTAACAGGTCCTTCCTGCAAAGGAGTAGTGATAGGCGGGTGAATGACTGTGTTGCCTCCTTCTCGTTGGCAAGCCCCACACATTTGCTGGACCCACACAGCGAGCGATAAGTGACATTCCCTATTGATTGGAAAGAATAGATCAATTGGTTCCCGAAGTGAGCTTTCGATCGATTAGTTACCGACCACTAGTACGACAGATCGAGAAGACAACAATGTGCAAGGGCTGTGCACTCAGCAAGCATGCCAAGACTACTTTCCCTAGCAGTGAGCATAGATCAAGAGGTCTTCTTTATATGATCCTATTTGACTTTGGAAATAGCCTAATGAAATGAAAATGGGCTTGCTCTGCTACTGGATCTATCGCTGTTACTGCTGCCCCCTGGTTTCCACTCCGTGCCTTGCTTCCTTGGTGGCGTAGTCTTGCTATCTTGCTTTTTTCGTGGGGTGGGTGGCGAATAACTAACCACTTTAGGATAAGTTATCAGATTAGGGCCTCCCATAGTTAATTAACTCTTAGTCGGTAGGGAGGACCAGCCTGCAACTCTTCCAGCTTCCAGCCACTCATATCTTCCCAGGGTTAGGAGGTTATACTTGCTGGAGGTGAGACAGGTAAATCAATTAATCTTATCTTCCAGGGTTGGTGATCCCAGCCTTAGGCGAACAGGTTAATTGTATAGGTCAGTGAGTTAGCCAAGCCATGATTCAGTGAGCTTAGAAAATAGTACCAGCCCAGCTAGCGTAGAGGAGGTTTCAGAGAGTCAGTAGGAGATAGGTTTGCTTGGACAACATGCTTTCTTTCTTCCCGGAACAAGGAAGGATACCTGGCTGGGTTCGAGACCGGAATATGCTTCGGACCCCGGATAAACGTAGGTTTTCTATATTAAAAAAAATTGAATGAGGGCCGAGGTTACGAGGCGGGGGAGCTTTTTGGTTGGCTCTTTAGAGACCTTATTATTGCTGCTATTATTTAGGCAGCCTCCTTTGACGACATCGAATGCAAAGTTCCAACAAGGTTGAGGTCACCCATAACTGCGTATCCTGAAAGTTTGAACCCAGCCATTTCGGGGAGCACTTACAGAATCTTACCCTGCCTGCAAGGTACAACACTACCCACCCCTTTGGGATGATGCCCTATAACACCTTATAATGAATGAAACGAACGCTTAGAAGGTGTCGGTACTGCTATTATATACTTACCATACAAGGGCGGGATCAACCTTTACCCAGACTTGATTACTGCCTTCACTCTAGGACATGGAGTTCGGTGGATTTGTTTGTCGAAGCGGTTGACTCTTGTTTTTGTATGGGTAAGACTCATCACTCCGTGCCTCAAGCTTCTAAAATTTATTTACAAAGCTCCTCCCATCTCTTATTACTTAATTTACCATCCAGGTAAGGCGCGGAGCGGAGGTTCTCAGAGGATAAATTACCATCCCCATACTATACTAGTTCAACTGGGCAATCAACTGATCTGTTTCCTCAACTCCCTTCCCGGCCCTTCTTTCCTGTTCAGCGAAATGCGCTTAGGTAAACCGTATATCGCTGTCAGGTGAATAGGCGAAGGATTCAATATCCCTTTTAGAATTCCATCTTGAAGGGTTCCTTGCTTGCCCGTTTCCACACATAGAAGAGATAGACTTTCGGGTGGAAGGTAAAATAGCAAGACACTCACACTCACACATGGATATCTTCTCTGTTGCCTTCCTCCCCTTTCTTCGGCAGGGGAGCCATCCTTCCTCCCCCTCCTAATTCAGGGGAGCCCTCCTTCCTTATGACTAGCAGGAAGGATATTTTCTATTGACAGAAAAGAATAAGCTGTACTTCCATTCGTATCTTTCCTCGCTCTACTGCTGACATTTGCTGCTATGGATATTAGTGGGATACTTGCTACTGCTGACATTTGCTGCTACTGAAAGGAAAGTATTTGCTACTGAAAGTATTTGCTATGGATTCTGACCTAACGACCTGACCTAACTCTGACCTTACGACCTTACCTAGCGACCTGACCTTCTGACTTCAATAACTCTGACCTTACGACCTTACCTATTATATATGTGCATACCAGAACACTCACACCTCTAAGGCAGCTCTACATACGTGGCATTCTTTACCTTGCCTTCTGACTTGTCCTTTCCTTTGCCTCCCCACCCTTCCCATCGGGTTATCGGCTGGTCCTACCTTTCGGGTGAAAGGCTGGTCCTACCTAGCTTATTGGTCCTACCTTCCCAGCAAAAATACATTATTATTGGTAGACGGGAGAATGGCGAAGGATAGAGTTCGAGAACAAGCCAAAGGATAGAGTTCGCTGGTCCTACCTTGCTTACTGGTCTTACCTTACTTAATGGACTAACGGGAGGGAGGAGGTTGGCCAAGGAAAGCGAACGGAAAAGCACTGAAGCGGGGTAGAGTAATGGTAAACTATCAAGGCCCAGGATCCTGCCTATTGATCAGTCTTTAGGCGGCCCCTATTATGAACCATTATTGGGCTTTCAAAAGCATTAGCTAGTGACTTCATGTCATGACTTCTTTCGAAACTCAGCAAACTGAAACAACGAACTAAGTCTATATGTCTGAACTAGGAGGGATCACATTGGTGGGAGGGATCAATAGGATAGCGACTGATCTCGCCGTATCTACCATCTTTATTATGATATTATATCTTGTAAGTACCGTCCTAGCCTAATGCCTCTAACCCTTAGGGAGGCTTACCCTTATCCCTTCGTTGCTGCTCCCATCGGAGTTTCTTATCCGACTTACAAAGAATCCTGGCATTGAGTGCATCACCAACTCTTGGATCGACTACCGGTATTGACACCTCCCTCCCTGTGTCAACAAACTGGGAATGTCAAACTGTGGATGGTGCTTCGGCTCTCGGCACTGATCTACGGTATGGTCAATGGGGGTATAATTTCCTTCCTATCGGCTAGTGATGACCATTTGGGAATGTGTCCCGAGTATCGTCAACTGGGTATCAGCAAGTACCATAATTCAACGACTAGCGACTATCAGAAGCAGTGATCACCCACCATCAGGCAAAGAGAACCGGCTCTAAGCTATGACTACTGAAAATGATTGACTATCGGCTATGACTGGTGCTTATGCCGCCATGTCTGGTGGATATTTCCTCGAAAAGTGAATTAACATATGTAATGCATCATTCCTTCCATCTGAGGTTGGAACTAACTATGGTTCCGTAGATGTGTAAGTGATGTTATGCGGTCCTTCTCTCCCGGTTAAGGCGTGAACAGCAGGGTAAGGCGAACGGGGTACTTTCTCTTTCGGATCTGTTGTTATGGTTACTCTACTCTCTCGGGTCTGGATTGAACGGATTCTGTTTGAACGGGTCCTTCTCTCTTGTCTGGCGGACTTCTCTTTTTTCGTCTGGCAACTTGATTCAATCGGCAAGCAGCGAGTGTTATAAGTTTGAGTGAGTGCTGGGAGAAAGCAATGCTATGGTGGCCATTTTCTTTCTATAGCCAATTAAGCGCGCTTACGCCCACTGCTTACTTAGGGCAGCTCCAAGGTCAGGCACAACAAGAGGTTTTCCGAGCTTCAATCTAGAAGGAAAAGACTATTATTTTCCGAGAGCAGCTGTAGAGGGAAAATTGAATAAACTAATAGGACAGGACCAGCACCCAAGCAAGCAAGCCGCTCTTCCGATATCCGTTGGCTGTAGTTACTAAATTCAAGCAGTTCCAACGATTCAACGATCCAATCTGTGGCTCCTAAGGTCTTCTAGCATTCCCTTGGAAGCATATTCTATCTAGGGCTGGTACATAGAATCTATGTCTGGCAGGTGGATTGGATAAAGCAAGGAAAGGTCTGATAGCTGTCCTTCCAAAGAATTCATGGTCTAGGGCTGAAACCTAGAAGGTATGCCTGTGGGTGATAAAGCTAGGAGTGGGTCTAACTGGAAACTGGGAACTTGTAAGACCTCATGTTCTAGGGCCTACTGGGAAGACTTCATGATATAGGGCTTGCCTGTCAATATCTAGTTCTGGCAAGAAAGAGTGTTTGAGTATCAGATCGAGTACATCGACTCGTGGCATCGACTGCATCAACTCTTGGGATCGAAAAAGACTCCTGGATTGACTGCATTGAATACCAGATCGACTCTTGGCGTCGACTATCGGCATCCATCCTGTCAATGCGCCTCCTCCCCGTGTCACCCGACTATGCCAAACTGGAAATGAAGGCATCCCGGCAATTATAGGAAAATTTAATGAAAAGGTATAGGTTATTAAGAAGAAAATCCACTTTGCTGTTCCGATGTAATGATTTTGGAAACTAATCTCTTTAAGGGTACCACAACCATGCAAAAGCCAAAATCTATCACCAATTAGTGGCTACGGCTCCTTTGTCAGTCCAACCAACACTCGCAGTTCAGCTTCTCCGGCCGTTTTCAAGCTCCCCCCCTCGAGAACCATTGCAGTTCGGCGCTTTTCCACATCTTCAAAGGCTCCTGCTGGGCTTGGGCACACGTCTCCATTCACTTCACTGGGTATCCATTGCTGTTTGTGACGACACTAATCCCTCCCTAGTAAAGAGCTCCCGCGAATTCGGGTGTTTACAGAGGGGGGCAGTAGCGATCAATAACCAACAAGGAGGCGAGCGATAATGCGGAAAACTCTTCCATTCCAGGGTTGTTTCGTTCATCTCGTAGTAAGTTTGAAACGGGTGTCTTTTACCCTCTCCCTTAACATGTCCTGGGCGAATAAGTGAATCCACCTAACCCACTGTATGAATCGTATATAACCAAGCTGTTGTAAACCTAGCACTATCGATCCACCACCTCACACGGCTAATAATCCGTGCCGGCCCGCCTAACCTCCACGATGTGATCCCTCCTAAACAATATTCTAATCCAAGCGGATGGGTCTTGAGGATTGTTTCCTGAAAGCGTAATGGGGTCTGGAAGGGTATGCTTTAAATGCGGATTGAATGGAGCATGGGCAGGGTAAGTTCAATAGGAAAGTTATAAGTAGTAACTGTGTTCCGTACCGTTAGTTTAAGGGGGAAGGTGGGCAGTGATTCGTCCCCGTCCGTTGGCCCTGCCTAACCTTACAATATGTTTTTTGTTGTCCGTCCGTGGTTGGTACCCGCCTATCAATTGGTGAGGAAGTATCCTGTTTCCGGTGGTAACGACTATTGCGTAAGATATTTCATTTTATCAGCTTGCATTATATATGCTATTATCCAACAATGGCAATGCTGCTGGTTATTTCTTTCTGAATCAATCGTATCTAGAAGCTCGTTCCCCCGATAAGAATCTAAATAGTGCAACCCTTTATTTCATTCCTCAACCTCAAGCAAGTGAAGGAATTCATCCATTCACAAAGGTTGGGTGAAGCACAGTAAAGTAAGTAAAGGATGGAAAAATGTGGATAGCATGCACTTCAGTAAAGGTATTCATAGTAAAGATTCTATTCTAAGTGCTGTACCCACTAAACCCACTAAGCATTATTGCCTGAAGCAAGGTATGGAATGGCATTCATTAATTCAATAACAAAGGTAGGGTAAGGGGAAAAGAAGGGTCCCTTTAAATGGTAAAAGTAAAGTAAAAATAAAGGTAGTAGGCTAAAGGGTGAATAGATTAGTGCCGTACTTCCTTTTCCTGGCTGAAGCAAGTAGTTGGTAAGGGGAGGCAACACTAAACAAATAGGATGAGGGACGAAGTCAAGTAAAGAGAAAAGCTGGGTGCTCGGGTGGTAAGACTAAAAGTAAAGGCAAGTTGGGTAAAGGTAATAGCAAAGGTGTGCCCAAACCCTTTCAATCTCCGTTGGGAGTAGTTCCTTCCTCAATTAAAGAAGGCAGTTCCAAGCTTCTATATGAGATTCATTATGAGGGACAGAAGGAAACGAAGGGCTAGAGATCATGATGAAAGGAAAGGGCTCATGATTAAAAGGCTTGAGAGAAGGATAGAAAAAGTGATAGTGCGCTGTATGTGATACTATCTGTAAGCTGGCTGGCTGGGTTCAGCCCGACCCAACAAGATCATAGTGCCTACCTCCCTAAGTCTTAATGACGTAAGTGGTTAGCAAGGGCATGCAACACTCCTTCACTAAGTGGGTTGAGACAGTTCACAAGGTGGTTAACACGTGGATGCACATAAGTAAAGCAGGGTAGGCTGAGGAAAGTAAATAGTCAAGGGTCTCCTAGCAACTAAAGATTAATACAGTCCAGTTTAGATACAGGAAGACTACACATAGAGCACAGGCTTGGGGACAACAACCATGCCATGATGGGCACTTATGTTTAGTTTTGGTTGATCAAACCATGATGCCTTGAAGCTGGACGAGAGGCACCTACCCCGGGGAAATGGAATTTCATTTACCATAGGAATCTTATCCCTTTTTATTTGTTCCGGGAGGCAATCGGACGAGTAACGAAGTGTTTTTATGCTTTTGAGACAACCCGAATTTTACTCCTGACTAGACCGCCTTATTCTGGGCACTCAGTAGAACCAACAGCCCAGTGGAACCTGATACAGCTTAGCTTCTCAAGCCCCCCACAGTTCTCGAATCAATCAGTTGCAGGTGGGTGTGGTCAGAATATGCAACCTCCAGCTTTTAACGAGGTTCGAATCTGCTCTTAAGCATCTCCTTCTTTTTTCCCTCTACAGCCAGCATCTTCGTTTGAATGAAATAGAATATTTTCTGTAGCTCCAAACTATAAATCAAATAGAAGTAACTAGGCGAGCTGCTAGTTTTAACGCGGTTAACAAATATAGTTGGGGAGCTGAAGCTGCTCCGTCCGTCCGGTATTGATTTATATCTCATCCCAGGCGTGGCTAAATCTACAGGCTCTGCATAATAGATAGTTATCGAATCTACAGGCTCTGCCTAGCTGAATAAGGGTAACATATAGCTATTTATTATACCAACCCCAAACGGGACGCGGATGGAAACACTATGTTCCTAAAGCACTACACATTGCATTTATCATGCTACTCTAGATGGAGGGAGATTCAGCTAGCAGGAATATGAATAGCGGTCTTATATACGTAGTAGTTTACTACCATACTCCGATTATGAGTTCACTCCTTATATTCCCTTCCCACCCATGGCCCAACCTCACTCTAGGCGTACAGCCAAATAATATCACTCTATCCCAATAATCTAATTCTATTCGATCGAGGCAGACTTTTGAGCGTGGCCAAGCAAGCACCGTAGCTGCGGCCTCCAACACTCGGCCTATTCTGTAGCCGTGGCCTATCCTTCCAGGGGGACTCGAAGAAACTTACTTTAATAAGAAAGCTGGATCGAAAGATCACTCTACACCAGCACTAAGAACTAGTTTCAGTTCTACACCGGCACTGATAAATGGAACGCCACGCCAAGATAAGATAGGAAGTGATGGATGCGGAATAGACTCTACTCAAAGAACCAGAGGATGTCGGTGAAGACAACATGCTTGGGGACGTGCGCTAGATGGGAAAATATGTGACTAATTCTTAACTCCCCTACACAAGTTTCTATTTCAGAAAAGGATCTATAGTCGAGAGACTCGGTTCAATCAACACAATAGAATAGGGACGTTGAGAGAGGGAGAGTAGGCCATATTAGTGTTTGATTGCCCGGGTTTGGCTCTGACTTAGAAATATAAGCCTTAGCCTCGAACCAGTGCAGTGGACATGCGGGCGGTAATAATAATGAGACTACTATAGAAGGAAGAGAAGATAGATCTTAGGTCAAAGCTTTTTCATTTCCATCTTTTTGCACAGCAGCACGATAAATCCCTCTGCCTGCCTATCATAGCGGCTCACTCAAACGAGCAATTAGGTAGGTGCGCTTTAATGGAGGGAGGAATGAATTTCCTTATCTATCCTATTTATCTAGACGAGCAGGTTGAAGAATCTTGGTGGTAGGGAGGGGAAAGAAAGGGGGGCTGCCCAATAAGCAAAACTTAACTATGGAAAGTAAAGTCTGCCCAATTACTAACTTCTGTTCGAAAGCCCTACCATCCCTAGGCTCTACCTGCCAATCCCTACCATCAATTCTGCCTGCCTTATAAAGTTTATAACTATTATAGTTCCTGCCATTAGCTGCTGCTAGCTCTTAACTATCTATCGAAACCCACTCCGGCCCTCCCGGGACCTAGGTCAATGTATTACAAGTAGGGAGGGCGAACAACAACTATAGAAGGGGCTGGCTGGAACTATCTGTTCCTTCCCTGGCCTTCCCTCGTCCTGCTGGAAATAAAGAAAGAGGGGCTTCTGGAACTCTAGATTCTAAGGCTTTCGATCCGAACCACCCCGGGTAGGTAACTATAAATAAATGAACGGCCCGATAGTAAGGCTTTAGCCTGCCAAAACTATTTGACATCTTTTTCGTGATAAGTAACCTAAGGGCTCGCTACGCTCAACGGCAATCCCCCCCCTCTAATGACTTGCCCCTGCGGGGGAGCTGTCCCCACACGAAAAATAAAATAGGAAGCCAAGTCTGCTGGTCATGTCTCGATCTCTCCTCATAAGACCAGTTATAAACTACCCTACTTAATCCACTGGTCTTTATTCGTTGGTATGTTAGTTCGAGGAGAAGTCTACCCCACTCAAAGCGGGAAAGATACTGTTAACGGGCTTACTACCTCGCTGTATAGGCATTTCCCCAAATAAGTACTCTATGGCATTTGATGGGCCTACCCGAATAGCATAAATCCGGCTCGTACCTCGCCCCTCGAACTAGGTATGAACTTTCACTTACAGTGTTGTCCCCACTTGCCTATGAAAAGAAAGAGGACGCCGACCTAAGCCGTAGGTCTGGAATCAGAGTATTCCCATCTAGGTGTGTTCTTGCCTAATCGGGGCTTGAGCCGGCAGGTCTGGGGTCGGGGTGTGTGAAGCCAACTTAATAAGAGGATTATTCTGGGCAGTTCACAGATGAATCTCGCAGTAAGGATCCATACCTTCGACATATCGGTACCCTACCTTCGATGAATAGGTACCCATTTCCATACCACCAAACCCCCCTCAATAACTGCCCCTGAACTACCCTCCTTACTGGAACCCAATTTAGGTTGTCCCCACTTGCCTAATAAAAATAGGAACAACCTGTTCCCTGCGGGGCTGGTATCGACTTGCCTATGAATAAGAATAAGGAAGCATGGGCTGGGCACCCACAGTTCTGATCCCACTCGTTCAAGAAAAAGAAGAAGCCGATCTCAGTCCGTAAGGTTATATCTCGTTAGAAGAGGAAAGTACTCAACCAAATACATGGGATAGCACCTTTTGTATATCCCCCCATTTACCTAAACCTTCTTTGTAACATGTTACCGCCAAGGAGCCCTTCTTATACGAGTCAGGAATTAGAAACCACTGCCATAACTTGTTAGACACGGCTGCTGCCTGGATGGTATCGCTTATCAATTTATTGGGCTACCCCTGCCTTCCCCGATTCTGGATGATGACATGGCGGAGCGGCTGGATGGATGGTGGCATGAAACTAACCTTATTACTCTTCTTACCTCTTAACTTCTGTGTTTGCTAACTATATGCCCTAGAACACTTTGATGAATGCTTCGTGGGTACAGCTCTTATCTGATTCATTGTGTATATAAATAGGATGGAAATTCATCTCAAGATTAGGTAGAATATCTCCCGCCATCACATCCCGGATAGCGGGGGTTACCACGGCAAGTGAATACGTTTTGTGAAAGAAGTTCTGTTGCCATGCGCATACAGATGTGGGCGTTAAATCCATCTATTATAAATCAATTAATCTCTAGACTAAGTCTCTATTACTAGTAGTTCGGACACAAGCTTTAGCCTTAACATTAGTTGCATGGAAACTGTCCTTGGACTTATTCTATTACTTGCCGTAGTCTGTATAGTTAAGCCATATGGTAATGGTCTACCATAGCCGCCCAGGTCTTGCACTATGGACTGGTAGGCCTTAGAGACTGCCTATAGAGTCTATGCAGTAAGTACTATTAGCTCTTATAATAACTATATACTTATTAAACCGTACACTACTAGCTCTAAAGACTACTACTACTTGCTTGCCGTCCACATGCACTAAGAAAACTAATACTTGTATAATCTATATATAATACTTCCAATTCGTTAGATTCATGATGTTATAATCTATGATACATATGATACTCGCATATCTACGTGATACTCGCATATCTATGATCTAGAGAGATGAATCTTCAGTGTGAGGTGCACAAACCAAACAACTTCTCCATGCATGACCTGGTGCAACAAACACAATCTGTTGAGTTGGGAATTGGAAAACTTCTCCATTTGGCTTTTTTCCTTAGTAAAAACCTATTTTTGAGGGGTCCGAGACGCACGCATTCATCGGGCCACTGAAATGGATTTTATTCTTACTGAAATCCATTTCATCACATTTCTCTTATAGTCGGGATGGACGCCGCATTTGCTTTGAGGTTCAGCGGGTCACTGCTTTATAGATTTATTATTCCGGGCAGCTGGCTTGCGGAGAGCCTAGAGGAAGGAACCCAGCTGCTTGCTTTATTGCGCGGATTAGAAACGGCGCTTTAAGAACACGGACGGACACAGATCCTGGTCGAATCAAACCGGGTGGGAGAGGAGGTTGGTCGAGGAGGTTCAAGCTAAGCTATAAAATCTTAAAAGGTAAGTCCGGCCGGGCAGTCCACTAATATGAATATCTCCCCGCAATAAGGAAACACCAATAGCAGACTTTCGACCGGGGGTTTAAAGGCTGGGAGCGGGCAAGCACTATGATGGAGGTTGGTTCTTTTCCCCCACCGCTAGCAAGCAAGGCCATCAAAGACTATCCTATCTTTTAAAAGGGTATCTTATCAAAGGCTATCACAGGTCTTATAAAGAGTAAAAGGCTATCATAGGTGGTCATTTAATCAAATAATCTATGCCAGTCATCTCCACGATCGATAGTTAATTCTGGAGGAGCTGAACTTATTCTTTGATTGAGCCACGAAACTAATATAAATCCCCGCAGGAGATCAAATTCTATGATAACCCGTGTTTTGTGCTTGTTTTCATATGAGGAATTCCTTATATTTGCTATGTTATGAGACCCAATATTTGCTATGTATGCGCTGAGACCCGAGAAGATAAATGCCGTGTGGCTCCACCTGACAAATACTAAAAGATCAATAGAATCCTTCCCCTACCCCCCCTCACCCGAATTAGCCCTCCCATCCAGCCTATCCAGCTATCCCATCTACCCCAGCTAGTCGTACCAGCGAGGGCGACCAAAGACGCTCTACCACGGCCTTAACTTAAGGCTCAGTGTGCTGATTGGATTGCCCTCCTTCCCTACAGCAGTGATAGCATTTGCCATCAGCGAGTGATAAGAAGTAGCAGTGAGCGATTGTTCCAGTGTGCTGATTGGGTTGCTTGCCCTCCAGTGAGCAGTGCCAATGAGAGAAGCCAGCAGTGCCAGTGATTGATCCAGCCTCCCTTCGAGCTCGGGCTCCGCAGGACACCACCATACTGTGAGGGTCATATGTTTCCAAAGCATAATAAGTCAAATCAAGGTTCGTAAGAAAGCAAAAATAATACACAGGGACTAAGGCTTATAACATCCTAGTTATCGGACTGAATATGTGGTAGGAGCCATTGGAGCATCGAGACATTGACTCCGCACAAGGTGGATTCCCAACGGAGATGGCTTCTTTGAGGCTCGTCTCTGATGGACAAAAGGATTTCTTATAAACTATAAGACTGGTCAATTATGTTGTCCTGCGGAGCCCGGAAGCGTTCGTAAACTGGTCCTTCCTTCAATAGTTAGGGTCTATCGTGGTTAGCGGGCGGGGCTGGTCGCCTAAGATCATTTATAGACAGCCAATAGCAGAGGTAAGGTTACTGCCCAATAGCATTACTCTGGGTTCTCTTTCATGGCATCTCTCCTCCGTCAACCACTAGAGTAGGAGGGTAGGTTCAGGCCGAAGGCGAATGGAAAGGGTGGGTTTAACTAAAAAAAAAAGACAGTTCAGATGCCCGATGTAGTCCAACCCTGAGAAGGGTGGAAAGTGGCGCCTAAGCGTGGTCGTTTTCGTGCCAATGGAATGCGTGCGGTTTCTCCCGGCAAGGTCGAATTTGTAAAGCTATCCCCCACCTGCCAAGATTTCATTAGCCTGCCTACCCAGATACACTGATTGCCACCTTACTTCCAAGCAAGCGTACCTCCCACCAAACCAGAGAACTCCGTGCCTCCCTCCCTCTTAAGTATGGTGGCTGCGACTGACTATCAATTTCGCATGCATAAATGAAGAGGGAAACAACCAAGTGGTAAGGCATCATTATTCAGTACCAACACCGACACGAATGCCGAAACCCTACCTATAGATAGATGTGTTCCCTTTACCGAATAGGCCTATTCATAAGCAGCAGAACAAAATAACAGGACTATTATTCCCGCCGTAGAAGAATTAAGTAAAGCAGCGTATTATTTAAGTAAAGTGATACACATGGGAATTGCTAAAGCGGGACCCTCTTTCTTTGTCAAAAGGTTTTCCCGATTCATCATATAACGTGATATGATTGATCACTCTCAACATACTCCTCCAAAGTAGAGAAGGAATCTCAACCAACCAATAGTGTGTATCTATTTATTCCCCGCAGCTACAATAACTTAACGAGCGAGAGCCATGAGAATATGGAGATAGACAGCATTTATGCAACCACCGGGAGAGGAAATGGGCTTTATCTGCCTGCATCCTGCCTGGTTTACTCGATAAGAGCGAAACGAGAATAAAACCAAAAGGCTCCAGCTTTATGGGATAATTTCCTTTTGGCCCTAGTGATCCATTGACGGGGGATCCAGGCAGGCGCCCAAACTCTTGATTGATCGCCCGCCCCCCTACCTATTGATTGAAATCAAGGTGGCCTTTAGGCAGTCGCACCCTTTAAATGTGGTATCAATCACAGTAATTCAATGGGTGTACCCAAGCTCTCTCCTGACTGAGAAAGAATCCCCTCTCTCTGCCTTCAATCAGTCTCTTTATACTAAATATGAAGGGCTGGGCCAAGCTCCTTGTACCAAAACCTCTTCTGGCTGGATAAAAGCTCGGTTGTTCCCGGGAAAGCTCTCTCGTCTGACTGACTGAATCGCCCTCCCTATTGGGCATGCATTACCCCCCCAGCATATTTATTTAGGGCCCATGCGCCCGCCCTTCACAAACGAGACGGGATGTAGGGATAGTTTCCGAAGAGCGTCGAAGAGAACCGGCCTTTAAATGGGCTTCTAACTACGGACCTCTACTAACGACAAGTAGTTAATTTCGTGGTAGATGCACCGCGCGCGGTAGGCAACTTCAGGTTCTTAAATAGAGAAGGGCCTTTAGGCAATAAAGACTCTGATGCCTCTCAAGATGCTACGTTTGATGCTTCACCCACCCCTCAAGATGCCTCTAATATGTGGATAGGAGAAAGGATTTTCCAGAAGGACGGACACAATATAGATATCTATATATTACTACTAATATACTAATCTAATACTAATATACTAATAGAGACCTATAAAGGACAGGAACAATGGCACAGTTGGCTTTCGGTAGCGAGTCAATTCCCAGCCCTTTCTACCTTTATTCAGTGGGTTCCCTCTATGTCCAGCCCTTTCTAACCTTAATAACTAGAGGATAAAGGGAGACAGACATTCTAACCAACGACTTTGAATTGGGGCGATGAGCTATTCAGATTGGTGCGATTCAGAAGCTGCATAGATGCTCTAAAGAGGCTGGCCGAACCCCCGTTTGAAGACGTCCTTTCGCTGGCATCCTTGAACGCCCTTGAACAACGCCCTTCATCACGACCGCACGACCGCACGCTTCCGGTCTTTAGCAACGCCTCCGGCATCTGGGTCCCATATGCCAAATAGTATGGAACGTTTTTACGCTTTGGGGTAATGCAATAAATAGTATCAAAAGTGCATCGAAACCGTGAGATCGGATGACTGGCTTCCTTGACTGGGTGACTGGTGATGCAATTGATGCGATAAAAGAGGTGAAATATATGCTCTAAAGGGGCTATAGCTGTATAAATCTATAAATAAGTTTATACGGTTTACCATTACCATAAACTTATCGAGGAGAACAGCCCTTTGACCCCCCCCACTTCAAGGACTTAATTTACCACCTTTACAAGGAAGGCTGGGAAATTAAGTACATAAAGGTGGCGTGGTCACTGAAAGAAAGGTGGTGGCGCATGTGAGATGGTAATTCTGGTAATGAAAGGTAGCGTATGGGATGGTAAATTATCCTATGGTTTCCTCGCTCCGCACCTCGTCTCGTTTATCTGAGGTCCGAGGCATATTGATCCACCGGAGTCGAAAACTCAAAATTGTCATAGTAAACTTGATCCATTTCCTAATTCCCACCCTCCGTCGTGGTATTACAGATATAAGGCTTTGGCAGTCGGAGCAAGGCGTGCCATAACTGGTATTCGAAACCAGGGCCAGCCAGCATTTTTCAGTCGGGCTACGGGAGCCTATTAACAATAGAACCCCCAGTGTCTTTAGACACTCGCTGGTAAGCAATCCTGAAGATAAATCCAAGGCCAGTGTATGAAACCAAACTGCTGAAATGTAATTGGAAGTGCTGGGGAATCCGGTATCGGTGCTAGCCCATTCAGGTTCGTAGTTTTCACCGCGACTGACATAACCACTATCTCGTCACCAAGCTAGGGTGATGGCCTTCCAATTGCCTTATTTGCGATGATTCCAATCATTGCCGAAACTCGGGACCGCTAATCCCAAGGATCTAAAGAGGAAGGTATCTCATATAAAGTGACCTCATCTTGTGTATTATCCTAAGCCAATGATGTGACTGCAAATGGTGTGTAACCCAAAGTCTGAGTCAGGTAACTGATAGAAAACCAGTGCCACGTTCCTTACCCTTGTTTTCCACTCCATCTCACCCCGGAAGAGAACTAGTCCTATGGTAAGCGTTTTACTGCTAGTAATGTAAACTGGTTGATGATTTCGATGCATGATAAATTATAATGATTAAGAGTACTTTTATTATAAGTTATGATGGTATATTATCATGTTGATCGTGACTCACATACTATGACTCTGTTTAGGTTATTTTATACTATGCATGTCTTATGGTGTACATCCATGCTGCTCTTGTACACGGTTATCGAGGCACTGCTCAGCCTCCTTGTTTAAGATCAGTCTTCTGATAGTTGTGTTCCTCTGGTCGAGCTTATTCCGATGACATATTACAGTGTACCATTCCGTCAGTTCTGCCTGTTTCACGTTTCACGAGGCAGGCCACATATTACTATGCAGGGTCCACTTTTCCATGCCGGTTGCATGAGACATATATACAGGGTATACTTTACAGTTTTTAGCACTTTCACGTTTCCCGAGGCGACAGTGGTCTTGGGTCAGTTCACGTATACCGAGGCAGTGACATGTGGCACCTTCCTTGTCCAGTGGCAGTGTTCCGATGATGTGGCAGTTGATGTGTCACCTCCTGTGACTCCGGTGACCCAGCAGTGCGCCCTCCTAGTGCACTCATGATGACATGGCATATTATTATTTGACGGTATTTTTATTATGTGGATATTATTATTGTATTTTTGAGCATGTATATTGAAAGACGAGCCAAGTACAAGTAATAGCATAATTATATATATATAATTTGATATCTGTTTGTATACGATATTTTTTAGTATGTTTTAAAATAACTCCCTCAGTGCCAGCCAGCCCAAGCGAGCCCATAAAAAGCTCTAAAATTAAGTGAGCCGGCCAGTCTATAAAGGTTGGTTATACGGGTCCCGGTGAGTTGGTGGCTGTTGCAACTAAAGTAATCAAGTAGGCATAGGTAATATTCAAGGTCTAAGTGCCTAAGCCCGTGCAAATTATCTCAGTAGTCCAGTAGTATTGAATGCAAGAGGGCAATGTCTGCCGCCTGAAGTAACTGCCTTCTTATGCTACCAAGGGAACTAACCACTGGGGAACAGATACATGTTTTTGTAATGTGCCATTTATAAGCTCACTGAGCACTAGTCCAGTTCGGATGAGCGAACCAAAGGCCTGTTATCTTAACCGCCTACAGCCAGAGAGAACGAAGCCAAAGGTTATAACTGGGTACTACCTCCTCCTCCTTACTAACTTCATTGGGTAAGATCAGCGACCCAGGGAAAGGGAAGGGATTTTTTCTACCGATAGGCTCTTGGTGGACACTTAGACCATTATTGCTGCTATTCACTTTATATGCCTAAGATGCCTACTTTATTAATGAAGTTTACCTCCACCCACCAACCAACAACCTTTCCTCAACCTTTTATAGACCAGCTACCTCAACTTAGAGCTTTGCACGGGCGTTCGACAGTTACTTATTTGGTGAGGTACGAGGGAGGCGGAACCCTAACTTTACGTTTGTGAAAGACGAGGTCTATTTCAAGACCAGTAATGCTCGTATTAAAAGTAACTAGAGATATAAGAAAGCCAAGGAAAATAGTAAGTTACCTAACTCCGTAGAATTTATTGTTTAGATAGATAAAATTGACTCAGTGGCTAACTCAGGGCAAGTAAGGGTAATAAGCTTTTATATTTTCTTAAGGGTTAAGGATTAAGAAGCCTTCGTCCCGTTTCCCCGATCACTCACTGGCTGGAATGATGGATGAAAAAACGACTGGTGCTTGCTTGCTTGTTGCTATTAGAAGTCGGAAGACGTAAGGTTCTTTCCCTTCCACCCCAACCAACCAAGAGGTCCCCAACTAACCCTTGCTTCACCTTGCCAGCTATATTATTTCAGATCTGGTCCCGGTTTCGAACTTCTTTTTATTTCTTTCCTGCCGGCCAGTCGGGAGTTGAGGAATACAAAATGTGGTAAAACCTCTTCCCCGCCCGTAGGAAGTGAAACACTTTTATTACAGACAGAACAGATAGGGGTATGAGAAGAAGATTAATGCGAGTACGGGCACTTAAATCAATAAAAAAAAGAGTGCGTCGTGTGTGCAGGCAGCATATAGGAGTAGGGGGTTGCCAAGTTCGTTGCCCTATCATCCAGAAGAAAAAGGCAGGTGGGTGTGGTCAGAAAGAAGGGAGTTTTCCGTCCGTGAGTAAAGAGAGAGTCTGACTAAGGTTTCTGTACCCTCCTGATCCCCGAGAAGAGAACACGAAGCACGAACGGAAGGAAAAGGGTGAAAGTGGCGCAAAATGGAGCTCGTTCCTAAGGGAAATGCGCATAATAAATGTGCCTGCCCTATGTCTCCTTCTTCCTATTCCGAATGAAGTTTAAGAAGAAGAAAAGAACGAATATCGGGGCCGCCTTCAGTTCAAAATGCCCGGAGCCTTTCCGATCTATGCCAATTTAGGGACAGCAGGTTACTCGTTCCTCTTTCTTAGGCTAAGGCGGTACTTTTTACTTATTTCTGTTGTAATGAACCAAACCACTTCCCCACGGGCCCTAACAGTTTGATTGCTTCTCTTTCCGACCCGCGCGTAGTAGCGTGCGACCGACTACCCATTAATTAATCGCAGGCACCTTAAGGTAGACGAAAACCTTGAGATAGATGCGAATCCGGGCTCGATCGTTTACCCGAATCATAGAAAAGGAGCAATCTTCTCTATTACATTACATCGTTTCTATCCCGTGTGTGAAATAAAAGGTTTCATAGATCGCTTCAATGTTCTTCCCTATGAATGAGGAGAAATAAGTAGGAGCCAGTGTGCGTTTTCCTTGTGCCCATGCGGGCGGTCGAAACCTATTTCTTCCTTCCGGCCGGTGGTAGGTTCGAGGGTGTTAACCATGAAAAATGCGTACGTAAACCATGATTGGGGTTTTTGTGACAGTCTGATTTAGAATGTAATAACGATGGCTCTTTCCTCATTAATTCCTCGGCACGGATACGGATACCAGTTTCTGGGGACAACAGATGACCAGCTACGTAAAGCGAGGCACCGAACCGCTTGTTCACGTCTCATGCATTCGCGGAGATTCAAGAGTATGTTTGCGATCTCCTTGGCAGGAAAGCTGGGAAAGGACTTGAAACAAGGCCCTTACACGTTACTTATAGGTAGGAAGGCCCATGCATTGGGATTAAGTCGTTAATAAAATACTTCATTACAGACAGTAAGTCAACATAAGGAAGATTGTGGTAAATGGACGATAGAGAAAGACTTCATGAAGGAAGTATTCATAGAGGCATTGGTTGGACTGACTTTTCTGGGAATGAGTTAGCGAGAGCATTAAGACAGACATCCCAGGCTTTGAGGGGGCAAGGAAATAAGGAGGGGTAGGTAACATCCCGAACCTCATTTTCAGGTTATCCCAACCGTTCTTTCGCTTCGCTCAGGTAGGTATATCTAACATCCCCAAGCACTATTGCCTCTTTTCAGGTTATCCCCGTTCTTTCGCTACGCTCAGGTATAACCTTTCTTTCTTTCCTATTCATCTCGATCTGCTTTTCCCCCCTCTCCTTTCCTTCCCCTCTCTACGTTCGGGAATAACCTTCCCAAAGCTCGGGTTGACGCTTATCTCCCTCGTTAGAGAACAGCGCTAAGCTTCACTTTACAAACGATCAGTAGGATCGAAAAAGGAAGTGAAAACTAAAGCCGCCCCATTTCTCTAGGATTCGATCACTAGGGGAGGGATCGGGTTCCTAGAGGAATTCCCACCTGATCCAAATCAGGTAAGCCAGCCAAATGTGCCAGAGCTTTAGTGATCCATCCAAATGTATGTGCCCAGCCAGATGCAAAAAACTGTTATGTAGGAATCTATTTCACCACAATATTCGTTCTTTTGGGGTTAATGTTCTCAATGGTGGATTGGTCATTCGCTATCCTTTTGGTTCTGAGAGGACTCCCTGGAGGGGGAGTTGTAAAACCTGCGATTGCTGCTGGATAACCTCCTTTTACTTTATAAGTAATAGACCCTTTCACCCTCCTATTCGTTCGCCAAATCTTGTTCGGTTCCATCCAAGCTCGGTTTTGTCTGAATATTCGTGGAGAAATAATCAGTGGTTCACCGGCCACTACATCTGCGGATCCCACCAAATCATTCAACCTGGCGGCTGCTCGCTCTTTGATCGGTGATTCACAAGCCACTGGATCTATAGATAATCTCTCCGAAATCTTCAACCCGGCTGCTCGCTCTTTGATCGGTGATTCACCGGCCACTTTCACATCCGTGGATCCCACCTTATGAAAGGCGGCTGCTCGCTCTTTGATCGGTGATTCACAAGCCACTACATCCGGGGATCCCACCTTATTATCAAACCTGGCGGCGTTGATTGGCACTCTTGTAAGCTCATCCTGCATACGAATTATTGGGGTCCCAGGTCCTGCATCCACCGGGAACATTTTTTCCCTTGAGCGTAAAACTGGGGATTGCAAAGCGTTTCCACATGATAGGGGAGAACTGGGATTAGATCTTGGAAATAATCGACTCAAATAGATACTCATCATAAGCTAGCTTCTTTCTTGCTCCTTCCCCCCTCCCTATTGATTGATTGATTGATCATAAGAAGCATCTTCGGGCAGCCAGCCATTGTATTTAGATAGGTAGGGAAAACCAATTGGTTGGATTTCTTTCCGAATGAATCGATCGAGAAAGCTCGAAAGAGCATGGGGGAGCTCAGGAGGGATCGGATGTTATCAGTTTAAAGTGCTCGCTGATTTATATTCACGATGATGCTCCTCGAAATGAATGATTGGTATTCAAAAGCATGGGGGATGGATGAAAGAGCATGTTGCTGGCTGGCATAAGCAATAAATAAGTGCCTTTCATTCATAAGCAATAAGTGCCCGCCTTTCAATAGACCGAACCCGCCCGGTAAGGCCGGCGCAGGACCAAATAAATAAGGCGCAGGACCAAACAAATAAGGCGCAGGACCTTACCTTACTTATAAGGGGTTGACCAGGACCAACTCTTCGAGCTCAGGTAAGACCCAGTCAGGCCCCTATATTTCTTCCCCTCAATGATAAACCCTCTCATTTCTTCCCCTCAAAGACTGAGCTGAGCTATAAGGGGATAACCCAGCTCAGGGTTGTGAGACCGACCCTTACCGGACCTGACCGGACCTGACTGAGCTGAGCGAGAAGGGGATAAGTCGAGCGTTTGTGATCACCCCTTCCTTATTTCCTTGCCCCCTCAAAGACTGAGCGGAGGGAGTGTATTATCTACGTTATTTAATGCTTCCGGCCCCCTGCCTGTTGCCCCACCTTCCACCCACCCCAGGTAAGTCTTTAACGTAACGTAAATAAATAAAGTCAAGTAAGGAAATAAAGTAAAGTAAGGGGCATATAAAGTAACGCCCCGGTCTTTTCTTACCAAGCAGAGCTCTGCGAAGCCAGTCAGGTGTTCAGGCAAGATCAGGATCTGAAAGAAATAAGTCTTACCAAGCTCTGCGAAGCCCCAGCTCCGTCAGGTCAGGTAAGGCCGTAACAAACCAATCTCCAGCTCCGCTCAGCATACATGCCAACTGGGTAACTCCGCGATAACGGAGTTCCAACACCAACCAGCTCCGAGCAATCACCAGCTCCGAGGTGAGGAATCAAGCTCAGTCTTTGAGGGGCAGAAATATAGGACCTACCAACTTGAGATAAAGGATTTACAAACCTACTTATTTTGCAGGCAGACAGGGTAAGACCGTCCCTTGCCAAACTGACTGAAAAGAGACAAGTCTTTCATTTCAGTAGCCTCTGAGCTGTACTTATCTATTCTATAAATAAATACGGGTCGAAAGCAGAGATCTATAAAGAAATACGGAAAGCACACTTAAAGCCTAGCTTTCCTAGTATGGCTTTTCAATAATGACTCGCAGTAACTAGAGAGATAAGAAAGAGGGATAACTCCTTAGCACGTCAACTCCCATTGATCGACGATCGATCATTTACCTCACACAGACCCGAGTCCCTTTAGTCGCATTAACAGACAGAAACACTCTCGCGAATGACCTGTCAGATCCTTCTACAAGGAAAGGAAGGAAGAGAGTAGGAGGAAACACGACATACAACCCCGGCCCGGGAAAATGTAACTATTACTTGGTTATTCTCTCGTTAAAAGGCAGGATATTCACGAAACTGAGATCCCCGGAGTAAAGAATAGAGGGAGGAAGTTAGTCATTTCCTATTTTGCGTAAGGGGAGGAGCGTTAAGCGTCTCGCCCGACCATAGAGAGGGCGAGGAGCAACGTAAATAAATCATCATTTCATTAGACAGGCTAGGCGTAACGAACGTATTGAAAGCTAGGCGTAACGTATCTACTATTTGATGTAATCAAGGCTTGGTTCTCCAGCGTTCATTGGTTCGAGAACCGATCCTTCCGAAGAATTACCTAGAAGACCTTCCTTCGCTATATATCTTCCCGAACTCGAAGGATCACTCTTTCCGTTCCCTTATTCGTTCCTTCTGAACTTACTCTCTAGTGAAAGACTTCGTGTCAAGTAATGAAGCAAGCATAATTACAGATATAATGAGATATATCTTTGTATACGATATTATTCATTCTCACCTGAATGAGTGAAACAGGCAGGGGCATGAATCTACTTGTTTTATTACGTATTCCAGGTAATCTCATTAGATGCACAGGGATAACCCGGTAACTAGAGACAAGGATAAACACGTAAATAGAGACAGGGATAACCCAGTAACTAGAGACAGGGATAAACCGGTGAAGTTGGAGTTATTCGTCGGAGTTTAATTCTCTGTATATATAAAGAAGGGTCGGGTCCATAGCATCAGTGTCGGGCAGGCAGAGAGCGCTTGGAAGGAAAGGCAGTATTATTTAGTAAGTAAGAGCGCATGGGCGTTTCACTCTTTCTTACTTAAGAGGCAGGTCCAACAGCGCTTATAGGGAAAGCGGTACTTTGTTTTGGTTGGATCCAAACTATCTGTTGCTTGGGTCTGATCACCTCTGATTGGCTCGGCCCGACCTTACCCTTGCTTGGGTATGGTCCCGTATCTCCACATTACCTTTACCTGGTTTTGCTTGGTTCACCCATTTCCGAACTCCTTTCTTGTTGACTGGCCGTTGCTGGGTCCCGTCGGCTACAAATATATAAGGCTGCTGTGTGCGCATATGCTCCTTGCGGCTTGGTCCCTACATTTGATTCTGAGGTTTAGTTGGGATTGAAAAGCAAGGTTATAGAGAAGGCGGCCATATATTGCGTATTAAAAGGTCTGGGTCATTCATAATGTATCTATCATATGCTTCACAGGTTTAGACAGACAACCCGGGGGAACTTTCTGGCAGATCATTAATTATGGTTGGGACAGGACAAGGCACCAATGAATGCTTGTCGGGCCGAAGCTCTACACCTATATCAATTGAGAGGGCTTGGACCGAAAAATCATGATGTGCAGCGCTTCCCGAGCATGAATGCTTGCTTGTTGGGAGGGTGCAGATCGACTTGATGGGATACAGCTTGCCAAACTAACCAAAGGGGTGCGAGTTCAGAGAATGATTGGGACGGGGCACTTCACTTCCTTCCTTCCTTTGTCGATCCGTTCACTCGGGGGGGTATTTGGACAGAAAGAGAAAAGAGTTCCTACAAATAAAACCCCATTAATCAATTAATACCTTCGGGTACAATAAATCTTATGCTTTCCGGGGCGCTGAACAACGGCCTGGCACTTGCTCCCACGGGCATAGCTTGCTGGTGTATCATTGAATGAATTCCCCAGACCTGCTAGGACCTTTACCTGGACCTGTCAGTAAATAAAATAATCTCTTCGTATAAATTGTATAAATTGGGCCGTAGTGCTAATGGTAAAAAAAGATTCTAGCTATGCCGCCACTTAACGAATTAGGTGCTTCTATTCTACTCTCTTTCCTTTTATCGGGAACTGACCCTTCTCTCTTTGCCTGACGGGTGAACACTCGGATAAACAAAAAGGGGTTAATTCTTTCGAGTAAGTAAACATTAAACATGGTGGTACGAATGCTCTCGAACGAACCAGACGAAATGCCCGGCCCGGCTTGTTGCTTCCCGAACGAACCGCGCTTGTTGGCGGTGTTTTGCAAAATAAAGGGATGAAAGGAGCCGCCAAGCCTGAAACAAAGGGAGACGGGGTGTTTTATGCTGGAATGAGGAGTGGGGCATTCCACCAGCAAACTATACGTAATAAGGCATCTTCGCGGCGGCAAAGGTAACTCAGGCCCACTCAGGGGATCTTTACTGACATCATGGCCGTGTGCCGTGCAGTTCAGAAGATTTTAATCGTAGCCATTCCGTCAGGGGATCTTTCCTCAGGGGCGCAGTTCTACCCGGTCACCACATAGACGTTCCAAGGAACAAGGAAGGAGATTCACTCACTTGGGTAACTAATTTCATCAGCGAGCCATACAGCCAAAGGCACATCAGCTCAGCCAGGGAAAGGAACACAACCTTACTTGATATAACCAATGCCTCTCTATTCATTAGTCTTTAGCCCCGGTAACCACATTATTAACACTACAAGCAATCATCTAAACGCATGTTTCTTTTTCCCACATTCTAAAGGCATTCTAAAGGCATTCTCTTTCAAGGCATGTTTCTTTCTTTTTCTTTACTATGATATTGACACACCCTTGATAGACTTTATTCCCCTGTGGGACGTAGTTCCCTTGCCTAATGAACCCTTATTCCTCATGAACCCTTGTTTGAAAGCTCATGAAGAGGCCAATTTGTTAAGCAACTACGATCTATAGTGCTTTTTATATTGTTACATTACTTTATTGTTACATCCCTTTATAAGGTAGAGAATCCTGGGGAGAGGCAGAGATTACTGATTCAAGAAGGTAACTTTCCTAATCGTAGCTATAAGGTTACATCAATCCCAGCTATTCCCAGATATAAAAAGAAAGGATTATGATTCTTTCTACCCGGTCAGCACATTAACACTGCCTCATCAACCCTTATTCCTAACCAAATGAAACCCTTATTCCTAAGCAAATGGACTCGGTCATGGAAGCAAGCATATTCTTTAAGCTTGGAAGCCAGGAAAGCACAGGTAAGGCGATTTGATTTAAAAGGTCAGGGGAAAAGGCACAACAAACGGGGGTTGTTCTAGTCACGAACCAGTGGGAACAGTGGGTTCTTCTAGTCGGGGTAGGAAGCTACGATGGAAGCCAGCAAAGGAGAGTGCTAGGTGGACGGACTCATTAACCTGTGCGCAGGAAGCATATGAACGAACTAGAGACTTTACCACTGCCTCATGAACCGTTGTGTTAAAGCTAAGGTGGACGGCATCCCACTGGTGGACGGACTCATAACCCACTGGTGCACCGTGGGGAGCCAGAGGTTGTTCTAGCCAACCGTGGGAGGGACATGCTTAGTGGGACATGCTTAGTTATAGCCAGCGATGCTTAGTGGAACATGGGTTGTTCTAGTCAGTGGACAGGTGGTCATCGGGAAGAAAACAGATGGATAAATCCTATCTATTCTGTGGACAGGTGGGCCCTTATTGCACTTCGGGAAGAGATCTCAGGGTGGGGTTAACAGGAAGGAGATGAACGAACTAGAGACTTTAACACTGCCTCATCAACCGATATTCCTAGCGTGCCTCATCAAACCTTATTACTCATAAACCCTTTTCTTTAAAGCACTGTTACCACGGGCATAAGCTTACCAATGACATAAGGTCACTTTTATAATCCTAGCTATAAGGTAAGGGCATTCCACTGGGATAGAAGGTCACTTACTCATCGGAGCTATTCCCAGCTATAAGGTAAAGGTCACTGTGCTCAACCAATCTCACGTGTTACTGGAAGGAACGATATTCTTTATTCACACTGCCTCACCTTGTCGCAAAGCTCTTCAACCCTCATCAACCCTTGGCGCAACCCTCATCAACCAGTAGTCGCGTCTTTTAGGGGTTCAGTCCTTCCTCAAGCGCTTACATAAGTAGTGACACAAGCTTCACCATATGAATAGCTATAAGGTCACTGTACTCATCAAGGTCACTGTACTCATCGTAGCTATCTCAACTAATGAACCCAATTACAATGGCATGGCAATGAACCCAATTACAAAGAGAAAGAAGTTGCTATCATGATATATTAGATGTTGCTACCATGAGAGGTTTAACTTGCTTGACCGAAGGGAGGGCAAGGAGAGATAACTGGGAGAAAGAAGTTGCTATAATGAGATATTAGAAGGAGCTACCACACTATGAACCAGTAGTGGCGTGGGCTAGTTGACGTAGTTAACTTGCCTCATTAACCTGGAGTGTTACCTTGCACTCATGAACCTGTAGTGCGCGTGGGCAGAGCAACAGGCACTAGAGATAACCTTGTCTTATGCTTGCATAACGAAGCTTGCATAGGCTTGTCCTAGATAAGCTTTATTAAGCTTCATTTACGATTACTTGATCAATGAAAGGGATTACTTCATTTACAGCAACCGAATCTACTATCGCTAGCTTGTAACTCACCTACTGCCTCATATCGATAGCTATCACACCAAGCAATAGCACTCACCCTAACACTGCGACTTACTTTACACTACCCACTGATCAACACTACCTGAACTATTCAAACTAACCACTGATGAACACTACCTGAACTACCACTTTAACTACCTTGCCCGATGCGGACAAGCGGCTTTGCTCCTTGCTTGGTTATCCATCGAGTTCATCTTTCGTCATTTTTTTTATTAATGAATGGCCTAATGAAGGTCCCAAGTAGTTCTAGGCGGATGATGGATGTACAGCTGAGCCTTCCTTCCATGTACCCATACCGCAAATAGGCTCATAAATAGCCCACCCCGGTGATAGACCCTCCCCATACCGCGTACCCATACCGCGTAGCCATACCGCTACCCCACCCCGGTATCAGTCTTTCCTTGCCTGAGGAAGGGATTTATCGCTTGCTCTTCCGAGAGCAAGGACAAGCAATAAATCCCTTCCAATAGCACCAATATTTGGTTCTTTGTAATCTAGTTTAGCGCCGACACAGTTACAGAAGGGAATATGTGATCTTATTAAGGGTGAGCGAGATACGAGCGAACACTCTATTTTTTGGTAGGGGCCCCGAAATTGAGGGAATGGCTCGATTAGCGCCGACAATTGAACCGACAGAATCTAAAGCTGGATCTGGATCAACGGCTGCTACTGAAGTGACTCGCTTTGGAACTGTTCTGGGTATGGAACTGGTACTTTACTCGATTAGCGCCGACACTTTTTATTAAGGGAATATTCTATTTTATTAAGGGTGAGCGAGATACGAGCGAACACTCTATTTTTTGGTAGGGGCCCCGAAATTGAGGGAATGTCTGGATTAGTAGTAGCGCCGACACTTGTTTTCGTCATTTCCTTAACGTCGCCCAGTCATTTCGAACACTTATAACGGATAAGCCAACGTCAATAGGTAGGTCTAATTCTACGGGTCTGATTCTAATGAATAGGCGTAGCAGGTCCATTACGTTTACCGATGGGGTTTCCTTCACCCTTTCTTTCCCTCTCCCTTATAAGTACGCCTATAAAAAAGCGTAATTACATATATAATAAAGCGTAATGACTTCATATGCCCATGACCAGCAGCGCACTTAGAAAATGACTTATATTGGGGGGGCATAAATAAAGAGAGAAAAGCGTAATTACATCTATAAAGAATGACCGGAAGATCCGGTATTCCGGTATCAAGAATGACTGGAAGAAATGGACTTTTAGATCAGAAGTCCGCCCTTAGTTTCAGTCAGTCCTCCGAGTGATTCTTTTTCGATTGAGGGGAAGGAAGATAGGGTCCTGGTCTTTCTTTTCCGCTAGCTCTGCTAAGTAAGGATTATACCTTACCACCTTCTAGCTCTTTGAGGGGAAGAAATAGAGGGCCTTTCCTTCTAGCTTAGGTCAGGTTATCACTTACTTACGCAGAGCTCAGGTAAGGTTATCCCTTACTTACGCAGAGCTCAGGCTTTGAGGGCCAAGGATATAAGTCAAGTGCATAAAGTAAAGACTCCTCAAAAGAGAATGAAAGCGAGCTCGAAGTGCCAATGCAATTTCACTCAAGTGCGAGGAGCAAGAAGGCATCCAAAACCAAAGCAAACAAGGAAGGATGCAAAGTGTATTGCACGGCACAATAAAAGTGCCATTTTACCTTCTTTTCAAAGGATTTACGAAGTTTATCCCGCAAAAGAGCATACTCATGACTGTGGCCTATTCAAGAATTGATTCATTGGAGAAGGATTTTGTTTTTTTAGATTGAGAGTCACTCGCTGATATAGCTAGCTGCCGTTGAACTATCTGCAGATACTGGTTCTTCGTTGTCTGTTGCATTTGTTCGGAGAATAGGCGATGGATGATAAACAAAGGAAGTCGGGTGCCCATTTACTCTTAGCAGCGCATATCCTTGAATCTGAAGACCTTCCTCAACCGGCATCAATAGAATAGGTTCATATAGTTGGAGCTGATCATCCCAAGGTACAGGTACACCCCATCCCTGCAAAGACTCCATATCATTCATGAAGCCAAAAATGTGCCTGCCAGCTGCTGTGCACTTATTCTCTGTTGATTCCCAATTATTTAGTTTCTGCCCACAACTCTCAACATCCATGGTAAGTGAAGTCCTGTCAGTAATGCCCAGCTTACGCATGTCTTGGTTTGAGAGGGAGTGTACAGCCTTCAGCACCACTCCAGCCACTTGTGCCCTATGGGCCACCTCTTCTTTTGTCTGGTCCAAGTATTTCTGCACCTCCTTCTGTAAATCATAAAATTCCAGATGATATGCCACCTGATCAAACAGAGAGGGCAGAATCTAAAAAGTTTGGTCCCATAGAGACCTTTTAATAGCCCTTAGTTTTGGTAGGAGCTTTACTTCCTCCAATACTTTATCATACTTGGCTTGTAAAATATCTTTTTAAGTCCTGATCGTATCAGCAGTGTCCCTTTCATCTCTGACCTTTCTTAGGGCTTCTTCTAACTTTATACCCTGCTTCTTCAAATCTTCCTTCCATTTATCTGCTAGGGTCTTTTGGCTGGTAGCCAACTCTGCCTCAATTTGGTACTTTGTTTTCCAGCTTTCGAGCCCCAAACTGAGTTATTCTATTCTCTCCTTCAGCTATTGCAAAGCTGAGGCATCCCCTTCCACATTGACAATGGTGGGAGGGGGCCTAGTCTCCCTTTCTCTAGCCAGCTGTGCCTTGATAGAATTGACCTCTTGTAATGCCTCATCCAACCTTACTGCATTTGAGGCCTCCTCTCCTCTCTCAGCCTCCAAGGCTGCCACCCTGTCTTGAAGTGCCCTCTTCTTAGCATGATAGGTGGAATTACTTTCATTTAAGAAGGCGATTTCATTCTGCAATTTGGTCCTTTCATCCAATAGCTGAGTGACTAGGGGAACAGCATGAGCTGATCTTACTCTCTCATATGCCTCTATCTGCTTTCTCTGCTCTTTTAAGATGTGCATAACCTCAGCAGCTCTCTTAGGGTCTTGTCCTACCATCACCAGCTTATCTTCGAGCACCTGCTTTTCTGTCTCTAAGGACTTAACCCTGGCCATCATATATTGGTTTCAATTAAACACATTGCCTTATTTATTCTTCATATTCTCATTTGAAACTGCTGCCCTTACATATTTGTAAAACACCACATTGTTGGAATTTTTGGCCAGCCTCACATGGTCCATGGGTGGTGCACCTGCTGTTTTTCATTTTATCTGGGCAGCCCTCCAATCCCCCCATTTCAGATTTTAACTTAGAAACTTTGGCTCAAGGTGCAGGTGGTGAAAGTTATCCTCTCCTGTGGCTCGGCTCCATTAAGTCATAAGTTTATAAAATTATAGGCTGAGCCATGGAGTCTGCAGGCTCCAAATCCATCAAAGCATCTTTGGTAGCTCATCCGGCCCCACACTAACGGCAGCTTCTTGGGCCTCGCTTTCTTTCATTGGGCCTCGCTTTCTTTCATCGTGTCTCTCCTACCTATTGATTGATGCTCGACCTGCTTTCCCTCTCCTTCCTCTCCCCATACTGAAAATGCGCCGGCCCCTTCGTTCGGTCTCAATTAAATGAGAGAGGGGTTCAGTTTCCTACTTCGAATCCTTCTACCCTCCCTTAGTGGGGCCTTTCTTTCACCTTTTTTATATAACACCATAGACTGAGTTAGCGTGTCAAAGCACAATACAGATCTCTTTGTCTATCTTATATTTTTTCCCACTTAATTAAGTCGTTAGGTGAGGAGCGTTAAGCGTCTCGCTCGACCATAGAGAGGGCGAGGAGCGAGGTACGTTAAGTGACTCTTAGAGGTAGGAGGGCGAGCGACTCCGTACCTTATGCACTTAGATACCTGGCTAATTACCGAAAAAGTAAAGATAAGATCGAGTAAGGAAAGATAAGATCGAGTAAGTCGAGTAAGCCGCCCAGAACCTCAAAGTGGGAAGGGCCCCCAGACAGACGAAGTACTACCTATCAGTAGCGGAACTGGCCCAACCCCAGCCACACCCCAGTCGTCATTGGAAAATCATGTACCGATAGTTTTTTCTATTCATTTTCATTTTAGTTATAATCAGTTGGGAGTAGGTGGTGGTAGTAGTCAGAATAGTGGTAGTAGTGGAACACATTCCAGAGTTAATCAAGGAGGTCATAGTTCACCCCAGTTTAAAAACCAGAGTTTTGTAGCGCAACTAGGACCTAGAGGGTTCATTATAGTTGGACTTTCCCCTAGCACTATGGTAGGAACACAGGGAAGGTCCACTCTAAGGTTACCATAGTTATCAGGCAGAAGTGAAGAAGATGTTTAACAACATTGGTTCCTTTGTGAAGCCATTTGGAGAGCCAAAGGAACTACTGATGCTAACAAGTTAGTAGAATTTAATACAACCCTGCGAGGAAGAGCATTACAATGGTATATTCAATTTGTACACTGTCCACAACCCACCCCTCCTTCCAACTCTAGATGAAATGAAACAATAGTTTGTGAGAGAGTTTCTGCAACCCAAGTCAGAACAACAGATTATTGCGGATTTAAAATGATACAGGTGGTCGGAGAAACAACATGGGAGTATGCCTAGAAATTGATAGATCTTATCAGCAGGCTCACTTTTAAGATCCATGATACCCAGCACAAGGAGTGGTTCATCGGTGGACTACTCCCTCTGACCAGAATCCCCTTGATGCAGCAAAAGATCAGCACTCCTAGGGAGGCGCTGGAGCAGGCCATGTGGATTGAATCCATGGCAGGGTGGGGAACACTAGAGTTGCGGCGGCTGGCGCAACTCCTGAACTGAACCAATTCCAGACACAGATTACAGCACTTACTGAACAGATCCAAGAGCTCACCAAATCCAAAGTCGGAAGAGAGCAGGTATGGTGCATGAGCTGTAAGACCGAAGGACACCATGCCGACGAATGCCCCCTGCTCCGAGGAGGAGTTGCACAGGTAGCTTCTACAGCACCTTTTCAGAATGCTACACCATTTAAGATTACAGCCCCCTTTCAGAATGCCCAGTCAGGAGACTATTGTTATATTTTCTGTACATATGGTCACCGTGCGCAACACTGTCCTATTTTGCATAAGTATTCATTAGTTCCTCACACTGTGCATTGTGATTTTTGTGGTACCAGTACACATAGTACAGATAAATGCATGGCTTTCGAGGCTCTGGAAAAAAGAATGGAGAGAACCTCTTTTAAAGTTGCAGATAACTCACCACCCCAAGGTGGTGGATGCCGGGGTCAAGGAGGAGGATACAGAGGAGGTAGGCTCGACCTGGAGTGGAGAATGCGTTATGGGATAATGTATCAATACGGCTCAGAAGCACCAAGGAGATCGGGAATGCGTTATGGGCTCGACCACCTTTCCTTTCACTCGACCTTAGATCGACTCGACATGTTCGGTAATCGATCGACATGCGGTGATCAATCGTCGAACCGTCGAATCGTCTCGTCATCGAAATCAATATAATTCTCTATCGGTGTGATCGACCAACTATGCAACCACGAATCGGATCATATCACGGAATCACGTATACAATCGAAGATATGCGACCGACAAAAAGTCTGAAGCGATCAATCATGTGACGTATAATAATAGATCCGATCCAATCCAAATCGATCATATCTGAACCAGTGTTTCGTTGTTGTTCGGTGTTCGGTCGAACAGAATCGTTGTTCGGTGTTTCGAGGCAGGCTTTGAACCTGCTGAGCTGAACCGTCCGATTGGGATTGGAATCTTCGAATCTATCTCGTAACATAAGATATGCAAATCTATCTATTATATACGTAACATGATCGATCAATATGCGAGTTCATGTTACGTGCCAACACAAGGAAATAGGTTGGTCGAGCGATGACCCCGCCATTCTTTCCATTCCCTAGGACAGGTGGCGACTTCCATTCCCATTCAAGAGCCATTCAAGACTGAGCCATTCTTTCCATTCCCGTGATTCCAGTTGGGTCGATCATATTACGTATGTAATATCAATCAATCGCTCTCCCAATCAATAGGTCAGAGTGCAGGCTGCATTCCGTCCGAACGTAGGCTGCATTCCTCTCGCTCTCCCTGTCGGTCGAGGTGCTCTATAACTGTCGAGGTGCTCTTGCCTGACCTATTGCCTATTCACTCGACCTATTGGGGGATCCACTCCAATTACAAAATAGGAAGGAAAAGCTCATATATAGAGGTGGGATCAGCTCATATATAGATAGCCGCGGGAGCTCATATATAGCCGTGGTTATAGAGCCAGCCGTGGGAGCAGTTTAAATATATAGGCGTGGGGGCAGTAGAAAAGAAATAAATAAAGAAAAGAAAGAAATCGCTCCCGCTACGCGTTCCACCTCCAATGGAAGAGATAATAGTCTTCGTGAACCATTCATTTGTCCATCTGTCTGTTCGTGAACCCTTCATCATTTGTCTCCGTGATTTGAAAGTAAGTCTCGTTGATTTTCTTGCTCAGTTGTGCATTCGCTTTCCGTTCCCCATTGTAAAGCAAGCTATCCCTGTTAGTTGTTTAGTTCCCCATACCCCCCCCTTTTTATACCCCTCTTCGCTAAAAAAACCACCTAGTAGCGTACACCATGGTCCTACGCCCACTATTGTAATGAGATGGCTGGCGATTGCCCCGTGAAAGCCTTGTCCTCTACGTCCGGGAGGGAAAACCAATCAATAGGCACTTGATTGAGAAGGGAGTTTGAGGGACGACGGTTGGTGGCGTGGCCTTGTCGATGGTAGATTCTCCTCTGTGAACCTGACCTTAGATCGAGTACCTGGTAATTTCAATACTGAAAGGTGGCCTTTGAAGATCATGGTTCCTATAGCGAGAAAGTGAAGCATGGTCATTATTAAGTCAAGGTCGATGAGGTATCGATCGCTGAAACCCCGTATTTTCGAGAGCTAAGAAGGGACTGAATCCTTTAAGTGACTATATTATAGCCAGTACATATATCTAGCCAGGCAAGCCCCTATAAACATTCCCCTACCCCAAAAAATAGAGGGACGGAGTCGCTCGTCCGAGGTAGGAGGGCGAGGGTTTCAACGCGCAAAAAAAGAAACTCATCATATGGGTGAGGGAGAGGAGAGCAAGGAAATTTGTTCGTTAATTTCATTAAGGGCCATTAAAAGACTGGGCCATTGGCCTACTACTTTTAGCTCATTGGCCTTGGCTTACTTTACCTTGGCTTACTTTCTTTCAATTGTTACACCTTCTCCCGTTCTCAGTCTGCTATGCCTTACACTTACTCCTCAATATGCTTAAAAGTGACTCATTATGTATGTATGGATATCTAGCTAGGGCAAGACCCTTTCTTTCCTGGGGCCATTCAAAGCCTTATATATGAGATATCTAGGGCCAGAACCTGGGCCATTCAAAGCCAAGCCAAGGAGCATATATATCTAGGGCAAGAACCCCAGACTTTGGTATAGCCTATGAAATTATATTTTGTAGGGGGCCTCAAATTTTAGGAGTATGTGAGGGTCGAAAATAGGCCAATGGATGGAGGGTTTACGTAAGATTGAGATCTCGGGCCAAGGAAAAATAGAATAGCGTAGCAGTGATATCTCGAAAAATAGCAGCTAAGGAGGTGGAGGATTGACTTCTTCGGGGTGGGTGGTATAGTTCGGTTAGCTTGTTAGTTAGATTTGGCACGGAGTGCTTCTCTCTTTCTAACTACCTCATGCATGGTTAATTACGTTAATAAATAACCTTATCCATATTGCCTTGCCTTACTGTAAAAAACAAAGTATTTAAACGCGTGTGCGCGCGTCAGTTGCGCAGGTACAGGTTGACGGGTGAAAACAGGCAGGGTGGAACTTGAATCTTAGCTAAGACCTTGAATCAAGCTGGAACGAAGTATTTTCCCCTAAGACTAAGGCCCCTATCTATCTCTAAGGCTAGACTGAGCTCGACCCTGGCACCTACCGGCAGGCAGGCCGGATAGGGCCTTGAAAAGCCAGCCTTACTGGAACGAAGTATCCTTACCTACCTCAGCTCACCGACCGTCAATATTCAGGGTCTTACCTGCCTGCGGAGATGGAGGGTTGACTTGATCCTGACCTGCAGGCAGAGAAGGAAGGTTTACTTCTTCGTTACGGGGTTACTTTTAGAAGGAAGGTTTACTTATTCGTTACTAAGGGTGGAGTAAGGGTTTAGAAGGATCTGGAAGCTTCTTCGTTACCTAAGAGTTTATAAATAAGGAGATGGAGGGATCACCTGCAAGGCCACAAGTAGGGCTAAGTTAAGGAGATGGAGGGTTTTGTTAAGCTAAGGAGGAGATAGATGTCGGGTTGATCTCGTGAGGCCCGGGAGTAAGCAAGCATGCTGATCATTCATACGGAAAGAGATTCTTTATGAATGAGCAGCTGTATGCCTGAGCGTCGCTGAAGTTAAGGGTTAAGGAGCCTTTAGCCAGTAAGGGCCAACCACTTACCTTCTGGCTGGATTCGGGACCTGTCGCTTTCAGGCAGGATTCGGGGCCCTTCGCTTACCGTTTATTAAAGTAAGTAAATAAGTACTTCGAAGATAAGGCTCTAGAGGGCAGACGGTCCTGACTGGGCCTTAACCTAAAGTCTTTGAGGGGAATAAATAGAAGTGTCCTGTGCCGGTGTGGGCGGTAAGATCCTGAAAGGTCTTACCTCTGCGAAGGTAAGGACCTTCCCCTCGCGGGATAACCTTACGGATACATCTGAGAATGAATCTCCATCAGCCAATCCTATTCATTATCGGACTTACTTTGAGGCTTGTTCACTGGCATGGCGATAAGGAGGCGAAAGGATAGCCCGCTTCGATTACTGGATCTAAAAACAGGATCACGATAGCAGGCAGAACGAGCGAGTTTGCCCCGACAACACTGGAACCTACGGGCGGGCATTTTCGGGGAGTAGCCCGCTTCTTCAGACACTTTCCTTTCATTGAGGGAGCCATTGAAAGGTGACTGGAACACCAGAAACGGAGACTACCCGAGCTAATGATAGAGGCAAGAAGACCTTCCGGCCAGGTCCCATTGATTGATCATAACGATATCGTGGAAATGCTGCACGAACCCATATATATAAGAACGGGGAGAAAATAACCTTTATACTAAACCAGATCGAGCCCGGGATCTTCTTGGAAATGGGAAGATCTGGGATAGGCGGCCGACCTCCTGGAGGGAGCGATGTACATAGACTGGGTGAGTGGGGATGCAGCTCCGTGGACCGCTCGTCGGGCCTGATAGGTGGTGGTATCACACCCTTCTCAAAGGAACCGTACGTGACACTCTCGCGTCATACGGCTCCGTCCCGGGAATATTGAGTATCCCTTCGACGCAACATCTAGGTCCTCGAACCCGTCCTCGCACGGACGGAAGGTACTTACCTTCTAACTCAGGTAAGTAATAACCTTGCGTCGGATGCGTGCGTACCCTCATTTATTGATAGCTCCTTCCTCCGGGCGGGGTTACCGAAGGAATCCAAAAGGCCAACATGGCGCATCTGCATGCTCTATCTAAGGGTGGGTGGGGCCGCCCTCCCCACACCCCCCCCGCAACAACGGTTCAGACCGACGGATCACGCTTCGTACATCTCGTATGTACACCTGATATAAGGTCTTGTACGCGTGCTCCTCGTTGTTCAGATCTTTACTTGTAAGGAATGACTCTGGTCCAAGCTTCCTAAGCTCTATGCTGTTGGGGAACTCGGCAAGGGTCTTACCACCTTCTTTATTGACTATGTGTGAGTCTTTGGAGTACTTTGGGATTATCTTCCGCGCCGAGGATTTGTGCTTGTGGGCAGGGGTGGATATAGCGGACCGGCGGATCTGGTAGTCGACAATAGTTCGGACTTGATAGAGGTTGTCGCAGCACCTATGGTGGGACAGGGGACTTATCGCGACGCCCGCGAACCGATTTACGATGTCTTCGTCGCTGACGTTCGTCAAGCAGGCCACGTGGGTCGGCCAGGGTCTTCTCCGGCTAATGATACCTCGATCCCGAAGCCTTTGGAGTATCTTTCTCACAGGCGCCTTTATCTGTATGGGTAATTTGCTGCTAAAAGATCCCGTCTGTTCCCAGTGTCCCCCTCCTTCCCCCGCCTCCCGACCCCCCAGCGCTTCTCTGGGAGTATACAATGACAACTCCCAGACGCTCAACGATTTGCCCGATCGTGAGACTGCCTGTTGAACGTCTGATGGCACGTTGCTCCGGCACGATATTTCCCCTGATCTTCGCCGGATGTGCTTGATGGTCTCCCATAATACGCCCACGCTCACTCGGGGACTTATTACTCCAGCTGTTCCAAGAGTCTCCGCTAGTTGAACCGCGTCCTGTAGACTCCCTGTTCCCATCCCCTTCGTCAGCTGTTGGATCGGGATACTCCTCCCTAGGTCCTCCAACTTGGAATGGATGGCGGAGCGTAGGTGGGAAGCTGTTATATGGATACGGTGCTTTGCTCTCCGACGCTTCTCCAGCTCTCGCAAGAATTGTATGGGAGTCGCCCTCGAAGGGACTTCCCGAATGACCGTACCGGGGGATTCTACCGTACTCCGTGCAGCTATGTAAGTTGATCCTGCAGAGCCTACCTCAAGGTTCGGGCCGGATTGTAGGAAGTGGGTGATACGTTTCTGGATTCCTCTTATGAGCTCTACGGTACCCACGATTCCCAGTGGTAAGTCGTCGGCATATCGCGCGTGACAAATCCTAATTAAGTATAGGTCATCGAAGTGAACAGGGGATAGCCCCTGCTTACGGGCTAGGCGTCTTTCCAACCCGACGATAACTAGCTCCCCGCCCAGCTCTATCAGCAGGCCCCTTCTTCTGCAACACCTAATAGGGTTTTTCATGGAGAACGCTACCCCATTATTCTTCTTATTATAGAAGGGGCGTTCTCCACCTTCCTTTATTCGTTTCGGGGTCAACCCGGCGGCTCCTTCACGAAGGAGGAAGGCGGCGCAAAGGGGGCTCGAGGGCTTGTTAAAGAAGGCGGCAAGGGAAGGGGGGGAAACTAAAGGCGTTTTCTGGTCCCCCCTTCGTCGGGGGGTGCTTGTGGGGGGGGTGTGCCACGACAAAACAAGGGAATAAAACGCCGCTTCGCGTTGGATGCTTCTTACCCCCCCCACAACGATGGCTCTGTTGTCTCCTCCCACTGGCACTGGGGGAGAGTTTAAGCTTGCCTCTTCCCCAGAGTTTTCTTGGTCATCAATACGACCTGTCTCTAATAGAACCAATTTTATTATCTGAACAATCGGAATTTCGTGCTTCTGTCGGATCCTCTCTATCTCCTGATCGAGCTTGTGTGGATGGATGTTGCCTGGTAGGGCCGATAGTAGTACACTGTGTGGGACCACCCCATAGTAGGAAGGGCGGCCACCCCTCTCACCTCCTACAAGTCGTCCGGCGGAAAACAGTTTCTGGGTGAGGCGAAAGAACTTGGGATCGTCGATCTCTTCCTTAAAGATTGAGATGAGTCGATGTCGGTCGATGGTGTGGAAACACTTTATTATGCCGAATTCCAAGATTACTTTACACGAGGTTCCCCACTCTTTTCTCATCCGTATTAGGGCCGAGTGGCAGCCTCGACCCGGGCGGAAGTGCGATGTGTCCGGAAACTCGAGATCGTAAATGGATTCGGGTACCGCTCTTATCGCCCCTTTAATGATCTTCTCTATCGGTACTACTACTGTGAGCGGTCTGAACTTCAACCCCTATTTCTTCATATTGGAAAGGGGAGCAAAGCCTGTTTTTTGCTCCCCCTCGATATCTGAGGCCCTCCTGCCGGGACGGATCGGATTTCTGGAAACAATCTTTCAGGAAGTACACCTTCGGCCGGCTCGAACAAGGTTATCCCCTTTTATTTATTCCCCTCAAAGAGCGATTGAGGGAATAAAATAGTGACTGAAAGGAAAATGAGAAGGGTGGGTTGGGATAACCTACACAAATTAACAAATGCTCTCTCAGCCATTCATTCGAAGTACTCTAAAGGAAAGAAGAGAGAGCCCCCCCTCTTTTTCCAATCACTAACTGGACTAAAACGGATACATAAGGGCCGAAACTGCTAAGGGAATTCCATCCGGCGTAAGCATCTGGATAATCTGGAATGCGACGTGGCCGAAACAATCAATGCATGGGAAAGAATAATTCACCCCGAAAAGAGTGAAAATGGATTTGACCTAATGAGAGGGTTATCCCTCGCACCAAGATCGAAACGAAAACCTCCGCTGCTTAGTATTTGCCCAATCCGCGCGGACTGATTCTTTATTCCCCTCAATCGATCAATCACTCAGGACTGACTCACACTCAGGGCGGACTGATCTAAAAGTCCATTTCTTCCAGTCATTCTTTCTTTTATATACGTAATAATACGCTTTTTATTCTTTTCTATCTAGTGACCGAAAGCGCTTGATTTCTTCCCCTCAAAGGCTTTCAATACGTTACGCCTAGCTTTCAATATGCTACGCCTTGAATAGGAAAAACCCTACTAGGGGAAGGGGGCGGGGCCCCTTGCTCCGCTCGCCCACGCTGCTCGTTCGTTATAGTATAGATGGTTTTACATATATGTCTGAATGAAAACGAATGAGAGATAGAAGCGATAGCTCCGTGGAGCTTTCTCTGCGGTCCTGTTTGTTGCAGGGCCCAGCTGATAACGGAAGAGTTTACCACCATCTGAAATGCACGAAACTTCGATTGGTGGGAGCCGGTTCATGAGGATCATCCCTTTTCTTACGTGCAATTCCCCTCTTTCGGTAAGCATCCGGTATCTCAGCAGATAAACATTTCTCTGAGCTTATCCTGTTGCTTATACGTCGTTTGAAAGCTGCTCCAAGGATCCAACGAATAGCTAAGGTTTGTTGACGATCCCTGGCTACAATCTCAGGTACATTATGAGTGGTACCTGCTACTCGTACTTTCCCCACTTCGCATATGGGCTTTATATTCCCTACGGCGTTAACCAGAAGTTTGGTTACACCGCGTTCAGTTCGAGCTGGGCGGTGGAGAGTTTGATAAGCAATAGCACGAGCTCTCGTTCTTTCACCATCGATCGTGCAAAAGTTGACTGACTTATCGATCAATCGTTTCTGTTCACCATCCAACCCCCCGGTATAGCTCAAAATTTCCGAGCAATTGTATGTGCCCGCCCTACGGCCCCCCCTAGGTTTTGATGGCAAAGGCCCTCCCCCTTCTCCGGAATTTATATTATGCAATTTTTTTTGTCCATCCTTCTTCGGCCAACTCCCTATCATGCATGCAACTGTTTATGCTCATCCCGCCAATCTACATCATGCAATATGCGCACGACGCATAAGAGCGAAATGTTCCGTCCCCCCCCTTACCTCCCGCTCCTCGGAAGTATACCATTTGCTGGGATTGGGCTCCCCCCACTTACTTACGTCCCCCCCTCTGTTATCCCGATACAGAAAGCTCGACATAAAGAAAAATAAATGATCTGGGGTATGCCACAGATTGAAATAAGTTTGTTGGCGCTTTTGATCCAGCGCCATAAGGGCCGCACTAAGAATTGTGGCCCCTATTCGTTCCGGCTCCAAGAAACCAACAGGGCTGTGTCCTTCCCACGAAATAATGCGTAATCGGGGAAAGAATGCCGAGTGAAAAAAAACAAACAAACACTGGGGATCTCTGATCCCACCAGAATCACTGGAACATTCCTAGTTTTTTGGAATGTGTATTGGTTATTTTCCCCCCAGACCAGGGTGGCCTTGCCACCCTCCAGTATATTATGGAGGGCCGTAGCGGAAGGCGATTTTCCCCACTCTTTCGTATAGATCGAGGAGCTCACCCCATCTAGGACCCATAAGTCATGTCCTTTTTCTGCTCCGTCAAAATTGTTCAGCCCTGTAGGGATGAAATAAACGCGGAGAGATTGTGCTATCAAATTCAGAAAGAGGGTTTTCTGAGATAACGGGGGTCCTAGAATTAATAGTTGGAATGCTCCCACTTCCCTATTAACTGCCAGGTTCGCTCCCACCCAACGCAGAACACCGTATTTATCTTCCCCAAGCTCTTCCAAACTGTATGGTGCAGGGAAGTTTTTACATTGCACCCACAGGTATATATGTTCTAGGCCAAAAATGATAGAAAAATTCATGGAATCTTCCTCCCTAGGGAAGTCCTGCGCAAAATCCGGTTAAAAACATGTGTAATACTTTTCTTCTCATTGTGGGCAAATCCACGAATATGTATTTTCTAAAAACTCATTCCCCACGTAAGTAAACGGCCTGTCTTACATATTATTTCGGCGCAAACCAATTAAAACCTCTATACGACTTTATGCTCACTTGGAATAACCTGTTCACTACGAAGTCACTTTGATTAATCTTCTCACGCAGTGTTGAAGTATCGAATATGCTTCTCAAACCCACCAAGTAAAATTGTGGTTCGCCCACTTTTCTATCAAGGTGGACAATCGCTATTTTCACATGACATTCGATTCGAAAAGAGGGATGAAACCCTTCAGTAGTTCCAAATTGTGCAACACTTCGGAACCAGAGTTTATTTAAATCATATAACTATTCCCTTCTGAGTTCTTTTTCCGATCGGGAATAGCACAATAATGGGATAATTGTACAAAACAAGGGGAACTCCGAATTCTTAGAAAAAATGGGAATATGGATAGCATATCGATATTCTAATAAAATATAAGTGGGTCGGTGAAGCCCGTTTTTAACCGACCCAAACCGCCTATTTAAGGCGATTCCTACACGCCTAAGGCGTGTATATTTGTAAGCATACACCTTCGGCAAGTAGTAAGTCGACAATATGAGCCGCAGAAGCCACTAGTAAACGACTCCAGCGATTGATATTTTATACGATATTATTTCAATCCTACTTTTTCGCGAATATGAGGAAAGGAATGAGAACCAGCCATAGCTCACTTGCTCTATGTCACAAAGGATAGCCCGCATAGAGGGATCCACATGTTCTATCTACAGGTCCGAAGACCTTTCGATTTGCGTTCGATACATGTTTGTTATATATGTAATTATTCGATCATGTTTTCGAATCACATTTTCGATGGATAGATTTCCCATCAGAACATTTTGCTAAGCATTTCATATCGCCGAGAAGTTATCGGAGATGTTTACAAGGTAGATTCCTCCATCAATGAAGTAAGGAGGCTCCTTCTCACGCCTTCTATTTTGGTGCTCCCAAACTTTATCGGAATGGGCGGGGGAGCAACGTGACAGGAGCAGCGGAGCCAGCAGCACCAGTAGCAGTGACAGGTCCAGACTAAGCAGTTGATCCGGGTGATTTTGTTAAATAGCTCTATTGGGAGATCTATCTATCTCTTTCGTTTCATTCGTACGAATTGGGTAGGTATTTAAACCCACCCTTGAAAGAGCGATCAGGTGAGGCAAATCAATCTAGTTATTCGTTTCGGTTTCGTTCGAATAAGCTGTAAGAGATCGGGAAGGTAATCGCTCATTTATAACGATATAACGCATATTCTTCCTCAATATATGAAAGCTATCTAATTTGGTTTGTTATGGAAAGTCAAAAGGAAAGGTAGCCTAACATGCTCGTAAGTAAACGCTAGAAGTAAACGCTAGAGTGCGTAACGTAACATCTTCCTATTCTGTCTGAGGATAACAAGGAAAACCAACTGTCCAGTATCTATTGACAGATTCTATACGTAACATGCCTCAACTACCTGGGGGTGAAGGCTGGAGGGATAGCTCTAGTTGTTGAAGTTAGGGAGGTAATGAACTAGAACTATCGAGAAGGAGGGAGGGAGGTAATGGAGATAGGGCCCGAGCAAGAATCTAGTCCATCCGGGGTTGTTAGCCAAGGTGTGGGGCAAGGAAAGGAAGAGAATTCACGAGGGCCCCCGATTGATTGTTTAGGAAGGATGGCATGGCCATTTTAGTGCCCAGACACTTTGAACCTGGCGCTGGCGATCTTTTTGAGGACAGAAGTACGCTTAGAACGCATTTTTATTTACAAAGATGGGGTTTGGTTAATGAATGGGGGTATGGCTGCTATTTAGACTCTGCCTACTCACCTTCACTGTTACCACTATAAAACCACCTGCTTTACCCACCTAGAGACACCCTACTTACTTACTTATAACCTATTGCTTCAGCCAGGAATCAGAAGGGAGGCATGCTATTAACCCCCTACCTTGTTTCCAAACTCACCCACCTGAAGACCTAGACACCTGCTTCTACCTAGTACCACTTTCATGAATCGCTTAGTGGGTGGGTACAGCTATTCCCCTCTTATCAGGACGGCATGATACAACCCTTCCCTTTACTTCAGTCCAAACCACCTACCCACCTGAAGAACTAGACCTGCCTTCTACCTATACTACTCGCTGGGTGTTAACTTCTCTCCGGGGCCTCCATCCTTTGGACCGGCTTCAATCCCTCGGTAAGACCTTCCTTCCGGTACTCTCTCTCAACTGCTCAGATGAAAGCTGTAGCGAGAGGGGTTCAGTTCAGGCAGGTGTTCAGTGAAGGTTAGTCGCTTCCTACCGGCTGAGTCCCAACTAGTTTCATTGTTAACAGTGACGTTACTTCCTCCCATCCTATCTATAGTTGCGTGCTCTTCATCTTCCCTTGCATGCTCTTCATCTGGAGGTGAAGGCAAGCTCCCACCCGGAGATAGATATCCTCTATGGGCCTCCCATCCTATCTATATCCTGCCGATTGCATCCATCGATCAGGTTTACCCGAACGAACAATCCAACTATAGGATAGCCGGGCCGGGTAGCTCCTTCCTCGTTGAGCTGGACCGAGGGACCTAACTACTTCTGGATTGAACTCCTTTCCGTTAAAGCAGGCAGGGTCGGTTGAACTCCGGAGAATACTTTATTGTTTGGCTGGCAGGAACGATTGATTGTTTGGGCCTTCATTCACCAGTGCTGAAGGAAGGCAAGCTCGAGGGATGGATAAACAATCTTGTATCCGCCCGAACTAGTTGAATTCCCGAACGATTAAACGACTAGCAAGTAGAACATTACCAGCTTTCGAACATTACCAGCTTTCATTGAACAGCCGCCCTCAACTAATCAGGGAGTTATAGCCGATGGCAACTCTATTAGCAGCAGCAGCCATGGATGGCAACTCTAAGCAGCCGGGGGGGGCACTAGTCCCTCTCCCCAACAATGATGTATTATTCCCCAACAATGATGTTTTCAAAAGGGAATGATGTGGGCAGGGATGGATGCAAAGAAAGAAAGTTAGCTCATACAGAAGGTCCGATGGAAACTAGTCGAGGAGCTACCGGGGGTGATGAGGGATGGCCAACTGGGATCGGAGGATCCTATTTAGAGGATGGGTAATTCAGGTCCAGCTCAGGTTACCCGGCCCATACAACTATAATCGTTGGATTGTTCTCCCTCGGGACAGGAAACAAAGAAAGGATGGCAGGGAGGAGCACCCCCTGTTGGCTAGTCCCATCCATTTTAAAGTTATACCATCCTGGGGCCCAACTCCTCGTCCAGGGGGCTATTTAGCAGCCGGCAACAATATGGTACAGGGTTAGTGGGGCTAGCAGCTTTAGGATAACTAATTATTGTACAGGGGGCTACTATGCACGAGGCAACTATATAATCGTACAGGAGGGGGCTACTATCAACCAGGCAACTATATAAAGGTACAGGGAGCAATTCACCAGCCCGCAACTATATATCCGAGCGTTAGGAGACCTAATTATCGTCCAGGTATTGTTTGCGTAACAATACACATAGAGGAAAGCTCAGAAAGGCCCTATTATATATAATTATAACGCGCGATAAGGGCATCTTTGGGCTCCTTCTACCGTTCCATTTAACAGGATAAAATATATATACAATTTATATCTATCCCATATAGAATATCTATCCCATCCATATAGAAACAATATATACTACCATCAGCCCTAAGTGAGTTATTTCCTCGCCATCTGCCTGAAGGGCCCCTGACTACAACCAGTGACTTAAGAATAAAATAATTTATAAAATGGAGGAGTGGTCCGAATGGTAGTAGACAAAATATATATACCTATATATAAGGTAGGTAATAGCCCGCCCGAAGGGAGTGAATTCCCAATCTATAGGGAGGTACCGGACCAAAGGGAGGAAGTCAGGAGAGGCTATTTTATATGAAGGCCCGTGCCTAAAAGGTATAGTGTCAGTCTCAGTGACAGTTTTGTCCCTTCAATAAATAAATATAATTAATCAATCCAATAGTAAGGCACCAGGCTCACAAGAGTCGGGGACAGAGCGGAGACATCAGGCTGACCCAGTGGACCGGGGACAGAGCGAGGGAAGGACACAGCACAAGAACCAGCCTTGTTGTATCATCACAGAGTGGCTCGGGCCAGAGATCCCATTCCTAGAGAAGGTTCCTAGAGAAGGGGTGAAGCGGCACACCTACCTGACCAATCTATGCAAAGCTAGGTGGCACGGGACCTACTTATGTTGCATGGGTTGCTAAAATAAAGGTAGCATGTCTAGTGGACGAGGGTGAGGAACAGATTGCACTCGGTACATGTCCCTTCATAAATAAGCTCGCGAAGGCAGCCATTTATACGGCAATAAGAAATGAAAGTGGGAAGCAGAGGCAGCAACTATAGATACGGCAAGGAAGCTAGCTCGGGCTATGGTTTATCAGCAGAGGACCCTCGAAACAACGTTTAAGGAAGCTACCCGGCCGTATACGTAAGGTGCAACAGGGGGAGAAGTACCCGAGAAAGGACGTGAACCAAGTGAGAGCAGCCACCCACGATCTACCTACAAACAGCCAGCCAGATGGATAAGTCTTTGGTGAAGTAATGATGTAGGTAGGTCATTGCTATTGATGTGGGAGCAGAGGTGGGTGCTGCTATTGATAGGGCGGCGGCCTTATGATGTTGGCATTAACCCCTGTCAGTAGAGTATTCACCACTGCTTGAAGACAGTATGTTTCTTCCTTCCCACTGCTCCAGCTATCTATAGAAAGATAAATATATATCGAAATCCAAATCCGAACGCTCATTACCGCGGAAACGGCTAGAACACCCCTTCCTTGCCATATATATGGTGGGGGGGCTGCTCCCTCTTCTCGATTATCGTGCCTCTCCCTCGGTCGCCTACCTAACTAAAGGCCCTAAAGGAAGCGGTCGCTGCCCTCCCCAAAAGACCAAGAAGCAAGCGAGGTTGCCTCTCTTACCGCGGGGCTTAGACCCGGCTCCCCTCTCCTTCCTCTCTTTCCCGTCGATTCATTCACCGCCCATTCATTCACCAAGACATTGAAGGGGAAGCAAGACCCGAAAGCAGAACAGCATTCCGAAGCTCTTTCACCAAGACAGGGACCCGAAGCTGTATGTAAATGAGTTTCATTCGTACCATTCCGAAACAGCATTCATTACCCGTTTCCCTTCCTTTTTTATGGACCTGGGCCCTAGCTAGATCTAGATACAGTCTCATAGGTAGGCGCTAACGCTAATAGGGATAGGGAGGGCCTTTAGGCACTCCGATAGGGCCTTCTCCGAAGCAAGGGCCTTCCCTCCGGGATCGATAGGGCCTTCCTTTAGGCACTCCAAAAGGTTAGGATGCCCTTAATATTCCTCCCCCCCAGGGCCGCCATCGATAACCTTTAGGTTAGGTAGGCACTCGAACTCGACCATTACTTACGGATATGCACCGAACAACGGCATAGGCAGACTCTCTCTCTTTAGAGGCATGCAGACTCCGACTTACGGATATGAAACCCGGGATAGGCCTGCATACGAGCGATCCATACCGACCGAATCCATTCCAAAAGGAGGGAGCATTTTACTACTATTTGGGAGGAGGGTAAATCCAGCCAGACCGAGGAAGCCATTCCGAAAGGCCATCCATAAATCCAGCCCGACGGGAGCCATTCGATCGAGGGGAGGCAGGCCCAATGGTTCCATTACCCAAAAATGCATGCCGAGGGGAGACAGTCCCATCCATACCGACTTGACGGGAGAGGGGATAAGGTACTGCGCCTTATTTGGTGGGTGCCGGCGGCCTTATTTGATCTGCCTGACTGAACTGAAAGGCCCTTCCTCACCCTCATTCTTCGGTCTCGCAATTCTTCCTCACCTTCCGATGTCAGGTTTCGCCCTCCTTGCCCTCCCTTCGGTCAAGCAAGCGATATACCTTGCTCTCCTTTTGTCTCTTATGAGCAAGCGGCTCGTACCTCGCCCTCCGGAGTCGGGCGAGTCACTTAACGTCCCTCGCTCCTTGCTCTTCTTTGGTCGAGCAAGAGCTAAACGCACCTCTATTTCATAGAGCGGCTCGTATCCTCGCACCTTGCCCGATGCGGACAACTTCGTACCTTCCTCGCCCATAACGGGCGAGTCCGCTTAATGCTTCCTCACCCTCATTCTTCGGTTGAGCCATCCTTCCTCCCTCTAAGCTCTCTGCCCTGCCCTCCATGCCCGACCCCATTGCCCACGCTCCATGCCCGAATCCAGTGCCCTCCATGAAGCCAGTGCCCTCCAGTCCCGAATCCATTGCCCACGCTCCAGTCCCTACCCCCCTTGACCTCCTACCCACGCTCACCGCCCTGCACCCTTGAGGAATTACCATATATTATTTACGAGCATTCCCGCGATCAATGCCCCCCCCTCTTTTTCCAATAACTAACTGGACTAAACCGGGCTGAACCAAACTAATAGGCGCCAGGAAGAGGCTCCGTCCCCCGTAAGTGGTTATTCTTCTCCATCTCCAAAGGGTAGGGTGTGGAGTTCACTGCACCGACCCATTCCCCATCCGGGTCTCCCGCACTGCTCAAGTGTGCGACTCCGTATGAGGACCTCCTTCCCTTCTGCCCACTCTCCGTTCACACGGTTCCCAAAGCGGAAGGGTAGGCAGCAGGTACCACGAGCCCTCTGTCCCACACATCTATCCAGAAGCAAGTGTAGTTCACCGGTTCCACCGAATGCTCCTATCTCTCGGCAAAGATCGTGTGAGTGTGCAGTTATGCCTCAGATGCTTCGCCATAGAATATAGAAACCTAGTTCCCGTTCCTCTCTGGTGCACTCGCTTTAGATCTCCGACACACAAGGGAGGACGCGGTAGGCCCTAGCCCCTGCACGCACGTCCGGCCGATCATTCCGCTGGCATCTCGCATTCACGATACCCGTTTCACTGCCGCTCGAGGATGTAGTTGTAGATACGTCGAGCCAAGGGTGGCTCCATATCTCCTTCTACGACATGCTGTTGTCGTCGCCATATTCTATGTGTCACTTGGTAATCTCTTCCTCGCTGCGGGTCTCTGCAGCACCTACCTCCGGAATAAACGGAGGACTTCATTCAGTGACTCCGCGATCGCCCTCTGAACGATCAAAATAAGGTAGAGCTTGAAGATACGTTTTGTATTCCATTAGTTTCTCTGTGCCTCTAGCCGGGTGGGCGCCGGTCTTTTCCCCCTAAGAACCGTACGTGCGAGTATCCCCGCATGCGGCTCACGCCATTTTTGACTGACAAGGTAGGTGGGTGGCCATTGGTGAAATGTCCCCTGTCTCCTGTGCGCGTGCTTGTTGTAACTTTGGAAGCAAATTGGCGTGCTGTCTGTTGTACTGTAAACCTGCTCTATCTATTCATTGATCCATTTGGCCGGCCCCCCTCTTTTTCCAACCAAGAATTGATCCCCCTTCTCGCTCGGAAAAGGAATCGGCCCTCACCCCCTAAAGAAATGGATCAGAAGGCCTCTCCATTTCCAATGACCCGGCCTCCCCTGGCTCTTTCACCGTCCGGGCTCAGCTCCTCCCGCAAACAAAGGATTTTCCTATGCTCTCGGCGCAGGCCTACCACGCTTCGCGCCTGCGGCGTTTTCGCCAGACGGTATTTGCCAGTAGTGCCATCCTCCCCGCTGGCTGCTTAGTATTCCAGGGTTGTCCCTCGTGCGTTCTGTTAGGTAGGCTATGACAGGAACAAGTGTAGTTGAATGGGGCAGCAGGCGGGTTACACGTTCCACTGTGCCGAGATGATCGATCGTGGGGTGCAGGTGGTGATAATCACCCCGGGGTATGCGCGCCCTTGACGGGCACTCCAGGACCCGCCAACGCTCGTTCGGATAAAACCCAGGCCGGGCAACCAACCAACCAAGGTGGGGGACGTCCCCCATTCCCCGTACCTACAGTGTGGATAACGAGGCCACCTTCGCAACCCTCTCCCTTCTTTCCCTTGGGGGCGGTTCGCCCCACTTGAGTGGCTCAACCGCCTTTTGCCCGGTGCTCATGACGCGCTACGGAAGTGGCACGCGCCACCCGTGCCAGGGGACCGAGCAGGGCATAGCTAGCGGCATAGGAGCCGACTCGGCGTCAGCGGCTTCGTGCCGCACTGGAGTGATCCAATATGCGGTTCCGCACGTTCCACCACTTCTCCGTTCATTTCCAATACTGATCGTGAAGCACCATGAGCAGCAGGATGTTGAGGTCCGAAATTCGAAGTGAAATTTCTGATTTGTTTGTTCCTAGTCGTCATGGGAGAGAAATTGATGAATAATAAATGGATTATTCCCTTCGTTGTCCAATACCGACCGATGGAGAAAGCATCTTCCGATCACGATTATCTCTTTTGTTCAATAATGTGGCGAGCGAGAGCTGCGCATGCATAAATAATGGTGCACTTTTGGCATGCATGGAGAACACGCACGAAAGGCAGACGAACGGCGCCAGCCAGGTAATTGCTGCCGGCACCTAATTCGATTCGTCATTTTGATCTGTTTTTCGTCCCCACCCAGATGAACAAATAGGTAGGGTGAGTGATGCTCCTTCAATCGATAGGGGTTCTGTTCGGGATAAGGTCTTTAAATCAACAAATGCGGTTTCATTTCAGTAGTCGAGAGAGAAAGGAAAGATGGGTACAATGATGTGGTGTTTTCGTAAAGCCAGCGAGCAAGCAGCAATTCCATTCTCGTAGCTTTTCCATCCCGCCTGTCTGTGCTAAACGTTGTGAGAAGGAATTCTTCAGTAATAAAAACCTTCCTTTTTCAGTTCAGTGGGTCTGGTCGATGAAAAAGATCGTTTCCAGGATGCAAAAATGTAATGTAAATATAAAGGGGTTATCCCAGGACTGGCTTAAGCTTCCCCTTCTCCTCAAATTATTCCGCTGGACCCACCCAAAAATACCCAACTTGTTTTGAGAGGACTGAATGGGCTTAGAATAGGTTTTCTACCTAACCTGCCTAAGCCCTCGTTCTGCTGCCACCTGCCTAATTATATGGATGTAAGGATTTAGTTAAGATGCCCGGTCCAACCACCTTCGAAGCGTTGGCTGAAAGTGGCACCTAAGCGTGGTCGTTTTCGTGCCCAAATAAAGTTAGGTTAGGCACTTGTTCTCTGGCAGTAGAGAGTAGAGTTGTATCAAGAGGCGGGTACGCAGGCAAGTAAAGAGAGCTAGCTGAGAGCCCCCAAAGAAGTCAATTAGGATATGCGCAAGCAGGCGAGACCAAAGGTGCGAAAGCAATTGGCGCGATAGCGATTGAGTGAGAGAACGCATCGAAGATGGATCGATGGATGCATGGGAAGACAGAAAGGGAGAGGCTCGTAGAGGTACGGAGTGATTTGAAAGCATGCTCGAAGAATATCGTATACAAAGATATATATCCATTTATATATGTAATTATGCATTTCTGTTTCTCACAAGTCCAAGTAGAATTGTCATTTCGTGATCGAGTTCTCCATGGAATCCGCTTCTCGTGATCCCCGGGGTCCTTGGAAAATAGGTGTAATAGTAGTAGCGGGAAATTAAGTAACTTAGTGGGCATGGCACTCGGCACTCACTAGTACAACGTTGAAGCACTCACTTGGCGAACCTGTAGCCCTTAGCTTACGCCGTTAGCAGTAGCCCTGGAGGTTTTCTGGGCATAACACCATTGGTCACTGGATGCTAGGTTTCAATCCAAGAGGTGATCCAACAGTCTATGCAGTCGATTCCGCTACTCAATTCAGGTCTTTATTCCAGTAATCGATCCCCAGAGGCAATACCACCAGTCATAGCTGGGCTTAACGCTTCGGAACAATGTGATGCGTTACTTACGATGTGCACCTTAGGATGAGGATAATGCAACAGACAAAAAGTTGCAGCCACGCTAATCAGGTAGCGCCAGTAAGGGAGGTGAGTGATGCCGGATAGTGATCGATCGAGGGCCTAGATTCAGCGAAGGCACCAAGTTCGCTTGGAACAGATTGCACAAAAACTCATATGAGGTACGAGTAGGTACAAAGTGATCACCGACGGGTCCTCCTTTTTGGGGAGGCCGATTCGGGCACTTAAAGTAGTATATTTTATTATTACTTAAAAAGGCCATTTACAGACAGAAGGTTCCCTATAATTATTGGCTTGGATGCGCTAAGTTATTTATTAGTTCCTCAACGCCCCAAGTTTATAATAAACCTAGTAAAAATTCAACTCTATTACCTACTGCCCACGGTTATATATTAAACCAGTTCACACCGAGCTGTAGCAGCTTATGCCAAATTCTATGTTCCACTGGCAGTTATCTCTTCAACCTGCCCAAATTGAATCTGTTCTATAATACACCTGCTCAAATGAATTTAGTTTACTTATTATGCCGCACATGAAGGTAATACACCTGGCCTCATCACACCTAGTCTCAGCAGACCTCTGTTCTATATTAAACCTGCTGTTTACCAATTATACTCTGGGCTTACCGCGGGTCTATAGTCAATCTTGTATCTATTCAAACAGCTGTGCCCAAAGCAACTAAGTTATTTAATCAACCTGGTACCAATTTATATAAGTTACCTACTGAACACGGGCCGCTATTCAACCTGGTACCAACCAATTAAAGGGCCTACTGCTCGCGGGGATCCATTCAACCCGTTCTCTATTCAATAAGCTCAGTTGAGACTTGCTTTTTATGGACAACGTTGCAACGACTCGTCTCATCACTACTAGTTGGTCACAACACAACATACAGGACACAGTGAGTACTCGCCCAACATGCATGGATTATTGCCACCAATAGACCTAGCTAGATACATGCTTACATACATATGTTGATTCACCATTTGAGGGTCATACGCAATAGACAGTGGATATATTAAACGTTCACCATAGGCCTAGATCTAAAAGCCAAGTACACCAACTCCTATGACGCTAGACCAGAACTCAGGAAGGAGGGGATAGATAGTGACATTCAACATAAGCCTAGAACTATAAGCCAAGGACACTAAACACACCACACTATATTCTAACCTACACCAGTGCATACACAAAAAAAACTCCATAAGCCTAGGACCAATAAACACACAATATCAACAAGTCCGGGAATACATGAAACATATACTGCAACAGCACATAGAGAAACTCACATAGCCAAGCATAGACAGAAGGTTAGTGCCGGGCAGCCAAGAGCCAATCACGTAACTCAGGATTCATTGCTGCCGATCATAGTCTGTATAATTGCCAGGAGGTAAGGCGCCAGAAGATAAGGTCATCGCCGCCGCCCTGTTGTCATTGCAGGAGCCTTTCATTGCCGATCATAGCCGATAGCCACATAGCTAGAAGGTCGCCAGAAGGTCCATTGCCAGAAGTCATAACAAATAGCCGATCGATCATAGCCAGTTGTCATTGCGGGAGCCAGTCATAGCCAATCATTGCTGCCAAAAGGTCTTAGCTAGAAGCTCTAGTTGCCATAAGGTCATAGCCCAAAAGCACCAGTCGTAGTCAGTCATAGCCAACCAATAGTTGCCATAGATAATAGCCGATCATAGACATAAGGTCATTGCCAGAAGGGGAGCCATACAAATAAGGGAGGACAGGTTGATAGAGAAACATTCCGCGAGATAACAAGGGGTATTTAAATAGACATTAAGAGAGAAAGGGTATTGCCAGTAGGGAGGGGCTTGACTTATTCTGGGAAGAAAGGAAAGAGGAATTCATTTAGTCTTACGGGAAGGGATAAACGAACCAACAAGCCTGCAGACACCAGTCACCATAAAGCCATGTGCCTTTCACCAGGAAGAAGGATGGAAAGAGGAGGGGAGCCGGTCCATACATATATGATCTAGCATATATACGTTTACCTTTTCCTTTGTAATTTGTATAGCCGACCAAGAGGAAGTAGAAAATCCCACCCAGCCAAGTTCCCGACAGACGAGGAGATATTGAGTTCACCCAACCAAGTAGACACGGATAGAGAAATGAATGCTGCTGCTGGCCGTATCGGAACGGCCAGGGAGAGGTAAGACACTTACAGCTCATTCCCCTCCTTCCTACACCCATCCAAAGTACCCTTACTGCTAGATGAGAGAAGAAAAGTCCGCCAAGTTCGCGTAAAGCACCCGCCCAGTCCGATCAGTACGCCCAGTACGCCAAGTCCGCCAGATGAGAAAAGAGAAGTCCCCCTTAAATCCATACCCCTTCAATCCATACCCAAGAGAGAAGTTTCCCATCATAGCTAGAGAGATGTACCCCATGCGACATAGAGTGAATGGCTAGACGTGTTGCTAGAGTGAGGTGACTAGCTCGTGGGTGGGAAAAGGGGACTATGTGCTGTGAACGACGGCTATGTGCATGCTGTTAATGACGGCTAGGCGATACCTTCATACCAAGAGCGAGTTACTACTGCGCATTATATATGATTCACCTGTTTAGGTTAATACGCCTTACATAGAAGAGATATCACACGCCATAGATAAAACACGCCATAGGTGGTATCACACGCCATAGATAACACATGCCATAAAGATTAGAGGTTTCACACGCCTTACGCAGAGAGACATTCAGAGAGGGGAGGGAGGTTGAGCCATCACTAGGAGCCATACAGGTAGGGAAGGGAGGGGGGTTAGGCTTGCCCAGAAAGTTCTTGATTGATAGCCACATGAGAGGGGTGGTTCTGCCACATGTGAGGGGTGATCCCACGGACTAAAACCGTACACATACACCAGTCAGAGACAGGAGACCTTGCCAGGAGACCTAGACCCTTTACCTAGACCTTTACTCTTTTGCCAGTCACCAGATGCCTTTACCCTTCCGCCTATCACCTCTAGCCAAAGCCAGTCCAGCAAGAAGTAGACGTCAGCAAATCAATCTTAGATATGCTGTTACTTACGTCGATTCAGCATTTGAGGAGCAGAAGACAATTTTTTATGTTGAGGAGCTTATTGTTTTATAATTACGTATATAACGCAAGCTTAGAGTTCTTCTCAGATATTTATTTTTCAATGGACTACCAGGCAGGCAGGGCAGGCACAAAGTTAGGATGGTCCAGATATTCAAAATATTCTCATTCACTAGGGATCATGGGTTGGAATCATGGGTTGCGATCATCCGCTTGGATACTCGGACTGGGATACTCTCCTTGGATGGAAACAGTCATTGCTGCGAGGTCATTGATAGCCGCCGAGCATAGCCGACATAGCCCACCCTTACAGCCAAGCATAGCCGAGCATAGCACCTGCCCACCATACAAGCAAGCCCTTTCCCCACACCACATAGCTGAGCATAGAAAGACAGACAGAAGGTCATTGCTGATGGCCGATAGTCGCCAGGTAGGTGTTATCCAGGGTTAGATCCAAGTGTTTAGGCACTCGATGCTTAGCTTTATACTTGAATCTAGTTAACTCCCCATCGAGGTTAATATCTCACGTCCCAATGCAAGGTACAATCTCACGTCACAATTCGAGGTACAATCCCCCTCCATTTTCAATCGACCACCTCACTTACGCATACGGAACACACAACGTTCCTACATCGATTTGACTTAAGGGATGAATCAACAAACAATGCTTACTTACAATGCGAGGATGAGGATCATACAACAGACACTTAGTTGCAGTCACGCTAATCAGGTACTGCCAGTAAGGGAAGGTGGGTGATGCTTTATAGTTATCAATTGAGCGCCTACCAGATGCGGCGAAGGCACCAAGTTCGCTTGGAACAGATTTCACCAAACGCATTTGGATTTTCCATTTTGATAAATCTCATTTTTAGGGGCTCCAGGACACTTAGTGTCATCGGGGCTACTAAAAATGCTTTATTATTAATGAAGATTGGCATTTACAGAAGTTTATCTATATTTCGCGGGATGCCTTCGATTGCTGGGCCGGGCTACTCGACCGGACTGCTCGTTTGGCTACTCTGCTTGGCTACTCTTCTCCACTTGGATGGGCGGGGATACTCAACTGGGGATACTTGGCAGGGCTGGGCTTATAGGCTGGGCTTATAGGCTGGGCTTATAGGCTGCTCAGCTATGATACCGGGCTGCTGGGCGGGAATACTCGACTGGACTACTCCGCTTGGATACCCAGCTACTCAGCTTGGCTAATTGGATACTCTACTGCTGCTTGGCTCGGATACTACTCGACTGGACTACTCAACTGGGCTTACTCGGCCTGGGCTCATGGGATCCTGGGCTGCTGCAGACAGTCAGTGCCTAGAAGATACGGCGGTCAGTGATAGAACTCTTCTCAGTCAGTTTGTTAATGAAGTCTACTCCATGGGAGGAAGCTCTACTCATGCTCTACTCATCGAAACTCTACTCAGTGAGGGCATGAACCTCCGGTCGGTACAGGAATGAGGAAGCTCTAGTCAGCGATTTAAGCTATTGTAAATGCATGACGAAAGAACCTATGGTTTGTGCAGCTAGTCAATGCTTTTCAATGCTGCTTGCCGATGCCTGTTTTCGACGCCAGAATAAAGATGGCGGGCAGACGATGCAATTGCTTCGGAGCAATAGCGAAGTTGCTAGCTCGCAATGGCCCAGCCAGCCAGCCAGGAAATGTATTTTGAAAATAAAGAATTATAAGAGGACATAACCCTAACGTATGAATATATAGATAACTGTATGATCGGTCGAGTATGCCCCCGCGTATGTATATCGGTAAGACTGGCTTTTCACCCACTCCAAAGTCTGGAGGATAGGCTTTTAGCACCCACCAAGTCTGGAGGAGGCAAGTAAATAGCACTTGAAGTTGACTCAGAAGCATTTGACCTAGTTACAGATTCACCAGCAGCGAAGTAAGCAGTTTCTTAAGTTGCCTGAGTAGCAGTGACATTTGAACTGGGGGACCGAGTTTATGAACCAGTCTCGGAAACAGAAGCAAGGAGGGTGGGAGCAGAACCAGATCCATAGGGGTATAGGCGGATAGAGCAGCGTTGGTGGCTAGAGCATAGGTAGGTGCAGTTGAAGCGCTTAATTCATAACCAATTCTACGCGCGGTTCCTGATCTATACGCATTTCTTTTGGATCCTGGTTCAGAGCCACATGTTACCTTTATTACAAGTACTGATCCCATTGATATTCCCATCATTACTATTATGTAACTACCATTGATTTAAGTAGGTTAATTAGGGGCTTGATAGGTATAGTAAACCTTTAACCTGCACGCAGTAAGTCGTTCGGTGGTAAGGAGAACGCATAACACGTGTGTCTAGCTTAGTCGGCGCAAAGTAAGCCTTGACCTTGCTTTACAGCCCTGAGCAATATAGAAACCAAAAAAGGAATTTTCATTAGAAGGAATGATAAATTTGAATGATCAAAATTTGACCTAGGTATGATGAAGATAACCCACACCAAATCACAAATGCCCCCTCACACTAGGGGTACTCAAACAAAGATGGGGATTTAACACATCGATCTTACTCGTCCCAAGCCAACTATTCAATTTGAGTATTAAGGAGAAGCACATTCAAGATATTAAGGCCATAGTGGTGGCAAATTTAGACATGGTTTGGTAAAAAACTTAGATTTTAAGAAGAACAAGCTTCTTTTTACTATTCACAGGAAAACCCTCTTCCTTCTCATGGTCGGGAACCTTATTATCTTGCTGAGTCAGGTTATTTATAGAATGCTCTAGGTATGAAGACAACTTACTTTGTAGGTGGGTAAGGCATTGTCAGAGGTAAGGCAATGTCAGAGAAAAGGGTGGTCTCCAGTTAAAGAATTCAATGCTGGTGTGGACCAACTCCTTTTATTACCCAAGAGAGAGGGAGGGTCCTGCCCTTCCTTTATAGTAAGGGTCCTTGCCTTCCTAAGGTTCCCGGTCCTGGCTAGATAGAAAGACAATAGGGGTAGTCATCTCCAACAGGTCTCCTGGTCCTGCCTGGTTCTAAGCATGGTCCTGCTAGTTCGGCAGAAACTGGCTTCCTCCTGGTTCTAAGCTCAGTTTTTTTTTGCTATTTCCTTCCCCTCCGGAGCCTATTTTGGCGCGGCTCCGCTCCTTTCTTTACTTAATCTCTTAAGGGGGACCTTACTTCGTGATTTCAGAACCTTACCTACCTCGTTATCTCTGGGTTTCCAATCTGGACATATACTTCTATTACCTGACTTGTACTTCGTTATCTCTATATCTTCTCAGGACCTTACTTCGTTATCTCTTCTTTCATTATTGAATATTCTCTTGCTTTACTTAGTTATCTCTTTTGTTATCTCTTTGGTAGAGATATCGCAATTGTGCTTGTGGAGAAGAGCCGGTGGGCTTGTGTATCGCTATAGGTGTTCAAGTGAAATCGCTATAGTGCTTGGGTAGTTATTGAAAGTGTGTATATAGAGTTTGCTTACAGGGTCTATCTCTTTGGTGTTGTATTTGAGTAATGTCTAGTAGGGCATTGTATTAGCTACTCCGCCTATGTCATATAGCTGTTGTAATCTCGCTCTAGGTCTAGTGTAATATCGCTTCCTAGAGCTAGTGTAATATCGCAATTGTGCTAGGGGGGGAAATATTGCTTAGGGCTAGGGGAGCAGTTAGCCACCTTTATCCCTGTGATTAGGCCCCACCCCTCCCTGTTCCTAGCTGTAGTAAATGTGTTCCATCAGGGTAAACTCAAGGGTCATATTGAAAGGAACATAATGCCTACTGGTTCATGCGTATTGAAAGAAAGCATACATAAAGGTCCTATTGAACTGAATGCGGGAATGTTCTCATGAATGCTGGGGAATGCTGGTCAAGAGAGAGAATGCGAACTGAATGGGGATTGAATGTCGTAATGGGGGATGCAGCTTGGTTAATGTGAGAATGGGTAATGATATTGGGACTATCGGACTGGGGCTCAACAATACCTCCTGGGCACGTGGGAATGTAAACGGGGACTAATAACCTCCTGGGCACGTACAACACGTTTGTAACGGAAAATGGGGTACAACTGGGTATCGGTAACTGGGTATGGGTACTTACTGGGAATCGACTGTTGGATCGACTACCGAAATCGACGAAACCTGGCCTCTACAAAGAATCCTCGACTATTGACTACTATTGGCAGGGCTATGATTAATGACCTTCAAGCAATGAAAACAGTCTATGGCAACTACCTCCTTTCCTGTCCTGTCCATGGCGACCTCCTGTAAATGAGACCGGGTATGACTGTTTGGCTACAACTACTGGGCTATGTGCTATTGGGAATGCCCCTTTCTCTGTCAATGCCCTTCTGGGTATGATCAACTAAGATTGGCTATTATTGGTTATGGCTCTATCTCCTGGTGTAACTCAGATATAGTGCCGTAGGAGTGTACCAGGCGTACTTACATGGGTGGTGCCTTACTTTACTGGTATGGGCGATTAGCTCTAGGCTCAAGCAGGCAACACAGGAGAGAAGGCGACTAGATTAGGGCTTTCGGTGAAGGTCCCACTTGGTGTGCTGGCTCAAGTAGTTCCAGGTGGGCTTAGTGATGATCTTTTAGTTCTAGGCTTTTTGTGAATGTTTCCTCCCTCTGTATAGCCAGTGTAGGCGCATTATCCTAAAAGAGTGAATCGACGTATGTAAAAGCATTGTAATTCCTTTTATTTAGTAAGGCTATAGGGTCCAGGCAAGAGGGTAAGGCAATAAGGTACTATCTCATTCGTTAGTTGGATCACTGGTACCATCTCATTCATCTGTTGGATCAATGGGACTATCTATCTGTGCCGTTGTCCGTCCGTCGGACCATCCCACCTCAGGCAATTAATCAATCAAGCATCCACAATGCCCCTCTCTGTCGATGTCTTTAGTCCGTGGGACCGCCCCACCTGAAATAAATATGTGGTCAATCAATCACTATCTGGCATCCACTGTATGCGCCGCTCTCTGCGGATGTGGGCCCTCAATCAATCCACTATAGGGTGCCAATCCTTCCCTGTGTCTTATTCCCCTTTGATTTGTCCCCTTAGGTTCCTTCGAGTAGGCCCTGTGAGTACGCTCTGTGTCTTATTCCCCTCCCCATAGAGTAGCCCCCTGTATATTAGGCCCCTCGCTGCGGCTTAGTCCCATTGAGTAGGTCCTGCGGATTAGTCCCCCTTCAATTAGGTCCCTTGGATTAGCTCCCATGTGTTGTTGTAGGACCTCCGGTTCCGTCTCGTTCAGTGACCTGAAGCAGTATAATGCCATAGCGTAGGTTCGTTCCCTCATCGTGGCGTGGAGACTGGGTGTCCTTCATCTATTCTCTTTCGTGCAACCCCTACCCCGGCTTTCACTAGTCCGGGTGGGGAAGGTATAATAAAGCAATCAAATCCAATCGCTATTGAATCGACTATATAGCGGCGACTAGGACTCTTGGATCGAGTAGCGGAAAAGAGTCCTGGCATGGAGTGATTGAAACCTGTATCAAGTATCGTTAAAGAGTCCGGCCATTGGCTGCGTGGAGTACCGGCCATTGAATACCAGCATTGATAACAAGCGTATTCTCGTAGAGTGGCCAAGTATAGAGTAAACCAAGCCTCTTATCCCCGCCCATCCAGCTCTGGCATTGCAACCTGTATTGACTGCATCAACTAGTGGCTTTCATGCTCTAGGCATGTTTTCCTGGGTATCGGCTAGCGTTAATGGGCGCCTCTCCTGGGGATCTACACCTGGCGTTGAATACCGGCATCGAGTGAATCAAAACCAGTCATCGAGTGATTGCCTCTTGTCAATTATAGGGAAACGCTCTGAAAAGGTATATTTCAGTAAAGATAAAATCCATTTCAATTTATGCTTGGCTGGAATGGAATGGAAAAAAGAAGCAATTGTATTATATGAAACTAGTGAATGAGGCTGTTTTCTAGAACCGGAAGCCTATCCAAGTAGGCCCAGCTCAAGTATCTAAGTATGGAGTCAAATTAAAAGAAGGCATCTACATTGGTTCCCAAACAGAAAAGAAGCCATCCATTTAAATTTCCATTTCCTTGCCAATTGCATAGTCAACTTGTTCTAGCAACATGTTTGTCTTTCCATTATATCGTGGCACATGTCTCGTTTGTTGGGTAAATTGAAAAGTCATAAGCATAAATAAAGAGAGATAAACAGGTAGGCATGACATACAGTGTACTTGAGGTGTTCAAATCCCTAGTCATTATTCCGGCTAGCGAGCAAAAAGAGGTGCTCAACAAAAAAGCGAATGAGTGTGTTTTTTTGGAACCGGTAGCCCATCTGATTAATCAGGTTGAGTAGCTGAGTTCCCATCAAAGTAACCAAGTATCCAAGCCTATAAGCCAAAGCGAGCAGCCAATCCTCCCATCCCATGAGCCCAGCTCAGCTAAGTATCTTATACCGAAGCTGAGACGCTCTCGCGCCTGGTATTTATTTACCTTATTTTCAATTACCTTTTAGATAAAGAAGAGAGAAATAAGTAAAGCCGTGGGTATAGAACAGTTTTCACGCACTTAGAACCGCTAGCTCCTGTTCACATGGGATTGAAACCCAGGTGTGCACAAACAACCTCCTAGGCATGGTGGATTGAAAGGAATGTGGTAAAGGTAATGCTTACTGAATGCGGGCAGAAATAGAAAGGTTGGTTACACGTTGCAGGTTACACGTGGATGCATTATGTTACACAATGCTTTTTTTTCGTTTGATGCTTTAGGTACGATGGATTAAGTTACACGATGAGGTTACACGAGATGAGGGTTACACAATTAGGGGAGTGATATGAGGGTTCCGCAAGATGAGGCTTATACAATGCAGGTGAGATGAGGTTTCCACAATGCAGGTACGATGCTTTATTTTACACGATGCAGCTGGTTCGATGCTTGAGGTATGATCCGCTTGAGGTTCGATGCTTTATTTTACACAATGGAGGTTACACAATCATTAGGTGGTTAGTTAGGTTAGGGGCTTTACCGATAATACCCCTTGCCCAGTTAGACGTGATTTGTCCCCACCTGTTGCAATACTCCGTGCCCTGGAGATGGTGGTTGTCCACGTGTGACCCGTTGTGAACGGTCGGAGATCCCCCGTAACCCAAAGGAAGTGTTCGTACGTGAACAGGAAAGGGGTTTTTTGTCCCCACCTGTTGCCATTCCCACGTGACCAGGATGGTGACGTTACCAGTTCTAAATCCCCCAGGCCCAGGAGGTGCCGATTCACTTGTTTAGCCCCAGTCCGATAGCCACAGTCCGCATTCTCCCGCATTCCCCTTTCCCCTTTCAGTAGGCCTGCCCAGTACACTCACCCAGGAAGGAACAGTCTGCATTTCCACATTCCCGCATTAAGTAAGCATTCAGTACGCAACTGCCCACATCTTCAAGAGGGAGGGGTACCACGGAAGGATTAACAACAGCCTACAGCTACCGAGAGGAGATATTTCCCACTTTGGATAATATAATATATAATGCACGTTAATGCGCCTATACCTTAAGGGGGACTTAGTCGAGTGGATCCGCTTATGGCTACCATCTGAAGCAACACCTACCAGCTTGGGGGCCGCAGGCACTCAGTTTGGTGACCCAGATCTTAGAAAATCTTCTCAGTCACTATTCTTCTTTCCAGTCTGGTCATTTAGAAGTTCAGGTACAATGCTCTAAGTTACAATACTCATCGGTAGCTTTCGGAGTGGAGCTCTTGCTCGTGCCCGTTTAGTTTATACCGTTTCCAAATTCATGTTCCTTAGCAAGTAAGGAAGTCGCTCTAACATGTTCCGTGGCATAAGTTGCTCCAACTGAAGTGGTGAGCCCCTGGATCTAAGTTTAGCGGATCTAGTACTTAGCATCTGTCTCTTCAGCTGTCTCTTCAGCGGTTTACTCCTATGTGTAGTTCATATAAACTATATGCGGCGTAGTTAATAGATCCGATTGGTTCAAAGGGGCAAGGAGGCATTCTGTAGAATGCCGACTAGAAATATGCATTTCACACTCACTCGGAAGTAGGTCTCGGTCATTGAGAGAGATTCAACCACGCGTGTGACTGACGGACGGTGAGAAAGACTTGGACGATCATTTACATCTTCATGGTCCGGTTCCAAAAGTGGTTCTCGCAACCGATGTGATGTCAGCAGCTGGCTCTTAAACCTCAGCATCTGGCTATCGATGCACCTGGGTAGACGACCAGAGAAGGTTCCGCGCCCGCCTCATCTCATCTGCCAACAAAGTCGGATTCGCCAGTTGACTTCTACTATGTCTGTGTTTCACAGCGGTCTTAGTCCCTTCCTCTCTTATCTTACTATGCTGGTGAGCCTTTCTCTTTCGGAGACGACAAACAGTGTTTCGCCATCTGGAAGATCCGCTTCAGCTTTTGTTTCTATTAACTAAAATCTTTTGCCACGGAAGCTCATTCCAATAAGTGAGCCCACAGCTGTGACTTATGACTAAGCCTAGGCCTATGAATGTGCTGGTGAAGAGTTCTATGGCTCCGATCAATCTAATGGAGGTAGATCCAAGGAAGTAAGGTCGAAAGATAGAAAGCCTACTGTTTAGCGGTGCATCTTTCACGGAAGTAGCTAGCGGTTCAATATACGCAATTAGGTCTATCGACGCCCGAATCCCTCAATGTTTACGGTGATGCTGCAAGAGACGGCTGCAAGAGTGATTACGGTTCTCTTAAGATAAGATAAGATACGTGATTAGGTTCTCATCTTGATACGTGGTGTGTCACTGCTGGAACTAGATTCATTCTCGAACTGGATGGTTCCGATCGTAACTCCATTGAAGCTCTTCTTTATATATGCAATTTAGTTCGTTAGATCCCAACCAATAAGGATAGGTCCGACGAAACACTAATGACGTGCCCAATGCTTGGCGGTGAGCCTTTCTATTACAAGATTTATTCGGGTGCTGGCATGGTTTAAAAGAGTGAGTGGTGTTTCCATCCAGTGGTTGGTTTTTCACGTTCGGGTGAGTAATTCGTGCCATTTCGTCGTCTTGGGCTTAGATGCTCTTTCCATTTACCAGCTATCTATGATTATTACCTTTCAACATCTATGCCAAGGGCTACTCGTGTAAAATACGCTAGTGTTTTGTCTGAAGACGGATGTTGACGATAGATTCGAGCAAGGTGGCACCGAAGGGTCGATATGAGAGAGAGTCAACTACTAGGGCGTTAGTTAGAGTTCCGAAAGCAACTGATGTTCCTTCTGACCATGCTCCTCCTTTCCTCCTTGTTTGTGAGAATGCAGTTGACGGGATAATTAGGTTCAAAAGGGTGGTCATTCCAGTGGTTCAATAATCAGTTGGCTTCTTTGACCCTGGCTCATTACGAACAAACAACACTCTCTTTCGTGGTAAAGGGGCAGAGCTACTTGTAAAATGCTAAAAATGAGAGGCGAAGCTACAGAAGGATAATTTCATAGCTGTAATCAGGCAAACGAATAAATCTCTTTATTATCGGAGTTATACTTTCGGAGCAATTTAGGAAGGGAATTTAAGAATCCCTCCCTCACCCTCACCCTTGCCCCCGCGAAGGGAGGTCAGGTTATCCCACCCAAGGTCAGGAGATCCCTTGGGAAGGAGATCCCTTACGCTATGCTCAGGTAAGTGAGTTAAGGTTCTGTCACGCACGCCTCCCCTTCCTCGTGACACGAAAGGGATAACCTTTTCTAGCTAGCGATTTGAAGGGAAGAAATATAGGGTATAACCTTTTAGTTTTCCCCCCAATATAGGGTTTTAACGCTCACTCATCATATGGGTGAGGGAAGCTCAAGGCTGTGTACAATCGAGCGATCAATCCCTCCACAAAATAAGTAACTTAATAGTACGTAACGTATTGAAAGCTAAGTAAGTTTCGCACGCTCCCTCACCGGTTCATTAGGTGTCCCACTTGGTTCATAACATTAGTGTATCGCCCTTCAGAGGTTCTCTGCATAAGGCGCTAATATCTGATTGACTTCATCTGACTCATTTGACTCATTGTTGCAGATATCATTTCTGTTTGGAGCTCTGTATTGAAACTGCGTATGATGACCCTAGATTGTCACTGCACTGTAGGAACACGAAGTAGGATTCGGTCAATTCCTTTTTGAGACGATGCACCAGTGGGTGGGAAACGAGCAGGGTGATACCTTTGTTGTTCTTAGTGTCTCTCCGCGCATTTTCTACCTGAGAATAACGTCAAATGGCTGCTGCTGACAGTGGGGAACCTATCAATTTATTGCTGAACCACGATAATTGGAAAGCTCCCCGGCGAACAATAATGAAATGCGCGAGAAAAACACGCGTTAATATTGAACAGTGACCTTGAACAGTGAACAAAAGTGAAACGGATAAATTCTCAAATTGGCCCCCCCGACCTGTCCCTTAATTTTGACTTCCTTAAAGCTGGAAAAATGGCTCGTGCACCTGACTGTGAAGCATCGATCAAAATACGAGCGAAATGCCCGTAAAACGGTAGATGCTCCTGCGGGGTGTCGTTACTCTCCACACATAGGAGTAGGGTTCGGAGAGCAGACCTGGGATGTCAGAGACGAGTAAAGTGTACTAACCTCAGTAGGCCGGGGTTAATATATTGGCTAATGCCGACCCTCTCCCAGCGCATCTAAGGTGTTCCTTCTTCACAGGCTCCTCCCGTCCACAGATAAATCTCAGAATTCCTATCCCTAGTGGGGGTGTGCTATGGGTTATTTTACTGGAATGGAATAGAAGTGAAATGGGTTACAAATGGTAGGTGCTCCTACGAATTACTACCAAAGCTGGGGTGTTCCCGAAGGAGGTTGGTCCAATAATCCAGTTGAATTTGTCGTTCTTCCCCGAGTGCACGGGACGGGCTGGTCCCTTTTCCGTATGTCGCTAGGCTTCGCTACCATTGGAATATTGGTCCGGTCTCATTCGGAACACCTTTTTGACTCCCCAGTTTTCTTCGTTCGTTCTGTCCTAGAAATCCGCATAGAAACATAGTAGTCTAAGCCGACCCATTTATGGAACTTATTTATATTACTTACTTTGTATACCCAGGAAGGACATTAGGCAGAAGCCTGCAGCAGCCAGGTGCACCCAAAGCTTTCTGTATCAGGTAATATCCATTAATAGATCGATTCAGATTTACTGTGTTCTAGGCGAAGGACGTAGGGGAAAAGTGCGAGAAACCTATATACGGAGCACTCTAGGAACATGCTTTCTTTTTTTAGCTAGGAAATTATTAGTCAATTTGTGTTTCCATTTCTTGAATTCATCATGCATGCAGAATGCATTGTCTAATAAGAAAGAAAGAGCAAGTTTTTATCTCTGTTTTTATCTCTACTCTGAATCAAAGGGAAAGAACTTATCTCCACCAACTGATCTCCTACTACATCAATTATATCTCTCCACACTCAACATTCTCTCATCGAGACATCGAACCTCCACTACTTTCTGTCTTATGGCGGCCTCTGTGAATCTCCAGGCAGCTTCCCCCTCTACTGCTCTCTCTACTGCAAGGACATTTGAAGCTATCTGGACCACCTATCATTTTACTCTCTGGATCTTCGCCGCTGCTTATTTTACCGCACTTGTGGAGACTTTGACTGCTTCTTGCACTTGATTGATCTTTGCTTCTCCTTTACTAATGCATGTGGCTTTTACTGCTTTCCAAATTTCCATCATGGCTTTATTGAGTCTTTTTCTCTTGGCGCTTGCTACTATATATGCTTCTGACATTATTGCTATCTATGGATGGGGGTTCAGCTACTTTTTATCTTGCGTGTGACAGGCGAAAGAATTTAATTTAAGAATGAATTTCACGTACACTTGCAGATATGAATTTGAATTTTTGTGCGCATGAAAAGTACGTCCACAGGCTCACCATTTCAACTGAAAACCCAACCCCTTTCTAGTAGCAAATGATTGGCTCACTAATAGCTATTTGTATGCAGGAATTCTCAATTTGGTTTGCTTTTATGCTTTTACAACTGATCTCCACCAACTGATCTCCACCAATAGCACTAATCATCGCTCTTACACCTACCACTCATACCACTACTACTGCTATCAGAGCTTTTATGTTAATGGCTTCTACAACTGCTGATACATCATTTGTAGCTACAGCTGCTTCCTCTCTGGAAATATTGATTCGCTGAGCTACTTACATGATTATTGTAATCGCTACCAAATAGCTTGAGATCTTGGCATATTGATGGGGGTGGGAGGCACCAACCAAAATGAAATAGATATAGAATCCAATGTAAAAACTGCTAGCAATACATGATCGGATCCACTACGAATTGGAAAATTAGCCACAAACATTCGTTTCACCATACAGATGAGCAACCAACAGGGTTCATCGGAAATGACGAAAAAGCAGAGCACTTCGAGTTTCAGCATGCATCATTATAGAAGGAATTAATGCATCTATCTTTGGATTTTTGAATCAAATTTCGAATGATGTTTCCAAGAATCAAGTTTCGAATAGAATTGACCCTCTATCTGCCCGGGAATGAAATCACGCAACATTCCTGCAGCGCGTGAAAGTTCACCTCGGATGATGCCTTCTTTTGTGCAAGTCACCATGAGAATGAACCTGTAGGAAAAAGTAAGGGTGTGGCTTTACCATGTGGGACTAAACTTTTCCGGTCGTTCGACAAGGAATGCAAGATATCGATTCAATTGGATTAGGCGGGAGGACAGAATGATCACCAACCTTTCTTCTGGAGCCATAGCTAAAACCTTCAATATGCGCAAGAAGGTCTCATCATGGGCGTCTATATGGCGCAACCGAATGCCTGGAGGGGATAAATAAAGGAGCGTAACTTTCACGATTCATGGACAGTAGATGAAAGCCACCAAGTTTGACTCCAAATTACATGATCCCAAAGGCATCACCTTTTCGGTTCCAATCTCGGGACCGAACTCCAATGAACCAATGGAACCTCTACCTTGTGATCTCAGCAGATGACAAAGGGAGATACAAAGGACATTGGAACCAATCCAGCTGTAGGAGGACGACTATCTTCATTGGTTACAGAGCCAAGCAATTGGATTTGATCTCTAGTGTTCCCCCTGATACTTGATGACTCAGAAGCGCAAGGACATGGAAAAGGATCGATTGGTGTTCCTCGGTACGGGACGGCAGCATTCGAAACCATCATGCCTATCAGGGGAAATGTTCTATTCAACCAAGAGCAGCTCGCCCTTCACACTTAAGACTCAACTTATGCAAGAACAAATGATTTGCTAATCATTAATTAATTTTGACTGATTGAACTATAACTTGTCGGTTCGCTTTTTGACCTAAAGAATATGTAATTATGCTTGTATCGTCGATAAAAATGAGATATAAGCGGGGGAAGGGTGTCTAGGCTCCCCGGGGCCCTTGAGCCTAAAAGAAAGATAAGCTTATGAAAGCAGAACAACTTACTTACAAGTCATAATATCATAAGGAAAAGGAGAGGATACTAGAGTTAGTTCTTCTTTTGTTTGTTTGGACGGACTGGCACCAGCAGTGGTTGTCCCCTTGCCGGGGTGCTGCCCTGTGCTGAAATTAACGCTGCAACCTCAGCTCATCAAGCGATAGCGATCTTTCGGGCACCCAGCCTACTTATCTTATCTTGAAGCTGGGATCCTTCCCCGGCTCTTTACTGGTGGGGTGAGCTTTGTTTAACAACTTGCCCCCAAGACCTAAGCCTGTAGGTTCATACGCCAGTCTTACATAAGCCTACTGAATCGGGAGTTTAGTACCAGTACCTAAAAGTTGGAGTTGGTACCTTTCCTTTGAGTCGAGCCAGTTGCAAGCGGAGGCTGACGACTGAATATATAGTTCATGTTTCTCCCTCTATTCGTTAGGTGGTTTATTCAATTAAGGAGGAGTCGGCTTAGTAGTGAATAGGGACGTGAGGCTGCTGCTTCAGAAACTGAATCCACGGCTTCAAAGTAAACTCGATAGACTGATTCACCTAGATCCACTTCTGAAACGAGATCAACTCCTGAACCAGGTAAGGCTAGTTTCTTCAGAAGAAAGAGAATCAACTGAAGAATCTGCCTTCCTTTCTTTGAAGAAGTCATTGGGTGATCTCCAGCCTCTGGATTGCCTACGAAATGCAACTGGGGACATAGGAACGACCAGGCCTTTCCTGATAGTAGTGTGCCTCTATATCAGTAAGTAGTTTCCCGCTTTCCAGAAGAAGTCGCTAGAATAAAAAGCGTATTATTACGTATATAAAAAAAAGTAGGAATATTAGGTATTTACTATATTCTATCTCAACGAGCAATATACGAAAGATTTGTTTAACAACTTCCCAAGACCTATGACATTATCATTATATATGTCATTATGCAAGCAATCAGATTCGAGTGGATCCGCCAAGCATCAGGTCAAGCGAGAGAACGTCAAGCAGGTCGGTCGCTTCGATAGAAGGGCCATCCAGAGAAGCGCCATCGAGATTCTAATCACCAAAGACAAGGCTGCTCCTACCTTACCGTCTGGGGTGGGAGACCCGAGAATGGCCAAGGAAAGATGGGGCTCCAGGACAGCCAATTGAAACCGAACGGGAAGGTGGGTGGCTTAACGGGTCAAACGCTGGTCCTACCTTCATTCAGAGATATCCATTATTTATGTTTCCTATCACTTTGAAATTGACCCACTAGGCAGAGGCTAGACAGGAAGGAGTCCTTCTGTAATGAATCTGTATCCGGAAATATTGAATCTGCGAATCTATTTCTTTTTCTTTAAGGCGGGCTTGACGCTTTTACTACGAGAGGAATGGGTCTCCCGATCTCAGTACATATGGCTTGACCATGTCTCCCGATCTCAGTACATATGGCGTAAGACTCACATATCGAGGTCGTTCTGGGATCGGGTGTGTTTCCCGTCTTACAATGTTGCCCGCCCCAGGAGGTTCCGTGCCCTACTACTATAGCCTCTGACCTCATAGGAACCTCCTGACACTTAGCAGCCTTGGGTCCGCACACTAACTAGAATTTAGTACGATATCGCTTCACACCTCGCGGTGCTTACACCTCTCGCCTATCGAAGTGATTTCACCTCGTACGAGAACTTGTCTAGAGAAGGATTTCCTGCTTAGATGCTTTCAGCAGTTCTTCCATACCGACTTGGCTGCCCGGCGCTGCGTGACAACCGGTACACCATAGGTTGGCCCAACCCAGTCCTCTCGGACTAGGGTTGGCTCCTCGCAGTTCTCCCTTCAACACCCCAGAAACTTAAGAACCCCGTACCACTTATCCCCCTTTAGGCTCCTTCACCTTCACATTCACCCAGCTATTTATCAGGGGCTTCACTCGAAGAAATGGTGCTTGCTGAACCATCATCTGTGGATTCCCTGGGAAGAGCTGGGGAGCTGTCAGTCACATCAGTCGAAACAGGCTTATCGGAGCTAGCAGATTCATCATCTGTTGCATTCTTTGTTGCTTTCCTTCTCTTTGGTTCAGAAGGCGTATTTGATATTGCTAATATATTAGACTCTGACGAATACTGCGAGATAGTGCCCGGGTGACCTGCACGATTGATGATCGCTTTCGCATAGTAGAGGCCTATCTTTTTAGTTGTAGCATACTGCCTCGCTATGAACTCCTCGGTGGATATACCCCAGAGTATAATATGACAGCCCCTTTCGGGGTACATGGAGCATAAGGCATTCCAGCCGCGGCGTTTTATGAACTCTGGCGCCCTACTAATGTGCTGAGAAAGCTCCCTCCTGACAAGGTTACATACGTATATGTAATCATATATCGGATTCTTCAGGCCTACCTGATACAGAGTGTTCGCCGTATCAGAATACGTTCCTATTACAATAGCCTCAACCCCAAGTTTTAGCCCGGTAATTAGATTCATAACCTCAGGGGGATTGAGTGAATGAGTGAATGTCAGGTTTACAAGGATATAAAGTGGTGAACGATTGAAGGTTACAGATTCAGATCGGGACATGGGAGAGTGTCTCATGTTAGGGTTATATCCAGTCGATGCGCGTAAAAGCGAGAATTTCATTTAATAGGTGAGACTAAAACTATAAACACTAAGTCACATACGCATTTCGACGTCAATAAGGTGCTTTTTCTGTAATTCCAAAGTGAGGGAAGGACTTCCCCTCCTATGTTGGGAAAGCGGCTTCCTTCGAAGGCCCCCTCGCTTGACCCATTCATTCCTGCACCCTGGCTATTTCTGTCAAGAAACAAGCGAGAAATACTCCCCTTAATCATCTGCGGCACAACACCCGCCCGAGGAGAGGGAATCCAGAGAATAGGTAGCAGGAAGGATACAGGTGCATAAGAGGACATCTCTCATCTGGTGGGAACCCAGTTTACCCATAAGCGAATGACTCCCGTCTCTTGGCAGTGAGACCTTCGGCTATCAGAACTTCGGCTGGCACTTCCGGACACTCCTTCTGTAAGGGAGAGGAAGTCGGCCCTCTCTTATAAACCTGGTCCTCATTCTCTCTCAAGGATCCCAGAGGTTCTTTCGAAGCATGTGTATTATATAGGTGATTATACCCTCACCGTCGGCTCAGGCCCTTGCTTCGTTCACTAAGGGGTCAGGGAAATGACCAAGCTTGCTCACTTCGTAGTGATTCATATGACTCGCTTACACTCAAACATGTATCTCATTATATATGTAATTACGCTAGAATTTACTCCTAGCGCAAAGAGCCTCCAGTTATCCTTTACACTCGAGAGAGAGAAGGCAGTGTCCTCAGCATCAGGAGAGAGAGAGACCGCTGATGATAGAGAGAACGTTGATACAACCAGCATTAGGATCGTTCCCATAAGCACCAGTTGAACCGGCTCATAAATCCCAGTAGCCCTCAGCATCAGTGTTTGCTGTTGAGAGAAGGAGTCCTGTCAGTTGGACCTTTATCACGTTCTGGCTATTGAGAGAGAGAAGACAGGTCAGGCAGTATACGCCCTCAGCATAAGTGTTTGCTGATTAGAGAGAGAATCAGAGGTCAGGCACCCAGAGAAGGACCTCAGAAAGGGAGGCTACAGAAGCAGGTTTTGGCTTATAGTCTATAGGGTTTCTCCTTTATGACTCGCACTCAAACATGTATCTCATTATATATGTAATTACGCTATGAATTGAACTCCTATACTAGCCTTCTTTCTTTCTTCAAGACCCAGTCACAAACGCTTTCAGTCTCATGAAATCAAGATCCTTACTGAAAGGATCTTGATTGAATGAGACTGAAAGGCTTATCCTATAAGGCATCCAGTTCCTTAATTGATTGAATGAGACAGTTAGGGACGCTACCCACTTCGACACTTCGATAAGGCACCCTACCCCTCTTGTCTTGTCTCATTATAGGAGAGCAGAACATCTTTAGAGGTGGCTGGTCAAGCTAGAGAGCAGCGATAAGACATCGTTGGTCAAGCTCATTATATATGTAATTACGCTATGAATTTCCAGAAATAGCGCTTGGAAAGAAAGAGCTTCCAGGACTCACCCTTTAACACTCAGCAGTAGAGATAGAACCACTCACTAGCGCATGGTAGTAAAGAGAGAATAAGGCTGGGCAGGCAGTAGAGTGAGACCCAGCACTGGCTTTTTATAGAGAAAGTGATACCTGGAGACCAGCACAGTGACCTTGAGCACAGTGATGGAAGTGAGTTCTCCTCTCCCTAGGGTTCTAGTTCCTTATTCAGAGACTATTTATAGTCTAAAGGGTAAAGAAAGAGAAGCTTCAGTCCAAATTACAGCTACGAAGGGAATAAGGACCCTTTAGTGCGAAAGAAAAGCGTAATTACGTATATAATGAGGGAAGGTGCTGGTTAGAGTGATGCTGCTTACTTGCCTTAGCCCTTGACGAAGCTCCCTTTGCTACTGATGCTGATGTTCCTGCTCCTACCTACCTTTCCCTTGCCTTTGCTGGTGGTTTAGGATTTCGATCTACGCCTGGAACTTCAACTGCTTAATCTTCTTAACCGACTGGTTCTCAACTTGGAAAGGATGCCGGTGGCTAAGATGCTTCCTTTGCTGCCTCCGCAGGTGGATCTGTAACCGGGTCTCGATCTGGATCTGGATCTCCACCAATCCATTGGATGAAGCCAGGAACACCTTGTAGGGTAGGTATTGCTATTAACACTTTACTTATGAGCATCCAAGACTTTACTTACTGCCTTCCCTTATGAACCGGGTAACCTACTTATGACTGACTAGCCTTTGCTATTGGCTTAACTGCTGCTTCAACGACTGCTTCTTCTATGCCTACGCCTGGATCTATCTATGCTTCTCCTGTCCTAGCCTATGCTCTAGCTACCTCTGCCTCTGCACCTGCCCTTGTCACCTATGCTACTGGCTTTATTACTGCTACTGGTACCGGTGCTTAAACTACTGTCATTGGCTCTCTAGCTACTGGTTTGACTGGTGGATAAGCTCAGTCAACTGGATCATCTTCTGGTGGATCTGCGGGGTCATCATTTCGAAATATAAAGTATAGTAATGATTCGAGTGAGCTCGCTATAAGTACACTAGTTTCTTTGGTGAGTGGTTGGTGTGGATTCCTCATGGTAGGTGCGGACGATGAGATGAGTAATAAATGGCAGTTGGCTAGAGAAGGGATGACAACAGGGCTCTGCTGATCTCTCCTCTGGGCTGAGAAGGGTTATTGGACAGGACTCTGGCTCTTTAACTGGCTCCGCTGCGTCTGGAACTTGTTCCGCACCTCTTGCTTCCACTCGGCCAACTGGATCCACTTCTGGAATTGAATATAATGGTAATGGGAGCATTTGAACTTGATGACCAATAAACATAAGCCGTTGTTAACCACCAACATCACCACTTTCACCTCGCCTAGCAATAGTTCAATAATAGCCGGCAACATCCCTTTCAGATAAAGCAGATTCATATCCAGTTCCAAAGCTAGTTTTTAGCCGTTTATTCAGTTTACCAAGCTGATGGACTTGAACCCATTGCCCTCCAGAAAGCCAGTGCCCTACATGCCCCAATTTACCCCTTTTCCACGCTACATGCCCTCACGAAGCATTCATTCAGCCAGCGATTCATTCAGCGATTGGAGCGATTCATTCATTGAGCGATTTAAGCCCTGCCCTACAGGCCCTCACGCAGATTCATATCCAGTGGGCCCTTATGACCTTATGAGAGAGACCTTATGCCAGTTTCCTCTCGGTTTCTCTACTTCCAACCTACCCACCTACCGGAATGCACCCAGAGTCTCCCAGCGAAGAGCAATCAATGAATTCCAATCGACAAGGTCCCCGTCAACCGAAGAAAGGAAGGGGAGGATACCTCTGCCAGGTTGTTTTCTTAGCTCAGCGGCAAGCCCGTCTTCTCTCTGGCATTGACCTAGCTTCATTGACCTAGCTACGCCGACCTCCTCATGCATGTACGCTTACCTCTATCTACCAACCTCTTCCCACCCCTAGCTACCTTCATCAACTTCTACCTAGCTCCCTCTGCATCTACGCATGCATACCCAACACCATGAAGGAGCTTTTAGGGGAGGGGGCAAACTGATATCATCAATCATTGGGATAACCTTATCGCTACGAGAAAGAAGGGATAACCCTTCGCTATTCGAGGGGAGGTAAGGTAAGGCGTAACGTATTTAAAGCCTTTGAGGGGAAGAAATCAAGGGATAACCAGATATAGGTGGAAATAATAAATGGAATGAAACTAGTAAGGCAAGGCTATAGCTAACGCTCTTAAGCCAGTTGCTAACGCACGCTTAGAAAGGAAGGCCCGCCTACCAATCAAAGAGAGCCTGAAGCCTTCGCTCGTTGCTTTTCATCCGCCGTCTCTTGCTGGGAAGCAGCTCCAAAGCCGTAGCTTACACCCTTCTCCCAACCTTCCATACCTGTAATCCCTTCCCCGACCCACCCCTTGCCCTTGTTGCTTTAAAGCATTCTTTCAGGCACCGCTCTGCCTCTGAGCGAGGCGCCTAACCGAAGCACTTTCCTGTCCACTATTGACTGACTGATTCCAGGAAGTTATATAGGGATTGAGATAGGCTAGGAGGTTCCGGGAAGGGGTCGGGTAAGTAGGCCGGCCTAAACTAAGGTTGGGAGACTACTCGACGAGGAATTCTTGGGCATTGTCGGGCTGTGGGTGGAGTGGGCTCTCTTGGCTTGTCTTGCGTGGTCTTGCTCAATCGGTAGGAATAATGTGGGGTGGGGAAGGCTTTGGAGTGGTATGCGCGCAAGGGCCTTTCGTGCGCGCTCTCACATAGCTCGATAGCTAGCGTCACTATCAAGCTAGCTTGCTTGACACTTAGACGTCCTCCCAACCTCTTGGTTCTGGTTGGTTCTATAAAACCACATACGTTGGCGTCAGAGCTTCTTCCTTGGCTTGAACCTGATCTTCTGCTTCACATCTTTAATAGGCAGCCTCTGCCTTTGGTCTTTCCGGACCTGATTTGGGGTCTTCGGGGGAGGCACTCTGTATCTTGAGATTCGGGTTTAGCCTCCACAGATGGTTCCTTTTTATGATGCGCCTCCGGGATGAAACAAGAGCGTGAGGCTTGGCTTATGAGAGGAAGTATACAGACGTAGATATTGATGCTCGTGCCGATGCGTAGTATGCTTATGCCTCTTTTGAATTGGGTGACCTGTCCTGCCTTGTCTTATGGGGCCCATTTTCTAGTTGCTCCTTCTTTAGGATCTATCCGACTGACCTGTTGGATTCTTTTGAGTCGAAACAACAACAACCTTTGCTTCTTTTTCCGACCCCACCGGCCTGTGCTATCGCTGAACGGCCTTCAATGCCTTACTATGAAAAGAGGAAGGTGGGACTGCGCGACCATTGACCCACGGAAAAAGATGATTGAATCTCCTCCACCGGATCCATTAGAGGGGCTAAATAAATTCGCCTGCATGTAGGCTGCCCTACCCTTTCTTTCTTATCCAGTGGCAATTTATGTGAAATATTCATTCCCTTAATTTATAAATGAATTCGATTCCTCCCCCCGATCCAACCGTCTCTGAAGGGCTCAACCGGCTCCGCCAGCCGAAAAATCGCTTAAGCATCTAAGTTTTAACCAGGTCGAATAGGTCTTTCTCCCTTTTATTAAAAGCTTTATAAGCATGACTTAAACGCCGCATGCCCTTATCGAGCATTTCGCTTGTCGCTTGTTTAGCAGGGCTTGTCTTTATATGGCTGGGGTCAAGAGACAACAAAACTTGAGTGCGGAAGGAGACAGTCACTGGCTCGTTCGTAGGACACTCTCACTCGAAACGAAACAAAAGATCAGACTCAGCTAGCCATGAGACAAAAAAAAAACTATAAGAAAGGGGACAGTCATGGGCTCGTTCTTAAGGTGGTACACCTCCATACTTAACAAAAACCTAATTGGACACTTCAACTGAATGCCCAGGAGTAACTGAATGCCCAGGAACCGAGATTTCATCCTCGGCTCTTATGGGAATGCTATTTCGAGGAATGCTGCTTCCGGATAAACTAGATATGTTAGTTTGGCTGATGCCGGTTTGAATGCCTCCTCTGACTGAGACAGAGGGTTTGGCTTCTGGTTTGGATGCATATGGGGATACTGAGCCGTCGTCTGATGCTGAGGGGGTCGGGATATAAGGGATCGGGAGACACCGGAGCTGTTGTTTCGGGAGGAGAAACTGGAGCTATTGGTTCGAGAGAAAGGGGATATGTTGGCCAGGAAGAAACTGGAGCTATTGGTTCGGAAGAAACTGGATATGTTGTTTCGACGTCTGCCGATGCGTATGCAGCAGATTAGGACGTGGATGGAAATGTGGATTATGGGGATGCTTCCTCTTTGAAAACCTGAGGAATGAATAGCCCAGTTCCCTTATGAAGTGAAACAACCGTATAGTCTTTGCTCTCCTCTGGATCAGTCTCCCGTGTAGTGAAAGAGTCTCCCAGCAGAGCAGTAAGTAGTAGTCCCAGTAGCGGGTGGTCCTCTTGCCTAGCGGAAGGAAGCCCTTCATGCTATCGAAAGACATTGCACATTGCAGCAGTCTAACCGCGCTTGCTTTGGGCACCACCCCGGGCACAGCAGAATGAGAAGGCTCAGCGCACTAGCCTAGCGCACTCAAGCAGCTCAGTTTGTTTTCCTTTATTCCCGCTAAAGCGCTCTAGTTGGGTTGGGTGACGCGCACACCGCTTGTTGATTGCATTCGATTTCATTATGGGTAGTTCTACTACTAAAGAACGGCAAAGACATGATTTGCTTTTCCACGGTCGGAGGGAAATTCTCATTCTTTTTCAAGGTCAGTTGGTAGGTCAGGTCAAGTTGTTGAGGTATGCTTGTCTTCCTTCTTCCTCCATGTGAAAGGAAGGAAGGTTTTTCAATTCCCCAATCTATAGGATGAAGCAGAGGACCTCTTTCCTTTTTGGGAAGGTTGAAGAGTGATCACGAAAAGAACAAGCTGAAGAAAAGCCCATTTCCATCCCTATTGAAAAGGGTGAATAGGTTTGTTTCGAATAGGTTTTTGCATCAAGGTATGTTTTCCCACCTTTCCTCCTATGGATTGTTTGAGCGTAAATAGGTATGATGCTTGCTCCGAGCGATTCCAAACACTCTGAGACGCTCCTTTCTAGCTCACTGGTTGCACGTTCACAATAGTAATTGACCAGCGTATATAATGCCAGCTTATAACGGTCAAATCACCAAATTCACTCGTCACTCGATAAAATACATACGGGGGGATGCAGTGAATGGGAATACCGACCCCCACCCCAGCTTATTAAAGTATAAGTTACTGGCTAACGGGCCAGGACCCATAGGATCTAAACACGGGTTGGCCTAATGATGCTAGACCATCGATGATGCTATAATTATCTTAATTCGCCCATCGAACCGGCCGGCATCGTAGGGGTTCCATTACGGTTCAGCATCGTCTGAAGAAAGACACGGTTATCAGTTCCAGACTGGGTATCAATAAGAGAGAATAACCTCAGTTTAACCAGTTCACAGGTCCATATGCCATAGCCCGCCCATTAGTGGCTCCAGCAGAAGCAAAAATAGGCAATGAGACGGTTCCAACACATATGCACACTGGTCTCAGCATAGGTTTGTGAATGCCCTCTAGAGCATGATATAGGATGGGGCGTACATTCCAGATAAGTTTGAACACACATAGGTCGGAAATAAAAGAAACACATCCTGATCCTTGGGCAAAGAGAAAATCAGGTACACAGGGAGCGCGGATCAATAAAGGGAATACAAGAACAGCTGATTTTAGTCAAATCAATCATCAAATTTATCCCAGTGTACTAGCATACTTTAGCCCATCTTCCAAAAGGAGGAGTATTGGATAAAATTAGGAAGCTGTGTTTTCACTTTCTGTGGCAAGGGAGTAAATAGTATAGGAGCAGGAGAGCAGGTTATTGGTGACCGACTGATTATTGGATTATCTTTGGTGAAAGGTTAACTTGGGTAACGTGGTTAATTTGGTGAACTGAACTAGGTTGGAAGCTAGTGAATTTCATTAAGGTTGGAATCTGAGGTGATATCCAAGGTGAACTTTTACTTATTTCCTTGCGATGTAGGGCAGCTTCTTTAGACTTACCTTTCTTACTTATCTGGAGGAAGTTTGGGGTTTATTCCTAATGCGAAAAACTGCTTAAATGGCTAATTTCAGGCTATAGAACAGCACTTTACGACCTCTAACGTGTCTGTATCCATTAAGGCCCTAATTTGTTTCTTTTGCTATAAGGACATCGATCTGGTGGGCATCAGACTGGGGCAATCATCTCGAAAATAGTCAATCAAAGAGGAAGGGCCAGAAGAAAATAGTCAATAGTATAAGAGCCGCCTCCCCCTATATCTTTAGGTAGAAACCAACAACCAATAATATCATTAGAGAAGCGCCTCCTTTCTCCGACTAATCCGGGGAAGCCAGATAGTCTCGCCGGGAACCAGATCGATTCAGAACGAACGAATGCGCCAATGCGCCCGCCAACGCGCCTTGATTCAGCGCCTCTAAGGCGACGAATGCGAGGATGCTCGGTGGCGAATATTGTTTCAATAATATAAAGTAATTGCCAAATTGGTTGATGAAATAAGTCTTCGAGTTACTCCCTTATAGATAAGGTAATTATAAGAACGACTTCCTGGTTTATGAGGTAAGTATTTGGACGACTCCCTTCTTGAGAATGCAATTATGCAGAAATAGCAGAAGCGGAAATAGCTTTGTATCTTTCCTCGCCCTGACCAATAAAAATATCCTTCCTATCCAGTAGTTTAACCCACCCAAGACAGACAGTAAAGTTTAACCCACCTCTAGTTTAACCCACTTCTAGCCAGCAAGCGTTAAGCCACCCGTTAAGCCTGCCTGCCAGTAATAATCAATATATCCCATCCAGCAAGCCCGAATGAATCTATTTATGTGAATTTATTTATGAAGGAAAGTAAGTACGATTCATAGTCCTTTCAGGCCGCCAATGAATCTCTCTAGGTACGGAAAGGCATAACTTACTTCTTCCTTTCAAACGATGAGGACCGCCTACCTAGTGCTTCCCTGAGAATCACAAACGCTATAGACAGAAGAGACCTGGCGTGCTTCCTTGCTTGAGAACCCTAGTTTGTTGCGTGGGGCCCGTTACCCCCACAGACTTGAAACGACCGCACGCAGGAGCTTACCTTACTAACTACGCTGCTTTCCTGAGAACAAAAAACAAACGCCGTATGCTTTACTGACTTAGGAGCTTACCTTACCTTACTTACGAGCTTCCCTGAGAACGACGACCGCATAGTTAGTTTTTTTAGTGCTTACCTTTGTTAGTGCTTACTTACTGCCTTAATTACTTAGTGGCTTGCCTTTGAACGACGACCGCTTTGTTAGTGCCCTTTGTTTGTCGCTTGAGAAAGACGACCGATACAGAGTCGGTTGCTTCCCTGAGAACTACAACCGCTATAGAACTGGCTTTTGGTTGGGGACTTGCCTTAGATTTATTACCGCTATAGACCGGTTGGGGGAGGGGACTTCCCTAAAAAGTATTATCGCTATAGAACTGGCTTGGGGAACTTGCCTGAAAACAACAAATGTATACTGCTTGCCTTACTTTAGGAGCTGACTTGAGAACGACGGACGACCGCTACATCTTGGTTTATGACCTTAGAATGACCACCGCATAGTGAATGAAGTTTGTGCTTGCCTTACCTTACGAGGCTTACGACCACTACATCGTGCGTTAGTGAACAGGCCGATTGTACAGGACGGGCTCGAAAACTTCACCGTCTCTGTCCATTAGATGCTCATCAGTCGGGTTTGATTTCTTAAAATAGTATTGGGATGGGCTGGTAAAGAAGTTGATTGTAAAGATGGGAGGATTTGGAATATGGACTTTCTTGGTACTGTACTGTACTGTGGCTCCTAAGTAATAGGGAAGGAAGGAGCCCAGCCGTACTGGGTGTTTTTGCTTGGCCTTTCAGAGGTTTCACTTTGGTTCCTTCGTACCTTGATTCCTTGGTTTGTCTGGTCCCGAAGTGACTGCACCTGGCAAGGTAGGTATTAAGCAAGTAAAGTACTGTCCTGAAGTAAGAGCGTGAACCGGTCAAGGTAAGGCCATAGGTATAAGCAAGGTAGGGACCATACGTATAACTGCTTGCTTCGCTTCTTCCCTTCCCTTCCTTTGGTTAGTACCGAAAGAAGGAAGGTGACTCGACCAAAGAAGGTATTAAGCAAGTAAAGTACTGTCCTGAAGGAGAAAGAAACCTACCCCCGTACTCTGTACCTGGTTCAACTATTTGGCAATACCCCCTTGACCCCGTAGATTAGCCTTTGTAATGCCCCGAACTTACAGCATTGGATCGGATGGATGGAAGGGCTTCAAATAGAGCATCGTTGGACGGGACGGGCGTTCGACAACACTTGTGCTATATAATCTTACTTGATACGGTACTTAGACCTTTGCTATTAACTTGGTCAGCCTACTTTATTTATGATTCTTTTCAGTTGGACCTACAGCAACCACCAGTTGTGATGGGATCGTTGGAGCTGCCCTCTTTTTGAACTACTGCCTTAACTTCAGAGATTATATGGGCGGGCACGAAGAACATCGCCATTTACCTGCCGGCCTACAGAATGAATGTCCGTTGGAAGCGACCCACCCAGTCTTGGATCGTTGGAACAGCCAGCCTACCAGCCACTGTCTGGGCTCCTACGAGAAAACTCGACCGAGATCTGGTGAACCTCGACTTTGTCATATATATATCCTGGCGAACCAAAACCAGGAATCTAAATATAAATATAAAAGATATTACGTCTGAAAACCTGGCTCTAGTTCTATCAAGGTATGCGAAGAATCCTCTCATTTGATAAGTTTTTGGTGGGGTTTCAGAATCTTCGTTCCTATATTCCTTCTGGCAGGCTTCACCCCTGTTCTTTATAGAGCCAGAGGCTTCACCCCTTTTCCTTATAGAGTCACCAGAGGATTCACCCCTGTCAGCGCTAGAGCCAGAGGATGATCCCCTGCCTGATCCAGAGGCTTTGGCACCGCCGTCTTTCTCACCCCCTCCCTCCCTGCGGCACTGCTGTCCGTCGTTTATAACCCTCCTGCTGCTGCTGCTGCTCATGATGAAGAGCTCCCATCCTCTAATGACGCTTTTCCTCTCTGAAAGATGGTTTAGCCTCTGGGGTTGGGATAGAAAGCAAATAGGAAATATAAGAGTATTAAGTATTTCCATCTCTGTATGGCAAGCTCTTTCCTGCCCTTGCCAATGAGACAGGCTATTACAATCACTGGCTGCTATTGGCGACCACTAGCTCGGGACCTACCTCCTCCATCCTGGGTATAAACACTTGGCATCGAGTACCGGCAATTGATTCCTGAAATCTAGCGGTAAGTGGCTAATCGCGTCGGGTCTGTAATTGGGCTAAAGTAATTGGTCACAACTAGGCAATTGGTTACAACTGGTAAATAGGTCTCAAGTAATTGGGCTCAACAAGTTAATCGGGAGTAACAAAGAAGGCATCAAAGAACAAAAGCAAATACCTTCTGTCTATTATCGTCTATGAATGACTAGCGTCTGAACCTCGCTCTAATGAATTAACGTATGTAACGCATCGTCATTCCCTCCATCTAGCCCACCCAGGTAGTACCAATTCTGTGTTCGGTAACGTTGTTAAGTGATGAGCTAGGACCTCCTTCCTGTTCCGTAGCGGTAAGCTATATAGTGCCATCGCGAAGGTTGGTTCCTTCTCTCGTCCAACCTCGGCTGCCCCTTACTTCCCGGGCGGGGTGCAAGTAGAATAAAGCAATCAAATCAAATCCAAATCAACAACATCATCGCCAACGCCACCATTGCCAACGCCAATAAACATCAACATCGAACTCGAAATGATCGTGTAATCTAACATCAATGTGTAACCTCATCATCGCATCGTGTAACCAACCTCATTGCTCATTGTGTAACTTCTACGTTGTAGCTCACTGAAGACTCCTACTCTACGTTGTAGCTCTATGTGTAGCTTGTGGGTAAGCGCCTCGCTGTGTCAACCGACTGGGACCGACCGGTGGGTAATGGGGGTGTCTCTTGGCAATGACTTCTCAGGCAGTGCCTCACTCGGTCCCGTACCTTGCTGTGAGGGTTTATGTGTGATGTGGTGGGGTTGACTCGGGTATGTCAATGGGGGTATGATGGCCTCTCGGCTGACTGGGACTGCCCTTTTGTTACTGGGAATGAGTGTCTCTCAGCAATGACCTTCAAGAAGAACTATAAGCTACCTGCTATTGGCTATTGTCTATGACAACTGGCTATGATTCCTTACTTTGATCGGCTTTGATACAGCTATGACCGGCTATGCACGACTGGCGTATGAATCTATGGTGAATTGACGTATGTAAGGATCTAATCATTGCATGCATTCCAAGTCCTATTGTTCCGTACGTAGAACCAACCCCGTTGGGTACATCTCTCATCGTCTGTTGTAAACTTGGTTTCCTTAATCTATCGTCGTCCAACCCTGGCTGCCCTCTCGGGATTAAAGTATATAAAAACAACCAACATCCACATTGACAACTGGATTTCCTTGCCTAACGTGCTAGGCATACTTTTCAGATATGGAGACAAGATATTAGTTGTTCCGTGCCTCCTTAGTCCATGAGCAGACACTATCTTATTCTATTAGTAATAGATCCCAAAATAAAGAATATAATGACACCTCCTTTGGCACGAACACGTCCTTCCTGGGCAGCAGCACGGCAGATTGAAAACTGGTGGGTCATGTATAACTCCATCCTGCCTGTTTTCACATAACTGGTACTGTACCGCACAAACAACAACCCAACCAACTCTAGGGCACAGGGGATCTATCTATGGCTTATCACGTCCAACTGGTAACGGAGGATTCTATCGGGTGGGCCCATCAAATTTTCACCTCCTGTCTATGTCTCATTGTTGTTACTATTGGGAAGGGTAGGAATGAAAAGGTTTTGAAATCCCTTTCCAAATGGAAATGCCCGGGCCCTGCCGGGGATTCTCTAATACCAGGCAGATATTATACTATTCCCAAATAAATATTGTTTCAGGCTCAAACATAGCCTAATGTATATGCTCTTTAAGTAATAACCAACATGATGGCTCCAAGGTCCAGTAACCAACATGGCAGGTATTCAGAAATAAACGTATATACGTATGCGAGTATCGGCTATATGGCAAGGATCAAGGCACTAAACAAAGCAAATTCAATCCTGCCTGCTTTCATCATAGGGACAGGTAACCCTTACATGTATCCTAGTTTATGCGAGTATCAAATATGAAAAAGGAGATACTCTTCGGGGGGAAATTCCCTTCAGTGTGGCAACAACCTCCTGGACACATAAAACAGGTCATGTTCAACTGGACCTGCGTGAAATAAGTTCTACCGGCTTAAACTCTAAGGCAGCTATAGTGCCAGGGGTTTTACTCTAGTCTAGCAGCAGAGAGGTAGGCACCCAATAGCGGCATATTTTAAATAGGCCTTCTTCATAGATAGTTTTACTAAATAGAATGAAAGGCAAGAACAAAGACTTCAATGTCTTCTCGAATCGAAAAAAGCGATTTTATTGCTTAAAAACAGTGAATGGTTTTGTTTCTATAACCGGGAGCCTATCCAAGCCAAGTATTCCGGCCAAGTATCTGAGTATCCCAGCCCAGCTATGCCTGGATCGAGTGCATTATACGTGGCCTCTACTAAGACTCCTGGAGTGACCAGCGGCATCGACTAAGACTGCTGGCTTCAACTATTGACTATTGTCTGTGTGTCTCCAGTAGCTGTAGTTCATGCACTAAGAGCAGAAAGGTGGTCTTTCTTAACTTAAGCTGTTCACCCGCTTTGGTTATGGGCTATGAATGGGGTTCCTCAAAGGGTGCATCATATGTAACGCGCTATAAGGTCCATTCCGGGGAATATGGGAAACTTCTCCTCTCAGTCTCTCCTCTCAGCCATGGAAGGGTATCTTTCTAGCTATGATGGGGAATATCTCCTCTTGGTCAGCGATGATGTGTTCCTTCTCACTCGGTCTGGTGAACCATGGCGTTTTAACGGGTATCTAGTGATGTGGGCCTTCTTTCGTGGTCTGTCGGTAATAACTTCTTCCCTCTTGTCTGGTGCCACCCGCCCTGGCTGGCTCAATCGTCGCTATCACGCAACAACTTGAACACCCTCTGTCTATAGGGTGTATACTTGGGAAACATTATATCTCGCCGGAATGGTGGAAACTTGGAAAGGGTGGAGTAAGGAGTTAGGGGAATGGATTCATCTCACGGGGGGAAACATCATCCGTCCCCTCTGGCTGCTCTTTCCAGCCAGCAACATCCATCAGCAGAAGATGCAGTTCTCTATCCGTGCCTTCATTGGTTAATTCAAGATTTTTCTCATATGGTGATCACATGGCTAAACCTCGGTCTGTTGTCAACTTGTATCAATCCCTCTCTTCCGGTGGGGACATGGGAAACATATCTCTCACATATGGGCGCCTAAGTTCGGGAAATTAAAATCTCAGAATGGATGCTTCGGCTCTTCTTCTTCCTTCCCCGGCTTCCTCTTTATCATGGCATTGGCTCTCATTTTCTCGCGTTGCCTTCCCTCCTTATATCTGGCTTGTCATTTCCTATCTGGCTTGCCATCCTTTCTTTCTGTATTGTTGTCCTTTCGTGGGAAGAAAAGGGAAATAGCTCATTCGGTTAGAGCCGATCCAAGATGCCTCTCCCTTTGGTTGGTCTTTCTTAGTTAGCATAAAGTAATCAATCACTTTCCCGGCACCAGAGTGAATGAATATCACCAGGTCAGTTCTTCCAGCAGCATTTGTGCACTATAGACTACCTCCCTCCTCACGTAGCTTGGCTTGGTTATGGTCTATTGGCTTGACAGAACCCACGTATCTTTACTTTATTTAGTGCGAAGCGCCCAGGTCCTTTCATTCATCTCCATATAATGAATAGGAAAGGGAATAATAATAATAATAATAATATCTATCTTCCCGGAGACATGGAGGAACTTGACGTAGCCTAGTCACCCCGCTATTCACTTCCTATCTATCATCAAAGCAGTCTAACCTCAGATTAAGACAGTCTCAATCTAATTAGTTCATAGATATTGAACGCAGATTTGTAATTTCCCCGAGACGAGCAAGACAAGAGTGCTTCTTCCAGCTAGCTTTTCGAGAAGACTCAAGAATATATAAGCAAAGCATCGGTCCAGCCGGAACATCACTGGCCACTCCATATTGTTGGAGGGAGCGAGCTACTCATATATAGCAATGAGAATAGAAGTGCCCTATTTCCGAGGATATGAGCAAGAGAAGAGCTAGTGCTTATTTGGAGCTTTTTATAATATAATGAAGAGGCTGTTCGTTCGCCTGCCTTACTGGAACGAAGAAAGTATTTCACTATCGTCCATGATAAGGCCAAGGTTTTCTATGGAGTTATGTACTGGGAAAAGAGAGACCTTACAAAGCCCCAGGTCTTTATTCAGGAAAGTAAAAAATGGAAAATCCCTTATAGTATATCCATTAGATTCACCAAATCGAGAGGCTTGCAACCCCTGGCTTGCTTGCTAAGTTCGTTTCCACTATCACTGAGGCTGGCTAAGGCAGGTCCATCTATTCTCTCCTTCCAGGCATAGTGCAAGTAAGGAGGTCCTGACGATGGGTAAGCGGGTCGGGGCCTTCTGGAAGGAGGGAGTAAGGCATCGCTGGGGAAGCAAAGCCGACCTTTCAGAACCTGCCAGGTGAAGATACCTCGTCTGTCTTTGCTAGGGCGACAGAGATAAATAGAGCGTATCTTCTTCTCCGTCCGAGAGATATATGCATGCTACCCATCCACCTATAGATCTTACCCCACTTCACTTATCACCTCAGCCAGGAAGACTTCGTAGGCAAGGCATCAACCCCATTCCATGCCTTGGGTTCCAAACTATTTTACCACCTTAAGACCTAGAAACCTGCCCTACCTTTATGGAATCACTTTATGAGGACAGCTATAGACACTTATCTTTACGGACCGGACGGGATTAAACAACTTTACCCATACTTTCTTACTGCCTTCACCCCACTTGAGTGCTGCCTATCCTTACCCAACAACACTCGCTGAAGCCAGGAAGGGAAGGAAGACCAGGGCAGGGGAGGCCCCAGAATATTGACCCCTACCTTCCCTTGTTTCCACACACCCTATTTACCTACCTTAAGAACTAGACCTGTTCCACCTATCTCACTTGGATTCATGCATTTATAACTTCATTAGTCGGGTACTTAGACCTTCTCTTTTCAGGCTCTTATCAGGACGGGATCCACAATCTCATCCTTACTTGTTGCTACTGCCTTCACGAATTGCTTCATAGCTACTGCACTAGACCTTCAATTATTGGGTCGGGTAAAGCCGGGATACTTTCTTAACAGCAGCGCAGCACACAGAATAGCGCTAGATATTGCTTCTTGGGCCGGGCTGCGGCGCGAAGCCTTTTTGATATATTATTTATATATGTAATTTCGGGCGACAAACAACTAGGAATTATGGATTAGGTAGGTCAGGCCAGTTATTGAATGAATCACCTAAAATGCTATACTATAATGATTCAACTTGCCTAAATAAAACGGAGACGCGGAGCGGAGCGTTTCACCCTTAGCACATCCCACCAACCGTACCACGCCTGTATATCATGGTAAATTCACTCCTGAAAGGTGGCGTTGCGAGATGATAGAAAGTGAAACGTGGGCGCCCAATTGAAGGCCCAGTTCATTGCGAAGAAGCACAAGTTGATTGCTTGCTTTTCTCTACTTGCACCTCGGGAAGTAAGGCAGCCGGGGTTGGACGAGAGAGATGAAGGAAAGGTAAGCTAAGGCAAGCAGCTACTGTTTAACCATATGTTAGTTACTCCTAGCTTTCAATATACCTATACCTATAATAAGGCAAGCGTTATAAAAGATCTCCTGGCAGTGCTGGCTGTCCTGTCTGGGCATATCCTTGTATGAAGGCCCGTCCAACCTCCTCTGATGGCCCATAATAAAGAAGCTCTCTGGTGGCAGTTAAACGATATAAGCTAATGGGAAATTCTATTTCGGCTAATATTTATTCTGGTATTATCCATTTATTCATGCTCTCTATAATGATAATGCAACCTGTAGCATCAAGTCCCATACGATGCGCTAAATTACCAGTAATAACTCCACTCCTTAGCTACCGAACTCGGATAGGTCGTTAGGGCTTCGTTACCAGCCGATATTAGAGACAAAATTACCTATCAAATATAATATAAAGAAAGAATGACCAGCAGCATCTTTATACGTTATATTGTAACTACTACGCACACTTTTCCTTGGCCCTCTAGTAACGGATTCATTAACTCTAGTTACCGCTCCGGGACTTGGACTGGCCGGAGAATATGCTCTAGTTACTGATTGACCTCTCGTTAAGAGGCTTGCTTGTAAGACCTAAAACTAGGTGCTAACGGGGGCGCCTTCCTGCCTGTTCCCCCTTCCTCGGGTAAGAGTATCTATATCTATATCTATATGCAATACCGAGCATTTCGAATGAGATAAATGGAATTGGCATAGCGGGCATATATGGAAAGGTGGGGCCTATCTATTTCTCTCTCGATCCGCATCCATTCTATCCAGGGAAATCGCTTCGAAGGAACCACTCGTGGGTACCACCTGACCCTATGGATCGCGGGTGCATGGAAAGAAAGGCGGCGGCTGCTTGGATTATGGCAGAACGGACGTGTTTAGAAAAGGTAAATCCATACCCCTCCCTTTGGACAGAGAATGACAGTTCCGAAAGTATGGCCATCCCCATCCTGAATAATCAAAAAAGCTAAATCGCTGAGCACTTTCGTATATCCATCTCAATGAAATCTATTCTTAAAAAAGTAAATCGCCAAATCGCCGAACACTTAGCGAAAGACCATACATAGCTCTAGCCAAACGACGACCTGAACCCGCTGTATCGATCGAACACCTGCCCAGACAGATTGGTCAACCAACATGCCCAGCCCTTTCTACCTTATCCTACCCATTATCTTTACGAAAGCTGCTTACCGAAGACCTTACGACCGACGAATGCCCTTCCTTCGTACGTTGGCATCCGCAGCAACTTTAGCAAATTTATCTACCCGAAGGAGGCAGTAGTATGAGTGCGTAGGAGGGCAATATATAGTAGGTGGCTAGCTTGAGTAGGCGGGAGGGCAATCTATATTAGTAGGAGGGCCGGTTAAGGAAGGCAACTTATTTCATCTCAATGAATCTTCTATCTGACCGAAGCAACTCGATCTACAAAGAGAGCATAAGAGTGGGAAAGAGGCAAGTAAGAAGGCTATCTCACGCAGACTAGACCTGCCTGCCCTATATCACTTCATGAATGAATGCTTGGTTGGTAATGCTATATACTTATATTTTAAGGACGGGCTTCCAGACAACATTCGCAGGAATCACACTTGCTGACAGAACAGATCTTGGTATCACTATTACCTATTCCGGCCGAGCATCAACAGGCACGGAGTAATTAATTAGCGGGCACCCACTTACTTAACTAGAAAGAGAGCCCTACTTCCCTTTCTTTTTAGTGTACCTGTTCTCTTGACCTTGAACCGCTACACCCCTCACCAAACTTAGTTATTTTACAGGTTGCTTCTTAGGCACTTTTCACATTTGTATTTACTTGATCAACCGCTTCGCACCTTTACTGAAATGCGACCGCCCGCCCTACTGCTCTACCAACTAACCGCCCTTTCTTTAGCGGCTCACAGACCTGAATTTTGATATTAACGGGCTCCTTTGGGTGGGGCACTTACAGCATTGCTAGGATATTCTTACTTGCCTTCATCTTATGGTTTACCTACTCTACCTAATACCCCATCCACCTGAAGACCTAGACCTGTTAACCCTAGAATAATGCTTAGTAGGTACAACTATGGGACCCAGCATGGCATGAAACAACTACCTTACCTTTTATTTTACTGCTGGAACCCTAGGATATAGGGTGCTGCCTAACCTCTTTCATTGGGATTCAGCCAGCCAACAACACGAGAGTAGCTGTGCAGTCAGGTATGGCCTCTATTTCCCCTTGTTTACTCTTTCACCTGCTAGACTGAGATAGAGGAGGCAATACACGTAGTAACGAACAAAGGGTTACCTTACTAGCCCCGAGTTGATGGGATGGATGGATCAGACCCTTTCTCTTTTCTTTCTACTGCCCGGAACCCTAGAACCAGTGGATCTCTTCGTGCGTCTGTCTGGCTTTCACTTCGTTCCTCACTGAGGGCTTTAGCTTGAGGGTTGTCCTCCATCCGATAAGGCAAGGGGGTGACCTACCTTTGTTATTATCACTACAAGATACTTGCTTAATGAATGCTTCAATGCTCAGTGGGTATAGCACTATTTATTTTATTGGGTTGGGGCCCGGACAGATACGATTTATGAATGAAGACAGCGAGCCAACATTCCAGGATATGGATGCCAACCTTACCTTGCCAACAGGGTTAACATATATTCTCTGGCTTAACTATTCTAAATAATAGCGGACTCAATAGAGGATACTTAAGGGTTACTATGGTTTCATCTATATACGTAGATAGATGGAGATCTCTTAGGACTATGGGATCGGGCCCAAGATAAGCATCGGGAGCAGGCACAGCGCTAGTTTAAGATCTTCTCCCTCAGGGTGTAGAAGTCGGAAACAGGGTAGAAGGATATAGGTAGTAGTAAGCAACAGAATCTGCTCCTTATGGGACCACGCAAAGGGCAGCTGGGACTGGAAGAGCTCCTAAATGAGGTGATGGCTTTATTACTACTGGGGGTGGGGCGGAAAACAAACGAGGATGCTATCTCTACCCCTGCCGGTGGGTATTGATCCCTAACCAGAGCACATGATTATGCATATGAATATGAATCTATAACGACGAGTGGGCCTGGAACTGGATAAACTACTTATTGCACTCGATCTTAATCCGGATCTTTAACATTATAAACCCCAACTATGTGTTTGCCCCAACCTATGCCCATACTCCTAGTGGTTCCGGATCAACCGATGAAGCAACTCGATCCGCATATAAACAAAATATGAATATGTAATGAGCTATCGAACTAAAGAGAGATGTGGGCACGGGAATTGGAACGTAAACCAATACACAATAGATCATCGCTTGCAGCAGCTTGCACAGCGGATGAACAAGTGGTTTTAATGATAGGTACCTAGGCAGAGATAGAGAAAGCGGCATACCTTATAGTTAGAGATCTAGATCCATACCCCGCAGTGAGTGGGGAAGGCAGCAGATCCAGGTCCCTTTTACCTATCAGCAGACGCAAAATCGAGGTGGCAAAGGCATAAGCACCACCAATAAAGGCGGCTAGAGCACGGACATAGGAGGTAGCTAGACCAAGTCCATTACCAGAACCACCAGCAGCAATAGATTCTTTTGATTATACTTTTTATTACGCTGTTAATTCAGTAGATGTTGAGTCGGATGATCCAGTCGATGAAGCAGTCGGTGAAGCACGCAGAGGCAGCAATAGATCCACCAGCAGACTCTACAGGGCAAGACCCTACAGGACAATACCTACAAGAGCAAGACCCACCAAAGCCATTCTCACAGCTTATCCACCACCAGCACCAGTACCAAGGTAAGCAGCACTAGCACCATCACTAGTATCAGTAGTTTAAGTAACAGCAGATTATTAGGCAAGACAAGCCCGGTATCCCAGCCCAGCAATCGATTCCATCCTGCGACTTAATTCTACATGAAACACATAGCTTAGATAATAAACTATATAGAGCATATACTTATAGGCGTAGAAAATACAATATCTCTGGTGATGCATTTTTCTCCGGTACTCGCTGGTAGGCCATGCCAGGTTTCAATCCAGATGGCGATCCAAGTGTTGATCTGGTAGGTGCGATCCAGGTGTCGATCCCAGGAGTCGATCCCACTACTCAATGCCAAGAGTCGACCCAGGTGTCAATCCACTCAATGCCAACCAGTCATTGCCTCAGGGTGCGGCCTTGCCGGGAGGCCTTGCCGGGAAGCCTCACCAGGAGAACTATAACATAGCACAATACCTTGACCCTCCAACTATAACCTCGAACCTCTACCCTTGATCTCTTCACCTCACATAGCTCTGATCATCGCCGGTAGTCATTGCTTGAAGGTCATTGCCACTAACTAATAGCCTTTCCTTTTTGATTATAGCTAGTCATAACCTGTTTTCATTGCCGATATAGCCAGTTGTCATAGCCAGTCTCATTGACAGCAGGTGAAATGGAACCATAGGTATCTACCCTACTCTACCTCTTCCTCGAACCTCGACGGAGGAATAAACATAGCCCTCGACCCTCTCATTAGATCTTTTTATTTTTATAAAACAACTTCAATTAATAAAATCAATTGTGTCTCCCTGCTCCTGCTTCACCTCCTAATCGGGATCAAATCAATAAATCTTCCATCAATCATTCCTTCAACGCCGTCCCTTCCTTGTCCCTTTCCGTCAACATGTCTGTTGGCTGCCCTCCCTCCGTCGGGGTTATATAAGTTGGCCCTCTCCCCGCCCGTGTGGGACCGGACGCACTCAACTGGGCATCGATCAAATAAATCAAAAATAAATCAATCATCGGTGCATTTCCTTCCTCGCTGTTTGGCCATCCCGCTCCTTTCCTTCTTCATCTCCCGGCAGAATACTACTCCCGGTTGTCATAATCCAAATCATCCAGCTCCTCAATCAATCAAGTAAAAGCCCATCCCGGAAGACCTGTCTTGTAAGCGCATCCCCCCGTAATACTGCCCCGTACACCCCTCTAAGAAGACTGTATTTCTCAATCAAATAAATCACTCCTCAGTGGGCTTGGCAAAAGGGTGAAGGCATCTATCTGTTGTCCTTCTGTTGTCCTTGTTGAGGTGGGCGTGAGGTTAGGCTAAAGGTAATTTGCTAGAGGTGCTAGGCATCTGTTGAGAGGTTACAGGTTACAGGCTGATAAGAGGCTCAAGGCATCTGGTGAACGGCTTAGTTCGGGGCTCCTTCCCACCCGGTGAAAGTCTAAAGGTGAAAGGCCCCTGGTGAAAGACAAAAGGTGATGGTTGGGTCCCCACGGTGAAGGTTTTTTTGCTAAAGGTGACTGATGATAGGCTGATTCCTTCTGTTGCCCTACTTGGACTGTGTGGGTGCCTTACTGGGACTGTGTGGGTGCCTTACTGGGACTGTGCGGGCTGGCTTTTCAAAAGGTGAAGGCAAAAGGTGAGAGGTTACAGGCTGACATCTATGGGATTTGGCTTAAGGGTTTCAAGGTGAAAGGTTTGTGTGATACTTTCTTCCTTTAGCCTTTTTTTTAACCTTGAGCCTCACACCTTCAACCTTTATATGCCGGTACTTATGACTGGTGGTGATCCCAGGGTGGAGGAGGTACCGATTCACTTTTGCCAATATTGAAAAGAAGTACCAGGTGCACAAACAGGATTGCAGCATGCCGAGAATAAGGTACCGTAGGAATAAGGTAACGCACCGGGAAGAAGGTACCGCACCAAACTACTTTGCTCGTTGGTACCCCTCAACCCCACAAACAACGGACGAAGGAGACATTGTAGCCCGAGGCGGCAAATCGACAGGCAGGCTCGCTCCCCCCTGGGCTCTTTGCCTGGCCGGGAGGATCGGCAAAAGGGGACGGCTTTAAGGCCACTCTATGAAGTGAAGTCTCATGTTAAATAAAACAGGATGCCGCCCTTTCCCCCTTCATCAGCTAGAGAGAAGGACCACTTCACCACTGGTCGAGAGGAGAAGGAAGTCCACCATTACACCCCGAAAAAGAAGAAAGAGACCAGTCTCCTAAGCTCTCCATAGGGTAAGGTAAGTTCCATGTTTAACTTTTCCAATTTCATAGGGTGATCCTTAGCACCCATTCTCTAAAGAAACAACCCGTTTTGAATCCATGGTGTTTGGTTGGGACAGATTTAAAAACTTCTCTCGTTTGGGGCGTTTTGCCTTAGTCACAACCTCATTTTTAGGGTTTCGATCCATCCATCGGGGCACAGAAATGGATTTTCTTGTTACTAAACTATACCCTTTTGGAACGTTTCTCTCTGGCCAGGATTCATTGGGGAGTTTGCATTGGTTACAGGAGGTCGTCATTGCCGAGAGACGCAAGTAAGTGTGCCTGGGTTATTCGCTCCCGATTCCCTAGTTTATGCCCCGATTACCTTGTTACTTTCCATGTTATACTCGCCATATCTACGTGAGAATCATATATCTACGTGAGAATCGCATCTATACGTCCTTGCCATTGTAAGAATTTGTAATCTATGCAACCTCACCTTTCACCTTTTGCCTTGAACCTTCGACAGATGCCAGGCCCAACGAGTACAACAGAGGAAGCAAGTAAACGCCTTTGAGCCGAAGAAGTGTGAGAGAAGGTGAGCGGAAGATCCAGAGTTTAGTTAGAACAGAATCACTCGCATCTATACGTTTAACTTTTCCATTTTAACAAGAAAAAAATCCATCCCACAACCATCCATATCTAAGAAATCTCTACTACATCTCTAGCTCTCCATGGGTTGAATAATGCGCCATTGAAAAAGAAAGAAAGAAATAAGAACTACTTCTAAGAGCGAGAAGAAGCTTCTTATTGTCTCCTTTTCAAATAGGAGAAGACCTAGCTGGGAAACCTAACCTTATATGCACAATCCGAAGCCGAGAGGAAGGCTGAAGCCGATAGGAAGGAGAAGAAAAGAAGTTACCCCATTGTTTAAACCAGAAGACATTGGTTGGAGTTTGGTTGGAGCAGAATAACTACTCGCCATATCTACGTTAGAATCGCATATCTCTACGTTATTTGAATTAAAAGAGAGCCGCGGAAATAGAATCCCGCCCTGGAGCAAGGAAATCGGACGTGGTGGGAAAGAGAAACTGGACCTGAGAACTGATCTCAACCTCTCTTTCTTTATGCCTGCTGATCCCGCCGCCTTACTGAACGCTCACTGATCTACGCCAACTTACCGCTTCGACCTTCCTGCTGAGCTAACCGGTCAACCACCAGTCTCATCCGCCAGTCACATTGTCAGAACATCAATAATATACGATATCGCATCGAGACGTTTACCTTGTCCATTGTAACAAGAAATAAATAATCAATTGAACCTAGAACTTGGCGGATCCACTGCCCTCGAAATCCACCTAGACCCTTGAGCCCTACCCTACAGGGAACAACTCCATCACCTACCGAACAGGATTTGCAATTTTATTGCTAATGCCCTTACTTTACTATGCACCTCAGGATCTTCGAAAGACACATGGATGGGTGAATTCCATCTAGTCTGGTATGGATTCTATTACCTCCTCTACGAACTAGAGATATAATAGTATATCTCTCTCTACTCGAAAAAGAAATAAATCTACAACAAAGATATGAACAGATGCTGTTGATGCCAAGAAAGCAAGCGGTCGCCGGTAAGGAGGTGGTCGGAGGTCCCCGATAGACAGTGGTCGAATAGAGCCGCCCGGAGGTGGTCGCCCAGAGCCAGTCGCCAGGAGGTCATTGACCCTAGACCTTGACCCTCAAACCTCGATCTCTTTCTCGACAGAACAGCAGCCCTTGACCTCCACCTACACCTCTCTTACTACCAATAAGGACCGACCACCGGCCTTTCTTCTTTCCGACTGATAGGCAAGAACCGTCTACCTAATTCATGGCTTTCATGACGGGTTTCGTAGGTTGGTTAGGTCTGGCAATTCATATCTCCCTTCCTTGAGTTCCCAGCCCTACTCTAATCCTTCCCGTTCCCTCCTTCCCCCGGAGTGGAGTCATCTTAATTGTTATCGCCAGTTAAGTTATCTTCCCCTCTTGAAGATTTATCCCAGGTTAAAAAGAGATCTTCCCCTATGAGAAGAGTCATATTAATAAGCAATGTAATTATCTTCCCTATAGAAGATTTATCCCTTATGTTCATGTTTATAGCCCCTCTCGTTATCTTCCCCGCAAATGGACTCCTCCCCCTTAGAATGGTTCCTCTCCTTACGTCTTCGAGTTCGCTCCCTCGCCCTTCTTGGGTCGGGCGAGCGCCGCTTAACGCTGCCTCACCCTTCCCTAGAGAAAAGTACCCACTCCGAAAGATTTTTCCCAGTCAGTAGATAGCCAAATCAGTATTATGTGCTGGATACAAAGCTATAAGGTCAGGTAAGTAATCACTTACCGGGTTAAAATGAGAGAGAGGTCATGCCCGGCGTTCAAATGCCATGTCAGGTCAGGTGCACCTATAGGAATCGGAACGGACCAATTGAAATGGCAGAGCCAGGTGCTCTTATTCTAAGATAGGTACGTTAAGTGACTCACCCCTCACCCTCACCAAATAAGTAACCCAAAGAAAAGGGAATCAATTCATTCTTGGGCTGGCTCGTCCCTACCTTTCCACCAGTGGTCCTATCTACCTCTCATTACACAATATATCTCTCGAGCACCCCACATCTGTCTGTGGTTTGGACACGGAATCGACGGGGCAGTTGTTACACCATTCGTGCAGGTATTTGGCCTGGCGTTAGCATCGTTACCTATCTATTTTGTTCCAATAGATGTAACCAGAGTATATTCCGCCAGTCAAATAGACGAGTGAGCCAGGTTTTTGGCTTCATGGTTGTCACTGCGAAGCTATAGTCAAGGTGCACGGGGTCTTACCGTCTAGCCGTTGGTACTCCGCATCTTCACGGAGAATTCAATTTGACTGGGTCGCGGAATTTGAACCCAGTGAATACTAGAGCCAGTGAAATAGAATAGCTCTGTTTCCAGACAGATCTGTCCATCTGTAATGGAGATCACATTGGTAGGGATATAGGCCGACACGTCTCCAGCTTTTGTTTCAATGACGGGTAACGCGGTCAAGCTACCCGCACCTGTCTGGTCCGATCGTTTAGCGGCTCTTTCTAATAGACGGGAATGTAACTTGTTCACCCGTGTCGGTTTGGGGTACGGTTAGTTCACCGGGAGGATCGCCCTCCCAATTCGAAGTTGTTTCCTTGAAGTTGAAACCCTAAGTGCGCTTTCGCATTCATTCTATTTGGTTTCCCCTATTTGATTTCAAGAACGGCTCTTGGCGTTGCAAAGAGGCTCGATCACTTCCTTTTCCACTAAGCGATTGCTTAGGGACCTTAGCGTACGATCTGGGCTGTTTCCCTCTCGACTCTGGATCTTAGCACCCAAAGTCTGTCTGTACGATTGATTAAGCCTGTACTCTTTGTTTCGTTGGGGTTGGTCAAGCTTTGGGCCACCCTAGCCCATTGAGTGCTCTACCTCGGGCCATATTATACGCACGCTTTATACGCACGCTCTACTGAAATAGATTTATAGAAAACCAGCTATATCCGATCCTCGACAAAAGGAGAGGAAGCGTCCTTACTTATCAATGCCCGGGCATCCATTCTATACTGGTTTCTAATAAAACGAACACTACTAAGGAACGGTGACTTGCGCTATGGCCTAGGCGCTCCCCTTCGTGCTTTTCGCTATTATTGGACCAGAAATAGATTCGAAGCCGATCCGTTTCATCATCGATTTCGCTTTAGCAGCTGCGCGTCTCCCTTTCTTTTATATCTCGATTCGGGCGGGTGACGCATCGCATATTCGAGATGACGCTCTTGCGATAAGAGTCAATTCGTTTTATTTACGTAATTACGCAATCTTCAAATATCGAACGGTAAGCCAGATGCTTCGCGAACCAACCATATTCC